TTCGGCCGCCGGCTTTGTGCTTGGAGGTGGTGCTTCTGCGCACCTTCGTCATACCTTGTTTTTGGAGTCGTGTCGCGCCCCGCTACGCTCCTTCGGACCTCCGGCGGAGGTGCGCAGCACGTTTAGCCGCGTTTTGCCGGAGCGGCCGGGGCAAGCCGCGCTTACGCCGGGCTAGCACGCCCGAAGGGGGTGCCAATAAGAAGCACGTAGATAATAAGAGCACCGAACCCGGTCGCGCTTCTGCTTAGCTTGCGCCCCCGTACCTCCAAAGAGAAGGTGCGCTCTTTGGAGTAGCACGTAGCACCGCTCCTTCGTCGCGCCTACGCCGCTCGCTCCGGCTAAGCGCGGCTAAACGCCATGCTTGCTACTCCAAAGAGCGCACCTTCTCTTTGGAGGTCTGAAAGAGCGGCTAAGGCCGGCCTACCGCCGGCAGGCCAGTGCAGCACGGCCGTCTCTTTGGCGGTCTGAAAGACCGGCGGTGCGCACGTCGTCTTCTTCGCGTGCTACTTCTTCACGTGCTACTCCGCTCCTGCGTCGCGCCTGCTTAGCTTGCGCAAAAAAGCTTCGGTCAATGGCCCGCGCAGCAAAGGTGCGTAGCACTGAAGGCAGCTTGGGCTTCGCACCAAAGGCTTATTCTTGCACCCAAAAGCTTTTTCGGACAACTCTTCTTTGGAATACCGAAAAAGGGCGCCGGCCATCGTAACACCTATTCTTATTTTTGCTTCCAAAGCTTGGCGCTGCTTTGTGTTTTGATGCGACGTATGCGCGCAGCGGGTGCTACGCACCTTCGCACCAAAGCTGCGTGCTACTCCAAAGAACGTGCTTCTTCACCTTATTTCGCTGCTTTTCGGCGTCTTTGGGCGCAAGGTGCGTAGCACCTTCTTGAATAACACGTCACAACTTGTCCAAAGGGGTACGAAGAGTGCAAGAAGCGGCGCCACCGGCCTACGGGCTTATTTTCGCTTCGCAGTTTTTCGGGGACAAGCAGCTTATAAAACTAAAAGCTAATGTTCTGGTATGTAATTGCTGCCAAATTACTTTGATTCAGGGGGGCGTAGTTCAATTGGTAGAGCATATGCTTTGCACGCATGAAGTTATCGGTTCGAGTCCGTTCGCCTCCAAGACAAAATAATGCCGCATTAAAACTCTTCTCTAAACTCCTAGTGGACACCTTCTTCTTTTCGCTTCCAAAGCTTCGGAATACAAAAGCGGCAATGTTCTAATAGGCTGCTTTAGCCGTTGTAGATGGCGGACGATGGTGCTCAAAGCTTGGAGTAGCACGCGGCGTAACAAGCTCCAAACCCCCTCGCTTGGTGTTTACGCCCATGTAGCTCAGATGGTAGAGCATTCCCTTGGTAAGGGAAAGGTCTCCGGTTCGAGTCCGGTCGTAGGCTAAGCGTAGCAGAGCGTCGCCAAGCTGTCCATACTTTAGAGCTGCTTGATAAGCCGTACAGATCTTGGCAAGGGGGTACCTAATCTCCCTTTTTAGGCGCGCAGCACACCAGTGTTAGTGCTACAAAAGCAAGGTGCGCAGCTAAAAGTTAAAGTGTGTAAGAGCCCTTTTGCTCTTAAAAGCAATGCTGGTCCAAGTATGCAGCTTCCGTGCTGCGCACCTCCGGCTTTCACCGGCGAAGGTGCGCAGCACGAACGTGCGCTGCCTTTTTGCGCTTCGCTCCGGGCGCCGCGCCGGCTTTGTGCTTGTGCTACGCACCTGCGGCCGCCTGGATTCCGAGCTTTGCGAGAACAAGCGCAGTATTCCGAGCTTTGGAAGCGAAAAAGCGCTGTCCGGTTCGGCATACCTTCGTCATACCTTCGTCTTCTTGCGCTCCTGCTTTGCTTTTTGTAAGCGAACTACAAGTGCTGCGCACCTGGGTATACGCGCCTCGCCTCCAAAGCACGCGGCACCTCCGGCCCGATGGCACCGTCGGCCGACGGTGCCATCGTAGCCCGGCTAGGCCGCGCCGCTACGATGCACGTTGTGCCGCTACTTCTTCGCGTGAAGGTGTAGAAGAAGCACACGAAGAAAGCTGCGAAGCACCGCTATTCCGAAGCTTTGCGAAAAGACGGCCGAAGGTGCGAACGTTTGAAAAAAGCATCGTTCTTCTTGAACCCTTTGTTTGTCGCTGCTTTTTTGTATTCCGAAAAAGCAACAACCGCTGCGCGGCCAAGTCATACCTTCTTTTCGCTGCTTTTTCGGAATACAAATGCTACGCACCTTCGTAGCTCCGGCGCTAGCCGCTTACCCGTTCGGTATAGCATAACTCCGGCATAGGTGCGTAGCACGTAGCACGTTCGTTTTGGACGAAGGGTATGACGAAGGTGCGTAGCAGAAGAACGCCCGCCCTTCGGGCCAGGGCTTATTCTTATTCTTGTAGTTCGCTTACTGCTGCTTCTTGCACACCTTCGGCCGAAGCTCCGGCTAAGCGCCTTTATGGGCTTCGCACCTTGGGGGGTTTAGCCTTCGGTCCGAAACCAGCCTCCAAAGGTGCTCGTCTGCTACGCAGCCGCCTTCTTCTTGAAGTCGCTTCTGCTTTGCTGCCCCTTCGGGCGTTGGTTCGCACATTTGGTGCGCGCCAAAGTGCTTCGAGACGCCGAAGCTTTGGAAGCGAACTACAAGAGCACGGTATGAGGCGCGTGTTACGAAAAGCAGCGAAAAGCTAGCGCTGTCCGCTATTCCGAAGCTTTGGAAGCAAGCGCTGTCCGTTCGAACGTCCGAGCTTTGCAGCCTTTTGCTTGTCGCTTCTCCCCCCGTAAGCGCCGGTATTTTACCTTCGGCCGACGTCATACATACGTCCGAAAACAGCCGCGACAAGCAGCAGGCCGGGCGCCTGGCGCCGGTAAGCTTGTGGCGCAAGCACGAAGCGACGACTCCAAAATCCGGACGCCGGTGCGCTTCTTGCACCAAAGAGACTCCGGACGCCGTGCGCTTCTTGCGCACCCCAAAACCACTCCAAAGAGACTCCGGACGCCGGTCTTTCAGACCGCCAAAGAGAAGGTGAAGAAGTAGTAGCACGTTCTTTGGAGTAGCACGCCGCGCAGCGGGGCCAAAAGAAGCAGCGCCGGAGGTGCGTAGCACCTAAAGAAGCAGCGCCGGAGGTGCGTAGGGCCCAAAAGCCTTTAGCCGGGAGCGGGGCGCGCAAGCGCCCCCGGAGCTGTGCTACGCACCGGCCTTCGGCCGCCGGCCTCCGGCGAAGGCTGGCCTAAAGCCGGTGCGTAGCACTGAAAGACCGGCAACCGCGGAAGCGCCGGAGCGGGGGGGGGGGGGGGGGTGGCGAGCCGCGCGCTTAGCCGGGGCTAGCACGCCCGAAGGGGCTGTCTTTGGAGTAGCACGCGCGCAAGAAGACGAAGGTATGACGAAGGTATGCCGAACCGGACAGCGCTTTTTCGCTTCCAAAGCTCGGAATACTGCGCTTGTTCTCGCAAAGCTCGGAATCCAGGCGGCCGCAGGTGCGTAGCACAAGCACAAAGCCGGCGCGGCGACTCCAAAAGCACTCCAAAGAGTAGGCGCGACGACTCCAAAAAGGAGGTATGACGAAGGTGCGCAGAAGCACCACCTCCAAGCACAAAGCCGGCGGCCGAAGGTGAAGAAGTAGCACGCAGCACTGGCGATTAGCCGGTATTCCGGCTAAACCCTCCTCTTTTCGTCATACCTTCGTCGTACCTCGCTGTTCGGAATACTGGCGGCTACGCCGCGCTTAGCCGGAGCGCGCTTAGCCGGAGCGGGCGCAAGCACGTGCAAAGCACCCGGCAAGCGGCCTCCGAAGGGGCGGGTATGACGAAGGTTACGGGCGCTGCGCTTGTTCTCGCAAAGAAGCTTCGAGCCGGCCGCCGGTGTTCTTCGCAGCACTGGAAGGCCGCCTGGTGAAGTGCTATGCACGTGGCGCAAGCACGAAGAAGACGAATGAGAGCGCGCGAAGGTGCGCAGAAGCACCACCTCCAAGCACAAAGCCGGCGCGACGACGTGCATCCGCCGGTCTTTCAGACCGCCAAAGAGACGGCCGGAGGTGTTCTTCGTAGCACTTCCAAGAACCGGGGTACGCGGCCTTAGCCGGAGCGGGCGGAGGTGCGCAGAAGCACCGGCCTAGCTTTGGAGGCGCGACGCTGGAGCGGAGCGTAGCACGCCGCGCAGCGGGGAGCGGGCCGTAGGTATGAAAGAGCGGCGTTTAGCCGCGCTTAGCCGGAGCGGGCGCCGGTGAAGAAGCACGCGAAGAAGACGACTCCAAAAGAAGCAGCGGCCGGCTTTGTGCTTGGAGGTCTTTCAGAGCTCCGGCGGGGTGCAAGCTCTGAAAGACCTCCAAGCACAAAGCCGGCGGCGCCGAGCGGCCTTTGCGCAATAAATGAGATGGAAGAGAAGCGCGCGTTCGCCGCGCGCCGTCATTCGGTTCTTCGAAGGTCGTCACAGTTTTAGTGTGTTGTACATCGCTCATCAATAAATGAAAGCAAAGCGCGTAGCACACAAGCCAATTGTTCGAACACGCCTGAAGGATAACACCGCGAGCAACACCCGGCTTTGCTGTTTACTGTTAGCGTTGTATACAAACACAAGAATACGAAATGGCTACCAAAAACCAAATCAAAAATTTTACATTAAACTTTGGGCCTCAACACCCAGCTGCCCATGGTGTGTTACGATTAGTGTTGGAAATGAACGGAGAAGTGGTACAACGTGCCGAACCACATATAGGGTTACTGCATAGAGGTACTGAAAAATTAATTGAGTATAAAACATATCTTCAGGCTTTACCTTATTTTGATCGTTTAGATTATGTTTCAATGATGGCGCAAGAACATGCGTTTTCGTTAGCTGTAGAAAAATTGTGTAATTGTGAAGTCCCTTTACGTGCTCAATACATACGAGTGCTCTTTTGTGAGATAACCAGAATTTTAAACCATTTATTGGCCTTAACTACCCATGCTATGGATGTAGGAGCCTTGACGCCATTCCTTTGGGCTTTTGAGGAGCGAGAAACACTCTTAGAATTTTATGAAAGAGTTTCAGGAGCAAGAATGCACGCTAACTACATAAGACCAGGTGGAGTGGCTCAAGATATGCCTTTAGGCTTAAGTGAAGATATTTATCGTTTTGCTCAACAATTTGCTTCTCGTATTGATGAATTAGAGGAAATGTTAACTAATAATCGCATTTGGAAGCAACGGTTGGTTGATATTGGTGTGGTAACAGCACAGCAAGCCTGCGATTGGGGTTTCAGTGGAGTTATGTTAAGAGGTTCCGGTGTTTGTTGGGACTTGCGACGCTCCGCGCCTTATGATGTGTATGACAAATTGGAATTTGATATACCTGTTGGAACAAGAGGAGATTGTTATGATCGTGTGCGGGGAAAGAGCCCCACCGTTACGCTGGTGTCGAGAAGACACTGTGCCGGATCCAAGGGCACTAATTCCAACCTGGATCCCCTACTTACCTACTGCGATGGGGGATTGAAGCTCGGGTTCGGAAAACCGACTGCTAGTATGCCTACAAGTAGAAAGCACCTTTGGCTCAGCCTGAATGTAACCAGGTTCCCACTTTGGACCTTCGGCGGTCACTTTCAGTGGGCGACAGGTGCAAAGCCGTTTGTACGCGGCATGAGTACCGCCATAACGATGGAGGGAAAGCAAGATCCCTGCGACAAACTACGCGGTACGGAGAATCACTCCGCTAAACCGGCTTATAGCAGTCAGCGCTCAAGAGTGAACGTGACAGGGGGCACTTCCACAAGCTCGAGGCATCCGGAAGGCTACTTCGAGCAGCGATGTGTTGAAAACTATGCTGTTACTTCGTGCAATGCACTTCCAACACACAGTGTTACAAAAACGAACGGAGCCTTTGAACTTGTTGCACTACTTGCAGCTCCAATCAAACTGTCGCATCGCTTTGTAAGCGCTTCCAACATGGTTGCCGCTTCTTCCTCAAAGCAACTGCAGCACTGCGTGCCAATAAAGCTAGCTTTATTGCAGGCGCGACGACTCCAAAAAGACGGTATTCCGAACAGCGAGAACGCTGTCCGCTATTCCGAACAGAACGCTGTCCGCTCCTTCGGTCGCGCCTTCGTCATACCTTCGTCATACCTGAAAGACCGGCCAAGCTTTGGAGGGTGGCGAAGCTTTGAAGGGCCGCTTAGCCGGAGCGGCACGAAGTGTGCTTCGCATGCTTACAAGGTGCGTAGCACAAGCTTTGTAAGCGAACTACAACAAGAGATGTATGCTGCCGCCCGGCAGCTTTTACAAGGCGCGACGTGCGCTGCACTTTGTCGCGAAGAAGACGTGCGCAGCAAGCTTGTGGCGCAAGAAGAAGCGACGACTCCAAAAGAAGCACCGCCGGAGGCCGCCGCGCCAGCGGGTGCTACGCACCTTCGAGCCAAGAAGAGGTGCGTAGCAGAGCTCCGGCGGAGGCGCCGGTATGACGATGCTCCTGCTTCACCCCTTGTGGCGCAAGCACGAAGTGCTACGCACCTTGTGGCGCAAGAAGAAGCGAAGGAGTGCAATAAGCGCACCGGCGTAAAGCCGGTGTTAAAGTGCAGGCGCACCTTCGTCTTCTTGCGCTCCTGTTCTCGCAAAGCTTCGGAATACTGGCGCTTAGCCGGAGCGGGCGGAAGCTGCGCAGCACTGGCCAAAAGCCGGGAGGCGCCCGAAGGGTGGCAAAAGGCGGAGCGGGCCGGGGGAGCGCGTAAGCGCGCGCTTCGGAGGTGCGTAGCACCGGCCAAGCTTTGGAGGTGCGTAGCACCGGCCAAAAGCCGGCGCGACGACTCCAAAAAGGAGGTGCGCTGCACTTCCAAGAAAAAGCCGGGTGGCGCCTTAGCCGGAGCGAGCAAATGCAGCGCAGCTTTTGGCGCATCATTGGCTACACGAAGTAAGAGCATAGAAAGTGACACTACCTTTACTAGCTTGGTAGACTACCACGGCGCCGAGAGGGCCGAGGCCAAACTCCAAGCAAGAGTTAGACAACATTACGTCGACCAAAAATACAGAAAACTAATCGACATAATAGCAGATCCGACCATACTTTACACGGCTTACGCGCGTCTAAGATCAAACCAAGGCGGCTTGTCCGTAAGCGGCGGAACAGATGTTATATGCGCTGCTTTTGATGCTACAAAGCTTGGAGGTGCAAGGAGTCTTTGTAGAAGCTTCGAAGAAGGCGCGTCTGAGGTGCGTAGCACAAAACCGCCGTTTTTTTGGAGGTGCTCTTCTTGCACTCGTCGGGCGAGCCCTCGCTTTGGTTTTACCAAAGGAGCGGCGGTTAGAAGCGATGCTCTTTTCGAGGCTACAAAGCTTGGAGTAGTAGCCGGACAGACTGCTTCGCACCTGGGAGTTACTCCCGAATGGTTTTACCAAACGTCCAAACAGCTAAAAAGGGGCACTTATGTGTTCAACTCAAACAGAAGCGGCCCCGTCTTTGGAGACAGTGTTCCGAAGCAGCTTTGGAAGCGAAAAGCTAGCGCTGTCCGCTCTTCCGAAGCTTTGCGAGAACAGGAGCGCAAGAAGACGAAGGAGCGGACCGAACAGCGCAAAGCGCTGTCCGGTATTCCGAACAGCGAGAACGCTGTCCGGTTCTTCGAACCTTCTCCAAAGAGCGCGCGTCATACCTACGTCATACCTGCTTTTTGTAGAAGGTCTGAAGGTGCTAATCTCGTTTGCTCTACACCAACACCCTTGTCCAAAAAGAAGAGCGACGCGTGTATAGAGCGTTGCGAAATAACACAAGAGCATATAGTGCTGGAGGCCGTTTGCATGGTGCTTGAAAGCATATACGAACCCTTACTACCAAGCTCTAATGGGTTTCGAGCAAACAGAGGCCGGCTCACCGCAATGGAACAGGTGCGAAAATGGGCCGGCGTGACATGGTTTGTACCCTTTGATGTGCAAGCACTCTCCGACGAGAGGGCAAGTAAACTTAGCATCGAAGCACTACGGCAACAGATAGATGACCAAGCCCTCTTTGCCCTACTCAACACCATGTGGAATGCCAAGCTTATAAGTGTGTCACAGGTGCGTGAGTTTGGTGCTTCGCACGTGTGTAACACGTTTCCGATGCTCCAAAGCTTGGAGTGCGAAGCACCGAAAGCTGCTCCGCTTGAAGAGGTAGTCTCACGAAGCAGCGCACTTTCGCGGCTACTTTGTAACATTGCGCTACACCAATTAGATGAGTTTATGCAGCAACACATAAAATTAGTTAACAATGCTCGAGCAAAGGGAGGCCGCGCCAGCGGCCGGCCTTCGGCCGAAGCTTCGAAGCACGCACGAAGGTATGACGAAGGTATGACGAGTTCAAGAAGAACCGGACAGCGTTCTCGCTGTTCGGAATACCCGCTCCTTCGTCGCGCCTGTTCTCGCTTCCAAAGCTCCGTAATACTGGCGTTTAGCCGGGGGCGCAATAAGAAGCTTTTCCAAAAATACGGCCCCGACTCCAAAGAGACTCCGGCTTTACGCTGCTTCGCACCAAAGAGTAGGTATGACGTAGGTGCGCAGAAGAACACCTCCAAGCACAAAGCCGGCGCGACGAAGGTGCTACGCACCTGTTCTCGCTTCCAAAGCTTCGGAATACTGGGCAACCGCCTTAAGCCGGGTGGCGGTTTAGCCGGGGAGCGGGCGGGGGGAGTGCGAAGCTGCTTCGCACCTTGGCTTCGCACCGTTGCTTCTACAAATAATCGCTTCGCGCCTTCGTGCGAATCACCACCAACTCCGGCTTTACGCCGGTGCTTCGCACCAAAAAGAAGGTGCGAAGCACTTCGCCGCGAAGCGGGAAGTAGTGCAAGAAGCGCACGGCCGAAGAAGTGTGACGTGCAATTTGAAGCAAAAGGGATAGGCAGTACTGCTTATCCTACGGAGGATAAGGCGATCGCTTCGCGCAGATTATGGTATGTTAGATATGCGCACAATTGTTTAGTGGGTTACAGAGGTAGCAAAGCAGAAGCGCGTCAGTTAAGTGATGCCATTACGCGTTTCTTGCGGAGTTTAGGGCTCGAAGGGCAACAAGTAGTAATCAGGCACGCCGAACACGAAGGTGCACTGTTCATGGGGTTTCGCGTCCAATACGGGCTAGCAAAAAAGAGGCGCGAAGGTGCGCGCTCAGCTCACGAATTAAGCCTATCAAAACAAGTAGCGTCCAATTACAAGGTTCGACAAAACCGCATCACCCTAACGTATGAAAATGCGGCACGCAAGGCCATGGCAAAGGCGTTAAGAAGGGTTCACGACACACAAGGTGATAAGGCTCTACAAAACGCGTTTAACCAAGTGACAGACTCACTACGCACTAGTATAAAAGGCGCGCGTAGCGCGCTTTACAGTAATGCAACACCAAAAGCAATACTCCTAAGTACACTAGTGGAGAGGGTCCTACCGACCGGCGTAACAGAAGCCGCCCGTAAACTGGACGAAGAGCTAAAACAGTTCTGTTTCAAAGACAAGTCGCAAAAGCATCAACGGACTGGTAAATACAGAGCTGATACAAACTCGGGCCAGGCCTTGAAGCGCAATCTTACCCCCAACCCCCTGATCTATGCGCAATTGCCTACCATAATGCAGAAACTAGAGCAAAAGGGGTTTTGCCGTCGCGGCAAGCCAACAGCAAACCGCCAACTTATTGGTAGCAGCGATGAAGCGATCGTACAGTTATACGGCACATTGGCCTGGGGCTTACTCTATTACTACAGATGCGCGAACAATCTGTCGAGCCTACGTAAGATTGTTAACTACCAGCTAAGATATTCCTGCCTGTACACCCTTGCAGGCAAACATAAGCGCTCTTTAAGCAAAACAATTCAATTGTACAGTAAAGACTTAGTGGTCAAAGTGCGATGCACCTTAGGGCTCACTAGTAATGCGAGTGCTGCGTTTCCGGGCTCCGCAGTTCATGGTGGTCCAGCTAATCGTTTGGTAGAATCCACTTCAAGCAACGCATCGAAAAAGATGCGCTTTGCTGAAGCCGCGACGTGTGACGAAAGAGAGGGAGGAAAAGCCTTGATACCAGTTGGCGAACCCCGCTTCGCGGCATCACGTCCGGTGCTTTTTAAACAAGTGGGTTGGGTGGACAAGCAAGAGTTCCCATCCACTAGCGAGGTAGAGTCTTTCGCGCGCGGATTTGCTTTCAATGAAAGCACTAACCGGGTGTGCGAAAAGGCGATCAGGCTATTGGATTTGTGCAGTAAACCTTATGATTAGTGGAAAGTGCTTATCCAAAAGGCGCGACGACGCGCCCGGCGTTTACGCCGGGCGGCGTTTAGCCGGCGGCCGCAGGCCGCGCCAGCGGGGAGTAGCACAAGAAGCAGCACCTTTGTGCTACTTCTTCTTCGCGTGAAGGCCGGGCCGCAGGCGCCGGCAGATGCATGCACGTGAAGAAGTAGCTGGCCGGGCCGCAGGCGCCGGCAAAGCACGGAGGTCCGAAGGACTGGCGAAGGTGCGTAGCACTTCGCCGCTCCGGCTAAGCGCCGCTCTTCCGAACATAACGCTGTCCGCTCCGGCTTTAGGCCGGCTAAACGCCGGTCTTTCATACCTTCGTCATACCGGTATTCCGGCTAAACCCTCCTCTTTGGAGTCGTCATACCTTCGCCGCTTCTTTGCTTGCGCCAAAAGGTGAAGCAGTAGCACTTCTGCTTGCGCCTGTTCTCGCAAAGCTTCGAGCGGCCAAGCTTTGGAGCGCTTACGCCGCGTAAAGCCGCGTTTTGCCGGGGGAACCCAAAAAGCAGTGCTACGCACTCCAAAGAGCGCACCTTCACGCGAAGAAGTAGCGGCACAAAGGTGCTGCTGAATAAGAACAAGCCGGGCGCCGCTATTCCGAAGCTTTGCGAGAACGTGCGCTTCTTGTGCTGCGCACCTTCTTCTTCGCGACAAGGGTGAAGAAGTAGCACTTCGCCGCTTCGTTGCTTGCGCCAAAAGGTGAAGCAGTAGCACTTCTTTGCGCCAAAAGGTGAAGCAGGAGCACTTCTTTGCGCCAAAAGGTGAAGCAGGAGCACTTCTTTGCGCCAAAAGGTGAAGCAGTAGCACTTCTTTGCGCCAAAAGGTGAAGCAGGAGCACTTCTTTGCGCCAAAAGGTGAAGCAGGAGCATCGTCATACCTTCGTCGCCGGCCGGGTGCGTAGCACGGCGGCGAAGCGCCGTGCTACGCACCTCCGGCGAAGCGCCGCCCTTTTTGGAGGTCCGTGCTACGTGCTACTTCTTCACCTTCGTCGCACCTTGTAATTCGCAAAGCTTCGGTATTGCATACTTTGCTTGCGCCCAAAGTGCTACGAATAACACCGGCGTTAGCCGGTGCTTCGCACCTTTTGGGTGCTGCGCGTGCTTCTTCTTCACCTTCCGTCGCAAAGCGCCAACGCCTACGGCCTTCGGGCCTCAGGGAGCTCCGGCGAAGCTGCGTAGCACCCGCCGGAGCTCCGGGAGGTAGTATGGAAAGACCGGCGTTTAGCCGGGGCTCTTCTTATTTGCGCCAACGTGCAAAGCACCCGGACAAGCTGCCTACAAAGAGAAGGTATGACGAAGGTGCGCAGAAGCACCACCTCCAAGCACAAAGCCGGCGAAGAAGACGAAGGTATGACGAAGTGCTACGCACCTTAGCCGGAGCGGCGATTAGCCGGTATTCCGGCTAAACCCTCCTCTTTTCGTCATACCTTCGTCGTACCTCGCTGTTCGGAATACCGGCGTTTAGCCGGCGCCTCGTCGTGCTACTTCTTCTGCTTGTAATTCGCAAAGCTTGTGCTACTCCAAAGAGCGCACCTTATTTTGGAGTCGTCATACCTCCGCTTTGCGCTTCTTCATCTCCTTTTTTGCGCCAACGGCCCGTAGGTCTGAGCGGAGCTCCGAAAAGCAGCGACAAGCACGAAATAATAAGGGTGCTTGTCGCTGCTTTTGGAGTCAGCCGACGGCGGCCGCAGGCCGAGCCGACGGCGGCCTCCGGCGAGGAGTGCAAGAAGCAGCAGTTTTTTCGGACGAATTATACGTCCGAAACTTCTCCAAAAAGTGCTAAAGAAGAACACGTCACACCTTATTTGCTTGTCGCTGCTTTTCGGAGCTCCGCTCAGACCTTCTTGCATCAAAACACTAGCTTTGTTGTAGTGCTTCCATAATACAGCACTAGAGTAAGCGAGCGTGTAAAAAACTTAAGCTGATAGGTCGGATAACTCTAAGGTAAAGGGGAGCCGTATGATGGGCAACTATCACGTACGGTTCTGTGAGAGGCTGAGCGCAGTTGAAAGGGCGTATCTTGCCTACTCTCGTATTGTATTCGTATTGAAGAAATGCGACAAAGTCTTCGAATTATTATGCAATGTCTTAATGCAATGCCTACTGGCATGATCAAAACAGACGATCGTAAATTGTGTCCTCCCTCACGAACTCAAATGAAACAATCTATGGAGTCGTTGATTCACCACTTTAAACTGTATACAGAAGGCTTTGCTGTACCAGCTTCTTCTACTTATACCGCAGTTGAAGCGCCTAAGGGCGAATTTGGAGTGTATCTTGTGAGTAACGGCACCAATCGTCCGTATCGCTGTAAAATTAGAGCGCCAGGTTTTGCGCATTTGCAAGGGCTTGATTTTATGTCCAAACATCATATGTTAGCAGATGTTGTCACTATTATCGGGACACAAGGGGCGACCGCCCAAGCTACCAGCAAGCAAAACACGTGCTATGCTAGAAGAAAGGTGTGTAACACTTCGGGCGCGGGCCGCTCCGGCTAAACGCCATGCTTCGTGCTTGCACTCCTCCGCCCGCTCCGGCTAAGCGCCGCTATTCCGAACAGCGAGGCGCGACGCAGGTGCGTAGCACCTCCAAGAAAAAGCCGGAGCGGAGTACCGCTATTCCGAACCGCTGTCCGCTCCGGGCCCGCTATTCCGGGGCCGGTGGTGCTTCTGCGCACCTTCGTCATACCGGTGCGATTCTTGCACTCCTTCGTCATACCTTCGTCATACCGGCGCGCCCGCTCCGGCTAAGGCCGGCTTTTGGCGGCGGTGGCACCCTTCGCCGGAGCTCTGCTACGCACCTCTTCTTGGCTCCTGCGCAGAAGCACCACCGGCATAGCTTTGAAGGGGAGGCCGGAGCTCTGCTACGCACCTCTTCTTGGCTCCTGCGCAGAAGCACCACCGGCATAGCTTTGAAGGAGGCCCGTTTGGAGTCTTCTTCGCCGGCTTTGTGCTTGTGCTACGCACCTCCGGCTTGTCCGGTGCTTTGCCGGCGGCGGCCCGGCCAGCTACTTCTTCACGTCGCGCCGCCGGCCGGAGGTGCGTAGCACACTTTGGGCGCTTCTTCATCTCCTTTCTTGCGCAGTGCTACGCACCTTCGTCGCACCCACCTTCTTTTTGTACTCCTTCTTGCATCTACAAAAGCAGCGACGAAGGTGCGCCGAAAAGCAGCGAAAACACGGGATGTATGGAATACCGAGCTTTGGAAGCGAAAAGAATAAGACGGCCGAAGGTATGACGACTCCAAAGAGGAGGGTTTAGCCGGAATACCGCTCCGGCTAAACGCGGCTAAACGCCATGCTTGCTACTCCAAAGAGCGCACCTTCTCTTTGGAGGGCGCGGCCTCCGGCAAGCCGCCTACGGCGGTGCTTCTTTTGGAGTCCCGGCGAGGAGTGCAAGAAGCAGCATATTTCGGTATTACGAAGCTTTGTAAAAGAAAGCGCTGTCCGTCTTCTTCTGCTACTTCGGGCTTTTGCGCTTCGCGCTCCGGCTAAACGCCGGAGCGCGGCTCTACGCACCTACAAAGACGCGGGCCGTAGGTGCGGCACAAGGCGGCCGAAGGCCCGCCGTTTTGGATGGCCCCGCTTGCGCGGCCTCACCCTTCTTCTTGAATTGCTTTTTCGGTATTCCGAAAAAGCAGCGAGAACAAGCGCAGTCCGTTCGAACGTCCGAGCTTTGCAGCGAACCTTTTGCTTGTCGCTTTTCTCCTCCGTCCGAGCTTTGCAGCGAACCTTTTTGTCGCTTTTCTCCTCCGTCTCCCTCCGGGACCTCCGGCGAAAAAAGCAGCGAACCTTTTTGTCGCTGCTTTCGGTATTCCGTCATACATACCCTACGGCCGGCTGCTTCGTCACACCGACGTGCACCGCTGCGCGGCCACGACGTGCATCGGCTGACGCCAAGAGGGCGTCGTCCGGTGCGAAGCACTTCTTTTTGAGAAGCTGACGGCGGCCCCGTAAAGCGTTCGGCCGACGTGCATCCGCCGGAGGCCGCGCCAGCGTAGGGGGAGGCCGCGCAGCGGGCCGGAGCGAAGGGGGGGGGGGGGGGGGAGCGCTAAAGGAGTGCAAGAAGAAGCACCGCCGGAGGTGCGTAGCACAAGCACAAAGCCGGCGAAGAAGACTCCAAACGGGCCTCCTTCAAAGCTATGCCGGTGGTGCTTCTGCGCAGGAGCCAAGAAGAGGTGCGTAGCAGAGCTCCGGGCCTCCCTTCAAAGCTATGCCGGTGGTGCTTCTGCGCAGGAGCCAAGAAGAGGTGCGTAGCAGAGCTCCGGCGAAGGCTGGCCCGGGTGCAAGCCGGCCTTAGCCGGAGCGGGCGCTAGCCCGGCTTCCGCCAAAGTAGCAGCGTAGCACGCACAAGCTCCGGGTATTCGGCTCATCAACACCTAGCAATAGGCGAGAAAACAAAGCCTGCCGAAAAAGCATTGAGAAACAATGCAAACCTTTCCACGTGTAATGAGATCAGAAACTGTACTAACAAATCGAAGTGACCTTGGGTATCGAGCCCTGCAGCTCCGGCTAAGGCCCCGCAGCGCGGCGTGCTACGCACCTTCGGGCCCGGCGCTACGCGCCGGTGCTTCTTTTGGAGTCGTCGCATCAAAAAACGAAACGCTTATAACGCACCGGCAAGCCGCCTGTTCTTCGCCCGAAGCTTTGGAAGCAAGAGTGCAAGAAGCAGCACTTTGCTTTGGTGCAAGCCTAGGGGCTGCGGCGCCGCTCCGGCTAAACGCCAGTATTACGGAGCTTTGCGAGAACAGGCGGCTTGCCGGTGCGTAGCATCGTCCCTTCGTCATACCTTCGTCGCGCCTCCGCTGGCGCGGGCCTCCTTTCTTGCGCCGTAGCACCCGAAAAAGCAGCGAACTACAAGCACGAGGTATGTCGCTTATCCTCCGGATAAAGTCAGCGAACTACAAGGACAATAAGCGCACGGCCGACGGCGTCCCCTTTGGCAAAGCTGAAGTCTTTCATACATAGGTCATACCTCTTCAAAACACTGTCGCATCGAAGCTTTGTAAGCAAAGTCTAATAGATTTACGCTTACAAAGCCAAAGAACACAAACAGATGCAAAGCATCATTTTGAAATAAGAAGCAGCGGAACAAATAATATAATAAGTTGTAAGATTCGCTTTCAAACTGCTGCTTTTGCGCCTGTTATCCTACATTGTAAACAAGACAGTTTGCCGAAAAAGATGCAAGCGGTTTGAAGGCGAAGCAGCAAAAACCGTTTTTAGCGCCGTCTTCAAACAAACCGCTGCTTTTATCGCGCTGCGCGCAATCTTTGAAGCATCGAAAACTGCTCAAGCAGCATTGTTGCCGCTTACAAAGGTTGTGCTTCTTCATCTCCTTTCTTGCACCAGTGTTTTGAAGCAGCGTACAAAGAATAGGTTGTACGCGGCTTTATCCAAAGAGCGTTATTCCTTCGCCCGAAGCTTTGGAAGCGAAAACACGGTATGACGAGAAGTGCGTAGCACGGGACATAGGTGCGACGACGTGAAGAAGTGCTGCGTGCTACTCCAAAGTGTTACACACGTCACGTGCAAGAAGCAGCACATCTACAAAAGCAGCGCTTATAACATCGCAGCTTTCGTGCTGCGCTATGTCCGAAGCTTTGGAAGCGAAAAGTGCTAAAAAGAACACGTCGCGCCGGCTTTGTGCTTGGAGGTGTTCTTCTGCGCACCTTCGCCCGCTCCGGGGCTTTACCCCTTCGGGCCGCTTCGCGCCTCCTTCGGGACCTCGGCGGTGCTATGCACGTCGTCGCAAAGCGCCAACGTGCATAGCACCGCCGAGGTGCGTTCTTTGGAGTGCGTAGCGCCGGCCCCGTATGAAATACCGGCGTTTCCACGCCGGTGCTTCGCACCTTCGGGCGTGCTACTTCTTCACCTTCGTCCGAAGGTGAAGTAGTGCACAATAAGCAGCACCGTCCGGTCGCTTATTCTTGCGCCACCTAGGTGCTACGCACGTCGTTAGTGCTCCAAAGAGCGCAGCTACGCACCACCTTCGGCCAACTGCTGAAGAAGAACAAGCCGGCGCCGCTATTCCGAAAAAGCATCCGCTCCGGCTTTAGGCCGCTATTCCGGCTAAGGTGCGTAGCACTTCGTCATACCTTGTCGCGCCTCCAAAGAGCGCGCGTCATACGTCCGACTGCTAAAGAAGAACAAGCCGGGAAGCGCGCCGCTATTCCGAGCTTTGCGAGAACAGGTGAAGAACTAGCACGTTGGAGTGCTTTGGAGTAGCACGTTCGAAGCTTCGTCATACCTTCGTCTGCTTGCCTCCAAAGAGCCCGGCGAAGCCCGCTTGCGCGCGTCACCCTTCTTTTGTCGCTGCTTTCTCCTCCGTCTCCCTCCGGGACCTCCGGCGAAAAAAGCAGCGAACCTTTTTGTCGCTGCTTTCGGTATTCCGTCATACATACCTTCGTCATACCAGAAATACCCGGACAAGCCCGCCTCGCTGGCGCGTACTCCCGGCGCGGTGCTTAGTATACACCTTCACGCGAATAAGTAGCGGCACAAGGTGCGCAGCACTTTGTCGCTTCGTGTGCTTTTTATACACCTTACGGCGCCAGCGCCCCACAAAGCTGCTGCGAAGAACACCGGCGCCGGTGCTTCGCACCTCGGCTTCGTGCTTGCGCCGAAGCCTGCCCGGCGCGCCGTCGGCCGAAGGTATGTAGTATGAATACCGAAAGCAGCGAAAAGAAGGGTGACGACGTGCATCGGCTTACCCGCCCGTCTTTGAGGAGGGGCTGTGTTTCGGACTAGAATACCGACGGCCGAAGGTGAAGACCGGCCTAAAGTGCTACGCACCTTTTATCCGCTCGAAGGTAGAGGCCGAAGCTTTGGGCTAGCTTTAAATTCGGTGCTACTTCACGCACACCTTTGGCTGCAGCGTGCTTCTTCTTCACCTTCGTCGTTCTTGCGCCACGAAGCTAGGCACGTGCTTCTTCTTGCACTCCGGCGGTGGCTTCGCAGCTTTTGCGCTTCGCGCAAAACCCTACGGGCCGTTTGGTGCAAGAAGAAGCTATTTCAGACGTCGGTCAAGCGTTGGCCGACGTGCATCCGGCCGCCCTCAGCTTCTCAAAAAGAAGTGCTTCGCACCGGACGACGCCCTCTTGGCGTCAGCCGATGCACGTCGTGGCCGCGCAGCGGTGCACGTCGGTGTGACGAAGCAGCCGGCCGTAGGGTATGTATGACGGAATACCGAAAGCAGCGACAAAAAGGTTCGCTGCTTTTTTCGCCGGAGGTCCCGGAGGGAGACGGAGGAGAAAAGCGACAAAAAGGTTCGCTGCAAAGCTCGGACGGAGGAGAAAGCAGCGAATTCCAAGGTCTAAAAGACCGGCCTAGCTTTGGAGGCGCGACGTGCTACGCACCTCCGGCCGGCTAAGGCCTCCCGGCTCCGGTCTTTTAGACCTTCGGACCTCCGGAGGTCTGAAAGACCGGAGCCGGGTGGCCTTAGCCGGAGCGGTGACGTGCGCTCTTTGAAGGTCCGAAGCGTAGCACGGCGGCGAAGCGCCGCCGTCTTTGGAGGCAAGAAGACGTGTTCTTCTTTAGCACTTTTTGCGGACGTATGACGTATGACGTAGGAATACCGAAAAAGCAATTCAAGAAGAAGGGTGAGGCCGCGCAAGCGGGGCCCAACGGCGCGGCCTTCGGCCGTCTTGTGCCGCACCTACGGCCGCGTCTTTGTAGGTGCGTAGAGCCGCGCTCCGGCTAAACGCCGGAGCGCGAAGCGCAAAAGCCCGAAGTAGCAGAAGAAGACGGACAGCGCTTTCTTTTCGCAGCTTTTCGGGCTTTTGCGCTTCGCGCCCATAGGCTGCTTTTGCAGTGTATACCTCTTCTTTTCGCTTCCAAAGCTTCGGCGTATCCTTTGGTGCGAAAGCCGTGCGAAGCGTTCTTCGAACGTCCTCATCTACCCGCTACGCGCCTCTTAGCACCCTTCGCTGCTTTGTTTGTGTTGCACACCTGTAGTGTTTTTCGGACAGAGGAGTGCCAAAAAAGGAGCAGCGCGCCTAGCAAGCCTTTGCTGCGAAGCTTCACCTTCGGACAAGCCTTTACAAAAAGAAGGTGCGTGCGCTTATTGCACTCCTTGGCGGCTTCGTGCGCTTGCCCAAAGTGCTTTGCACGTTATAGCCTCCGCCGGAGGTCCAAGGACTGAAGGTATGACGAAGGTGCGCAGAAGCACCACCGGCCCCGGAATAGCGGCCTAAAGCCGGGAGGCCGTCTTTTGTTGGTAGGCAGGGGCGCTTGTGCTATACGTCGTAAAAAGAACGTGCAAAGCACTTCGGCGCTTCGCTGAAGCTTTGTAGCTGCGGGCGCGCGCCGTCGGCGCCCAAAATTGCTTATTCTTGCACGAACCTTTTAAAGCGAAAGCGCGAAGCGCTGCTTTTTGGTGCTCCGCGTTACCTTTTTTGAAAACCAAAAGATGCTAAAGAAGAACACCGGCGTTAGCCGGCTATCTTTGGAGCGAAGAGCTGTATATCTTCAGCCTGCCGCGATCTTGTGGCGGTTAGACGTTGGCGCAATAAGAAGCGCTTGGAGATAGATTACCCAAATAGCAGTTTGGGGAAAAGGGAACTAAACGAGATCTCAACACGATACGACTTGCTGGCAGAAGCGGTGAATCCCCAATTGGGGGCTCAGATGATCTATACTACTGGCCTACTGCCAAAGCAGCTTGGTAACAAGAAAGCGCAAAAGCTAGCAGCTGGGAAGGGATCAACACTTGCACATACAGGTTAAACTCGACATCACACCTCGTCGCTTTTAGGCTTGGTCGTAGCAGGCCGCGGCGGGCCCGTGCTACTTCTTCACCTTCGGCCGAGGGCGCCGGCAAAAAGCACTTCGGCTTCGCCGAAGCTTGGTCCAAAGAATGGAAAGCAGCGAAGGGTGCTTAGAGGCTGCTTTAGCAGCTGACGTGCGGAGCACCGCAAAGCCGGTACCGGTGCTCGCACATCGTGAAGAAGTAGCACTTATTGTAGTTCGCTGCTTTGCTTTTTTCGGAGTGCAATAAGACGAAGCAGCCCCGCTCCGGCTAAGCGCTCCAAAGCTTGGCCGCTCTTCACCTTCTCTTTGGAGGCGCGACAAGGTATGACGAAGGAATACCGGCCTAAAGCCGGAGCGGCTTTGCACGTTGTCGCGCGTCGTCATACCGCTCCGGCTAATCGCCGGTGGTGCTTCTGCGCACCTTCGTCTTCTTGCGCTCCTGCTGCTTTTTTTATTTGCTCTAGCAAGAGCAGCCTTGACTGGTTGCAAAGAAGGCGGCCGTCTTTGGAGGATTGCGCTTTTGAAGGCGCCGCGTTTGCTTTGCAAGAAGAAGCACAAAATCACTGCTTCACAGTGGTTCGGGCACCGTAGTGCAGAACAATGCGCGAATAAGATTTGCACCTTTCACCCAAAAGCCTAAGAATAGCCCTCCAAAGATCGCTCTTAGTCATCTTTGTGGTCTTGTTTGAGCACGATGCCAGCATATCTAATGAGTGAGCACTGGTGAGCGCAGTGAGCAATTAACGCTTTTAGTAAGGCTGTTAGCTAATCGTGACAAGTTATTTGGTGAGATAACGCGCGGACCGGCCTACGCACGCTTGTGCTCGCTTGACGCTCAGCAGATTGCGTCTTCGACTAACAAAGCGCACCTACTTGCTTGTAAATAAGGCGAATAACACTATAACACAAACAAGTCGAGTTTGAGAGCCGTGTAAGAGGCGACTTTTTCGCACGGTTCGGAGAGCACTTCAGTAGCCTACTCGGCGAAGTTTTGACTCTATATATTGTATTTGGAGAAGTAGATAGGTAGTTATTACGCTGTGTTAAAACTGTCCGAAAAGCAGCGAACTACAAGGTGCGCGCTGCACGTCACACCTACAACTGCAAAAGCAGCCTCTTAGCACCGCACCTTCGCTGCTCCGGCTAAGCGCGGACGCCGCTCTTTCAGAGCTTCTCTTTGTGCTACGCCGTGCTACGCACCTCCGTGCTACTTCTTCACCTCCGGCGGTGCAATGCACGTCGTATTCTTGCACTACTTCGGCCGAAGGTGAAGAAGTAGCACGTAGCACCGAGAAAAAGCCCGGCCCCGGCTAAACGTGCAGCGCACCTACTCTTAGGTGCAAGAAGCGCACGGCGTCCGGAGTCTCTTTGGCGGTCTGAAAGACCGGCGTCCGGAGTCTCTTTGGAGTGGTTTTGGAGTCGCCGGTATGACGAAGCTTTGCGAGAACAAGCGCTGTGTGCGCTTCTTGAACTCCTTCGCCGCTTCGTGCTTGCGCCACAAAGGCGCCGGCTAAGGCCGGTGCGATTCTTGCACTCCTTCGTCATACCGGCCGCTGGCGCGGCCTCCTCCGGCTAGCCTCGAGCTTCGGCGCCTCCGGCGGATGCGCACGTCGTCGCTTATGCTTTGCTTGCGCCACAACGTGCGCCCTCCGGCGTGCAACCCCGGGGCTACTCTTCGTCGCGCCTCCAAAGCTAGGCCGGTCTTTACCTTCGTCTTCTTCTTTGCGACAACTGCTGCTTCTTGCACTCCTGAGCGCTCCGGCTAAGCGCGGCGTAGCCGCCAGTATTATTCCGAACAGCGAGGTACGACGAAGGTATGACGAAAAGAGGAGGGTTTAGCCGGAATACCGGCGCCGGTGGTGCTTCTGCGCACCTTCGTCTTCTTCGCCGGCTTTGTGCTTGGAGGTGGTGCTTCTGCGCACCTTCGTCATACCTCCTTTTTGGAGTCGTCGCGCCTCCGCTGGCGCGGGCCTCCGCTCCGGCTAAAGGTGCGTAGCACTTTAGGCCGCTCTTCACCTTCGGCCGTCGGCCGCCGGCCTTCGGCCTTCGTCGCGCCTTTGCCGCTTTGCCGACGCACCTTCGTGCGCTTCTTGCACTCCTCCGGCGGGCCGGCTAGCGGATGCACGTCGGCCCAAAAAGAAGGAGTGCCCAAGAAGGAGTGCAAGAAGCGCACGAAGGAGTGCCCAAGAAGGAGTGCAAGAAGCGCACGAAGGTGCGTAGCACCAAAGAGAAGGGTGTGCCGCCTATGCACGTCCACCTTATTTGTGCTTGTAGTTCGCTTCAAAGCTCGGTATTGCATACAGACCATCTATGTAGCATCGAAAACGCGTGTAACACGTGTTTGTGCTACTTGCCAACCTGGTTCGCAATGTTCACCCTTTTGGTTTGCTTTGTTTACCCTTATCGAAAGCAAAGCACGTAGTGCTAATAAAACCGGAGCGCTGCGTAGCAGCGCTCACCAAATGGATGTAGTGCTTTTTATGACTAACACACGCATTCGAGTAAGTGCGAATTGACGAGACTTTGGTACTCTTTAGTCTTCAACTAACTGTATGTACGGTATCGTTCTGTTTGTGTTCGTTACTGGTTTTGCGCCTATCGAGTCATTACAGCTATTAAGCTGTTATTAAGTGTTAGCTCAGTCTCTGCGTGCTTAGTTTTTTGTAGCCAGGCTAAGTGCCAAGCTTGTGCGCGCTTTGCGAGCAAAACAATAGCCCGGCCGTAGCCGGCTGCGCACGTTGCGTTCAAAGTTTGGTGTCGTTTGGGTTTTTGCGCATTGGTTGATTTAACCTTTTTGGATTGCGCTCTAGTTTGCTCTTTTTAGGTCACTGCTTAGGTGGTTGTGTTCTCCTGCTGAGTTTGGCGCGAAAAGCAGTGTTACCAAAAAACTGTCCGAAAAGCAGCGAACTACAATAAGGTATGACGTGCGCGGCCTTCGGCCGCCAGTATTCCGGCTAAACGTGCTACGCACCTTCGTCATACCTTCGTCTTCTTTGCGACAAGGTCTGAAAGACGGCAAGCGGCCTCCAAAGAGAAGGTCTGACGTAGGAATAGCGAGGAGTGCATGGTATGACCGAAGGTCTGTCTGCAAGACCGAAGCTTTGAAGCGAACTACAAGAAGGTCTGTATGCAAGACCGAAGCTTTGGAAGCGAATTCCAAGCAGCACGAAGGGTGACGTGTGGAGTAGCTGGCCCGCGTGCGACTCCAAAGAGCGCACGGCGCCTCCGCTGGCGCGGCCTTGGCCCGCTGCCCCTTCGGGCGTCTCTTTGGTATGAAAGAGCGGCTAAGCCCTCCAAAGCTTGGCCGCTCTTTCATAGCTTCTCTTTGGAGGCGCGACGCAGGTGCTACGTGCTACGCACCTTCGGCGCCCGGCGGTGCTTGTTTTGGAGTCGTCGCGTTCAACCTTCGGCCGTGCTATGCACGTCGTCTTATTACCTTCTTTTGGAGGAGTGCAAGAAGCAGCAGGCGCGAGCCGGGGCAAACGGCGCCCGGCGTAAGCGGCCCGGCAAAACGGCGCCCGGCGTAAGCGCCGGTATTCGAACAAAAGAAGAAGCGCTGTCCGGGGCGTGGGCTTCCCTACGTCATACCTTCTCTGGTCTGAAAGACCGGCGTCATGAGTGTGGTTGGGGGGTGCAAGAAGCGCACGGCGTCCGGAGTCTCTTAGGAGGGCGCTACTCCAAGCTTTGGAGCAGCTATTCTTGGCTCGGATGGCACGTTGTCGCAAAGAAGAAGGCCAAAAAGAAGGTATGAAAGACCGGCGTAAAGCCGGCCGGCGCTGCGGGCCCGGCCGAAGGAGTGCAATAATAAGCACCGCCGGTGCTATGCACGTTGAGGTGTCTTTGGAGTAGCACAAGAAGACCGCTTCGTGTTACACACCTGCGTCCGAAGGAGTGCAACAGCACCGGGCTTCGGACAAGCTTCTCCAAAAAGAAGTGCTTCGCACGTTTTGGTGCTACGCACCTTTGGCCAAGGTGTCTTTGGAGTAGCACAAGGCGCGACGCTGGCCTCCCTTCAAAGCTAGGCCACCCTTCTCTTTGGAGTCGCCAGTCCTTCGGACCTCCGGCGGAGGCTGGCCTTAGCCGGAGCGGGCGCGCCGCAAAAGAAGCACCGCCGGCGCCGAAGGTGCGTAGCACGTAGCACCTGCGTCGCGCCTCCAAAGAGAAGCTATGAAAGAGCGGCCAAGCTTTGGAGGGCTTAGCCGCTCTTTCATACCAAAGAGACGCCCGGGGACGACAGCCTCCCGGCTTTAGGCCGGTCTTTTAGACCTTCGCCGTGCTACGCACCTCCGGCGGAGGTGCGTAGCACTCCAAGAACCGCGCTTACGCCGGGGAGCGGCGCAGCCGGAGCGGGCAAGCACGAAGCGACCGGGCTACGGATGCACAGAAAGGTGCGTAGCACTTTTGGAGGTATGAAATCGGCGGCTTACGCCGCCCGCCGGAGCTCAAGGAGCCCGCAGGCCGAGCGGGAGGCGCCCGACGTAGGCTGGCCAAAAGCCGGGGTGGCGCAAGCAAAGCACGACGAGTGCAAGAAGCAGCACTTTGGCCAAGGTGTCTTTGGAGTAGCACAAGAAGACCGCTTCGTGTTACACACCTGCGTCCGAAGTAGTGCAAGAAGCGCACGAAGGAGTGCAAGAAGCGCACGAAGGGGGGGGGGGGGCCTCGTCGTCCAAAACGTGCGAAGCACTTCTTTTTGGAGAAGCTTGTCCGAAGGTGAAGCTTCGCACCAAAGGATAGTGCTCTTTGGAGCAGCACTTCTTTTTGCTTACAAAGCTTCGGCGTCTCCGGCACCGGCTGCTGTAGATGCCTCTGTTTCCCCAGAGTTAAACCTCTGTTATCCCCGTTTAACGTTATACAGGTGCGTAGCACGTAGCACGTAGCACCGGTGAAGCACCGGCGTTAGCCGGTGTTCTTCGCAGCACAAGAAGCGCACCGAAGGCCGAAGGCACTTTGGGACGCTGTGGCTATAAGTTCAAGTTTTGCTGCATTCAGAAAACCTGCTTCGCACTTGTGTAGTTCGCTTGCAAAGCGACATCTTGTAGTAAAATTTGGAGTGAGCGCAAACATTTGCTGCGCAGATACTTCAGTGTTGTGAGCGGTCACTTTGCTGTGCAAGAGATCGGGAAAATGCGATAAATCGATGAAACAAAACCAAAATAGATTTATGGATGCAAACATCTCAATAGTTTGTAAATCGTTTGAAAGTCCTTTTAAAGATGTGAACATAACAAGAAGCATAGAGGCCTCCGGACTAGAACGATCACTACAGCTGTCCAAATTGCGTTCGATTGGATTGCCTAAAACACGAGTATTATTTACTGTTTTGCGATCACCTCATATTGACAAAAAATCAAGAGAACAATTTGAAATGCAAGTACATAAACAATTGCTTGTAATCAAGACTGAAACTGCGAAATTACGTCTACACTTATTGCGTTTGCAATTGCATGATTTACCAGGGGTTCAATTAAAAGTAATTGTGAATTACAAAACACGTTTAAGTAAATTATGGTACAAGTAGTTCTATTCTTCGTAAGCGCCGCTTGCAAACAAGTAGCGCATACATAATAGTGGTTCTTTTGTAGACGTGCAAAGCAATTCTTCGCACAGACAAGGTGCCTTTTGACTCTTAGTGCACGCACGCTAAACGGTGTCTCTTCTCCTCTTCAAGAACGTTTCGCGCCAAAAAGACGGCCGGCGCGCAGCACAAGAACCGCGCTTACGCCGGCGCGGGCTACAAGGCTTGGCGCGCACCCCGAGAAAAGCTGCGTTTTAAGCAGCGCTTACCACTTATTTGTTCCGCTGCTGTTTTCAAAACACTGGTGCTCCAAAGCTTGGTGCGCAGCAGGCGGCCGCAGGTGCTCCAAAGCTTGGAGTAGCACGCGAAGAAGACGAAGGTGCGCAGAAGCACCACCTCCAAGCACAAAGCCGGCGCGACGCAGGTATGAGACGCGCGCTCTTTGGAGAAGCTTAGAACCCGCTCCGGCTAAGGTGCGCAGAAGCACCACCGGGCCGGTGCGATTCTTGCACTCCTTCGCCGCTTCGCGACAAAGGTGCTACGCACCTGTTCTCGCAAAGCTTCGGAAGAGCGCTCCGGCTCAGGCCGGTATGACGACGGCCGGCCCGCTATTCCGGCTAAGGCCGTGCTTCTGCGCACCTTCGTCATACGCCAGTCCCCTCCGGCGGAGGTGCCACTTCCAAGAACCGCGTTTAGCCGGAATAGCGGCGCCCGCTCCGGGGCTAAGGTGCGTAGCACTTTAGGTGCGTAGCAGGCCGGTCTTTCAGACCTCCTCTTTGGCGGTCTGAAAGACCGGCGTCCGGAGTCTCTTAGGAGGCGTCTTCTTGCGCTCCTGTTCTCGCTCGGAATACTGGCGTTTAGCCGGAGCGGGCGCCGTGCTTCTTCTCGCTGCTTTTTCGGGTGCGCGCCGGACAGCGATTCTTCTTTTCGCTGCTTTTTCGACAGGTGAAGCAAAGAAGTAGCACGAGCTTTGGAAGCGAACAATAAGCGCTGCTTTTTGATGTGCGCCTTCGGCCAAGTTGTGAGTGCTCCTTGCACTCCTTTGGAGTAGCACGTAGCACAACGGGAAAAGCGGCAATTATAAGTGCTGCTTTTTTGTAGAGGCTGCTTTAGCAGTTGGAGAACAAAAAGCAGCAAGTGCTCTTCTTCATCTCATTTATTGTAGTTCGCTTGCAAAGATTGTGACATTTGACGTGCGTCTTCTCTTCTTTGTAGCCTCCTCTTTGGAGCGAACCGGTTATCCGGGTTTTTACCGGGGCCGAAGCTTTGGAAGCGAAAAGCACGAGGTATGTGCTGCTTCTTGCACGCGCGCAGCGGCGTAGCACTGAAATACCGGCGCTTACGCCGCTGCTTTGCTTGCAGCTGCTTCTTGCACGCGAAGAAGTAGCGGGCACAAGCGCCGCTATTCCGGCTAAACGCGGTTCTTGGAAGTGGCACCTCCGCCGGAGGGGACTGGCGTATGACGAAGGTGCGCAGAAGCACGGCCTTAGCCGGAATAGCGGGCCGGCCGTCGTCATACCTTCGTCGCTTCTTCGTGCTTGCGCCACGAAGTAGTGCAAGAAGAAGCACGTGCGTAGCAGTCGCAAAGCGAGCCCGGCTAAAGGCCCGGCGTAAACGCTCGCTACGGCTAAGCGCCGCTCTTCCGGTATGACGACGTGCAAAGCACCGGCGCGTAGCGCCCGGCCCCGGAGGGTGGCGTTTAGCCGGAAGAGCGCTCCGGCTAAGCGCGGCTTTATGCCAGTGCTGCTTCTTGCACTCCTCCGGCCGTCGTCGCGCCTGTTCCGGGAATACTGGCGGCTTAGCCGGAGCGGCTTGTCCGGGTGCTATGCACGTCGTCGCGCGTGCTACGCACCTGCGGGCGCCTGCCGGCGCCGCGGCGCCATGGCGCGGCCTCAGCCGGAGGTGCGCAGCACGAAGGGGGATGTGCCGCAGCACGAGGCCGCGCCAGCGGAGGTCGAAGGTGCGCCAGCACTTTCATAGCTTCTCTTTGGAGGCGCTCTGCTACGCACCGCGGATGGCACGTTGTCGCAAAGAATACGACGTGCCATCCGCAGCCGCTATTCCGGGGCCTCCAAAGCTTGGCCGCTCTTAAAGAGCTTCGGGCGGAGCCTTCGGCCCCGGCTTTAGGCCGCTATTCCGGGGCCGGTGGTGCTTCTGCGCACCTTCGTCATACGCCCGTCCTTGGACCTCCGGCGGATGCACGTCGTCGCGCCGGCTTTGTGCTTGGAGGTGCTACGCACCTCCGGCGGCGCAACGCGGCCCGAAGGGGGGGGGGGGGGTGGCAAGAAGAAGCAGGTAGCACAATAAAGCGGCCGCTTTGGTGAAGCCAACAGTGCTGAAGAAGAACAAGCCGGGCGCCGCTATTCCGGCTAAACGCGGTTCTTGGAAGTGGCACCTCCGCCGGAGGGGACTGGCGTATGACGAAGGTGCGCAGAAGCACGGCCTTAGCCGGAATAGCGGGCCGGCCGTCGTCATACCTCAGGGTGCGTAGCAGTGAGCTAAGCTCGCAAGAATAATAAGAGAAGGCAACGCTTATTATTGTGCTTCTTCTTGCAAGATGAGTGTAGAGTGTAGATTAGTCCATTTGTCAAACAGATTGCACTCAATATTAGCTAATTTGAAATCGATTCAATCAAACAAAGTAATGAAAACATGAAACAGTTCTATTGGACAGGCAAAACGTTAAAACAATTAAGTTTGAGTACAAAATACACAAAAGCTGGACGAAATAGTTCGGGATCCATTACTATGTTTCATCGAGGGGGCGGATCAACACGATTGTTGCGCAGAATTGATTTCAAGCGGAATGTCTTAATGACAGGATTCGTGGAAAGAATAGAATATGATCCCAATCGTTCAGCTCGAATAGCTTTAATCCGATGGTCTAGCAGTGATAAGGCGCGAGCACTGCTCCAAGGGGCCGAATGGAAGCGGCTAACTCGATCGAACAATGCTGTAGCCACCGAAACACACGGGCACCTAGGACCACAGCGAGCAACAGAGGTAGCTCTTGGCGCGTTACGCTCACTCCAGCTTATCTCGAAGGTGCGTAGCACGGCCGCCGAAGGCCCCGCCTTTGGTGAAGCTTTTGTAGATGCGACGAAGGAGCACCAAACCGACAAGAAACACACTGTTGACAACACGGGGTCAAACTCTTCTGCGCTGTTTACTTATATCTTGGCTTGTGATCAGTTAAAAGTGGGTGATAATGTAATGAACTTGCATTTGAACTCCAGCGTACCACAAACAGAGGGTGCGTCGGTTTCATCAACGGTGTTGCAAGCTTCGGCTGCTGAAAATTCGTGGGAACACGAAAAACTCTATCAACAAGTGGGCAATTGTATCCCATTGTGTAATCTTCCAATTGGTACTTTTATACATAATATTGAATTGCACCCAGGTCAAGGTGGTAAACTAGTCAGGGCGGCTGGAACCTTTGCTCAGCTGGTGCAAAAGCTCCCTTTGGGCCTTCGGTGCCTTGTACGCCTACCTTCTGGTTTGTCAAAACCGTTTGATTCTCGATGTCGTGCTACTATTGGCATAGTCTCAAATCCGGCTCATAGTACACGCAAGTTAACCAAAGCGGGTCAAAGGCGCTGGTTAGGTAAACGACCCATTGTGCGGGGCGTTGCAATGAATCCAATAGATCATCCTCACGGAGGAGGTGAAGGCCGTACCAAAGGGGGAAGACCTTCCGTGTCACCTTGGGGTAAACCCACCAAAGGTGGATTTAAAACTGTAATTAGAAAACACAATAAGTAATCGATGAGTCGTTCTTTATGGAAGGGTCCTTTTGTAGATGCTAGCTTGCTAAAAGCATCTACAATTACACGCAAAGTGTGGTCACGTAGATCTTGTATTTTGCCTCAATTTGTAGGTTGTGTTACACAAATTTATAACGGACGCTTCTTTGTGGGTTTGAAAATTACTGAAGCAATGGTAGGTCATAAGTTTGGTGCATTTGCTTCAACACGCAAAACGGCTTCTGTACGTCGAAAACCTGTGACGTCACGCTCGACCAAAGCCAAAAAAGCGTAAGCGATCGTTTGAACCGAGAGCCGCTGCCTGTATTTGATGCATACCAAAACGTTGCGTGCTTTTTTAGCAAGCTAGCCCTTGATGACTTTGGTGCGCAGCACTCGCTGCACCGAGTGCTTCGAGGCGGCCGCGCAGCGGCCGTTACTGGAGTGCAAGAAGCAGCACCTTCACCTTCGGACGAAGGCGCGCAGCGGGAGGCCGCGCAGCGGTGGCACGTTGTGGCGCAAGCACGAAGGAGTGCTTGAAGCAGCACTGGCGTAAGCGCCGGTATTCCGAAGCTTTGCGAGAACAGGTGCGTAGCACCTTTGTCGCGAAGCGGCGAAGGAGTGCAAGAATCGCACCGGCCCGGTGGTGCTTCTGCGCACCTTAGCCGGAGCGGGTTCTTCTTGAACTACTTGGACCTGCGTCCGAAGGACTGGCTAAGGTGCGTAGCACTAAACCCGGCTTTTTGCCAGTGCTGCGCACCTCCGAGCTCTGCTACGCACCTCTGGCGACGGCCCGAAGGGTGGCAACCGGGAGGCCGTCGTCATACCTTCCGTCATACCTTCTTATTTTATTGGAGTCGGCCCGGTTTGCGCCCGGTGCTATGCACGTTGTGGCGCAAGCACGAAGCGGCCGGCAAAACGCCAGTGCTGCGCAGCTTCGGCCGTTGTGGCGCAAGCACGAAGCGGCGACGCACCTACGGTGCGTAGGTGCGTAGCACCAAAATAAGCAGCGGCCGGTGGAAGTGCTACGTGCTACGCACCTCCGGCCGCCGGAGGTGCGTGCTTTGTGCTACGTGCTACGAAGAACACCTCCGGCGAAGGTCTGAAAGACCGGCATAAAGCCGGGTGGCCTAAAGCCGGCTTAGCCGGAGCGCGGCGAAGCTGCGTAGCACTTCGCCGGAGGTACCTGAGGCGGCCGAAGGCCGGTGCGTAGCACGCCGCGCAGCGGGGGGGGGGGGGGAGCGGTGCGTAGCACTTCGCCGCGCTTAGCCGCGGAGTAGCGCAAAGCAGCGAACTCCAAAAAAGCAGCGAAGCTTTGGAGCGCGTAAGCGCGCTGCTTTTTCGGGTATCGTGCTCCTGCACTCCTACAAAGACGGGCGCGCTACGCGGTGCTATGCACGTCTTTTCGCAAAGCTTCGGACGTATTATGCAATACCCGTTTGCGACAAGCAAAAGGCTGCCAAAGCTCGGACTATGTATAAGACCGAGCTTTGCGACAAGCAAAAGGCTGCCAAAGCTCGGACGAATACCGCGCGGCCTGCGGCCCTTTGCGCAAAGCTCCCGGCAAGCCGCCTTCTTTTCGCAAAGCTTCGGAATACCGACTCCAGTATGACGTATGTATGACGTTTGGACGAAGGTATGAAAGACCGGCGTTTAGCCGGGCGAATTCCAAAAGAAGGGTGAGTTCAAGAAGAACGATGCTTTTTTACGTATGACGTATGACGTATGTATGACGGAATACCGAGCTTTGGTGCTAAAGCAGAACAAGCCGCCGCTATTCCGAACAGAACGCTGTCCGCTCCTCCAAAGCTAGGTGCGTAGCAGGCCGGTCTTTCAGACCACCTCCTCTTTGGCGGTCTGAAAGACCGGCGTCCGGAGTCTGGAGGCGTCGCGCCTCCGCTAGGCCGGTGGTGCTTCTGCGCACCTTCGCCGCTTCGTGCTTGCGCCACGTGAAGCAGTAGCATCGCCGCTTCTTTGCTTGCGCCACAAAGGCGCAAGAAGACGAAGGTATGACGAAGGTGCGCAGAAGCACGGCCTTAGCCGGAATAGCGGCGATTAGCCGGAGCGGACATACCTTCGTCTTCTTGTTGCGCCCTCCAAAGAGCCCGGCGAAGCGCCGAAGTGTTGAAAAGCAGCGATAACAAGCGCAGCTTTCCCCGGTTCTTCGAACTCACCCCTTCTTTTGGAATTAGCTTCCAAAGCTCGGACGTATGACGTAGCTACGCACCTTCGTCCGAAGGTGAAGTAGTGCAAGAAGCGCACGTTCTCGCTGTTCGGAATACCGAATCTTTGCGACAAGGGCGCATAGCACCAAAGAGCGCCCGCTCTTTGGAGTAGCACGGTGCTTCGCAGAGGGTGCGGGTACGTAGCGCCCGGTAACACTGCGCTTACAACAGCAGCTATTCGCTTTTTGCGATGCAATAAATGAGGCTGCTTTAGCAGTAGAAACACCACAATTAGTTATGGCGCAAAAAGTAAATCCAATCGCAGTTAGACTTAAGTTCAACCGTAATTCAGATTCAAGTTGGTTCAGTGATTATTATTATGCAACCTTTATGTATCAAGATTGTAATGTGGTCAATTATTTTAGCACTATAAGGCAGCCTACTGGTAACAAATTAGGGTTTAGACCTGGTAGGTGTGTTATTCATCATTATCCTAAGCGAAGTGTTATTCATTTGTTTTGCCTTGGAAGCCAGCGCAAATCATTATTGAAGCATGCTCCCAAGTACTCATACGATAATCTTATTCCGTTTGATGCTTCTTCTAGCACCTCTGATGTGATATCAACCGACGACCGTGAGGCTACACGCTCAAACGATAACACAAAGCTTTGGGCCCCGAAGTGCTTCGCACCTGCGCTTTTATCCAAAAAGAAGTGGCTGAAGTGCTTCGCACAAGATACACTTACACCACTAGAACTACACGTTCAACAGAATTCTCGTCGTGGACGCTCTTTTGCGCATTTAGTAGAGCAACGGTTGCAAACTTCGGCTGCTGTACTTATGGGTACCGCAGGACTTGGACCTACACTCTCTGCAGGTATGACGAAGGTGCTACAAAGCTTGGAGCAACACCGAAAAAGCAGCGGTGTGACTTTGGGAGAAGAGCTGGGTGTTCCGAAGCTTTGGAAGCGAAAAGAACAAGCGCTGTCCGGTGCTCCTTCTTGCACTCCTTCGTACCTCAGTACTAAGCGTACGCTGGTACGAAGTGAGCAGCCTGTTGTAGCGTTGGAAGAGTTATTTCACATTAGTGGTTGGACTAGTACCGCATTAAAGGCAGTACATGCTCCTTCCAGTTGGCAAGTGTCTGCAGAGGTGCGAAGCACTGTAGGTACACAAAACTTGAGGCTCAAAGTGGGGTCCAGTTCTTCAAAGGCACGAAGTGTGAGCAAAGCGGCGGAACACTATATGTTAGAAGCGCCGCTTTTGATGCTTCGCTTGGAGAAGCGCTCCGAACGCACCTCCCCTTCCGACGTGCGTAGCATACTGGCCCCGAAGGGGTGCTCACGTCATACCTTCGGTTTTGGACAAAGCGAGTCTGAAGCGTCGCCAAACACCAAACGGGTTCAATCGACAGAGTGTGAGCACAGCTTGGAAAGCACTAGTGAAATGAAGACAACACTCACCTTGCAAGAAGAAAGCAGCACACCCAGTCAAAAGGCAGCGCACCCGAGTAATGTTGGGAGTGTTTGTCTTAAGTGGTTTGTAATGCAATACTGTTTTCAATTAAACACCCATTGTGACGTGAATGAAACTCTACAATACATACAACCAAAAGGGATCAAAGCCAAGTCTTTACAACTGTGTTTAGCTAAAAGTCGTCATTATTACTTATCAAACATACAAACTATACTATCTAGCCAAAGCAATACATTGACTTCAATAATACCCATGAAAGTGACTTCGGTTTATCAAAGCGCGTCTCTAGTAGCTCAAGAGATTTGTTGTAAATTAGAACAAACTAAGTCCTTTCGACAAATTTGTAGAACCATATTTAAACAGATTGAAATGTGTAACTATATCAAAGGAATTCGTATTGCTTGCTCAGGGCGTTTAAACGGCGCAGAAATCGCCAAAACAGAGTGTAAACAGTACGGAGAGACTTCGTTACACGTCTTTTCGGATCAAATTGATTACGCATACACAAAAGCATCAACTCCTTACGGAATATTAGGAGTTAAGGTGTGGATTTGTTATTTGTAAACGAGTACAAAAGAGAAATGTTATATCCAAAACGCACCAAATTTCGCAAATCTTTTAAGGGTCGTACAAATGCTTTGAAAACAGATGGTACACAATTATCCTTTGGAAAATATGGAATCAAGGCTTGCGAAGCTGGTCGTGTTTCGTATCAAACCATTGAAGCCGCACGGCGTGCTATTAGTCGCAAATTGAGAAGAAGTGGTACCATTTGGGTCAGAGTGTTTGCTGATATTCCAATTACAAGCAAACCCACAGAAGTGAGAATGGGCAAAGGTAAAGGGAATCCTACCGGTTGGATTGCGCGTGTATCTGTGGGACAGCTCTTATTTGAGATGGATGGTGTGAGTTTATCCAACGCTCATCAAGCCGCTGTACTGGCTGCTCAAAAACTGAGCTTAAGCACTAAATTCATACAATGGTCGTAAAATTAGTGTTTATGGAGTCAGCAGCCACTTTGGCGCTTTGCGCCACAACCTGCATCCGTAGCCCGGCCGGAGCTCGGTATTTCATACAAAGAGAAGGAGTGCAAGCATAAGCGCGGCGCGCCCGCTCCGGCTAAGGTGCGTAGCACTTTAGGCCAGTGCTACTTCTTCACCTCCGGCCGTCTCTTTGGTGCAAGAAGCGCACCGGCGGATGCACGTTGTGGCAGCCGAAGGTGAAGAAGTAGCACGGGCGTCTTTATGGACAAAGGCTTAGGAGTGCGTGAAGGCAACCCCGGCGAAAACGCCGGTCTTACAGGTATGACGAAGGTATGACGAAGGAATACCGAAAGCAGCGAATTTAAAAAGAAGGGTGAGTTCGAACAGCGCTTTTCGCTGCTTTTTAACACTTCGGCGCTTCGCCGGGCTCTTTGGAGGCAAGAAGACGAAGGTATGACGAAGGTATGACGTGCTACTTCTTCACCTTCGGCCGTCCTTCGGACCTCCGGCGGAGGTGCGCTGCACTGGCAAAAAGCCGGGTTTAGTGCTACGCACCTTAGCCGGAGTTGCCCTTTGCCGCGAAGAAGAAGGCGAAGGTGCGCAGAAGCACCACCGGCCTAGCGGAGGCGCGACGCCTCCAAAGAGAAGGCCGGCTTTATGCCGGTATTCCGGCTAAGGCCTCGGGCCGGCTCCGGTCTTTTATACCTTCGCCAGTCCTTCGGACCTCCGGCGGCCGGAGGTGAAGAAGTAGCACGTCATACCTTCGCCCGTCCTTCGGACCTCCGGGAGGCCGTCGCCAGTCCTTCGGACCTCCGGCGCTGGCCTAAAGTGCTACGCACCTAGCTTTGGAGGAGCGGACAGCGTTCTGTTCGGAATAGCGGCGCGCTTCCCGGCTTGTTCTGCTTTAGCACCAAAGCTCGGACGTATGACGCGCGCTCTTTGGAGAGCAGCACCACTGTTGGCCGTGCTCCAAAGCTTGAGTAGGAGTGCAATAAGAGCACCGAAAACGCTTTTGTGCTTCTTCATCTCTTGCACAAACGTGCATGCTAGCCCTCGGCCCGGCCGTGCTAATTATTCCCGCTGCGCGGCGTGTACCGCCTCTTACTGGTGCGTTCTTCTTTAACTCCGGCGCCGCCGACCTGCGGCCGCCTGCTACTCCAAGCTTTGGAGCACCTGCGGCCGCTGCGCGGCGTGCTACTTCTTGCACCTTCGCCGTGCTACTTCTTCACCTTCGGCCAACGGCCGAAGGCCAAAAAGAAGGCCGAGCACCTAACTTCGTGGCGCAAGCACCAAAGGGAAGAAGACGTGCATCCGCCGTAGCTCCGAGCTTTGGAGGCGAAGGTGCGAAGCAGGGCCGGAGGTGTGTCCGAAGGTGCGTAGCACTGAAAGACCGGCAAAAAGCCGGCAAGCCCGGTACGGCGGTGCTTTGCAGGCGCGACGAAGGTTCGATGCTACGTGCTACTTCTTCACCTTGTGGCGCAAGCACCAAAGGTAAGAAGACGTGAAGAAGTAGCACGGCGAAGGTGCAAGAAGTAGCACGTGCTACTTCTTGCACTCCTCCTAAAAGGCGGCGTAAGCCGGGGCCGGCTTATAGCCCGGTGCACGCACATCGTGCGCTGCCTTTTTTCCGCTTCGCTCTACGCACGGTGCTCTTATTGCACTCCCTTATTGCGCCCGCTCTTCTTGAAGCGAAAAGAAGGTGGCGGCACCTTTGGAGTAGCACAAACACAAAGCAGCAATGTTAGGTGCGTAGCAATGCGCAGCAAAAACTAGCACCGCGCTGCTTCATCTCATTGCTTGCCTCTGCGTATTCCGTCGGGGCTAGCCGTGAGCTCTAACCTTCGGGCCAATTAGCACGCTCCGCTCCTTCTTCTTCTTCGTGCTTTGCTTGCGCCACGTGAAGCAGTAGCACTTCGTGCTTTGCTTGCGCCACGTGAAGCAGTAGCATCGCTTCGTGCTTTGCTTGCGCCACAACGTGCAAAGCAGCGGCCGGCTTTAGGCCGCTCTTTCATACCTCCGGCCGCCGGTGCGCTTCTTGCACCAAAAAGGAGGTCTGACGTAGGTGCGCAGAAGCACCACCGGCCTAGGGAGGCGCGACGAAGGTGCTACGCACCTCGCTGTTCGGAATGCGCTTACGCCGCGTCCGGAGCGGGCGAAGGTATGAAAGAGCGGCGTTTAGCCGGGGTCTTGCGACAACGTGCATCCGCCGTGCGTAGCACCTAAAGAAGCACCCGCCGGAGCACCTTCGTCGCTTCGTGCTTTGCTTGCGCCACGAAGTAGTGCAGCAGCACTGGCCAAAAGCCGCGCTTAGCCGGTCTTTCATACCTCCAAAGAGAAGGTATGAAAGACCGGCGTTTAGCCGGGCCTTCGTCTTCTTGCGCGCGGCCTGAGGCCGCGGCGGAGGCGCAAGAAGACGAAGGTATGACGCCGGAGGGTGGCGTTTAGCCGGAATACCGGGTAGCACAAAGAGACTCCGGACGCCGGTCTTTCAGACCGCCAAAAGCACTCCGGACGCCGGTCTTTCAGACCGCCAAAGAGACTCCGGACGCCGGTCTTTCAGACCGCCAAAGAGTAGGCGCGACGACGTGCAAAGCACCGGCCTCCGGCCGGCGCCTCCCTTCAAAGCTAGGCCACCCGTCGCCAGTCCTTCGACCTCGGTGGCCTTAGCCGGAGCGGGCGCCGCAAAAGAAGCAGCGGCCGGTTCTTGGAAGTGCTACGAAGAACACCTCCGGCCGCCGGAGCGCTGCGCTTCTTGTGCTACTGCTTCACCTTCTTCTTCGCGACAAAGGTGAAGAAGTAGCACGTTCTTTGGACCACGTTCTTTGGAGTAGCATCGTCATACCTTCGTCTTCTTGGCCTCCGGCGGAGGTGCGCAGCACGTTTTGCCGGGCCGCTTTGCGACTGCTACGCACGTCGTCGCACCTCTTATTCGCCCAACAGCGAAAAGAAGAAGCACGGAGCAGCGCAAAAAAGCAGCGAAAAAAGAAGAAGCACGTGCGCTCTTTGGAGAAAAAAGCAGCGAACACCCCTTCGTTTCGTGCGCTTCTTGCACTCCTTCTCTTTGGAGTCGAGGTGCTCCAAAGCTTGGAGTAGCAGGCGGCCGCAGGTCGGCGGCACCAAAGAGAAGGTATGACGTTCTTCGAACCTTCTTTTGTTCGACCGGCGCTTACGCCGCGGAAAGCCGCGTCCGGAGCGGGCGTAGCGAGCACGGCACGTTGTGGCGCAAGCAAAGCAGCGGCGTAGGCCGGTATTTCAGTGCTACGCACCGGCCGTGCTACGTGCGTAGCACCTTCGTCGCTTCGTGCTTTGCTTGCGCCACGATGGGAGGTGGCCGGCGCCCGCTCCGGACGCGGCGTAAGCGCCCCCGGTAAGCGCCGGTCTTCAGGAGTGCAAGAAAGCAGCACCCGTCTTTTTGGAGGCGTCTTCTTGCGCTCCTCACAGTGCTACCGGCCTTCGGCCGCCTTGTTTTTGGCCTTCGGCCGTTGGCCGAAGGTGTTGGAGTAGCACGCGCGTAAGCGGCTTGTAGTTCGCAGCTTTTCGGCGCACCTTCGCGTGCAGCGGCACCCCCCCCCCCCGCAGGCGCGCGGCCTTTGCTGCTTTGTATTCAAGCACGAGAACCTTCGAAGCTTTGGAAGCGAAAAGTGCTGAAGAAGAACACCGGCGGCCGGTATTCCGAAGCTTTGCGAAAAGAACAAGCGCTGCTCTCCAAAGAGCGCGCGTCATACCTTCGTCATACCTTCACGATGTGCGAGCACGGGGTTCGGTGCTCTTCTTGCACTCCTGTTCGCAGTTCTGCGGAGCGGCAGTGTGATTTTTCGCAGCTTCAACTGCGGCGCAGCAATCAAAACACCTGGACTCAGCACTACAGCAGTGTCTTTGTGTTTGTCCAAAGCACTTGTGAATACACTACACTCAATCTATGTTAAGCTTAAATAGACTTCGTTTCCATTATGAACACGTATTACGTCAAGATTTGTTATTAAAATACAATTACGTGAATCTTTTGCAAGTTCCACAATTATGCAAAATACTAATTGTGCTTCGCACCTCTGAGTCTGTGAAACAAGTGACCTTAGCTTTTGAAATTGTTTGTGGTCAGAAAGGAGTACAAACTGAATTATCACTCTTACGTGCGTCACGAGTAAACAAATGGTTCTCGCTTCGCGGTAAAACAAAGCCGAGTTACTTAGTGCGCACTTGTTTAAGAGCAGAAAGTATGTACAATTGGATTGACAAACTTGTGACAATTTTATGTTTTCATGATTATACTGTACAAATTCAAGCGAATGCTATTCAACTTACAATAAAGTCTAATTTGTTACGACTTTTCCCGGAAATACAAAATCACTTTGAGTTGTTTGAGAGCGCTCAAAGTGTTCAAGTAATCCTAGTGACTTCTGCTCAAACTGAACAGGAGACTCGTCTATTGTGGACAGGTCTATACCAAAAGGAAGTAAACCATCATTATGTCTAATCAAGTGCTGAGAGACCATACGCGTCGATTACTTATGGCCAAATATGAGCTCAAACGTACACAGTATAAGGCTATTTGTGAGGATCAAACTCTTCCCAATACAATACGCTATGACTATTGTGTGAAATTGTCCAAATTACCTCGAAATAGTTCAAAAACACGAATACGAAACCGATGCACTCTTACTGGGCGTTCTCGTTCAGTGTATAAGCGTTTTCGTATTTCTCGAATAGTGTTTCGCGAATTGGCTTCTCAAGGTGCTCTTTGCGGTATTTACAAGTCTAGTTGGTAGTACTGCGCTCAGATCCATCTTATAAGAAGAGGTCTGTATGCAATACCGAAGCTTTGCGACAAGCAAAAGGTTCGCTGCTTTTTTGGGGCCCGGGCGAATTACCATAAGAAGGGTGGACGTGCTACGGCAAGCCGCCTTCGTCCGAAACTTCTCCAAAAAGTGCTGAAGAACACTCCCGCTCCGGCTAAGGCCGGCTTTAGGTGAAGAAGTAGCACTCTTTGGAGGCGTCTTCTTGCGCTCCTGGCCATATACCTGCTTTTCGGAGCTCTTTGACACTAGCTTTCACGTTCGCTCGTGAGTAACCTTGATGAGCCTCAATACAAATCGAATAAATCTATATGCAAGCTAAATTTGTATGCTATCTAGAAATGCTTGGAGTTGGCTATAAAGCAAATACTGATGCACAAGGTACTTGTTTGTACTTAAAGTTAGGGTTTAGTCATGATGTTAAGCTAAAAGTGCCTCCTTTAGTGCGCGTGTTCTGCTTAAAGCCCACTCTTATTTGTTGTACTGGAACAAACCTTCAAAATGTAACTCAATTTGCTGCTATAGTCAAAAGGTGTAAACCTCCTGAAGTATATAAGGGAAAAGGTATCCGCTATCGAAATGAGATTATAGTACAAAAACAAGGCAAAAAGAAATAGATTATGTCTTATATTTTAGGAACCCATTGGAAGCCAAACACCAAAGTCGTTCGGGCCTTAACTCAACTCTTTGGGATCGGTCCAAACAAAGCATTGCAAATCTGTGATAAATTAGGTCTCAGTGATACTATGAAAGGAAATCAATTAACAAGAATTCAACTTGATCAAATTATTCAAATCATCTCACAACGCTATTTAATCGATTCTGAACTAAAAAGAATCATTCAGAATGACATACAACGATTCATTGCTATAGGCTCGTATCGTGGATTTCGTCACAACGACGGACTCCCAGTACGTGGTCAAAGAACTCATACTAATGCAAAAACTTGCCGTAAATCACAACATGCATTCAAATCGCGACGATAACAAGCAAAACCATAGGCGTCAGCGCAAGTGTTTGTTCCTTCAGTCCAGCATTGGAGTAGCACTCTTCATTGTTCGACTCGTCTGATATTCGTCTTCTTCAACGCAGTGCGAAAGGCAGTGCGCCTTCGTGTGGCGTCTTCTTTTGCTTTGCGCTTCTTTTCGCTGCTTGTTTTCAAAGGTGCAGAGCACGTAGGAGTGCAAACGTGCGACGACTCCAAAAAGAAGGAGTGCAAGTGCTTTCCGAGTGCAAGAAGCAGCACCGAGTGCAAGAAGCAGCACCGAGTGCAAGAAGCAGCACGTTCAGGTGCTAGCACTTTCAGGAGTGCAAAAAGTGCTACGCACCGTAGGTGCTCTGCACGTTGTGGCCCGCTACTTCTTCGCGTGCAAGAATAAGCACATTATGCAGCGCCGCTCCCGGCTAAACGCGGCGTAAGCGCATTCCGAACAGAACAGGCGGCCGTAGGCCGCGGTTCTTCTTGAACTCCGCTCCTGCGTCGCGCCTCCTTTTTGGAGTCGTCGCGCCTTAGGCCAGTGCTACGAAGAACACCTCCGGCGGCCGGAGGTGTTCTTCGTAGCACTTCCAAGAACCGGCCGCTGCTTTGCACGTTGTGGCGCAAGCCAAGCAAAGAAGCGGCGAAGCTTTCCCCTTTGTGGCGCAAGCAAAGCACGAAGCGATGCTACTCACGTGGCGCAAGCAGAAGCGGGCCCCGGCGTAAGCGCCCGCTCCGCGCCTTCGGGCCGTTGTGGCGCAAGCACGAAGCCCCCGGAGGTGCTAGCACGCTGCACTGGCCTAGCTTTGAAGGGAGGCCGTTGTGGCGCAAGCACGAAGCGATGCTACTTCTTCACCTTTGTCGCGAAGAAGGTGCGCAGCACAAGAAGCAGCACTGGCGGCTTAGCGGAGGTGAAGAAGTAGCACGCAGCACCGAAGGACGCGCGGCCGCTGCTGCTCCAAAGCTTGGAGTAGCTGGCGCGACTCCAAAAAGAGGGGCGAATTACAAGAATAGAAGGTATGACGATCTACGTGCTACTTCTTCACCTTTGTCGCGAAGAAGGTGCTCCAAAGCTTGGAGTAGCACGTTCTTTGGAGTAGCACAAGAAGCGCACGATTGTTCTCGCAAAGCTTCGGAATAGCGGCGGCTTGTTCTTCTTTAGCACTTTTCGGTGCTGTTTTCGGTGCTCTTCTTGTGCTACTCCAAAGAGCGGCCGCCTTCGGCCGGCCAAAGTGCTCGGGGCGCTGGCTAAGCGCTCGCTCCGGCTAAGGCCCTTGCCGTCGTCGCGCCTACTCTTTGGCGGTCTGAAAGACCGGCGTCCGGAGTGGTTTTGGAGGCGTCGCGCCTCCGCTAGGCCGGTGGTGCTTCTGCGCACCTTCGTCGCATCTACCAAAAGCAGCGACTCTATTATAACATTGTTCGCTGCTTTTGTAGTGCTGCGCACCTAGATCTAAAGAAGCAGGTAAAAAATTATCTACACTACAGAACATATGAATACAAAACAAGCTATCGCTTATATTCAGTCAAGCCTCAGCAATACTATAATTACTATAACCGATTCTAGTGGTAATGTGAAGACTTGGTCTTCTTCAGGGACAGTTGGATTTAAAGGATCACGACGTTCAACGAATTATGCGGCCCAAGCTACTGCTGACAATGTAGCGCGCACTGCAATTCAGTTAGGAATCAAGTATGTAGAAGTGAAAATCAAAGGCTTAGGTTATGGGAAAGACTCTTCATTACGCGGTTTGCAATCGGGGGGCCTTATAATCACAAAGATCAGTGATATAACCCCAATGCCGCATAATGGCTGCCGTGCGCCTAAAAAACGTCGTGTGTAAACACAAAGAAGAGCGAGCTTTCTATCTCTTCTTACGAAGAAGAGCGACTAGTTGGAAGCCGAAAAAGCAGCTAGGCTAGCTTGCTCTTTTCTCTTTTGTCTAGAGAAGCAGCAAACAAAACGCTCGCTCGAGCAAAGAAGCGAAAGAAGCGACGTGAAGAAGTCTTTGAACAGCTCAACTGTCTTTGCTTTGAAACAATTTTTAGCCCACTTCGCACACCTGACGACCCTATGTTGGTTGACTTGAAACCTTGTATTCTCGTGTCGAGTAACGATGAATGGTCTTTGCTTTGATGTAGACAACCAACCCAAATTTATGTTAGGAGCAAAATTAATTGGAGCAGGAGCAGCAACCATTGCATTAGCTGGAGCTGCGATTGGTATAGGTAATGTGTTTAGTTCTTTGATCAATTCTGTAGCACGTAATCCATCATTAGCTAAACAACTTTTTGGTTATGCTATTTTAGGCTTTGCTGGGCGACCGTACGGTGTCCATATGTTTGACGTTATATATACGTAACGTATACTAGAGACTGGCCCGGTACTTGCAGCGCGGTGATGCTTTGTTTTGCGCTTTCGCGTAGCAGTTATCTGCTTATTCTTGCTTTGCTTCGAAAAGAAGAGGAGTGCAAGGCGGCCGCTCTTTGGAGTAGCAGCTTTGTGCCGCTACTTCTTCGCGTGAAGGTATGACGCGCGCTCTTTGGAGGATGCTACTCCAAAGAACGTGCTACTCCAAAGAACGTGCTCCGCTGCGCGCCTTGAAGCACGAAGCAGCGACGGCTTTAGGCCAGTGCTGCGTGCTACGCACCTCCGGCGACGGCCGGCTCCACCCTTCTCTTTGGAGTCGCCAGTCCTTCGGACCTCCGAAGGGTCCGGCCAAAAGCCGGCGCGACGCCTCCAAAGAGTGCTACTTCTTCACCTAAAGCCGGCCTAAAGCCGGAGCGGACAGCGCTTCGGAATACCGAGCTTTGGAAGCGAATTCCCAAAGAAGGGTGCGAAGCGAGGTGCGCTCTTTGGAGTAGCACGTTGGAGTGCTTTGGAGTAGCACGGCGCTTAGCCGGGCTCTTTGGAGGCAAGAAGACGAAGGTGAAGAAGCTGCAAAGCTCGGACGTATGACTTGGCCGCGCAGCGGTTTGCGCTGTTCGGAATACCGTAAAAGCAGCGCTTGTTCTCGCAAAGCTTCGGAAGAGCGGCGCCGGCTTGTTCTGCTTTAGCACAGCGAACTACAAGCACGTGCGCAGCACTTTTTTCGGACGACGTGCATCCGTGCAAGCAATAAGTAGCACGCCCCAAGGCGCGATGCAGGCCTTCGGTACCTCCGGCGGAGGGTGGCCTTAGCCGGAGCGGTACGACGAAGGTGCGCAGAAGCACCACCGGCCTAGCGGAGGCGCGACGAAGGCCTGCTACGCGGCCTCCCGGCTGCCGCTATTCCGGCTAAGGCCGGCTTTATGCCGGTCTTTTAGACCTTCGCCGGAGCTCTGCTACGCACCTCTTCTTGGCTCGAAGGTGCGCAGAAGCACCACCGGCATAGCTTTGAAGGGAGGCGCCGGCCGGAGGTGCGTAGCACGTCATACCTTCGCCAGTCCTTCGACCTCCGGCGGGCCTAAAGCCGCGATTAGCCGGAGCGGACAGCGCTTGTTCTTTTCGCTTACAAAGCTTCGGAGTACTTGCTACTTATTCGCGTGAAGGCGCGACGGACGCGTGCATCGCCCCGGAGGAGTGCAAGAAGCGCACGGCGCCGCGCCTGCGAGGCGCGACGTATGACGATGCTACGTGCTTCTTCACGTGGCGCAAGCAAAGCACGAAGCGCCTTAGCCGCGGAGCGCGGCCGGAGTAGTGCAAGAAGCGCACGGCCGCGCAGCGGTCGCTGCTGTTTTCGTAACACCAAGCTGCGAAAGCTTCGGCTGACAGTGTTCTTCGTCGGTTGTAGTTCGCTTCCAAAAAAGAGCGCGGGCGCAACGAACTCTTTGGAGGTATGAAAGACCGGTGCTATGCACGTCGGCGCTTTTATCAAAAAGAAGTGAAGCGACAAAGCCGGGTTTACGGTGCGCTTCTTGCACTCCTTCTTTGCTCGCGCCCGTGCTTATGTTTGTAGTTCGCTTCAAAGCTTCGGTATTGTGCTGCTTGCTTATTGCAGCACTCCTTCGCGCCGTAAATGGCCGGCTTAACGCCCGGCTTGCGGGCTTTGCACCACCCGGCCGTCTCTTTGTAGTCGGGCCTTGGGCCGAGGTGCGTAGCACCAAAGCTTCAGCGAAGCGCCGAAGTGCTTTGCACGTTCTTTTTGGACGAAGGCGCGACGCAGGAGCGGAGTAGCACGCGCCGGCCAAAGACCGTCTTCTTTTCGCTGCTTTTTCGACAAACAAAGCAGCGGAGTTATAAGGGGGACGTAACACTTCGTCGCGCGTCGTCACACCGACAGCAGCGAACTACAAGAATAAGGTATGAGTGCGCATCCGGCCGAAGGTCTGAAATACCGGCGCTTACGCCGGGGTGCGCCCCAATAAGCAGCACTGTTTTCGGTGTTCCTTACGTCACACCTGCGCTTTATGCTGCATAAACAAAGCAAAGACCTTGTTCGAGTTATCAAACCCTAGAAAAAACCGCTTCAAAGTAGACTTTGGCCAAGTTTTGATCTAGGCCTAGTAAGAGCACTCAGCTAACCCGCCTAGGGGCAAAGACCCGACGGTAACAATAGCCTGCTGTGAAAGGAGGGGGCGCCGAAGGGCGGCCTCCAGCCCAAGCTCAAGCTACGCGAAGAGGCAAACAGGTAAATTGTGAAAGTGAGTTGTTGGCGGAATCCTAAGCCGATGTATTAGACCACGTTCGAAACAAGTTTCGAATAGCGACATGCTCTCTGGACAACTGAAAAGCAAACAGTGAGTCCCACGCGCCAGCAGAGAGCCCAGACCTATGTTTATAGGGAAAACAACGGAAGCTTGCGTACAAACACCTTCAGAGCATAGACTCGAAGCTCTTCGGTATACCCCTAAGGGGGAACGCATATGGATACAAACGGTGAACTCCGTGATGAAGAATAAGCACGCGAAGAAGACGTGCGGAGCAGTGCAAAAGTAGCACTTATAAATTAGCTGCTTCTTTTAGTGTTAAACACGTGCTTTCTACACGCTTGCAGTTTTTTGTGCTTTCACATTTGTTTGTGGGCTAGCAGCTAGAAGGCGCAAGCAAAGAATAAGCACACGGAGGGCGGAGGCTCCGCAGTACCCCTTATATAGCTAACAGGGAAGGGAGCTAAATCGCCTGGCCAAGTGTACAGAGGCCCGGCGCACACCTACATGAGTAAACTGTCTATTACAGACAGTTTGCGGCGGTTAAAAGTGTAACTTAGAACCTAAAGCAAGATTGATTGTAGGTTGGAGAGCCGTGTGACGGGTGACTGTCTTGCACGGTTCGGAGAGCACTTTCCTAATGGTGCCTCGAGATAAGCTGGTATGACGCAGGGACAGTGCTGCGCACGTCACACCTCTTCTTGAAGAAGTAGCACAGGAGGTGTGAACTCCAAAAGGAGGCGCGACGACTAAAGAAGCAGCGCCGCGCCGGAGGTGCGCGCAGCACTTACAAGCACAAAGCCGGCGAAGAAGACGACTAAAGAAGCAGCGCCGTCAGACCGGCTCCAAAGAGAAGGAGTGCAAGCACGAAGTGCTACTCCAAGCTTTGGAGCACCTTAGCGGCGAAGCTGCTCCAAAGCTTGGAGTAGCACTGAAAGACCGCGCGCCCGGGAGCGGCCGGGTATGACGATGCTACTGCTTCACCTTTTGGCGCAAGCACGAAGGCGGCGGTGCGCAGCACTTTGTCGCGAAGAAGGCGAAGGTGCGAAGCACGCCGCGTAGCGGGGCGCGACGCCTCCAAAGAGTGCTACTTCTTCACCTAAAGCCGGCCTAAAGCCGGAGCGGACAGCGTTCTGTTAATAGCGCAGGTGCGTAGCTCGGCCTGCGGCCGCCTGCGGCGCCGCCTCCATCGTGCTTGTCGCTGTTTTCGGTGTGACGTGTGTAACACTTCGGATACCTGCGTCCGAAGTAGTGCAAGAAGAAGCACGTAGGCGGCCGCAGGCCGAGCTACGCACCTCGGAGGTGCGCGCGTTCTTTGGAGGCGAAGCTGCTCCAAAGCTTGGAGTAGCACCGGAGCGGCCGCGGACGACTCCAAAAGAAGGGTGCGAAGAGCCGATGCTACGCACCTTTGGTGGCGCAAGCACGAAGCGATGCTCTTCACCTTTGTCGCGAAGAAGGTGCGCAGCACAAGAAGCAGCACCGGCGTTTAGCCGGAGCGCGCGGTTTTGCTTTGGGCCGCAAGCAAAGAACCGGGCCTTTGCTTATCCACAAACGGGCTACGCGGGGCGCGCCGAAGTGCTTCGCACGTGCTACTCCAAAGCACTCCAACGTGCTACTCCAAAGAGCGCACCTTGTTACAAAGTAAAGTAATGTAACACTGCGGAACAATAGTCTAAGCGCTGCTTTGTGTTTGGCTCAAAGCTTGGAGCATCTGTGTCTTAAAACACTCTGCTCTTCTACTCCTCTTTGTTCTGCTGCTTTCAAAGTGTAACAAACGACAGTTGTTTCACTCTTGAAGTTTATGCTTCGCACCTTGAATTTGACTCTACTTAACAGAAGCAATTGCGCTGTTTGCTTTAATGATGGCCTTTTTGATTTTATTCGTATTTTAATCGCATAAATAAGCAATAAAACGGCGCCCTACGGTAGGGCGCCACCTATAAGTAAAGTGGTCACCAAAAAAAGCAGCGGAACAAAGAGGAGTAGAAGAGCAGAGTGTTTTGTGCAAGCAATACGGCACGAAGTGAGCCTCAAAGCCTTATAAGTGCCGGGCGCGCGCGCCTACGGGGGCCGGCAAGCCGCCTCACAGCGCGTCCTGCCGCTGCTTCGCTGCGCGCCTGTTCTTCGAAGCTGCTTGCGTGTGCTCCCCCTTGCTCTGCACGTCGTCGCATGACAAGCCGCCTTAGCACTTCGCTGCTTTTGCTGCGCCGGTAGTGTGTGCTTCGGGCGCGCCCAGTAGCATGGCACTCGAGGGCTACCTCGTCGCCCGACAAGCCGCCTTAGCACTTCGCTGCTTTGCTTTGTTTGTCGAAAAAGCAGCGAAAAGAAGAATAAGCGCTGTCCGCTCCGGCTAATCGCGGCTTTAGGCCACCCGGCTTTAGGCCGGCTTTAGGCCAGTGCTACGCACCTTCGCCGGAGGTCCGAAGGACTGGCGAAGGTGCGTAGCACTGGCCTAAAGCCGGCCTAAAGCCGGAGCTCTGCTACGCACCTCTGGCGGGCGAAGGTGCGTAGCACTGGCCTAAACGGAGGCCCGCGTAGCAGGCGCCGGCGGCCGGAGGTGCGTAGCACGTCGCGCCTTATTCGTGCCCGCTCGCTCCCGGGCGCGCGGTCTTTCAGTGCTACTCCAAGCTTTGGAGCAGCTTCGCCGCTAAGGTGCTCCAAAGCTTGGAGTAGCACTTCGTGCTTGCACTCCTTCTCTTTGGAGCCGGTCTGACGGCGCTGCTTCTTTAGTCGTCTTCTTCGCCGGCTTTGTGCTTGTAAGTGCTGCGCGCACCTCCGGCGCGGCGCTGCTTCTTTAGTCGTCGCGCCTCCAAAGAGCGGCCGCCTGCGTCCGTGCTACTTCTTCAGCTTCGGCCAAGTGCAATAATAAGCAGCCCCATAAGCTCCCGACTGCTACGCACCCGGCCACAACCCTTCGGCCGAAGGCGGGACAAAGGTCTGTATGCAAGACCGAGCTTTGCGACAAGCAAATAAGCTTCGAAGAACGCACTTTTTGGAGAAGTTTCGGCCAACAGTACTCCGAAGCTTTGCGAGAACAAGCGCTGCTTTTACGGTATTCCGAACAGCGCAAACCGCTGCGCGGCCAAGTCATACGTCCGAGCTTTGCAGCTTCTTCACCTTCGTCTTCTTGCCTCCAAAGAGCCCGGCTAAGCGCCGTGCTACTCCAAAGCACTCCAACGTGCTACTCCAAAGAGCGCACCTCGCTTCGCACCCTTCTTTGGGAATTCGCTTCCAAAGCTCGGTATTCCGAAGCGCTGTCCGCTCCGGCTTTAGGCCGGCTTTAGGTGAAGAAGTAGCACTCTTTGGAGGCGTCGCGCCGGCTTTTGGCCGGACCCTTCGGAGGTCCGAAGGACTGGCGACTCCAAAGAGAAGGGTGGAGCCGGCCGTCGCCGGAGGTGCGTAGCACGCAGCACTGGCCTAAAGCCGTCGCCGCTTCGTGCTTCAAGGCGCGCAGCGGAGCACGTTCTTTGGAGTAGCACGTTCTTTGGAGTAGCATCCTCCAAAGAGCAGAGCGCGTCGTACCTGAAGACGGTTGCGGCGCCCTAAAAGGCCGCGGCCGTAGGAGTGCAAGAATAAGTAGCACCAAAGATACGGTGAATAAGGTTCGAAGAACGCACCTTCGGGGCCGCCTTATTATTTTTGCTTGTCGCTGCTTTTTCGGTATTCCGAAGCTTTGAAGCGAAAAGCAAGCGCTGCTTTTACGGCCCCGCATACGTCCGAGCTTTGCAGCGAACCTTTATTTGCTTGTCGCAAAGCTCGGTCTTGCATACAGACCTCCGCTTGGGCTTCTTTTTGCTTGCGCAACACCCGGCGTAACCGCGGCTTTAGGCCGGTATTCCTACGTCATACCTCCTCTTTTTTGGGGGGTGCAATAAGCGCACGGCGTCCGGGTTTTGGAGTCGTCGTGCTACTCCAAGCTTTGGAGCACCTTTAGTAGAGTAGGGTCACGCAACACGCTGTTCTGCGTAGGAAAAAACGCGGGCTTGAGCTGGGCTTATAGTTTAATAGGTTCAAACGCACCGCTCATAACGGTGATATTGTAGGTTCGAGTCCTACTAAGCCTAGAAAAACCTACTTACGATAACGGGCCTACCTATTGCTTGACAAAGGCACGTAGTCTGTGTAAATCTTCTTTGAGCTTATTAAGAAACAGTGCTTCGCACCCCGTCGTATACGGGCACGGTGCTACGCACCTTCGATATCTTCGGCTAGCTTGGCTAGCTTCGTCCTTCGGACCTCTTAGCACTTCGCTGCTTTGTATTGCTTTGGTGCGAACAAACTCTTTCATACGCCCGAAGCTTTGGAAGCGAAAAAAAGAAGAAGCACGTGCAAAGCACTTCGGCTTCGCCGAAGGTATTAAATCCGGCGGCGAACCCGGCCGCGACGAAGGTATGACGTGCTACGCACCGGCCTTCGGCCGTCCGGACCTCTGGCGGAAGGTGCAGCACCGGCCTAGCTTTGAAGGGAGGCCGGAGGGTGGCGTTTCGTACGGCAGTCGCAAAGCGGCGCCCGGCTAAACCCGGCTAAACGCGGCTTTAGGCCGCTCGAACAGCGAGGTACGACGAAGGAGTACCGCTCCGGGGGGGGGGGGCTTTGGCCACCCGGCTAAACGCGGTTCTTGGAAGTGCTACGAAGAACACCTCCGGTGCGTAGCACGTCATACCTTCGTCGCGCCCCGCTACGCGGCGTGCTTCGCACCTTCGCCTTCTTCTTCGCGGCAAAGGGGCAACTCCGGCTAAGGCCGGTTCTTGGAAGTGCTGCGCACCTCCGCCAGAGGTCCGGACGGCCGAAGGCCGGTGCGTAGCACGTCATACCTTCGGCCGTCTTGGGGGGGGGGGCTCCGCTGGCGCGGCCGTGCGCTTCTTGCACTCCTCCGGCGGATGCACGTTGGCGCAAAGAAGAAGGCGACTCCAAAACCCACTCCTCCGGACGCCGGTCTTTCAGACCGCCAAAGAGGAGGTGCGCAGCACCTAAAGCCGGTGGCCTAAAGCCGCTTTACGGAGCGGGGCTTACTACCGTTCTTCGAACCTTGCACACCTGACTGCTCCTTCTAGCACGTCATACATACGCATCGAAGGCGCGCAGCGCTTCTGCTCTTGTTGCGCTGCTCTTCTTATTTTTGTAAACTGTCCGGGCTATACCGCGCCCGAGCTAAGGGGCGCGTCGTGCTCCTTTGTTCACCATGCCTTCGCTTTCCACCATGCATGGCACCATTTGGTGAACCCGAAGCTGCTTCGGTACCTTCTTTTTATTGGAGTCGTCACACCGAAGCTGAAGCGAACTACAAGCCTCCTCCAAAGACGCGGCCGTAGGTGCGTAGCACGTAGCACGTCACACCTGCTTTTGCTCCGCTCGATTTGGAAGCGAAACGAAGCGCTGGGAAGCGCGCGAAAGCACTACAATCTGCTGAAGCAGTATGTATGACGTAGCAGCTCATGGCTGGCGAAGGGCCTATTCAAGCACACTCCTTATAGCACCCCTTTGTATTCAGGCCGCGCCTGCGGGTTGGTGGTGTCTTTGGAGTACATGGCGCTTCACCAAAGTCGTGCGAAGCACTTTGTTCTGTATGACGTCCGACGGTATTTCATACCTATTCTTATTGCGCCAAAGGAGTGTGCCTAGCGCTGCCGTCGGCCCGCTCCGGCTTTTTGCCGGTATTCCGGAAAAGCAGCGCCTGTTCTCGCTAAGCTCGGAATACGGCAGCCGGAGCGCTCCGGAGGTCTGAAAGAGCTCCAAGAACCGGCCGCTGCTTCTTTTGCGGCGCCCGCTCCGGTATTCCTACGTCATACCTTCTCTTTGGAAGCGTCGCGCCTACTCTTTGGAGTGGTTTTGGAGTCGCCTTATTCTTTGCGACTGCTACGCACGTCGTCGCGCCGGCTTTTTCTTGTGCAGCGCACCTTCGCCCGTGCTCCTTCTTCACGGCCAACAGTGCTGCTCTCCAAAGAGCGCGCGTCATACGTCCGAGCTTTGGTGCTACTTCTTCACCTTCGTCTGCTTGCCTCCAAAGAGCCCGGCGAACCGCTCCGCGCGTCACCCTTCTTTGGGAATTCGCTGCTTTCGGTATTCCGAAGCTTTGCGAGAACAGGCGGCCGCTGGAGTGCAAGAATCGCACCGGCCCGGTGGTGCTTCTGCGCACCTAAAGCCGGAGCGGGTTCGAAGCTTCTCCAAAGAGCGCGCGTCATACCTGAATACCGGCCTGCGGTCCTTCGACCTACGGCGGGGCGCGCCCGAAGGCGGAGCTTATACGGGGCCGGAGCGGCAAAACAGCGAACTACAAGAAGGTGCGTAGCACCCGAGCGCTTACTGTACCGACGAAGGAGTACGTCGCAAAGACGTAGCACCTAGCGTGGCGCAAGCACCAAAGGGAAGAAGACGTGCGACGTGCGTAGCAGTCGCAAAGAAGAAGACGATCTACTACTGCTTGTGGCGCAAGAAGTGCTACTGCTTGTGGCGCAAGAAGTGCTACTGCTTGTGGCGCAAGAAGTGCTACTGCTTGTGGCGCAAGCAAAGCACGAAGCGATGCTCTTCACCTTTGTCGCGAAGCGATGCTCTTCACCTTTGTCGCGAAGAAGGTGCGCAGCACAAGAAGCAGCACTGGCGTTTAAAGCGGGGCGCTTTTTTACAAAAAGAAGGTATGACGAAGGTGCGCAGAAGAACACCTCCAAGCACAAAGCCGGCGGCCGAAGGCCGGAGCGGAGCGAATTACAATAAGAAATAAGGGGGTGCCAAAGGAGTTCAAGAAGAACGATGCTTTTTTACGTATGACGTATGACGTATGACGTATGACGTAGGAGTTCAAGAAGAACCGCGGCCTACGGCCGCCTGTTCTCGCAAAGCTTCGGAATACCGAATTTGGAAGCGACAAGAAGTGCTGCGCACTTGCGCTCTTTGGAGTAGCACGGGCTTCGGACGAAGCTGCGAGCCATGGGGGAAACGACGAGTGCAAGAAGCAGCACGAAAAGCAGGAAAAGCAAAGAATAAGCACGCGCGCAAGCAAAGAAGCCGGGCCGCGGTGCTACGAAACTTCTCCAAAAAGTGCGTTCTTCGAAGCTTATTTGCTTGTCGCAAAGCTCGGTCTTGCATACGTCGTTTGCTTGCCCCTTTACGGGTAAGGGGGTTTACCGTAAAGGGCGATTGGACGAAGCACAAGCCCCATTCGGGCCCCTGCTACGCACGGGCCGTCTTCTTTTTGCTTCCAAAGCTCGGTATTCCTTTCTTTGTCGGGCCGTCGTCCTTATTTGCTTATTGTAGTTGCTTTTCTCCGCGACATACGTCTGAAAAAGCAGCGGAACTACAATAAGCAAATAAGGGTGACAAAGGTGGTTCGAATAACGCCGAAGGTCTGAAATACCGGCTTCCGCCGCCGTCGGAGGGCGGGCGCGGACGACGACGGCGCGACGTGCTACGCAGCTTCGGCCGCCTGCGGCGCGGCCTCCAAAGAGAAGGCCGCGCCAGCGGAGTTCAACGCGTGCTACGTGCTACTGCTTCACCTGTTCTCGCTGTTCGAGCGGCAACCGCGGAGCCGGGCTTACCGGGAAAAGCGCTACTCTGCACCTTTGTGTGCTTCGCACCTTGTCGAAGGCTTGGGCGAAGGCAACTTATTTTTGGAAAAGCAATACCAAAGCGAAGTGCTAAGAGGTCCAAGACGACGGGCGCCGGAGTAGCACGCTTCCAGGTTTACTTGGCCGCGCCGGAGGTGCGCAGCACGCGCGAGGGGGCTTGCTGTGAACACTGTAAGAAGGAGTAACCGCCGGCGACCCGGCAAAACGCCAGTATTCCGAAGCTTTGCGAAAAGAACAACCGCTGCGCGGCCAAGTCATACCTTATTTTTGGAGTTGTCGCAAAGAATAAGGCGACTCCAAAACCACTCCAAAGAGTAGGCGCGACGCTTCCAAAGAGAAGGTATGACGTAGGAATACCGGAGCGGGCGCCGCAAAAGAAGCAGCGGCCGGTTCTTGGAGCTCTTTCAGACCTCCGGAGCGCTCCGGCTGCCGTATTCCGAGCTTAGCGAGAACAGGCGCGACGGCCGCGCTTAGCCGGAGCGGTATGACGAAGGTATAAAGACCGGCGTTTAGCCGGAAGACCGGCGCCCGGAGCGCTGCGCTTCTTGTGCTACTCCAAAGAACGTGCTACTCCAAGCTTTGGAGCACCTTCTTCGCGACAAAGGTGAAGAAGTAGCATCCGTCCCTTCGTCTTCTTGCGCCTCCGGCGGAGGTGCGCGCAGCACGTTAAGCCGGAGCGTTAGCCGGAGCGGGCGAAGGGCGGCGGGCGAAGGGCGGGCTTTGTTCAGTTGCTCAGTCTTTACAGAGGTCAGACCGGAATAAGCATAAGCCGACTCTCGTGGCGCTAGCAAATAGAGAGGCCAAGATGAACTAACTCATTAGAATGCAAAAGTGCACTCTGTGTTTTTTAATGGGGTGTATAGCTCAGTTGGTAGAGCATTGGGCTTTTAACCTAATGGTCGCAGGTTCAAGCCCTGCTATACCCATTCGTCTAATCGTTCTCTTTTGCCGTGCGCAGAGTAAACTCAGCGCTTTTTTACTCACCTTTGTTCTGCGTTCGCATGTTGCTCGTGTTTTGGCATGTGCTGCTTCTTGCACTCCAGCTCCAGGCGGGCCGTGCTACGCTGGTAGGTACGAAGGACCAAGCGTGCTACTTCTACTCCTCCGTCTTTTTGGAGAAAAGCGGCTTTTAAACGCCAGTGCTGCTTCTTGTGCTGCGCACCTTCTTCGCGACAAAGGTGAAGAGCATCGCTTCGCGACAAAGGTGAAGAGCATCGCTTCGTGCTTTGCTTGCGCCACAAGCAGTAGCACTTCTTGCGCCACAAGCAGTAGCACTTCTTGCGCCACAAGCAGTAGCACTTCTTGCGCCACAAGCAGTAGTAGATCGTCTTCTTCTTTGCGACTGCTACGCACGTCGCACGTCTTCTTCCCTTTGGTGCTTGCGCCACGCTAGGTGCTACGTCTTTGCGACGTACTCCTTCGTCGGTACAGTAAGCGCTCGGGTGCTACGCACCTTCTTGTAGTTCGGCAAAGCTCGTGCTGCTCCTGTGTTCCGCTCCTCGCTCCGGCTAAGCGCGGTTGCCGCTCGAACAGCGAGAACAGGTGAAGCAGTAGCACTAGCACGCGTTGAACTCCGCTGGCGCGGCCTTCTCTTTGGAGGTCCGAAGGACCGGTATGACGTGCTACGCACCTCCGCCGGAGGTCAATAAAGACCGGCCTAGCTTTGAAGGGAGGCCCGAGGCCTTTGCCGGAATACCGGCCTTTGCCGGAGCGGCTTTGCCGGCGCCTGCGGGGCTCGTGCTTTTCGCAAAGCTTCGGTATACGGCCGTGCTACGCACCTCCGGCGGAGGAGTGCCAATAAGCAGCACAAATTCCTCTTTTTAGTTCGCTGCTTTTTCAGACGTATGACGTAGCAGCACCGAAGCTTTGTAAGCGAACTACAACAAGAAGGTGCTGAAGAAGAAGTCGTCCTGCAAAAGCAAAGCCCCCCTCGCGCACCTTCGGCCGAAGCTAGGAGGCTGCTTTAGCAGTGTCCGAAGCCTTGCGAGAACAAGCGCTGGTTCTTCGAACCTAGTCCTAAACACAGCTGCTATGCACCGTCTTCTTGCGCCCGACCGTCGGCGAAGTGCTACGCACCTTCGGCGCCGTGCAAGCACAAGCCCCTTCGGCTGCTTCTTATTGTGCTACTCCAAAGAGCGCACCTTCGGCCAAAGGAGTGCAATAAGAAGCAGCCGACGTGCAAAGCTGCTTCGCACCTCAGTCGGAGGCGCGACGACGGCGCCGGCAGTCGCGAAGAAGACGACTCCACAAGGTATGACGAAGGTATGTATGACGGAATACCGAGCTTTGTAAGCAGCGAATTACAATAAGAAGGGTGAGTTCGAACAGCGCTTTTCGCTGCTTTTCAACACTTGGGCCGGGCTCTTTGGAGGCAAGCAGACGAAGGTAGCACCAAAGCTCGGACGTATGACGTATGACGTGTGTAACACTTCGTCCGAAGGTGCGCAGCACGTTCAAGAAGAACCGCTCCGGCTAAGGCCGGTGGTGCTTCTGCGCAGCTTCGTCTTCTTGCGCTCCTGTTCTCGCAAAGCTTCGAATCTCCGGCTAAGGCCGGTGGTGCTTCTGCGCAGCTTCGTCTTCTTGCGCTCCTGTTCTCGCAAAGCTCGGAATAGCGGCGCTTACGCCGCGCAAACAAGGTGCGTAGCAGCACCGGGCGCTTTGCGACGACGGCCTACCTTCAAAGCTAGGCCAGTGCTGCTACGCACCTCCGTCTTAAAGACCGGCCTAAAGCCGGCCTTAGCCGGAGCGCGAGCTTTGAACCCAAGCATAGCATAGCATGGCGCTTCTTTATCTCCTTGCTTGTGCTGCGCACCTTTTTGCCTGCTTCGGTGAAGGTAGCCATCTCCTTACTTTTGTGCTTCTTCATCTTTTTGTGCCCGGGCGCGTACCGGAGGTGCGTAACAGGCGGCCGTATACCGAAGCTTTGCGAAAAGCACGAGCCCCGCAGGCGCCGGCAAAGCCGCTCCGGCAAAGGCCGGTATTCCGGCAAAGGCCTCGGGCCTCCCTTCAAAGCTAGGCCGGTCTTTATTGACCTCCGGCGGAGGTGCGTAGCACGTCATACCGGTCCTTCGGACCTCCAAAGAGAAGGCCGCGCCAGCGGAGTTCAACGCGTGCTAGTGCTACTGCTTCACCTGTTCTCGCTGTTCGAGCGGCAACCGCGCTTAGCCGGAGCGGGCGCCGAGCGGGTGAAGAAGTAGCTGGTGACGACGGTGCATAGCAGCTTTTTCGGTCTTCCGAAGCTTTGCGAGAACAAGCGCTGCTTTTACGGTATTCCGAGCTTTGGAAGCGAAAGCCACAAGCGCTGTCCGGTTCTTCCCGCTGGGGAAGCGGCATAGCTTTGGTCCGAAAACGGCCGGGCGCGCATCGTCCACCCTTCTTATTGTAATTCGCTGCTTCCCGGGCCGACGTCATACGTCCGAGCTTTGGTGCTACTTCTTCACCTTCGTCTGCTTGCCTCCAAAGAGCCCGGGTAAGCGCCAAGTGTTCCGAAGCTTTGCGAGAACAAGCGCTGTTACTCACCCTTCTTATTGTAATTCGCTGCAAAGGTGCTCCGGCTTTACGCCAGTGCTGCGCACCTTCACGCACTCCTTTGGAAGCGAGAACAAGCGCTGTCCGTTCGAACGTCCTTGCACTTCGTGCCTCTTATTTGCTTGTCGCTGCAAAGCTCGGTATTCCGTCAGACATACGTCATACATAAAGTTGCACCTGCTGGACAGATCAGCGCATTAGTATTAAAATTTAGGCGCAAAACAGGCTAACTTAGGCACGTAGCGTAGTGCTTTGCACCTGTTTGGGCACTCGTTCTCGAAGTGCTTTATTCACGTGAATTGATCCACTCAAAGCAACGTAAACGTTATAATACGGCTATGGCGAAATTGGTAAACGCACCACACTTAGGATGTGACGGTCTTTGACTTTGTGGGTTCAAATCCCTCTAGCCGTAAAACAAAGCGCTTGTAACAACTCACGTGTTAGCTTCAAAGAAGAGGTATATTTCGAGAAGATGGCGCGTATAAGATGCAAAAGCTTATATACCAGCAAGCAGAACGGTGGCGTTAAAGTGCTTATTATACGTGTTGCTTTGCTGCAAAACCAATCAGCGGGTTCTTCTGTGTTTTGCGCAGGCTGCTTTAGCCGTTTTTGGGAACACCGAAGCTTTGTAAGCCCGGCCTGCCGCCGTGTAGTTCGCTTACAAAGCTTCGGTGGTGTGACGTGCTATAAGGTCCGAAGCACTTTCGGTGCTTCTTCTTGCACCGAAAAAGCAGCTACAAAACGGTATCGCGGCTCCCCCTTATTTAGTTTTTGGACTACAAGCTGAGCATCAAATAAAGTGCAGCGAACGTCGTCACACCGAAGCTTTGTAAGCGAACTACAACAAGAAGGTGCTGCTTCTTGCACTCGTCGCGCCAGCTCCCGTGTTATCAAAGGTATGACGAAGAACAGTGTTACACACGTCGTCCGAAAAAAGCAGCGAAGCCCCTTTTTTGGGGCTGCTTCTTCTTGCACTACTTCGTGGCGCAAGAAGAAGCGACGAAGGGGGGTTATTCTTGTCGCTGCAAAGCTCGGTATTGCATACATATTCTTTTTTCGCTGCAACTTTGGCGCTTTGCGCCAAATTTGGTGCGCCAAGTTCGCACGAGACGCCGAAGCGCTTTGTAAGCGAAAACAAGAAAAGGTGTATGACGACGGCCGCAGGCGGCCGAAGGCCGAGCTGGCCGAAGGTCTGAAAGACCTCCAAGAAAAAGCCGGCCGGGTGCGTAGCACTTCTTTCACTCCCCGTCGCGTAAGCGGCCACCGGCTTTACGCGGCCGTCTCTTTGGCGGTCTGAAATACCGGCGTCCGGAGTCTCTTTGGAGGGCGTAGCCGGCTAAGCGCGCTTGCCGCTCTTTCAGTGCTACTTCTTCAGCTTCGCCGCTAAGGTGCTCCAAAGCTTGGAGTAGCACTTCGTGCTTGCACTCCTTCTCTTTGCCGGTCTTGACCTCCGGCGCTGCTTCTTCTTTAGTCGTCTTCTTCGCCGGCTTTGTGCTTGTAAGTGCAGCGCACCTCCGGCGGCGCCGGTGCTTCTTTAGGTGCTACGCACCTCTTCTTGGCTCGGATGCACGTCGTCTTATTCTTTGCGCCGCTCCGGCTAAAGCGCGGCGTAAGCGCTCCGGCTAAGGCCGGCTTTAGGCCACCCGGCCAGCCTTCGCCGGAGGTGCGCAGCACTGGCGACGGCCGGACCTCCGGCGAAGGCGGAGGCCACCGCCGGAGGTGCGCAGCACTGGCGACGGCCGGACCTCCGGCGAAGGCGGAGGCCGTCTTGGAGTCGTCGCGCCTTCGGCCGTCTTGGTGCTACGTGCTACTTCTTCACCTTCGTCTCCAAAAAGAAGACCGGACAAGCCCGGCGGAGCGAAAGAAGCATAAGTCCCTTCGGCCGAAGGCTGGGCGCAGCACGTGCAAAGCACTGTTGGACGACGTGTGTAACACTTATTGCACACCTTCACGCGAAGAAGTAGCGGCACAAAGAGCAAAAACCCCTTTTGGTGCTTCTTCTTCACGTCGCTTCTTTGCTTGCGCCACAACACCCTTCGGGCCAAGGTTCAAGAACGCTTGGGCGCAGCAGCGTCTTGTCTTTGGAGTTGGCGCCGCTGGCGCGGCATAGGTGCGAAGCACTTCGTCTTCTTGCACTCCTTTTTTTTGGTTTCACCGGAGGAGTGCAAAAAGAAGCGCCCTCGAGTGCAATAATAAGCACTTTTGGCCGCCCTCGCCCTTCGCCCGGTTTTGCCCGGCCCGACTACAAAACCCTTCGGCGAAGCCGAAGCAAGACCGACGGCCGGAAGGAGTGCAAGAAGAAACCCCATAAAGGTACTCCTTCGTCGCACCTTGTACCTCATTTCTTGCGCCAAAGAATGGAAAAACAGCGAACTACAATAAGAGGTATGGACCCAGGGCCGCGCCAGCGCAGCCTCCGCTGGCGCGGCCCTGCGCTTATTGCACTCCTCCGGCGATGCACGTTGTCGCGAATAATAATGAGGCGACTCCAAAAGAAGCAGCGGCCGGCTTTTTCTTGGAGCTCTTTCATAGCTCCGGCCGCCGGAGCCGCTCCGGGGCTAAAGGCCGCTATTCCGAACAGAACGCTGTCCGTTCTTCTTGAACTCGTCATACCTTCGTCGCGCCTCGGAGGTGCGTAGCACTGAAAGACACCGGCCAAAAGCCGCCTTTAGCCGGAGCGGAGGAGGAGTGCAGTAAGCAGCATTGCGCTTTTCACAAAGAGCACCGAAGCTTTGGAGTGCTCTTTGAGCAGCACTTTTCGCTGCAGCGAACAATAGCTTAAGGTGCGTAGCATGATCAAAAGCAGCTCGACCTTGTGCTACGCACCTTTGTGCGCTACGCGGCGTTTACAAAAAGAAGGCTTTACAAAAAGAAGGCAAACGCCTTATTTTTGTAAAAGCAATGGAAAAAGCGGCGAACTACAAGAATAAGTGCTCCTTATTGCACACCTTCACGCGAAGAAGTAGCGGCACAAAGAGCAAAAACCCCTTTTGGTGCTTCTTCAGCGGCGCCTGCGGCCCAACGGTACTACTCGTACCTAGTCCGAAAAAACAGCGCCGCTTACGTGCTACTCCAAAGAACGTGCTACTGCTTCACCTGCGGTATTCCGAGCTTTGCGAGAACAGGCGGCCGCTGGCCGTGCTTGAACTACTTCACCTTCGGACGAAGGTGAAGAAGTAGCACGTTCTTTGGAGTAGCATCGTCATACCTTCGGCCGAAGCGTGCGTAGCACGCTTCGGCCGAAGTAGTGCAATAAAAGAAGCAGGCCGTCTTGCTTTGCTGGCGCGTAATCGCACAGTATCGATCGCGCAAGCTCTGGAGGTATGACGACGTGCATCGGGTTTGGCCCGGGCATAACAATCAGATCAGCCCGAAGTGCTCGGAACAAGTGTGTAGCGGGCAGCGTTCGTTAAATAAAGCAATTAAGGAGACGAAAGTGTTTCACACCTTAGCAACTATCAAGTTAGCCTATAGCGTATGGATGGATGTCTGAGCGGTTTAAGGTATCAGTCTTGAAAACTGAAGTATCGATTGTCGATACCGGGGGTTCGAATCCCTCTCCGTCCGATTGAATTAAAGGAACACGCTTAATTGTGTTGCCACTCCTCGCACCTTCGGTTGGAAGAAGCAGGTATGTATGACGGAATACCGAGCTTTGCAGCGACAAGCAAATAAGAGGCACGAAGTGCAAGGACGTTCGAACGGACAGCGCTTGTTCTCGCTTCCAAAGGAGTGCGTGAAGGTGCGCAGCACTGGCGTAAAGCCGGAGCACCTTTGCAGCGAATTACAATAAGAAGGTGTGACTCTTCTTTAGCACTTTTTGGAGAAGTTTCGGACGTAGGTGCGACGTGCTACGTGCTACTTCTTCACCTTCGTCGCACGTCTTCTTCACGTAGCACTTCGCACCGTGCGTAGCACGGTCCGAAGCTGCTGCTTATTGCACTACTTCGGCCGAAGGTATGCCGCTTCCCCAGCGGGAAGAACCGGACAGCGCTTGTGGCTTTCGCTTCCAAAGCTCGGAATACCGAAACCAGCCGCCCTTCGCACCGTGCTACTCCAAAGAACGTGCTACTTCTTCACCTTGGAATTCGCTTCCAAAGCTCGGTATTGCATACTTTGCTTGCGCCCAACGTTCAAGCCGTGCTACTTCTTGCACTCCTCCAAAAAGCAGGTATGACGACGTGCCGCTCCGGCTAAGGCCACCCTTCGGTATTCCGGACCCTCCTCTTTGGAGTCGTCATACCTCCGGCGGCCGGAGGTGCGCAGCACAAGAACCGGCCGCTGCTTTTTGGAGTCGTCGCGCCCGGCCTACGGGCCCGGTACCTCGAAGGTGCGTAGCACCGTCTTTGGAGAAGGTGCGTAGCAGAATAGGAGCACCAAAGAGCGCTCTTTGGAGTAGCACGCTAGCCGGTCCGAAAAGCCGCTCCGGTGCTACGCAAGCCCCGGCGTAAGCGCCGGTCTTTCAGGTACGACGCGCGCTCTTTGGAGAAGTAATACCGGAGGCGCCCGGCTAAACGCCGGTCTTTTTGGAGACGTACTTCTTCACCTTTGTGGCGCAAGCAAAGCACGAAGCGAAGTAGTTCAAGAAGCGCAGCGCTTGTTCTCGCAAAGCTTCGGAGTACTGTTGGCCGTGAAGAAGTAGCACCGCACGAAGTGACTCCAAAAAGTGCTAAAGAAGAAGTGCTGAAGAAGAACACCGGCTAACGCCGCTATTCCGAACAGCGAGGCGCGACGCAGGTGCGTAGCACCTCCAAGAAAAAGCCGGAGCGGAGTACCGGTTCTTCCCGCTGGAAGCGGCATACCTTCGTCATACCCTCGTCGCACGTCGCGCGTCGTCACACCTTTGTGCTTTTCGCTTCCAAAGCTCGGTATTGCATACATACCTTATTGTAGTTCGCTGCCGGGGATAAGCGGCATACCGAAAAAGCAGCGCGCTTACGCGCGTGCTACTTCACCTTCGGCGCTTTTCTCAAAGATAAGAAGTGGTTTCGCTTCCAAAGCTCGGTATTCCTTTGGTCCGAAAACAGCCGCCCTCCAAAACGGGTATTTCATACATGCTACGCACCTCCGCTACGTGCTACTTCTTCACCTTGGAATTCGCTGCTTTTTTCGTAGCTCCGCTCATACATACGTTCTACGCCCGAAGCTTTGGAAGCGAAAAGCACAAATAAGCTTCGCTGTGCACTTCGTCGGTAGAAGCGAATCCCTTAGGAGAAGTGTTACACACGTGCGGCCGTCTAGAACATGTGCAGATTAACAGTCAAAACACACACTTTCGTATGGATTTAGTGAAATATTTAACCTTTTCAATGATTTTATTTTTGTTAGGTATTTGGGGTATCTTCTTAAATCGTAAAAATATTCTCATAATGCTAATGTCTATTGAATTAATGTTGTTAGCTGTTAACATGAATTTTTTAGTGTTTTCTGTGTATTTAGACGATATGATTGGTCAAGTGTTTGCTTTATTCATTTTAACAGTGGCCGCGGCTGAATCCGCAATTGGCTTAGCTATTTTAGTCATTACATTTCGAATACGCGGCTCGATTGCAGTCGAATTTATCAATTGCATGAAGGGTTAAGTCTCGTTGTGTTGTCAGTTTGAACTTGCTTATGTTCTACGTTTAGAGTAGCGTGCTCCGTGCCTGGCAGCTCTACGAAGGTACAGTACTCGCTTATCTAAGCCGCTTTTGGTTTTGAACGCAGAGCGCTATTTGCTTAAGCAGCGCTCTGCCCCCTTTGTCCTGAACCGCTACGCGGCGTGTGGAGTGCAATAAGCATGTGCGCAGGGGCGCCGGGTAAAAGCGGCGGGGCGTAGCGGTGCTGCTTATTGTGCTGCGCACGGCCAAAGCTTACGCTCGTAAGGCCGAAGGATAAGCGCTTTGGCGCGCCACCTTTTTGGCGCAAGAAATGAAGAAGCGCAAAGTAGTGCAAGGTGCGTAGCACAAGCTTTGGAGTGCTCTTTGAGCAGCACTTTTCGCTTCAAAGCTTGTGCTACGCACCTTTAGTAGCAGGCCCCGCGCCTGCGGGGCCGCTGGCCGGGCTAGCACGTGTCTTTGGAGTAGGGGTATGAAATACAAACAGCTATTGTTCGCTGCTTTGTGTAGTGCTACTTATTTGCTGCGTTCTTTTTGGTGAAGCTTTGGCGCCTCCCGCTGGCGCGCCGGGGTTGCACCCGTTTCTGGCCGAAGGGTGCTCCTGCTTGCACTCCTCCGAAGGTGAATAAGTAGCACCTTCGGCCTTCGGTGCAACCCCCCCCCCCCCCCGGCGCAACGCGCCGGTGCTTTGTTGTGGCGCAAGCAGAAGCGGGCCCCGGCGTAAGCGCCCGCTCCGCGCCTTCGGGCCGTTGTGGCGCAAGCAAAGAAGCGGCGAAGGAGCGCAATAAGGAGCCCCTTTGCCGGTGCTACGCACTCCAAATAACGCAGCTCCGGCGGATGCACGTTGTGCCCGCTACTTCTTCGCGTGACTCCAAAGAGAAGGTGCGCAGCACGTAGCAAGCATGGCCAAAAGCCGCCTTTAGCCGGAGCGGTCAACATACGTCATACCTGCTGCTGCTTCATCTCATTTATTGCATCAAAACAAAGCAGCGCTTAAGCTTATAGCTATTGTTCCTCTCCGGTAAAACCGACGCGCCGGCGTAAGCGTGCTGCTTCTTGCACTACTTCACCTTCGGACGAAGGTGAAGAAGTAGCACGGCTTTACGCCGCTCTTTAGACCCGGCGCGCCGGCGCCTTCGGCCAACGGCCGAAGGCCAAAAAGAAGGCCGAGCACCTACTTCGTGGCGCAAGAACGACGACTCCAAAAAGAAGGGTTTGTCGCGAAGAAGACGTGCGCTGCAAGCTTTGTCGCGAAGAAGACGAAGGTGAAGAAGTAGCACGTAGCACCAAAGAGACGGCCCAAAGAGAAGGTATGAAAGAGCGGCCACCGCGCTTACGCCGGGGCTTCGGCCTTCGGCCGCGGCCCTAGGTCGGATGCACGTTGGCCGAAGGTATGACGAAGGTATGCCGCTTCCAGCGGGAAGAACCGGACAGCGTTCTGTTCGGAATCTCCGGCTAAGGTGCGCAGAAGCACCACCGGGCCGGTGCGATTCTTGCACTCCTTCGCCGCTTCGCGACAAAGGTGCTACGCACCTGTTCTCGCAAAGCTCGGAATACCGAAGGTGCGCTCTTTGGAGTAGCACGTTGGAGTGCTTTGGAGTTATTTGGAGTAGCACAAGAAGCAGCACTTTGGAAGCGAAAAGTGCTGCTCAAAGAGCACTAAGCGGTGCTCTTTGTGAAAAGCAAGGCTGCTACAAAGAGCACTCCTCCGCGTCGTCATGCTTGTTATTCGTCCTTGAGACACAAACAACACTAGCTCAACAAAGCATTATCACTCAAACACAGAATGCTCACATGAACAGTTTTGCACAAAGATGGTTATTTTCAACTAATCATAAAGATATAGGTACCCTTTATTTGATTTTTGCTGCTCTTGCCGGAGTTATGGGTACATGCTTCTCTGTACTAATACGTATGGAATTAGCACAACCTGGCAACCAAGTGCTTGGTGGAAATCATCAATTGTACAATGTGTTAATTACGGCTCACGCTTTTCTAATGATCTTTTTTATGGTTATGCCCGCATTAATTGGTGGTTTTGGTAATTGGTTTGTGCCTATTCTAATAGGCGCCCCCGATATGGCATTTCCACGCTTAAATAACATTAGTTTTTGGCTATTGCCGCCGTCATTATTACTTCTATTAAGTTCCGCCTTAGTGGAAGTGGGTGCCGGGACTGGATGGACAGTCTATCCTCCTTTAAGTAGTATCACTAGTCACTCAGGTGGAGCCGTAGATTTAGCCATTTTTAGTCTGCACTTATCTGGTATTTCTTCTATTTTAGGCTCGATAAACTTTATTACCAGTGCGCCGTGTGAAGCACACTTCCGGTTTGGTCGCTTACCCAAGCACCAACGTATATGTCTGACTTACGCTAGTAAATATACGCAGCAACCCAATGCGGCAGCAAGTGCTAATAACCTGCAATGCCTGCGAGCTTTTGGGTCAGGGAAACGTCTGATCTGATCGGGTGTCTCCGCTGGAATGTCTATGGTCAGGTTAACCCATTTGACACGTGCTTACTGCCCGAGAAGGGGCTGTATATCCTACCGTCGGTATACATGTGGTAATACTCTGCTGACAGCAGACTCCTCCGGGGTCGATTTGGTAAGCGCCCCTGGTAGTCAGACCACCACAAGTGACTCGAATCAAAGAGAACGGGTGAGTAATCACTCGAGCGCGCAAAGACCTATCGACATAAGGGCAAAGGCCAAACGGGTACTTGGCAGTATATCACGAGTGAAGTGCTAGTCGAATAAGAGGTATTATGACGGAGGTATGACCGAAGGTGAAGTAGTTCAAGAAGCGCGCGCTTGTTCTCGCAAAGCTTCGGAATAGCGGCGGCTTGTTCTTCTTCGCGAGTTCTTCTTTAGCACCTTCTCCAAAGAGCGCACGAAGGTGCTAAAGCAGAAGCCGGCCGTCTTTTTGGAGGCCCCAGCGGCTACTTCTTTGCTTCACGTCACACCTTCTTTTCGCTTACAAAGCTTCGTGCTGCGCGCACGTCTTCTCTTTTTTGTAGTTGGGGGTACCAAAAGGGCACGCGCGCAGCGGTATCGACTGCATGCTTTGCTCGGATTCACTCCAAGTAAGCCAGTTTGGCTGGTGTTGAGTAGGATCAACACAACAACACGGAAGTGGGGCAACCACGGGAAGTAACCGCTTATGCTAAGCGGGCTCGGAGGTCCCGTAGTATCCAATAGCTCCGAACAAAGCGTTCACTGCGTTCATGCACCGCCGAAACAACACGCACGTGCAAGAATAAGTGCTACTCCGACACCACTTCTTGCACTCCTGAAGAGCGGAACAGACACTGACAGCACCCTCATGCGCAGCCTACTCGCTCTTCGATTGCTCGCCCTAAGGCGATCTGACGCAGGTGTGCCGGCTTCTCCGCGGAGGTGCGTCCTTTTTGCTAAAAACAAAGGTGAGCTATTATGACGTAGGAGTGCAATAAGACGACGTGCAAAGCACTTCGGCCGCCCGCTCCGGCTAAGCGCCAAGCCCGTCGCGCCTCCAAAGCTAGGCCGGTCTTTTAGACCTTCGTCCGAAGCTTTGCGAGAACAAGCGCTGTCCGCTATTCCGAAGCTTTGCGCAAAGACGGCCGAAGGTGGTGAAGACCGGCAAAAAGCCCGGGCGCTTCTTGAACACCGGCGCCGCTATTCCGAACAGAACGCTGTCCGGTTCTTGCTTGGAAGCGGCATACCTTCGCCTTCTTCTTCGTGCTTTGCTTGCGCCACAAAGGGTGAAGAAGTAGCATCGCTTCGTGCTTTGCTTGCGCCACAAAGGGTGAAGAAGTAGCACGTAGCATCGTCATACCTTCGTCGAAATGCTGCTTCTTGCACTCGTTTCTTCGTGCTTTTCGCTTCCAAAGCTTCGGTCTTGCATACCTTATTTTCGCAGTCCCCGCTCGCTCGGACAAGCCGCCTCGTGCTTCTTCTTGCACTCCTGGAGGTGCGTGCTTGGGACCGCGGGGGTTGGCGCAAGAAAGCATAAGCCGCCGCTTCCGCGCGTGCTACTTCTTCACCTTAGTAAACAATAAGAAGTAGCACGCGCGGAAGCGGCGGAGGCGCCGAGCGAGCGAGGCGGGTATTGCATACCTAGCTTCGTGGCGCAAGAAGAAGGCGCGCTCTTTGGAGAAGGAATACCGAAGGCGCGCAGCGGAGCACGTTCTTTGGAGTAGCACAAGCACGGCCGCCGGAGGTGCGCAGCACCGGCCAAGCGGAGGCGCGACGCTGGAGCGGGCCGGTATGACGGACGAAGGTATGACGATGCTACTCCAAAGAACGTGCTGCTACGTGCTACTTCTTCACCTTCGGACGAAGGTGCGCTCTTTGGAGTTCAAGAAGAACCGGACAGCGGTTCGGAATAGCGGACAGCGGTTCGGAATCTTAGCCGGAGCGGGGGGGGGGGGGGGGAGCCGTAGTGCTTTGCACGTCGGCGTTCTTCGAACCTTTGTCGCGAAGAAGACGGTATGACGAAGGCGCGCAGCGGAGCACGTTCTTTGGAGTAGCACCAATAATAAGTTAAGTAAGGTGGTGGCGGGAGTGCAATAAGCGCACAAAGCTTCGGACGAAAAGCGGTAGGTTCGAAGAACGAACTACAAGAAAAAGCGCGCAAGCCAAGCAAAGCAGCCCGCGGCCCGCGCTTCTGCTTGTGCTACTCCAAAGAACGTGCTCCGCTGCGCGCCTTCGGAGGAGTGCAAGCAGTAGCACCTTCGGGCCAAAAGGTGCGAACGCGCTTCGTGCTTTGCTTGCGCCATGGCTTCGGCACCTACGGGGCAAACGACGGGCCGGAGGTCTGAAAGACCGTTTAGCCGGGGCTGGCGCGTCGTGCTGCGCACCTTGAGCCCGTGCGCTCCCGGCGTAAGCGCGGCTTTACGCGGCGTAAGCGCATTCCGAACAAAACCGCTGCGCGGCCAAGTCATACCTTCTTTTTGGAGTGGGTTTTGGTGCTACGCTGCTTCTTCGTCGCACCTCCGCTTTGTCGGCTTGGCTTCGGCACGTGCGAAGCAGCGTAGCACACGTGCGAACCAAAGTAGCAGCGCAGCACAAGGCGGCCGCAGGCCGTGAACCGGTGCTTCGCACCTTCGGAGAGGATAAGGGGACCACCCATAAAACTCCCAGACACCTACTATGTCTCTGAGCTCACTTCGTGGAATAATTGCACTGCTCCAAACACTGCACGAAGCACTCCAATGCACTCAGGACAGTGGCTTGATCTAAGTACACTAGGATCATGGGAAAAACTGTTCAGATAATCTAATCATGAAAAAGAGAACGCTCGCATAAACAGTGAGGACACTTTCATGAGAAGTGTATAAGCTCGCTTGTAGAGCGTAGCACGCGGAGCATAAGTCGAAGTAGGCACGCGACAGGCGGGGCTTGTCCGGAGCGCGAGCACTGGCAACTTTAACACCTTAAACTATCGTTTTTGCAAGTGCTTCTTTTTGTGCTGCTCTCCAAAGAGCGCGCGTCATACCTTCGCCCGCTCCGGCTAAGATTCCGAACCGCTGTCCGCTATTCCGAACCGCTGTCCGCTCCGGCTTTAGGCCAGTGCTGCGTGCGTAGCACCTTCGTCGCGCCTCCCTAGGCCGGTGGTGCTTCTGCGCACCTTCGTCAGACCTTCGTCATACCGGCCGCTCCAGCGTCGCGCCTCCGCTAGGCCGGTGCTGCGCACCTCCGGCGGGTGCTACGCACCTCCGGACCTCCGGCGGATGCACGTTGGCGCAAGATGAAGCCCGGCGCCGCTGGCGCGGCCGCGGCCGCCTATGTATTATGACGTATGTATGATGTATGACGTATGTATGCAATACCGAGCTTTGTAAGCAGCGAATTCAAAAGAAGGGTGCGAAGCGGGTTCGCCGGGCTCTTTGAGGCAAGAAGACGAATGACGAGTTCAACGCAGCGCTCCGGGCCGGTATTGCTTCGTCATACCGCTCCGGGCCGGTATGACGAACAGCGAGGCGCGACGCAGGAGCGGAGTACCGCTATTCCGAACCGCTGTCCGGTTCTTCTTGAACTCCAAAGAGCGCACCTTCGTCCGAAGGTGAAGAAGTAGCACGTAGCAGCACGTTCTTTGGAGTAGCATCGTCATACCTTCGTCCGTCATACCGGCCCGCTCCAGCGTCGCGCCTGTTCTGTTCGTAATCTTAGCCGGTGTTCTTCTTTAGCACCAAAGCTCGGACGTATGACGAAGCTACTTCTTCACCTTTGTGGCGCGCAAGCACGAAGCGGCGAAGTGCTACGTGCTACTTCTTCACCTTGTGGCGCAAGCACGAAGCGGCGAAGGTGTTAAATAAGAACGGGCAGCGCTTGTTCTTCTTCTTCCAAAGCTCGGAATACAGCTTTGGAAGCGACAAGCAAAATCGCTGCTTTTTTCGGACGAAGGCGCGGCTAAACGCCGGAGCGGGGGGGGGGGGGGATAAGTTAAGCTGAACTCAAGTGAGAAGGCACGCTTCTTTTCCAACGAACAGTTTATTGGGGGAGAGCCATATGACGGGAAACTGTCACGTATGGTTCGGAGGGCAGCATTGACTGACCCTACCCGTGTTTAATATGCGTGGGCCTGGAATGACTATGCATAGATTACCATTATTTGTATGGTCTGTCTTAGTAACAGCTTTCTTGTTATTATTATCGTTACCAGTACTTGCTGGAGCCATCACAATGTTATTAACAGACCGAAATTTTAATACCACTTTCTTTGATCCAGCAGGTGGTGGAGATCCCGTTTTATATCAGCATCTTTTTTCAAGTGTCCATTACTTACCTTTTGCCACCCAATGGACAAAACACTTTGATGAGGACTCTTTACCAAATGATACGTTTTTATCGTGGTTTATTGGTTTTACCGAAGGCGATGGGTGCTTTGCCGTGAATAATAGAGGAGAACTCTCTTTCATAATCACCCAAGGCATAGCCAATAAGGAGGTGTTATTGCATATCCAGCGTACTTTACACATGGGGCACGTAATACTACAAGGGAAGAGAGTCTACAGGTTTATTGTGCATAAGCGAGCTCATATCGAGTTATTAATCCACTTGTTTAATGGAAACTTGGTGTTGCCTTCACGAAAGATACAATTGTGTCGTTTTATAGCCGCGTTCAATGCAAAAAATAAAGCAGTGCGTCCGCTGCCTCCGCAGGACAGAGAAAGGCACGAAGTGCTCTGTCTCTCTATGAACAAGCGGTCTGAGCTGTGTGTTCCCACCCTTTCTTGGTCCAGCGGAGACAAGCAAAGCGGGATAGCAACACCAGAGACCGAGGGTTCGCTCCTTGCATATCAAAGCTCGTCCAAATTACCTTCACTAGACAGTCTGTGGTTGTTAGGTTTTACAGAAGCAGAAGGTTGTTTTACGATCTGTTTTTTAAGTAATTCCTCAACAGCATATCGAACTAGGTTTATACTCTCGCAAAAAGGAGATATAAATTTGCCAGTGTTAAGCCACCTTATTTCAATCTTTAACACAGGTACGATTGAAGGTCATTCCAAGAAAGATAATTACCAATTTGTGGTCTCTGGACTCAAAAATGTACGCCAAATATACGACTACTTTGACAAAAATTTAGCGTGTTTTATGGGTATCAAAAAGGAGAGCTATCTTGCTTTTAAAAAGTTGAATGACCTAATACAAGAGGGTTTGCATTTAAAGGAGGACAGCCGCTCACAATTAGTCGCCTTAAGTCAACGTGTGAATTCCATTGGTAGAAAGTGTAAATAGGTAATGTGTGGAAGGAAAAACAGGAGGGGTTTAGAGAGATCAATTAGCCATCTGCTCTTAACAATACACGCGGTAGATGCGCATGACCTTCAGTCATGACACCAAAAAACCAATGTGTAGTAATTCGACCGCCAAGTGGTTGATACCCAACTCCTAGTCCCGGGTAACATCCCGCCCATCCCGACAGGGATGGGTCTAAGGGCGACATTTCTGAAAACGGTCAAGTCATCTCGACCTAGTAATAGGTTAGACAAGACCGTCGGGCTCTCCATCAACATTATGGGGTTCGCTACAGACTAGGTCAGAAATGGGTGGACTTTGTCTGCTTGATGTATAGTCGGTAACCTTACACACGGGTGTCACAATCGAAGATGCGTTCAATCAATTTGAGCCATCTTAGAAGGGAGTTTACTGTGAGTAGGTAAGCTTTTAGGTTATGGGTTCTTTGGTCATCCGGAGGTATACATTTTAATTTTACCCGGATTCGGCATTATTAGCCATATAGTGTCTACTTTTTCAAGAAAGCCAGTATTCGGATATCTTGGAATGGTGTATGCAATCATTAGTATTGGTGTTCTAGGTTTCATTGTTTGGGCTCAATATGTGAAGGGCCCCTGAGTTGGTAACAACCAAGTGCATCACTTCGCTGTATGCTGGGAACGCCTTAGAGCGCAGAGTCCCGACGCGGTAAAAGCTCTGCGATTGGCCAATCAGCCGGAAACCGAAATCAGCTTGCCTACAAAAGCACAGACGTGCGAGCTACGTGCCACGTGCTTGTAGTTCGACGTCTGACGTAGGCGCGACGAAGGCCGCGCGCCAGCGGGGAGTGCAGCAGCATTGCTTTGAACAAAGGAGTGAAGGCGCAAGCCCCCTTATAGCGGAGGTGCGTAGCAGCCGGCGCCTTTTCGCTGTTGAAATCCGAGGCGCGGCCGCGCAGGTGCGCAGCACTGGCAGCTGGTGCGTAGCACTTTGGAGCGCGACGACTCCAAAAAGAAGGGAGGAGCCAGGGGGCTTATTACGCGCGACTCATGGCTGGTGTGCATTCGTCGTGCGTTCGTCGTTCTTGATAGCCTCAGCCAAGTAAAGAAGAGCATGCTGCGCGCTTATTCGTCGTCAGCGTGCGAAAGCAGCAACGGCGGCTGTTCGGGGTCCTAAGAGACTTTACGCGAAGTCACTATAACGTAACATGTGCTACCTTCGGTGCGGCGGCAAGCAAGTGTACTTGTGGTTAAAGGCTAGCTTTTAGCTGCTGCTCTTCTTTTTGTAAACTCGCTAAAGCAGCCTGCTTAGCTTCTGCTTATATAGTTGTTGGCGTTAGCTGCATTATTCGTATCTATCATCAGAAGAATACGACGTGCGCCTCGTATAAGATAAGCGCAGTGCAAAGACGCACATGTTACGCTACCAAAGACACACAGATTACACTCTGTCACTTTGGAGCCCCTTTTGGGTGCAAGCAGAGAAGCCTTTGGGCCGCTCGAACAGCGAGAACGCTGTTCGGAATAGCATAGCATAGCGGCGCTTAGCCGGAGCGTTTAGCCGGGGAGCGGGCGAAAGCAGCGAAGCTGCGTAGCACAAAGAGACGCCCGAAGGTGCGTAGCACGGCCGCTTTCGCCGCCAGCAAGGCGCAGCTTCGGACGGCTGCTATGCACGTTGTGGCGCAAGCGGCGGCCCCGGCTAAACGCCAGTGCTGCGCACCGGGCTACGCACGTTGTGGCGCAAGCAAAGCACGACGAAGGTGTGAGGGCGGCCAAATGCTTCTTGCACCCAAAGGCGCCGCGTAGCAATAGTAGTGAAAGATATAGTCCGTCCCTGTCAAAAAAGAGAGGGTTGAGCGAGGGTTTGTGTTTGCTCAGCGAGCCGTACTTCGTACAGCTACGGAGGCGCCCGCGGCCCCGCAGTAGCGCTGGGCTCCATAAACATACAAAGACGCCGCGTCGACGAAACAAACAACGTATGAAAGGAGGGTGCAAGAAGGAGTGCAAGCACGAAGCATGGTAACACTGCTTTGGCCCCTTCTTTTTTGTCGGTATTACGCAAAAGCAGCAAGCGCTGTCCGGTGCTTCGTGCTTGCACTCCTTCGCCGCTTCGCGACAAAGGGGAAACCTTCGGCCGATGCTACGCACCTTTTGGTATTCCGAAGCTTTGCGCAAAGAACAAGCGCTGCTTTTGGCCGCTCGAAGCTTTGCGAGAACAGGTGCGTAGCACCTTTGTCGCGAAGCGGCGAAGGAGTGCAAGAATCGCACCGGCCCGGTGGTGCTTCTGCGCACCTCCGGCCGCCGGGCGCCGGAGCTCAAGACCGGCCTAAAGCCGCGCTTAGCCGGGAGCGGTGCGCCGCTTCTTGAACGTGCTGCGCACCTTCGGACGAAGGTGAAGAAGTAGCACGTTGGAGTGCTTTGGAGTTCTTTGGAGTAGCATCGTCATACCTTCGTCCGAAAAAAGCAGCCTTTAATTTGCTTGTAATTCGCTTCGGTCGAACAGCGAGAACAAGCGCTGTCCGTTCGAAGCTACGTCATACATACCTCCGTCCGAAACGAATTACAAGCAGCGTTCGAAGCTTCGTCACACCTTCGTGCTTGTAATTGTTCGTGCAGCGCACGTCGTTGCTTGCGCCCCAAAGTGCTACTTCTTCACGTCGGTCAAGCTTCTCCAAAAAGAAGTGCTTCGCACGTTTTGGACGACGTGAAGAAGTAGCACTTCAGGTACGACGAAGGTTTGGAGGGCAGCGCTTGTTCTCGCTGCTTTTTCGGAGTACTGTTGTGGCGCAAGCACGAAGCCGGCCCGAAAACGGCGTGCTACGCACTTTCGCCGGAGGTCCCGAAGGGAGGGTTTTGTCGCAAAGAAGACGAAGGTGCGCAGAAGCACCACCGGCCTAGCGGAGGCGCGACGACTCCAAAAGAAGCACCGGGCGCGTAGCGCCCGGCCTCCCGGCTCCACCCTTCGCCGGAGGTCCAAGGACTGGCGACTCCAAAGAGAAGGGTGGAGCCGGCCGTCGCCAGTGCTGCGCAGGAGGTGCGCAGCACTGGCCAAAAGCCGGCCCCGGAGCGGCGCACGACGTGCAAGCACATGGAGCAGTGTTTTGATGTCTTTGGACAAGTGGGCGAAGACGTGGTAGCTGGGACGTGAATAAGTAGCACAGACAGTTTGTGTTTCGGAAACTACACACGAGCTTTCATCGAAACACGAAGCCGTCTGAATAAGAAGCACGTTCAAGAAGAGCGCGCTGCGCGCTTTTGAGCATCTACACAAAGCAGCAGTCAGATTTTCCGCTGCTTTTGTGCTCCAACTAAGCAGCCTATACAAGTGCTCTTTGGAGTAGCATTCCAATGGGCCGAAGGTTCGAAGAACGCGGGTGCTTGTGGAAGCTCGCTCGTATACGCATCACATGTTTACAGTCGGTTTAGACGTGGATACACGTGCCTACTTCACAGCAGCTACCATGATTATAGCTGTACCAACTGGGATCAAAATTTTTAGCTGGATTGCAACAATGTGGGGAGGTTCTATTGAGCTTCGAACACCTATGTTATTTGCGGTTGGGTTTATTTTTTTATTTACTGTTGGTGGATTAACCGGTATAGTACTGGCAAATAGTGGCATAGACATTGCATTACACGATACTTATTACGTGGTTGCGCATTTTCACTATGTTCTGTCTATGGGAGCTGTATTTGCTTTATTTGCAGGGTTTTATTACTGGATAGGCAAAATCTCTGGATTACAGTATCCAGAAACGTTAGGTCAGATTCATTTTTGGATTACCTTTATAGGTGTGAATTTGACTTTCTTTCCTATGCATTTTTTAGGTTTAGCCGGTATGCCTCGTCGTATTCCGGATTATCCAGACGCTTTTGCTGGATGGAACGCTGTATGTAGTTTTGGATCATATGTATCAGTGGTCGGCATTTTACTGTTTTTCGCAGTGGTGTATTTTACTTTAACCAGTGATAACAAGTGTGCGGCAAGCCCTTGGGCCGCTGAGCAAGATGCAACTACATTGGAATGGATGGTACAAAGTCCTCCGGCATTTCATACTTTCGAGGAGATTCCTGCTATTAAAGAGACTATTTAAATTACTCGGGTGCAACCCTAAGGGGGAGCACCCGGCCGGATAGGAATTGCTTGCTCAATCTCGCTACGCGTAATCTTTTGCTTTTTCGCAGCATTGCAGGAGTGCAAAAAGACGACGCGCGACAAAGGAGCGCTGGCCGCTTTGTAAGCGAATTAAAGAATAAATAATAAGGCGCCGGTCTTTCATACCTTCGGCTGTAAGACGACGTGCATCCGGCGGCCGAAGAAGTGCTACGCGCTCCGGCTTTGCGCCACCCCGGCTTTACCCTTCTCTTTGGAGTCGCGTCGTCGTGCTGCGCACCTCGGAGGTAATAAGAGGTGCGCAGCACGACGTGCATCCGAGCCAAGAAGAGGTGCTCCAAAACTTGGAGTGCGTAGCACCGGGCCAAGTTTCGCAGCACGAAGGTGCCGTAGCACCGGACTATGGTCTGGAGGCTACTACGCGCCGTAAAGGTGCTTCGCACCTTTGGCGGGCGCAAGCAAACAACGTGCGTAGCACCGAAGCTTTGGAAGCGACAAGCAAAAAAGGGTTCAAGAAGAACGATGCAAAGCTCGGACGGAGGTCTGAGGCAATACCGAAAAAAGCAGCGACAAGCAAATGAAAGGCTGCTTTTTTCGGACGTTCGAACGGACAGCGCTTGTTCTTTGCGCAAAGCTTCGGAATACCAAAGGGTGCTCCGCACCTTCGGCCGAAGGAGTAGTGCAAGGCGCGACGACGTGCATCCGAGCCAAGAAGAGGTGCTCCAAAACTTGGAGTGCGTAGACCGGGCGAGGGTTGCTGCTTTTTCGACCGAAGCTTTGGGCAAAGTGCGTAGCACGTAGCACCGTGCTACGTGCTACTCCAAAGAGCGCACCTTCTTTTTGGAGGGGCTGCTTTCGTACGAAGCAATAGCGCCCGAATACTCCGGCTACGCGGGCCGGAGGCCGAAGCAGCGAACTACAAAAAAAGGTGCTGCTTCTTGTGCTACTTCGCGCCTTCGCCGCTTTGTGCACGGCCAGACGGCCGGTGGCTCTTGCGACAACGTGCATCCGCAGGCGGCCGAAGGCCGAGCACCAAAACCACTCCAAAATCCGGACGCCGGTGCGCTTCTTGCACCAAAACCACTCCAAAATCCGGACGCCGGTGCGCTTCTAGCAAAGAGGAGGTCTGACGTAGGTGCGCAGAAGCACCACCGGCCTAGGGAGGCGCGACGCAGGTGCGTAGCACCGGCCTTAGCCGGAGCGGAGCGCTGCACTGGCGATTAGCCGGAGCGGACAGCGCGCGCTTCTTCTTTTGTTCGAATAGCGGCCACAAAGCCGCGTTTACGCCGCGCTTACGCCGCGCTTACGCCGCGCTTACGCCGCGCTTACGCCGGGCGGCGTTTTGCCGCCGGAGCGCCGGAGGTCCTTCGCCGGAGGAGCAGCTTCGGACGGCTCCAAAGAGACTCCGGCTTTAGCCGGTCTTTCAGACCGCCAAAACCACTCCAAAATCCGGACGCCGGTGCGCTTCTTGCACCAAAGATAAGGCGGCCGAAGGCCGGAGCGACGAAGGCGGGCGACGACTCCAGAAGCACCGGCGCTACGCGCCGCCGGAGGTCCGAAGGACTGGCGAAGGGAGGCGCCGGAGGTCTGAAAGACCGGCGGCGGCCTAGCTTTGAAGGGTGGCCTTTAGGCGGGAGCGGGTGGCTTGCGGCCGCTTTGCGACTGCTACGCACGTCGCACCTGCTGCGCACGTCGTGCTTTGCTTGCGCCAAAAGTGCTACGCACCTCGTTTGCTTGGCCACAACGTACGTGCTACTTTCACTCCTCCAAAAAGCAGCTCTAAAACCCGCGGGCTACGCCCCGGTCGCTTTTTGCTTGCGCCCGTGCGAAGCACCTTTAGGTGCGTAGCACCGTCGGGCGTCCGAAGGAGGAGTGCAAGAAGACGAAGGAGGAGCAGGTGCGCAATAATAACCGGGCGCAACAAAGGAGCGCAAAAAATAATAAGGCCGGCTACCCCCGGTATTTCGTTGGGTTTCCCGAGTGCAAGTAGCACGGATGCACGTCGGCCGAAGGTGCGCTCTTTCTCTTTGGAGTAGCACAAGAAGGTCGAAGGTTCGGAAGCACGGAACTACAATGGCCAGGTGCGTAGCACCGCTTAGGGGGTTTACGTGCTACGCACCGTCAGCCAGGGTGTGTTGCGTAGCATAAAGCACTTCGGCGGCCGTCAGCCGACGTGCATCCGCTCCGGCTAATCGCCGGTGCTGCGCTCCGCTCCTGCCGCCTCCAAAGAGGGCCGAGGTGCGTAGCACCGCTTCCAAAGCTTCGGACGAAGGTGGAGTGCAAGTAGCACGACAAAAGCAGCGGCTAATGTTAGGCACGCAGTTCACCGGTTCGAAGCACGAGGCCGCGCCAGCGGGAAGCTAAGAGCAGGTGCGCTCTTTGAGCAGTTTTTATGAAGAATAAAAGAAGAAGCACAAGAAGCAGCACATTGTGTGTTTTCGATGTGCGAACCGACTCCAAGAAGGTATGACGTATGTATGACGCGCGCTCTTTGGAGAAAAAAGCAGCGAATTCCAAGCACGTGTTCTTCTTCAGCACTTTTTTCGGACTATGACTTGGCACGAAGTGCTTGTTCTCGCTGTTCGACCGAAGCAGCGAATTCCAAACGGTGACAAAGGTATGACGCGCGCACGCTCCGGCTAAACGCGCGCTCCGGCTAAGGGCCACCGGAGGTGCGTAGCAGCCCGCGTAGCGCCGGTGCTTATTTTGGTGCTACGCACCTTCTCTTTGGAGCCGGAGGTCCGAAGGACCGGTATGACGAAGGTATGAAAGACCGGCGTGTTTAGTGCTCACCTTAGCCGGAGCGGCTCCGGCGCTGCTTATTTGGCCTGCGGCCGCCTGTTCTCGCTCGCAAAGCTTCGTAACACTCGGCGCTTCGCGCCGGTGAGTTACGAAGAACCGGAGCTTGTTCTCGCAAAGCTTCGGAACACTTCGCGGGCGCCTCGCCGGAGGTGCGTAGCACGTCTGAAATACCGCCCTAGGGCGACGGGTGCCTGTTTCGGACGCTATGACGCGCGCTCTTTGGAGGACAGCGCGCTTCTTCTCGTCGCTGTTCGACCGAAGCAGCGACAAGCAAATAAGAGGCACGAAGTGCAAGGACGTTCGAACGGACAGCGCTTCTTCTCGCTGTTCGACCGAGCAGCGCTTGTTCTCGCTTCGCAAAGCTTCGGAAGACCGGCGTAGGCGCGCCGGTTTGGTGAGTTACGTGGGGCTTTTGATTTGATGGCAGAATAGTTTAGTGGTTAGAACAACGGAATCATACTCCGTGTGCCGGGGGTTCAAATCCCTCTTCTGTCAAAAGGTATTCCGTTCAATAATTTGAGCTATTGAAAAGAGTTTTGGTTTGGAACGCGTAAAAGAAGCGTAAACATTTACGTGTTTGCAGCTTGTCTTGTTATATTATGGGTCTAAACGTATTAGCCTAGGCTAATAAGCTTTATGAAATAGAAAAGAACGCAGGGTAGAGTAATGGGTAACTCGTCAGGCTCATAATCTGAAAAGTGTAGGTTCGAATCCTACCCCTGCCAATGTGTAGGTCCAAATATTAATTATTAGCTTGGATTTGAGCTTGCTTCGTTCTCTTTCAAACTGGTTTGACCGCCTTATTTCGTGCTACTTCTTCACCTAGCTTGTTATTAAGTACACAGTGTTTATATAAGATAGATGGCTAAAGTAGGGCAGTAGAGCTTTCTAATTGGAAAGTATGGCGCATAAGCTAGTCTACAAAAGCAATTTGTAGCTCCTTGTTTATAGCCCTGAGCTTTGTGTTCTGTGTGTTGTCAACACTGTTTTGGCTAATCACGAGACCAATTCAGATTCAGACTGCTAAGCTCAAGTTCCAGGTAGCAGAGAGGCGCGCCTACCGCTGCGGCCTAGCTTCGGCCGAAGCGCGGTCTTCGAAGCTTTGCGAAGCGAGAACAAGCGCTGCTTCGGTCGAACAGCGAGAAGAAGCACAAGTCATACGTAAAGCATCGTTCTTCTTTTCTTGAACTCCTTCGCCTTATTCTTCGCGGCAAAGGTGCGTAGCATTGTCACCCTTCTTTTAATTCGCTTCCGCTCGGTCGAACAGCGAAAAGAAGCGCGCTGTCCGTTCGCTGCGCGCGTCATACATACGTCATACCTTCGTCATACCTTTGGTAAGCAAGGGAATAAGACGACGTGCATCCGAGCCAAGAAGAAGAGGTGCGTAGCACCTAAAGAAGCACCGCCGGAGGAGCCGCTCCGGTTAGGTGCGTAGCACTAAACGCCACACCCTCCGAGGTCCGAAGGACTGGCGACGGCAAGGGGGGGGGGGGGGCCTAAAGCCGGTAGGCCGTCGTCATACCCGGCCTTCGGCCCGGCTCCAAAGAGACTCCGGACGCCGGTCTTTCAGACCGCCAAAGAGAAGGCGGCCGAAGGCCAAAGAAGCACCGGAGGTCAAAGGGAGGCCGTAGCGCCGGGCCTCCGCCTGAGGTGCGTAGCAGACCTCCGGCGGAGGTCTGAAAGACCGGCATAAAGCCGGGTGCCCTTAGCCGGAGCGCGCGTTTAGCCGGAGCGGGCGTAGGGCGCCCGGGCCGGACTCCAAATAGACTCCGGACGCCGTGCGCTTCTTGCACCCCAAAACCACTCCAAAATCCGGACGCCGGTGCGCTTCTTGCACCAAAGAGTAGGTATGACTTGGCCGCGCAGCGGGCGGCTTGTTCTCGCTGTTCGAATACCGGCACAAAGCCGGGGCTTACGCCCGGGGCTTACGCCCGGGGCTTACGCCCGGGCGGCGTGTTTAGCGCCGCCGGAGCGGGCCGTAGCAAAAAGGCCTCTGCGCCAACCAAAAGGTGTGACGAAGGAACAAAGCTCACGTAGGACACCTACGATGACTTTTGCTGGTTGGCGCGTATCCGCTATCACTGACGGACACTTGGGGGTAAAGCGCGCGGCGCCCCGTCATGGTGGACTGCTGCGGCGCTTGTTCACGCCTGGCATGGGCGCGTAGCGGCACACCAGCCTATGTTACACCGCCCATACTCATGCAGACGGGGCTGCGTGTGCTTGCGTTGGCTTTTCGGAGGTGCGTAGCACTGCAGCTCTTGACCCTGTGGCTCCGTGTGTTTTGAGCAAAACGGACATGGAGCGCGGCAAAAAGCGCTTTGCTAAATCAACAGTCTTGTATCATGTTCAATCACTGTGAGTGCTAGCAAAAGCACGCTCCGGCTAAAGGCGGTGGCCGTGCTACGTGCTACTTCTTCACCTTATTTTTGGAGTCGTCGCGCGTCGTGAAATTTCGAGTAAACTTACACAAAAAACACCTTACAAGCATGCAATTCAATTTTTTGTGGTCCCGAACGGACCCGCTTTCTCAACTGTATTTCAGTTTAAGCCTCATACTGTTGGGCCTCTACACAAATTGTGCTTTCGAGTCTTTCATATTGTCCCTTTTACCTTTGCATTAGTAGCTTTATATGGGTTTATTTTGTATATTCTCCGATTTAATGTCGTGCAACATTGGTGCAAAGCTGTTTTATTTGCTATTTTTAACAACGTGTTTTTTCAACGCTATTTTCAGACTTGTATGCGTTCTGAAAACGTGTTATCCAGCAACAAACCGGGAACCGCTTGGCTCTGGTTTATGTTTTCAGCATCTGTCACCAATCTCTATTTGGGCCAAATTCTGTATGAGCCCTTTTTACCTGTGTTTGTGAGTGCTCTTACCATCATACTTATCCTAGTCTATATTCAATTACGGTGTTCCGTGTTGTTTGAGTTACCAGAAGAAGCTACTCCACTCTCTTGGACCTCTACCCTGGCTAGCTTTAGTCGCCAATTGGGGGGTGCTACGCACCTCCTTTGCAGAATCGATTGCAGCTAGATGAAGTCTATCCATATCTGCTACCAAGACTGGGATTCCTCTATATGTGGAAGTCTGTTCGGGAGTCGATACTACGCCATTGGAGACCGTCGGGCGTTCCACCAACAATACCGCCCTCCAAAGAGCCGGAGATTGGAGGCAGTCGTTTATTTGAGTCTGCTAGTTCGGGACTGTTAGGTATAACGGCCACTGCTGTAGTAACCGCTGGACTCAGTCAGAGGGCGCACCAACAAACCTTAGAGGTGCGCGGGAGCACCTGGATAATCAGGACTTCCAACGAGCACAACTCGCCCTCCAACGAGAACAACTGGCCCTACAACAGGCCGATTCAAAGAGACAGGAAATTGAGCTATTTAGATCTATCTCCAAAGAACAACTGGAAAGTATAGCAAAATTTGAGCAAGACCTAAAGCAGCGCTTGGGTAATCCTCGAACAGAGGAGGCGATAGCTATGAAAGCAAACTATGAACATTCCATCAAAGAAAGTAATAGAATGTTAAACATGGCCCAAGACAAACTGCTTGCTCTCTATTCTTCTTATCAAGCCTCTGGAGATGCCTCCGCAGTTCAGGATATAAAAGCGCCTGCTGCTGTTTTTAGCTGTTTCGAGCCACTCCTAGGTGGTTGGCCGTTTGGTAAGCTTTTAATGCCGTCATTTGCGGCGTTTTTGTAACTGTGTGTTTTTTATTGGCTAAAAGTAAGCCTGCGTTCATTATGTGGAGTGTAAAAAAAGGCCGCGTGTGATAAACCGCGGCCCAGGGAAAGGAGCTGGTTTTGGCAAGCGCTAGCCTGTCAAGCAGGAGATGGGGGGGGGGGGGGGGGGGGGGTTCGTCCCCGCCTTTCTTTCACTTTGTGCGCTTTTGAAGAGCTTTGACGTGGTTATAACGCAGTCAAGCCGATTGTCTTACGCGCCTTCGCCCCATAGACTCAGGCCGGCGAAAAGACATCTTTTTCCATAGCGGTCCCCAATGAAGGGAACGCTTTTGAGAGCGCGTGCGAATATAACGTGTTTACTGCCAAAAATGCGCTCTAGCGTCATATTTAGCGTAACAATGAGTTATTACTAGCGCTTTATTTTTATTTGAAAAACAAAAGCAAATTTGATCAGGCGCTACTACTGAGTTGATTGGAGCAACTGCACTTGGTCTTGTGTCTGCGTACTCGCAGACTAGCCAGCTCTAGGAAAGGCAGCGCGTATATATATTGCTTAGTTGTTACGCGGGCGCTACAAGCGTTCTTACTCTAATGAATGGGAGACCCGCTTTTTAGGCGCGCATCTTAGCAAACACGTTTGAGTATGCGTATAAGTATCCTAGCAAGAACTCAACTGAACGAGGGTGGCTCAAAAAAATTGGAGGCTTGGTTTGGGGTAACCTCAACAAACGCGGTGTGTTAAACGCTCAAAAGTCGGCGTCATCTATGAACTATAACTGCTTCACTAGCGTTGCCAAGAAGCACATACAACCGACGGAGGCCAAAACCAAGGTGGGGCTTTGGAGTAGCACGTTCTTTGGAGTAGCACTCCAAGCTTTGGAGCACCTCGAGCGCGAGCGTAGCACTGCGCTACGTGCGCAGCAGCTACAAACAAAGCGACCTTATACTACGTAGAGTTAGGTACAAGAGTAATGATAATTTTGCCTCTTTTCTTGTTATTTTGCTTTCCAAAATTCGAGTGACCGATGCTATAGGAAACCTCTAGTAACGCAGGTGTAATGAGGCGAAGTAGGGCAGTGGATCAGGTGGGGCTTCTACATAACTGCCTACTGGCAAACACACGAAGCTTAGCATGAAAGAAAGCTGCTTTGTGTGACTGCAGTGGTGTTTAGCAAATGTAATAAAGGCAGTACTGCTTTGTGAATAGGAGATTAAGTATACGGACTGCTGTGAAGCGCATCAACAAAAAACGCGCAGCCCTACTACATGTGTGTGAATATGGGCTTTTTAGTAAGGTGCGTAGCACTTGGAGGACACTTCATTTTATCACCTTTTTGCGCGGTTAGAGTACTCGCAAGAGCCGCCAACGTTCGTTACGTGCGCAGCCCCAAGGTATGGCGCGCGGCTCTGTCAGTTGAAAGACAAAGCCCAGCAGTACAATACGCTTAACAAAACACTTAATGACCATAACGAAGGAGTATTCAAAGCACAATTAGGGGCCACTTACAAGTGAGCTACACATTACCATCGCTCGGTCTGACAGCTGCCCCCCCCCCCCCCCCGGCACCTAAAGCTTATAAGTCTCGCAGACCTCTAAGGACCGTTCTACGAGTGGAATGAGGAGTCCATCCGAGGTCGCGTCTCAGCTTCGATTGAACGTTTTTTGCCTTTCACTTTAGAGTGCAAAATCCGTCGCAAGAGGGTTTTAGTGTATGAGGTGCGTAGGTTACAAAGTGAAATAATCGCTCTACTAGGCCCTTAATCTCGTGTGGCTCCGGCTAAACCCTCCGAGGTCCCGAAGGGAGGCGCGACGAAGGTATGACGAAGGTGCGCAGAAGCACGGCCTTAGCCGGAATACCGGCCTTAGCCGGAGCGGCTTTGCACGTCGTCGTGCTACTCCAAAGAACGTGCTACGTGCTAGCACCTTACTCAGCTGTTTCATGTTTTCAAGCTCCGATCACAAATTTGTGTTATAGAAGGTGCGAAGCACCGTTGCCTAAAGAGCGCCCTCTGGAGACCACAGATCTTCGGGCCTGTCAGTACTTGGGGCTTGAAGTAGAATTTCGGGTCTCCATTAAGCCAGCTCGATGTGACATCGAATCCGAGCCCAAGGTTCGAAGAACGCACCTTTTACGTATTTCATACCTTGCGAAGAACCGGGCGTCGGTTCCAAGAACTCATGAAACGAGTTGGTTTAGCCAAGAGCTGCTTTGAAGGCTTTTTTTCTCTTTCGCAAGCAAAGCACGAAGCGACAAGAGCGCGCAAAAAAGTGCTAAAGAAGAAGTGCTGAAGAAGAACAAGCCGGGCGCCGCTATTCCGAACAGCGAAAAGCGCTGTCCGCTCCGGCTTTTGGCCACCCGGCTAAACGCGGCTTTAGGCCGGTCTTTCAGACCTCCGGAGGTCAGGACTGGCGAAGGTATGACGTGCTACTTCTTCACCTCCGGCCGCCGGAGGTCCGAAGGACTGGCGAAGGTGCGCAGAAGCACCACCGGCCTAGCTTTGAAGGGAGGCCCGAAGGGCGCCTTAGCCGGAATACCGGCATAAAGCCGGGAGGCGCCGGCCGGAGGTGAAGAAGTAGCACGTCATACCTTCGTCATACCTCCGTAATGATACAAAAGGCTTTGCAGACACGCAGATTTTGTTCCGCGTATCCCATAAGAGGCTAAGGATCTAGTGGTAGTAAGCAAGGAAGAAAGCTGATAATCTATTCGGAGTATAAAAGGGAAGGATAGGTTGTGTTTGAAGAGAGTGTTAAAGTACATAGACTGAGGAAAAGATAACAACATGTAGTGAATTGCTTTCTTTTATAGTATGCTAGTGAAAGCACAAAAGGAATTAGGAGAGCGTTCTATGCGCTATAAAAGGCAAAAGGAGGAGCGTAAGCCGGCTATGGCACCTCTTCTAGAAGGCAAAATTACGATTCGACCAAGAAAAAAGACTCTCTGTGAACAGGAGTCAGAACAAGGTTTGAAGTGAATGAACAAACAAAGTACGAAGAACCGGGCCTTGAAAAAGTCGATGAAATCAGTACTGAAAATTGAAAGAGTAGCTTATGCAAATTATGAACAAGATAATGCACCTGTACGGGACTGTGACCGGTGGTACGTTTGCTGAAACTCCAAAAGGCAAACACACGGTCTATTCACGTTAAGGTGAAAATAAGGTGCCTAAGCATAGCCCACCGAAATGGACTGCGCTGCAGTAGGTTTGGGCGCAACGTGCTAAGAGGTGAAGTAATCATAGATACATAGAGAATTGCCTTCCATTATGGGACTACGTCTAAGTGGTGCCTTCAAGATACCTCATTAGGGTCAAACCTCTCTGAATTCTAAACACAACGTCTAGCTGTGTAATTCGAGCGCTACTCGTAGCTGTTCTGTGTAAGCATAAAGAGCGTCTCGAGGTGCGTTCTTTGGAGTAGCACCAAAGAGAAGGTGCGCTCTTTGGAGTAGCACGTAGCACGGCACCGCAAGCCGGCGCGTAAAGCCGGAGGCCGAAAACACCCGCTGCGGCCTCCGCGGCCGAGATATATGGGCGCCTAGGCGCTCAGGCTCACAGAGCTTTGCTCTTGCTCCGACTTACCCTTAAAGACATAATGATACAAGTACCATAACAAGACAAGCTAAAGCAGCTCCGCACACAACCTCTGTCGGCGAGATAACGGATACTTCAAAGAGAAGTTCATTTGAGTTGTCTTTGTGTTTTGTGTTTAGGGCTAAACTTGTGCTTCGCACCTTTGGCCGAAGCTGCTGCGCACCGTTGTGCCCGCTACTTATTTGCGTGAAGGCAATGAAAGCGCTAACAAGCTAGACCGCAAAGAACACGCACTGAAACGCTATAAACTGCGACACCTCTTACAGGATGCTTGAAGAGTAGAGTTTTGTCTGGCCAGCTCGTATGTTAGCCAAGGTTCGTACCACTTAGCGGCATAACAAGAAGGTGTACCACATCAGAGCTCAACCAACCCAAGCGCAAAACTGAAAAGCTACACTGTGTGCAAGACTGCAAAGGGCATAAAAAGTACTTATCATAAAAGGCCGTGCAAGTTTTTAGCCAATCAAAGGATCAGCTATTAGTCTGTACAAGTTAGGTCGCATTAACCCATCTTCTGAAAACTTGTGTTTAATTTAGCTGCCAGACGGGTTGCCGCGCTTATGTAGTCATAGGTGTCCTCCTTCTAGAGGTATAAATACAGACTATAATGTATAGGGCTGTTAGCTCAGCAAATAGGTCTGCCTGTGACGACAAAGTGCAAGCTATCAAGCATTTCAAGACGGCTAGTGAGCAGCAAGCAAGTCAAAAAGCACACTTACGTTTGGCTGCACCTGGCGCCGGCAAAAAAGGCGCATAGAGAAGAGCCCCGAGTCAGCCCAGTTAGGCACGCAGCTAAATGTGGAGCACATCTACAGAGGCGACCCCGCCAAGCTAGTCCTAACCACTCATGCTATAGGTGCGGCGCAGCACTGACCACGTTACGCGTGTTAACACACGAGTCAGAAAGGGTATTACTGAGATGATTCTCTTTTAATACGGTCCTGTTAAGCGCCTTTTATGTGCTCTGAACCCTTCGGCCTTATGTCTAGTAGAGCGTATAATCTTTTAGTCTGTGGAAAGGTGCGTAGCAGATTCGCTCGAGCAAGCTGGCTAAAAGCTGCCATCTACGTGCGCCTATGGGCAGCTTTTGTGCTTCCTTACGTAATCGCGCAAGTCCCCCCGACTCATGACAACCTCATCATGCGCAAGTCTGTAATCACACCTAGCTCAGTATTCCTACGTCATACCTCTTCTTGCATGAGTTTGCGCTTTGCGCGCGCCGCACCCTCGCAGGCGCCGACGACTCCAAAAATACGGCCGAAGGCGCGACGACGTGCAAAGCCGCTCCGGCTAAGGTGCGCAGCACCGTCGTCGCGCCTCCAAAGAGACTCCGGACGCCGGTCTTTCAGACCGCCAAAGAGTAGGCGCGCCGACGACTCCAAAATAAGCAACGCCGGGCGACGGAGCCGCTCCGGCTAAACCCTTCGCCAGTCCTTCGGACCTCCCGGCGAAAGGGTTTAGCCGGGCCCGAAGGGTGGCGTTAAGCCGGAGCGCTTACGCCGGAGCGCTTACGCCGGAGCGGGCCGGCGTAAGCGCAAACCGGAGCAAGAAGAGGTGCGCTCTTTGGAGTGCTTCGCACCTTGTGTCTGATGCTGGTGCTGCGCACCTCTGGTTAGCTCGAGGGCGAATCCTAGCGATGCTTACCTTTATGAATTCGCCCGCTACGAACTATAGCACAGTCGTTTTCCGTTTTCTGGGCCCGATCTTTTTGGTGCGTAGCATCGGCAGGACTGCTGCGCACGTGCTCTTAATATCAGAGTGCAATTTGCTTAACAGTATCAATGGTTACTAAGTAGGTCCGTGATGAAAGCAGCCCTAAAAGAAAGAGTTATGAACAGCTTGCCAAGCACCAGCTAAAGTATAAAATTGAGTCACAGAAGGTGGGAACGTGGGCGCGCTCGGGCCAAAACCTTTACGGAGCCGTGTTTACCCTTCAGGATCCACTCATAAGTAAAAAAGAAGAAAGATTGGTAACAGTTTAGAGGCAGGTGCATTACAAGTGCCGGCTGGCCCACGTTTAATGATTGATAGGGTGGTCTCCTCTAACTCAAGGAAATGTCAAAGAAGCAAAGAAGGTTTGACATACGCAGGTTATGAAAAGAAGAACGAAAGCAGCCCGATTCTGATCACGTACAAAAGGCGGGCGCTTCGCCCGTTCGTTTACTAAAAGAAGAACTCGAAATCAATTGGGCTAATGGCGCGCGTCTCCGTCTCGTCTCTGACAGGTTGTTTTTTAGCCCAGAGCCTTCTGTGGGGCTGCTCACGCTCTTATTCTTTGGCCTTAAGACGTAGTTCGTTGGTTAAGAAGTCGATCTTGTCTTGAAGCACTTTCTTGTTCTCAGCCAGTGCTCTGTTGTTTTCATAGAGAGTTCTATTGATTTGGGCAAATTGCTCAGAGTGTTTGTTAGCACTAGCAGTTTGTTCGTCCAGCTCAAGAAGAACTCCAGCAGCAACCTTTTGAGCAACTTCAACTATAAGCCCGCTGCGCGGCCTTTAGAGGCGCGAAGCAACTCATGCTGGACCCTCGGCTTGCGGGGTCAAAGCTTGGAGTAGCTCGCAACACTCGCCGGATGACGGAGTGTTGCGCCGCTGCGCGGCCTGCATCAGACACAAGGTGCGAAGCACTTGTCCAGCCGGACAAGCCTCGCAGGCCGCGCAGCGGCGGCGAGGCAGCGCGGAGGCAGCGGAGGCGCAGTGTCATTCATTTTCAACGGTCGTTTAGTTGCTCTCGATGGCTCTTATTAAGATTAAGAGTTTCTTCAGCATTGAAGGTGCGCAGCAGTTGATCGAAGTGTGCGGCGAATGGTAAGGCTCAACAGCAAGATTCAAGAGACTCGCCAATTTAGCAAATGAGTTTTGGTGATTCTTTCCAAGCTGCTTCGCTGCGCGCCTGTTTTGATCACTTAGAGCTAAGCTAGCCCCTTAACTATGAGTTTGCTTACGATGGAAAGGTTCAGCAACTTGGTTGCCATGATAATTTTTGCGTGACTTCTTAAAGTAATCAAGAGCAACTTTTTATCAGCACTGCACTAGTGTATGGCTGCCTTGATCATAATGCAGAACAAGCTGCTTATTCTCTACGAGTGCTGCAATAAGAACAAGCCGCCGGGCGCCGCTATTCCGAAGCTTTGCGATAACAAGCGCTGTCCGGTGTTCGAACCTTCTGCTACGCACCTCCCCCTTTATAAGCTCTAAGATAACTCGAGTATCCGGTAAGTTCTCAGTTAAACAGTGAGCACAACGAGCGCGCGCCCATATAAAAAACAAGCATATGCTGGTGTATCACAGTAATGTCAGAGCAATAGAAGTAGAACAATTAAGTATACCCAAAAGGTGTTTTTAGGTAGTCTTGGTTTGTTCAGATGTGTGATAATGCTTCTTTTAAGTACTGTTTATGCTGGTAGATATTCTTGTGGTACTACACAACACAGCTGAACTGGAGATTCAGTATGCTCCAAAATGAGTAGACTTCACCATATAAGTACTGACGTAAATGCTGCGCACCTCATTCTCACACGAGGTGCGCAGAAGCCCCTTGTACTCTTTACGGGATGCCCCCGCTTACGCGCGTGCAGACGGACGTTCGATAGCCAAAATTTGAATCATTAAAGGAAAACCTAATAGAGGCAATCTCAAATCACAACCAGGTTGCTCACTTCGTGCCATCACAGCACTACTAGCAAACAGGGGCCTCCGGCTACCGGAGGAGGGGGGGGGGGGAGGGCGCGCGTAGCAGATTCGCAACACTCGCCATAGGTGGTGAGATGAGTGTCGAGTGTTGCGAATCTGCTACGCGCCAGCGAGCCAAGAATAGGTGCGGCAGCACTGACGCAATCGATGACAGTGCTGCCCACCTCTCTGTTTGCTCCAAAGAGCGCGACCTCTCCGCAGCGCGGCGCGGGCCCATAGGTCAGCGAACCTCCGGGCTAGCAAAAGGGCTATAGAAGATAAGAGTGTTAGCTTTTGCTTTGCGCTTCTGTCACCTTGAACACGTCTGAGGTGCTTGTTTAGCTTTATGTGTGTTCACTTTTCCCCCATACCACATCACTTTAGAAAAGAGATGTCTTTTGTTCAGGCTTGTTTGTATGCGAGACAGAATTCAGAGCAAAAGATTGTGTAACAGGAGACAAAACCTAAAGAGTCAATCCAGCCGCAGGTTCCCCTACGGCTACCTTGTTACGACTTCACTTCAGTCACGAACCCCACCGTGGTACACGAGTACACTGCTAGAATGAAAGCGCGGCGTACACCCCGCAAACACGCCAGCAGTGCTCCGTATGCTTCGGGCGAAGTGCATTCCCATAGTGTGACGGGCGGTGAGTACAAGGCCCGGGTACATATTCACCGCGGCATGCTGATCCGCGATTACTAGCGATTCCAACTTCATGTTCTCGAGTTGCAGAGAACAATCCGAACTGAGGCAATCTTTCCGGATTCGCTCCGCTTTGCAGCCTTGCTTCCTATTGTAATTGCCATTGTAGCACATGTGTAGCCCAGCCCATAAGGGCCATGCGGACTTGACGTCATCCTCACCTTCCTCCTGTATGTCACAGGCAGTATTGTGTGAGTGCAGCGGTTACCAAGGCAACTCTTAGCAACACACAACGAGGGTTGCGCTCGTTATAGGACTTAACCCAACATCTCACGACACGAGCTGACGACAGCCATGCAGCACCTGTATGAGTCTTGCGTGTCATCCTATTAGGGATGCACATCTCATATGTCAAGGGCTGGTAAGGTTTTGCGCGTTGTATCGAATTAAACCACATGCTCCACCGCTTGTGCGGGCCCCCGTCTATTCCTTTGAGTTTCAGTCTTGCGACCGTACTCCCCAGGCGGAGTGTTTAACGCGTTAGCTGGGCCCCTGATCCGCCACCGGCAAGACCAAGAGCGAACACTCATCGTTTACGGCATGGACTACCAGGGTCATAATGATGAAAAGACAGCTCACTTCAATCAACGATAACGAATAGAAACACTTGCGCTAAAAGGGTTTTGCTCTTTGTGCTACTTCTTCGCGAAGAAGTAGCACAAGCTTAGAAGCGAAAGTGCGCTCCATTCGTATTCTTCGTGCTTGCGCCTAGGTGCTACTTCTTCACGTCGCCGAAACAAGAAGTGCTGCCTATTCACTCATGGACTATCTCATTCTCTGAGCGCAGCGCATCTATGCTTTGCGCATTCATCAATTTGATTGTCAAATTGAGGCAGCGCCGACTTAATCTCAGAGATCCAGCGTTGTTGAAATAAAGAATGCTTGTAAACTAAAAGCACTTTAGGTATCATGCTAGGTACCGGAATATAAGGCATAATAATGCGAAGCCATCGTTTTAATTGTTCAGTACCAAACCAAAGACGATAATAGGTTTTCGAAGCATTACCAGATTTGCGATCGCGTTTTATCGCACCTACATGCACATAGATACCCCAAACGGTTTGTAAATAATCAGCTAGTAAACGAACAGAAGCTTCATCAAATCCATCGGTACAGAGCACACCCTTACGCCCATTTGCTATAAGAGAACCCTTGTCACACCACCATATCGCCAAAGAGAATGCGCTTAAGTGGTTTAACCATCGACGTTGAATATGCAAACGATTAGTGTGGTGTGTGATTGACATTATTGCTGTTAATTGTTCCAAAGCTCGGCTTTGAAACAAAAGCTTCTTATTAGCACTAAACCCTGGTGTTTGTATTTGAACTGATTTTGGCGAAGCTATCTCTTTTAATTTGCTGGCTTTCCAATCAAAATATTCGGCTTGTGCTGAACTATGCCGAATAGAAAGCTGCGCATTCTTATACTTTGTGGTTTGCAAACAGCCATCTCCTAAAAGTGTACCATAAATAATAGCTTTACATTCACCCGACAAAGATATTTGGTGTAATTTTTTACGATCTAGTACGGGTAAAACCCGTTTTACTAAGTGTGTGTTTTGATTACGTGTCATATCTTCTATCTTCTTTGCTTTCATAGTCTCTACGGGGTACTCTCCAGCCTATGCTCAATCAATTGCGCACTGCTTTTAGTACTTCCCTCGGGATTGTTCTAGATGAAGTTTCCCCGAAATAGCTGGATGCACACTCCTATCTTACGAGAGGAGGGGACACCTTGGCCGTGTTTGTTTGGAGCCCGGCCGGATTTATCTAATCCTGTTTGCTCCCCATGCTTTCGCACCTCAGCGTCAGTAGAGACCCAGAAAGTTGCCTTCGCTTTTGGTGTTCCTTCGTATATCTGTGAATTTTATCTCTACACACGAAATTCCACTTTCCTCTATCTTACTCAAGTGAATTGGTGTTGAAAGCATTACACCAGTTTAGCTGGTGGCTTTCACTTTCAGCCTGATTCACGGCCTACATGCCCTTTACGCCTAGTCATTCCGAATAACACTTGCCCCCCCTGTCTTACCGCGACTGCTGGCACAGAGTTAGTCGGGGCTTCCTCTTCGAGTGTTGTCATTATCGCTTACTCGACGACAGCATTTTACGAGCTAGATTGCCCTTCTTCATTCACGCGAGATTGCTGGATCAGGCTTGCGCCCAGTGTCCAAGATTCCCCACTGCTGCCTCCCGTAGGAGTCTGGGCCGTGTCTCAGTCCCAGTGTGGCTGATCATCCGAAAAGACCAGCTAAGCATCATCGGCTTGGTGAGCTCTTACCTCTCCAACTACCTAATACTGCACGGGCTCATCCCCAAGCGCTTTTCGCTTTTTTCAGGATTGTACCCTAGACTTGTGGGCAGATTCCCGTGTATTACGCACCCGTTCGCCACTTTGTGTTGTGATTTGTGCGTAGCACGAATCATTGTACAACGTTCGACTTGCATGTGTTAAGCATCTCGCTAGCGTTCATTCTGAGCCAGGATCAAACTCATTGCTTTGAGGTGTCGTCATAATCCAAGCACTATACCTAAATCAAGCTTTTGATCGCTGAATAATCTTGTAAACGGCGTAAGCGCGGCGTAAGCGCGGTCGCGGCGTAAGCGCTCCGCTTGGCCGATTCCGAACTGCGAGAACAGGCGGAGCGGTATGACGAAGGAGTGCAAGAATCGCACCGGCTAACGCCGGTTGAACCTTCTTGAACACCGGCTAACGCCGGTGCGCTTCTTGTGCTGCGCACCTTCTTCGTGCTTGCGCCACGTGAAGAAGTAGCACGTAGCATCGTCTTCTTGCGCCACGTGAAGAAGTAGCACGTAGCATCCATACCTTCGGCCGTCTCTTTGGAGTGGTTTTGGAGTGGTTTTGGAGTCTCTTTGGAGACGTCATAATACCTCTTACGAAAAAAAGCAGAACAAGCACAGCGTAACCTGTTTGATATAAGCGCTGCTTTTCGCTCCGAGCAAAAGCAAGCACTATAGAAGCCGGCGCTTCTTTCGCTGCTTCTGCTTTCAAAATGCTTTGCATCTTTCTGAAAGGTAGACAAGAAGACTTGTTCGAGCATAAATGCGTAAGAAGAATAGCTATAGCTGCTTTTGCAGTGTAAAAGACTGCTCAGCGGTGCTTTGCTTCAAAGTAAGCTGCGCAGGTATGTCCGCAGCGTGCGGTTGCTTCAAACACACACTGTCTTTGGATAAAAAGCTGCGAATGCTGCTGCAGTTTTGAGGCGTAATCACTATAAGCAGCCACCGAAGGCACGAAGTGCGCAAAACTTACTGCTCTTCGATTGAAGATAAGACAGCTCGTTTGGCGTTGCACGGGCTTGACCATGTCTCCCGAAAGCAATCAGTACATATGGCGTAAAACGAGTTCACTTTTCGAGGTCAGAATGGGATCGGGTGTTTGCACGTTTTACCATAAAGCCCGGTATCAAGTTGATCTTTTGTCACCGAGTCTGCTCAAACAAACTGTCCGAATGCTACTCCAAAGAGCCTGCCAAAGCAAAGCCCCAACTTTGCTGCTTTTTGTGTATTCCGAGCTTTGGAAGCGAAAAGGCGCCACGTTCTTCGAACGCCGCGCAATAACCCGGCTAGCCCCGATTAGGCTTGCCCTCCTTTTTGGAGGAGTGCAAGAAGTAGCACGGAGGAGTGCAAGAAGTAGCACCTCCGGCCTTTGGTCGTTGGCGCAAAGAAGAAGGTGAAGAAGTAGCACGTATGCGCGGCGCGGCGTAAGCGCATTCCGAACAGCGAGAACAATCGCTTCTTGTGCTACGTGCTACTTCTTCACCTTCTTCGCGACAAAGGTGAAGAAGTAGCACGTAGATCGTCATACCTTTTGTAGTCGCGCCCGCCGTAGCTCCGAAGGTGCTCCGGCGGTGCTCTGCACGTTGTTGCAAGAGCCCGGCGTAAGCGCGGCTAAACGCGCGGTGCCGGTCTTTCCTACCTTCTCTTTGGGGTGCAAGAAGCGCACGGCGTCCGGAGTCTCTTTGGTGCAAGAAGCGCACGGCGTCCGGAGTCTCTTTGGAGGTCTGAAAGAGCGCTCCGGGCGCACCGGCAGCCCCGGCTTTTCGCCGGTATTCCGGCTAAACGTGCTACGCACCTTCGTCATACCTTCTCTTTGGTGCAAGAAGCGCACGGCGTCCGGGTTTTGGAGTCGTCGCGCCGCGGATGCACGTTGTCGCGAAGAAGGTGCGCAGCACCGGAGCTGCGTAGCACGGCCGGTTCGAAGAACGCGACTCCAAAAGAAGGCCCGGAGGTGCTACGTGTTCTTCTGCTTTAGCACTCCCCGCTGGCGCGGCCGGCTTTTTCTTGTCTTTCAGACCTCCGGCGACGCGGTGGCCAAGCTTTGGAGGCGCTTAGCCGGAGCGCCGACGGCCGAAGCACTGTATCCTAAACAAATACGTCAAACACAAAGCGATTAGTACGGGTAAGCTCAACATCTCACGATGCTTTCACACCCCGCCTATCAAAGTGATAATCTTTCACCTTAGAAGAGAATATGTCTTGAGTCAGGTTTCCCGCTTTGATGCTTTCAGCAGTTCTCCCATACCAACGTAGCTACTCGGCGCTGCGGCTGGCGCCACAACCGATACACCAGAGGTTGATCCCACCCAGTCCTCTCGTACTAGGGTGAGCGTCTCTCAATTCTCGTGTTCCAACGGTAGATAGGAACCGAACTGTCTCACGACGTTCTAAACCCAACTCACGTACCACTTTCATCGGCGAACAACCGAACCCTTAGAACCTTCTTCAGCTCTAGGATGTGATGAGTCGACATCGAGGTGCCAAACGATTCCGTCGATATGAGCTCTTGGGAATCATCAGCCTGTTATCCCTAGCGTACCTTTGATTCGTTGAGCGAGAGCCCTTCCACACGGGACTCCCGGATCACTATGGCCGACTTTCGTCTCTGTTCGACTTGTAGGTCTCACAGTCAGGCAGGCTTTTACCATTACATTCGGGAGCTGGTATGTAACCAACTCGAACCTACCTTCGCGCGCCTCCGTTACTCTTTGGGAGGCATCCGCCCCAGATAAACTACCCACCATGCAAGGTCCCACCAAGTTCAGGTAGTTAGACATCCTATGACGAAAGGGTGGTATTTCAAGGTTGGCGAACCTCCCACCTATCCTACACAATCTATCAAGGCTGTCAATGCAAAGTTATAGTAAAGGTGCATAGGGTCTTACCGTCTAGCCGCTGGTACTCCGCATCTTCACGGAGAATTCAATTTCACTGAGTCCACGTTGGAGACAGTAGGGCGATCGTTACACCATTCGTGCAGGTCGCTACTTATGCGACAAGGAATTTCGCTTGACATTGTTATTCGCTAGAATCTCAAGGTTGCTCAGCAACACATGTCGTGCAGACCGTCGACAGGTCTGGTGCTCATGGTTGCAAATACAGAATAGATTCTTGAAGCTACTACTTTTGCTCTCACAAAAGACCGGACTTTATCTTCAACAATTGCTCTGAAAAAGGCCTTCTTCTCTCTTCTCTAGATCTTCTCTTCTCATGAAAAAGCAAGGTTCGAAGAACGCACCTTGTTCGTCTGGCTAGATTGGTGTGCTTGTTCCTAGGGCGCTAGATAACAACGCATGCGCGCGTTGCAACCTGTTTCTTTCATTGAGGTGTTTGCCTTCATAGCGTGCACTATCCTAACAAATAAGGTGTCGCTTATGATTAACCCGGATGAGTACAACAAGGTGCGTAGCTGGTGAAAATATACGCCTACACCGTTTTTACGCATACCAAATCACCAAAAAGCTTTGTATTTGAGAACACACCAAACGGTCTTTACAAGCGACTGCTAACAGCAATTGAGGACGTTTCACTATGGACACGGATGTAAGTTTTCAGAAGGCTGATTACTTCCGACTGAAGTCACTTCATTTTGCACTGCAGTGGCTGTTGTGGAGCCCTCCGAGCATCTATCCGAGTTTATATAAACTCCAACTCCGGGCGCTACGCGCCCGGTGCTTTGCACAAGTATTTGCTTGTGCGCAAAGGGTGCCAAAAAAAGGTACATAACTGAATGAAGCGTCTCAAGATCACCAACTGAATAAGCTCACATATTGGCCAAAAAAAGAGTTTACAGCAAAGAGATGTATCGTGCATCTTGAACACAAATTCACAACAGTGTTTCGACTAAGACGAACGGAAAAAGATCCCGCATCAGTGAAAGCTACAATCCAATCAGCATCCAATTTCATAGAGAAGAGTTTCTTGCGGTCTTTTCATAGCAAATTAGTAGACCCACGTAAAGTCTCTGAGGATTTGAACTGTTTTAGTGTTTACGCATAAGTTCCACTTTCAGTTTCACTTTCCTGCGAATTGACTCCTCTGTCCAGTTGTTACGAAAGCTACCTAATACTGCTTTCTAGCTCTTGTTCGTATGAAACAGGGAGTGTTTCCCGCATATGGTGGGTTTTCTTAGGCTCTTTATGTTGCCATAAAACAAGGCAGCGTATTGTTACCTTAGGACCGTTAGAGTTACGGCCGCCGTTTACTGGGGCTTACATTCAAAGCTGTTTACACTTCTCCTTTTCACCTTCCAGCACCGGGCAGGTGTCAGACTCTATACATCGTGTTACCACTTGGCAGAGTCCTGTGTTTTTAATAAACAGTCGCCACCCTCTGGTTTGTGCCGCTCTCTTGTTAGAGAGCACTCCTTATTCCGAAGTTACGGAGTCAATTTGCCGAGTTCCTTCAACGTGGTTCTCTCAAGCGCCTTAGTATACTCTACCTGTTCACCTGTGTCGGTTTGGGGTACGGTATAGATTTCACGCAGTTGTTTCCTGGAAGTGGTTCCCCTGCCTGATTATCCGAAAAACCAGTGTGAGTAGGAAAGCCACTTCGTCACTCGCGTGTTTCCCATCGCATTGCATCCTTTCGGAGTACGCTTAGGGACCGATTGAGCCTGCGTAGATAGACTGAACGCAGGAACCCTTGAACATTCGGCGATCATGTGTTTCACATGATTGATCGTTACTCATGTCAGCATTCTCACTTCTGATATCTCCAGCCCTCCTTTCAGTGAGCCTTCGGTGAATTACAGAACGTTCCGCTACTGATGTGCACTTTGCACTATCTCGTCGCTTCGGTGAATCACTTGAGCCCCGCTACATTTGTGGTGCAATCTAGCTAGACCAGTGAGCTATTACGCTTTCTTCAAAGGATGGCTGCTTCCAAGCCCACCTCCTGGTTGTCATTGCTCGATCACTGCCTTTTACACTAAGTGATTGCTTTAGGACCTTAGCGTACGATCTGGGCTGTTTCCCTCTCGACTTTGGATCTTAGCACCCAAAGTCTGTCTGTATAATACATGGACCGCATTTGGAGTTTCCGTGGATGCGGTAAAGCTTTGGGCCACCCTAATCCAATGAGTGCTCTACCTCGGACCATTCATGTTATACGCCATACCTAAATATGTTTCGCGGAAAACCAGCGCTGCGATTTTGATTAGCCTTTCACCCCTAGGCACAGGTCGTCCCCGTATTTTGCCACATACGTGGGTTCGGTCCTCCAAGGCTCGTTAAAGCGCTCTTCAACCTGCCCATGCCTAGATCAATCGCATTCGGGTCAAATGAACACAACTTCAACACAATTTCGTTACGCCTACACCTAGCGGCTTAAGCTTGCTGTGTCCATTTACTCGCTGACCCATTATGCAAAAGGTACGCCGTCAGTTTTAGCAGTGCTACTTAGTCACTTGCCTCTCCTCCGACTGATGGTTTGCATCGGATTTCAGGATCTCTATTTCACTCCCTTTCCTAGGGTTCTTTTCACCTTTCCCTCACGGTACTTGTTCACTATCGGTCATAGAGCAATACTTAGGCTTAGAGGGTGGTCCCCCTTCAGTGCGCTATAAAATAGCAGCAAAGCAAATTACAAAAGTGCGAAGCGGACAACGCACCGCTGTAATGTAATTCCAGCACCTTCGTGCTGTACTTTGTATACAACCGGAGTTACACAAATACAGGGCTATCACCTTCTTTGGCACCCTTTTCCGAACGGTTTCTGTTGTGCCGGTTGTACTTTAGCCTGGTCCGTGTTCATTCGCCACTACTAACGGAGTCTCGGTTGAGTTCCTTTCCTGGTGCTATTGAGATGTTTCAGTTCGCACCGTATGGGAGCTTATTGGTTTCCCGATGGGAGACCCATGAATCACAGAAAGCCTCTCCTCATGGTGTTTCGCCTCTTAGCGTCCCTCTTGCTCTTCTGCCAAGGCATCCATCCAATGCATTTGTTAGCACCACAACTCAATGTGGTATTGCTGCTTACTCCTCGTCCCTCTTCTGTTTTGTTTTGTTTTGTTTTAATGGCTATTTTATGCTCCTCTGCTGTTTCTATTCATGCTAAAGAAGAACACGTCACAAAAAGCAAAGCAGCGAAATAACAACTATGTATGACTAGGTATGCCGCTTCCCCCAAGCGGGAAGAACCGGACAGCGCTTGTTCTTTTGCTGCGAAGCACCGGAATACCGAAGCTTTGTAAGCGCAAATAAAGGTTTGCCTCGGTTTCGGCCGTGCTTATTCTTCACGTGAAGAATAAGCACGGCCGCGCCAGCGGGTGCTACGCACCTTAGAACCGAAGGCGCGAGGCCGCAAGCTACGGTCTTCTCTTTGGAGACGTATGTCTGCCGCGGCACCGGACACGGCAAGCCGCCGGCTTTAGGTGAAGAAGTAGCACTAAACACACCCCTTCGCCGGTGCTTTGCACCTCGTCATACCTTTTCCAAAGCTCGGAATAGCGGACAGCGCTTCTCGCAAAGCTCGTAATACCGGACAGCGGTAAGCGCTTACAAAGCTTCGACGGACAGCGCTTGTTCTTCTTCCAAAGCTTCGGGGAGTACTGTTGGCCGAAGGTTCGAAGAACCGGCGTTAGCCGGTGCTCCGCACCTCCAAGCAAAAGCCGGCGGCTTGCCGGGTTTGAAGCACCGGACAGCACCCGCTGGCGCGGCGTGCTTTTACGGAATACCGGCGCGAAAGCCATACCAAAAGCAGCGGAAAGCTATTTAAAGCGCTGCTTTATCATGCGACGACGTGCACCGGGCGCGGGCAGAGGGCAGCCACATACCTCTTATTATTCCCGCGAAGCACTGATACGCACCAGCCAATAACGATCGGGTATCAAAAGCAAACGGAGGCACACTTACTTAACTTAGATGTTTCATCTTGATAGTCATTGCTTTATGGTGATGACCGAGATAAGCAAGTCTCAAATGGTTCAAATGCCGCCGTGCTATACTCTCCGCAAAACGTGCTAGCTTTTGTTGTTGGTCTTTTCTCATTGTGCTGCTTCTTGCGCCGCTCCAACGGCGCCCGGGCGCCGGGAGCGGCGCAAGAACGATGTGCTACGTGCGTAGCACCTAACTTCGTGGCGCAAGAACGACAAGGTATGACGTCTTTTTGGACGAAGGGGGAAGCAGCGAATTCCAAGCAAATGGTGCGCTGCTTTTTTCGCCGGAGGTGCTCCAAAGCTTGGAGGCGGAGGGAGACGGAGGTATGACGTGCTACGCACGGGCGCCTCCCTTCAAAGCTAGGCCGGTGCTACGTGCTACGCACCTCCGGCGGAGGTGTTCTTCTTCAGCACTTCCAAGAACCGCGTTTAGCCGGAATACCGGAAAAGCAGCGCTTGTTCTTTCGCTTCCAAAGCTCGGAATACCGAAAAAAGCAGCAAATTACAAGCAAAAGGTATGACGAAGGCCGCGCCAGCGGGAGCACTGGCCAAAGCCGGGCGGCGTTTAGCCGGAGGCGTTAGCCGGTGGTGCTTCTTCAGCCCTTTTTTCGGACGAAGGTTCGAAGAACCGGCGTTAGCCGGTGCTCCGCACCTCCAAGCAAAAGCCGGCGGCTTGCCGGGTTCGAAGAACCGGAAAAGCTGCGGGAAGCGCTTACAAAGCTTCGAATACCGGAGCTTTGTAAGCGCGTTTGTTCTTCTTCTTCAAAGCTTGAATACCGGCGTTTAGCCGGCGGCCGCAGGCCGAGCACTCCAAAGAGGGCCGAAGGTGCGTAGCAGCGCTTTTGTTCGGAATACTGGCGAAGAAGACGAAGGCGCGCAGCGGAGCACGTTCTTTGGAGTAGCACGTTCTTTGGAGTAGCACGCCGCGCAGCGGGGAGCGGCTTACGCCGCGTTTTGCCGGAGCGGGGGGTTAGTACAAGCTTTGAAGAAGAACTACAAGCACAAATACGTGCATCCGTGCTACTTCTTGCACTCCTCCAAAAAGAAGTGCTAAAGAAGAAGCACCACCGGCGTTAGCCGGTATTCCTTCGTCATACCTTGGGCACAGGAGAAAGGAAGAGGAGAAAGGATAGGTAGACGAGGATAGGGGAGAAGAGGAAGGCCGCAGCTCCAACTTTCGCCCGTCGATACTGTTCAATGCACATCCGGTCGCCGCAGTTTGGTCGCTGAGCAAACAGCAAGCGAGACCCTTCGTCGGGCCCACATAGTTTGCCTTGCCACATAACTTATACGACAGTTTAACAAAGCGTCGGGTTTTACCACAAGGTATGACGAAGGTCTGAAAGACCGGTAGCCGGAATACCGGCTAACGCCGGTGGTGCTTCTTCTTTAGCACTTTTAGGCAAAAGCAGACAGAGGTGAAGAAGTAGCACGTTCTTTGGAGTAGCACGTCCGAAGGTGCGGGGGGGGGGGGGGGAGTAAATAAAGCAGTGTGTGATAGTTTTTAGCGGCTTCGTCCCGAATAAATTTCGGCACTACAGATAGCGGCGCTCATCCCTGGAGGAGACACCCTGGAGGAGACGGCCTACTTCATTAGCCTGGGGGCTAAGCCTGCTCGGTCGTTCTCAACACAGTCAATCTGTGATTCCTCGATTGCGCATAATAAGCCTCTTTTGATAACAAGTTTCTGACGTACGCGTTTCAAACAAAATGGCATGCCTCCTGCTTGAAGCGCTATGAGACAAGCGCAACGTACTTATTTCTTTTAATCACGCAAATGTTATAAGCGATAACGTCCTAACCGGCCGTTATCGCGCTCTTTTAGAAACAACAAAATAGAATAAGCGGGTTGCCTAGTGCTGTAGCGTTTATTTGGTTTGCTTTGCATTGCTGCCTTCTGCTTTTGTTCGAGCAAGCGTTTTTTGCTTTGCCAACTTCAATTCCCCTAGTTGTGCGTACGCCGTGTAGTAGCGCCCTTCGCGCACCTATCGTTGTAGATAATGTGCTTTTGTCAAACGCGGCAGAACCTGCAAAGCAGGCCTGGATGCTTTGTGGGGCCTCTATCATGCTGTTCGTCGTAGGCATGCTTTACCTCTATAATAGGATAAGCCCTCCTTTTGCGGGCGCCGATTGCCCTGGTGGCCACGGCGGCTCTGCTTTTGGTGGTCACGCCGTTTTAGAGCCACCAATCACAAACACTTGGGATTGGCTTTACAGCAACGCTTCGGGCGTCATACTCTCTTTTTTTGCGCGCCTGCGTTTACACACCGGGTGCCAAGACCGCGCTTACCCCCGGGAGCTAAGACACACCAAGTGTTTTTGATTGGTTAGGGAGTAATGCGCTACACGAATTCCGGCTATTAGCACAAGAAAAAACCACACATCGCTTGATTACTTTGATATGTAATACGCCGGTGCCAACGTTGATTAATAGCTTTTTTCAAAACGGCGCGTTTTCTTTGGGTTACCACCTTGAGTACAAGGAGCAACGTGAGTTTTATGTCTTGCTTGCTCGCGCCGCAAGGCTTCTTCCGGATAAGGAAGCAAAATTGCGCGAGCAAGCGCCAGAACTTTTTGCCGAGTTAGCCGCAATGGGCATAAGTAATTACGCACACGATCTATTTGCACATGTTGTAACAAGTAAAGCTGCGCCATACCAAAATGGGCCCAACGCTGAAGAGAGTATAAGCGCCGCTTGGATTATTTTGCTCTTGCAGTACTGCGCAGAGGTTAGCTATTAAGTAAGTAGCACGAACGATTCCACTTTTTAAAACACAAACAATTTTATGAAACGAGTTTCAACACCTATTAGTATGGTTAGATTTGTTCTTCCTGTAGCGTTCACTTGGTTTGGTTTGACTAGCTGCATTCTGCTTTTGTTGACGCGAGCGTTTTTTGCCCTGCCGACTTCAATACCCCTGATTGCGCGTACGCCCGGCGTTAGTGAGTTTGCATCGTGCTTCGCACCTTCGTGCTACGCCGGCGTGCTACTTATTCACGCCGCACGTGCTAAAGCTTTGGAGCACTTGGAGCATAAAAACACAAGAAGATTAAATGAAACAGTTTACACCTTACCAAGATGCATCGTCTGTAACGTGGTTTGCTTTGCATAGCTGCGTTCTGCTTTTGTTGGCGCGAGCAGTTTTTGCTTTGCCGACTTCAATACCCCTAATTGCGCGTACGCCCGGCGTTAGTGAGTTTGCATCTATCGTAAAGGCTTCGCCATTGTCAAACGCAGCAGATAGCCGGAGCTGGTTGGTTTTCGGGGCTTCTGTTGTGTTGCTTGCTGTATGCCTATTCTATCTGTATCCTAGGGCGAGCTCTGCTGGCGCCGATGATGATGCGCCAGCAGAGCTCGCATTCGGTACGCATACCGTTTTAGAGTCACCAATCACAAGTACTCGTGATTGGTACAGCGCTGCTTCGGGCCTCATCCCTTGGTTTATGCTACGCACCCGCAATCGGCTTACGCCGCCTGTACTGCCGCGCCAGCTAAGACCCGAGCCCGGTATTGGTGCCGAAGCTGCTAACGCGCACGAGGACCCGCAAGACCATCCGGAATCCGTTGACCAAATAAGTGTGTTTGATTGGTTACATAGTGATGGGTTCTATCAATTCCGGTCATTAGCACAAAAAGAAGCAACGCATATGTTGATAGCCTCGATCTTTAGAACTCCATTTCGCGAAGTGGTCCAGAGCTATTTTGCTGGCGGCAGCTTCCCTGCTGCGTGCCTTGATGGGGCAACGTGAGCTTTTAGGCCTGATTGATCGCGCCGCAAGGCTACTTCCAGATGACGAAGCACTTTGGCGTGTGCGTGCACCATAAATTGAAGCTGAGTTAACCGCAATGGGCCGAAATCAGGGCTGTCACAGAATATTATCATATGTTGTATCAAGAGGTGTGACGCAGCATCAAATAAATCCTAACATTGCTGAAGACCCGGATGTCCGCTTTGCTTGGATCGTTTTGTTGCTGCGCTACTGCGCATAGACAGAATAGCAGCACACTACGCGCGTGGTTATACGTTTGGCAAGAGTCGCGCACGTAAAGCTAAGCCTTCTTGCTTTCTGGTTATTGTAAAATGTTCTTTTTAGAGCTTGCCGCTTACTCCTTTTTGTGCAAGCGCATCTGGGCCGAAGGCTACAGCATCCAAGCCCACTGCACGAAACGAATGAGCGCGCTGCTTCGACGACCGCCGCTCGTTTCGCCACAAAAAGAATAACGGGCAACGCGCGCTCGCGCGTAGGCGCGGGGCACCGCTGCACGGCGTATTACTGGTCAAAGCGGTGCTAGTTAATAGTATACATGTTGTCTGAACTACAGCGAGTATGCTTAGAGCTTCGCGTGTGCTGCCTCGTTTCTAAACCTGACTATCGTTACGCTCACGAGCTTCACGTAGGTGGTTCGAAGAACGTGGTACTTATTTTCAGAGTCTCTAACCATGACTTGCGTTTATCCTTTATTGCATTTTCGCCACCGTTAAGCTCGTCAAATGAGCCCGCGCGGGCGTGTAAACCTGCACTCCAAGCTTTGGAGCACCTTGCGAGCTGCTTACGCGCTCTTTTCGTGCTGCTGAGGGAAAGGTTCGAAGAACAATGCGCCCCTCCAAGCTTTGTAGCACCTTCGTCGCCCCGATCGCCACGGCGTATCCCGACGGTCGGCTAAGCTCCAAAGAGCGCACCTCCGCCGGAGTGCTTTGCACGTCGGTGTTCTTCTGCGCACCTTCTCTTTGGAGGCAAAGGTGCGCAGCACTTTGTCGCGAAGCGGCGAAGGAGTGCAAGAAGCGCACCGGCCTTTAGCCGGTGTTCTTCTTTAGCACGTAAGCCCCCGCTGCGCGCGTCGTCGCACCTCGCTGTCATACACCGACAAGCAACCTAGTGTGCGGGGTTCGTGGCACTCCCCGCTGGCGCGGCCGGCTTTAGGCCGGTGTTCTTCTGCGCACCTTCGTCGAAGAACACCGCTTTGAGTGCTTTCTCAAAACTTAGAGCTAGCAAGACCAAAAGCAAGCTTAGCAGCGCGGCTTGGATCTGCTCGTGCCGCTTCTTCAAGCAACGCAGGTTCGAAGAACGGCTCCGAATGACGAAGGTATGACGAAGACCAGCGCGCCCGGTGTTATTCTTGAAGCACGCTGGGGCGTAGCACGATCTTTGGAGCCGCGCTTACGCCGCGCCAGAGCGCTTTACCTCCCCGCTGGCGCGGCCTGCGCACCTACACCAGAAGAAGAGAAGGAACAAAAATGACTCGGCCGATCTATTACTTATACTAATCACGAAGGCTCCCTCTCCCTATTAAGCGGCCAAGTCGAGGCCCGAAGGGCGTAAGCTGCCGCTGGCCGCCGGAGCAGGGCGGAGCGGTACGCGACGCGGTTGCAAAGCTTTACTTACGGGCAAACAGCGCTTTTGCCGATTTTACAACCTCCTTAGAGTAACGCGAAGGATAAAGATGAAAGCGCCTTTGCACAGCACGCCATTTTAGCTGCTTTTCGTCGAAGAGCGCAAGAAACGTGCGAACCTTATTGAGAACGCTCGGTTCAGCGCTGGCTAAACCGTCACCCGGAACCCCCGGCGTGGAACCACCCGTGCTGAACTGAGCGTTCCTCGGTTTTGAGTCCGTTGCGCCTGTTGCCACAACGGTGGTATCGTGCGGTACTACACTGGTTGTACTCTCAGTGCTGTATGCATCCGTGTTGCACCTGATCGACCCCACCCTCGGCACCGCGGAGCGATGTTAACAGCGCTTTTGCCGAATCCAAAGTATCCCTTGAGTAGAGCGAAGGATAAAGTTTCAATCGCCTTTGAACGTCACGCCATGTTAGCCGGTCATCCTGCGCGTAAAGCGCGCGAACCCTATTGAGCACGCTTGCCGTGCGGCTCTCCGGCTTTGCTAAGTTGTCTTTTTTGTTAGACTCGCTATTAAGCGTGCCTCTTTGGAGGTCCGAGCCTTTGGCGAACGAAGCGCTTGTTGTCTTCGTGCACTCCTGCGCTCGAGCTTGTGGCTGAAGTGACAGATCGGATGAAGTGCTATCCTCCGAAGTGCTGCGCCCCTCTTCAGCGTCTAGGGGCGTCGCAGCGTTGTAAGGCGGCTTGTCCGAAGCAACTGGAGTCGAGGCACTTTGTACAGAGCTGCCTCTATCTTGTGGAGGTGCCAAAGGGTTTGATGAAGTGCTGCTCTTCTTGCACTCCTCCGAGCGCACCTCTTCAGCGTCTAGGGGCACCGCAGCGTTGTAAGGCGGCTTGTCCGAAGCAGCCGTAGTAGAAGCGCTTTGTACGGAGCCCATTGGAGGTGCCAAGGGGTTTGATTTTGATGAGGTGCTCTTCTTGCACTCCTCCGAGCGCACCTCTTCACCATCTGGCTTCGCTCGTCAGGCGGCTTGTCCAAGGCAGCTGTAGTAGAAGCGCTTTGTGCGGAGCCGCCTCTACCTTCTGGCTGACTTAACGTGCTACGCTCCCGGCGAGCCGCATTGCGCCGGGATTGCGGGCTACGCACCACGTCTGGCACGGGCTATCAACAAGACCTTTTTGCATTAGAGGCTGCCAAACCCGCATAGGACTCAGCGCATGGGGTATGGGCCGTGGGGTTACCCTGCTCAAATTGCTGCTCTATTTGGAGCACTTGCTCGGGCCGTATGATTGCAGTCAACCATGTTTTGTGAAATTGTTTGGGGTTAAGTTTGCCCCGTTTCTTGGAGCTCTTTTCAAAGACAACTATATCATCCTGGTGTGCCTGCGTGCATGTGTACACCACGGGCGGTTCGCTTGCGCTGCGTTTCGCACAGGCTCCCAAAACTCGCGGCAGGACTTAGCACGGGCTACAAGAGTGCCAAAATCGCGTTCTCTTCGTGGTGTTGCGATTAAGAACTCCAGCAAGCTTGAGTGCACCGACGAATTAAACGAGCTTTGCAAGGCGTTTAGTCCGCGCACGACTGGGTCTTTCCCAAGGGCGGTGCAATAAGCATAGCCGTTGGAGCCTATAATCCAGGCGCGTAGTAGTTTGGTGCGTGAACCAAACGTCAAGCCGTGTAGCTTTTCCTGGTCATTTAACAGATCGTTAAACCGCTCTGTGCTAGCACAGGGAACACGCAGGCGCCGTCTGTGTTTGCTTGCAGGATGGAACAGGACGTGCGCAGCACCTTCGTCGCACCTCCAGAAGGATAAGTTGCCCATTTAGCGTAATGCTAAAGTAGAGCTTAGGATTAAAAAGCAAAGAACCAGGAGCATTCAAATTCCCAACAATCGAAAGCAGCAATACTTTATATGCAACCGATTGTCTCCGACGGTTAACGTCAGGTGAGGATTTCCATTCTAAGCGCAAATCCCGCCATTCGCCCAACTTGCTCAATAAGTGCCGTGGTTTTTCGAAGACCCAATTATGTAGAACCCGAGCCGCCCTTTTTGCAATAACTTAATGAGAAGTTCGATATAAAACGCAGTTATATCGATATGAAAAATAGCGTACTCTCTATCGCTTTCAAATTCGACAGGAGCGTGCTTGTCCGTGTGAATAGAGTGCAGCCCAGACCAACTTTTAACGAACGACCGCCAATTTCTAGAATGGTGTTGTTTTTCTCACCAAACAGATCATCCGAATACGCATAGCTGCCGAGTAAGTCGACCTCTTCGCGCTTGACCTGCTTCAGTGAGCTGTAAGCAGCATCCTCTGACCGCTGCACATTGTGCTGTCTTGCGGCATGCCGCTGGCCCGAAGATTTCCACCTCAACATATGGGTGCTCGGAATCTCACAAGTGAAACAGGCCACAATTTGGCCTAACTCAGATTGTGTTTTGCTTGACAAAGCGTCTTGCTCAAGCTTAAGCATTTTAGAAAGATCGCGCCGTAGTGAAAGCCAGTTTTGCACCCACGGCGATGCTAACCTTACCAAATGACGGCGAGTAACCCCAACAATTTGGGCACTTGTCGTACTAAAAACCAAGGACTCCAGGTACTGTTGTGGCTTGTGAAAAAACTCACCACAGACTTGCGGCAACAACAATACCGTTAGCGAACGGAACGCAGGGGGTGAACTGTTGTCAAGCCGCCCTGGCTTAAGCCTTCCGCTTAAGCCAGGGCTTGCTTTTAGTTCAGCTTCGCTCACATATGCGCCCTCAGCAAGAGGCAATAACCAATTTAAGGCAACTTCTTCATTAAAACACAATTTGATCTTTTCTTTAGCGCAAAGCTCGATAAGGGTGATCAAAGCTATTCTAGTGTCAGATGGAGGATGCTCCATAGTGCTAATTACCAGATGCGTGGCGTGTTGCTCCAGGCGTTTCCGACTGGAAGAGCAACACCAGATGAAGTTTTGCGTTTGCGTGTTCAGAATAGGCTCCAAACCATAGCATTTGTCCAGGTGATGTCGATTTAATAACTTGGTTCAAGAAGAGTTTTAGATTCATAGCAGGATTGGATTTTCTCGGGTGGTCTTGTCTTTTACGACACGCTGCAGACTGCTGTCAGTCAATAGCATGTTTTACCAAAAAAATAGGTACACAATGACCTCTGGACACGGTTAGGCGTGTCTTGCGCGGGGCTTGGCCGCACGTTGAGCTTCCGACGAGCTTGGCAGGGTATAGGTTACTCGGCGCTAAAAAACACGACAATTTGGTATGACGCTTCAAACTCTAAATTGCTCCGTCTTAAACACGACAAGGGCTCGTTCCGGCGCTTGAAACTTGATAATACGAGTTTCAGGCGCTTAAAACACGATTAGTTGACTCAAACGCCGCCGTTTTTTAAACAACTGGACCATAAGCCGCACAGCTCGTGGTTTCAGTTTTTTGTGGGTCTCTATAGCGCGCCCTAAAAAGAGCACCTACACGTCCAGGGTGGCTACTCCGCTGCGCGCCTTCGGCCGTCACCAACCGGCGCCGACTGGAGCGTACAAAAAAGCCTAACAGTGCTGCGCACCTACAGCCCATAAGGCGCGACGGCCGAGTCTCACGGCCGCCTGCAACACCAGCGTCATTGCGGCAAGCACCTCTACTAAGAACCGGGCCAGGGCGACGTCTAGGCTCGACGGGCTGGGGCACTACGCGACGCCACACATACCGACCGTCACAACCGGCCGCAACTCGTCTCAGGCCGAGCCGACTCAAACACTTCCGCCTTGCCCGTGCCACCGCTGCGCGGCCTCAAAGAGAAGGCGCCGGAGCACGTTCTTTGGAGTGCTTTGGAGTGCTTTGGAGTGCTTTGGAGTAGCACCCGCTGGCGCGGCCTCGGCTCTCGATGAACATGACGACGCACGAAGCCAACGGTAATACACGCACCGCCTTACACCTCGTTACTCACCAACCGTTTGAAAAGGGCAAAGTAAAAGGCACAGCTGCTGGATTCACAGTGTCCAAGTCTATGTGGCTATAGGCTTGCCAGCTCCGCTGCGCGCCAGCGGCCGCGCCTTCTAGCCAAGCTCGCGAGCTCGTCGTTATTAGTAGTGTCATCTGCTATTTACACTCTAGGCGCTTCGCTTGTTCATTGGCTTATTTTTAGGCCTTTGGTGCTAGCACCTCCGTCGAGTTGCTTTGCTCTGCGCTTTGCCTTGTCGTGATGCTAGAGGGCTCGGTGCCTCCTCGTACTTCACTTAGAACACTGGCCCGTTGTAATTTTTGCTCTACGCTCAGCTCGTTCGATTATAATTTGGCCAGTCTGTGCTACGTGCTACGCACCCTTGCGGCCAAGGCTTGTTTGCGTGCTTGCCCTTGTGTTGCCTCGCCTATACAGAACGTCGGGTTCACTCACATGGTTTACCCCGCGTAGCATCTGCTTTTGAATACTCATAAGGCGGAGGTGTTCTTTTCAGCACGTAGCACGTTCTTTGGAGTGCTTTGGAGTGCTTTGGAGTGCTTTGGAGTGCTTTGGAGTAGCACCGCTTGTGCTGAAGAAGAACAAGCCGGGCGCCGCTCTTCCGAACCAAAGCGCTGTCCGCTCTACCGGCTTTAGGTGCGTAGCACTTTTGGCCGGTCTTTCAGACCTTCGCCGGAGGTGCGTAGCACGTAGCACCGGCCAAGCTTTGAAGGGAGGCCGTCGCCTCCTCGGACCTCCGGCGGCTTAACGCTCCAAAGCTAGGCCGGTGCGCTTCTTGCACTCCTTCGGGCGCCAAAGAGCGGCCCTCCAAAGAGCGTGCTACTTCTTCACCTCCAGGCCGCCTTGTAGCTACTTCACGGTTGCTGCTCGTTGTTGCATTCGTGCTCGTTCTCGCAACCGTGCTCGCGTACTCGGGTGCCCGTTTTCACCACGCGTGCTTCTTCTTCACCTTTGTTACTGCCATGGCATTTGCTGGCTCGCTTATGCACTGCCGAAAAGGGCCCGTGATGAGAAAAGCATACGGTTAAGCCGAAACTGGAGCCGGATAGATTGTAGCCGCTACGAGCAAGGGCCCCGTGATGATGAAGCAAACAAGGACGTAAAACCCCAAAGAGCAGGGCTGCAACAAGGGAAATAAAGCTGTAGCCCCAACACAGCTTCAATAAAGCAGCACTTGCAACAAGCTTAGTTAAATAAAGCGGCGCCACTTTATGTTACGTCGAAACAGTCCTTTCAATAATATAACCTCGAAAGGTTTCAAGAACTTGTTCCCCTCTTCAAAAGCTTTCTTCGAGCGTATAGAACAGCCGGCCTGGACTACTAGATAAGAAGTCGTTACCTCGCGCGAAGTATTTCATACCTTATCAACCATTCACTTTCTAGTTTAAGAGTTGCGCTTACACAGGCGTACTCTGTGTGGCTACTTAGTTCGGTATCCTCGAAACCGTGGCTCGCGTTTTATCCTGGGCTACCGGCGCTGGCTTCGTGAACAAGAGACATTCGGGCTTGGCGAAATCAGCAAAAAGCTTTCGCTCACTTTCGGTGCGTCTATTCTGGTTTATTTTCGATAATAATACTCCCGATAGGATAATCCACACTCGGCCCACCGTTTAGCCTATTGTTCCAGAGTTGGCTTGTCTTTGTTTGCTTGAGGTTTTGGTTGGAGCCTTGTACGCGTCCGCACGGGCCACTCGGCGAAGCCTCGGCTTCGTGCGCGTCGGCAGCAGCGGTGCCGTGTTCGTTATTGATGGTACCGGTGTGGCCCGACGCGCAGTACTCCAAAGAGCGCGCAGCTCAGCGTTAGGCACACCAGTTTGCACAATACCACTTATTACAACGTGTTGAGCATGATCGCTACCAGGCGCGCGCCCAAACCAGTCCATACTTACGCTATGCCAGCTTATGCCCTCTGTGTAATAACCGTGCATCGGTTGGGTGTAATCCGAAAAAGGGCGCGCCAGTAGTAAGAATGCGGGAAATACTTTGCTTGATTCAAAAGCATGCGCAAGCATTCGGATTGGTTATAGTAATTTACTTGAGAATCAAGTGTATGACAAACCAGGTGCTGCGCACGTCTTCTTACACAGGTTGAATACAAAGGTATGAAATACCGGCGTTAGCCGGCCTTTTTTTGTGCAAGCATTGAGCCTTGGATAACTGGTAGCAAATAAATGCGGGTGTTCTTCTGCGCACCTGAATATGATTTTGTCTGGCACGCAAAGCGCATACAGACTGCTTTTTCATTTCAAAAATGGGTTTCAAAGCTCTTTTGTAAATGCGCTAGAGCATCCCATCCAAGATGCTGGCTTCCCTAAAAGTAAAGCTCGAGCCGAGCGCTGTTTAAAGGGAAGTACAAACACACCAAGCTCAGCAAAATGGCACTTCGTATTAGATAGCGTGGTGTTTCGTACACAGTTCGCCCCACAGGTGCGTAGCACGTAGCGCGTGCACTAATTGAAAACTAAAATGCTGAAAAATCTGATCCAGCGTTCTCATCAAAGCGGCTAAGATTGGCTTCAAACAAACCAAGACCGCTATCTAGCCGTCGTGTTGTATTAGAGAGCGGGTTTTCCCTTGTAAAACTGCGGGCTTGTGTAAATGGAAAGAGCTCTTGATCTTTGATTCGCACAAACACGAAGTCATGCAGTTGCTTGCGGTTCGAGCTCCTTTTTTGATAAGAAGTTCCATTTAGCCTCAACCGTTTGTATAATGAGCCGTAAAAGGAATTCAAACACTTTTGGTTTACCAAGTGCGTCTAACCCTTCTGTATAGTTCTGTCTTCATAAACCTTTTTAGTTTGGTTGACATTAGCAATAGCAATTGCTTTGATCAATTTGTGCGTACCAAATGAAATAAGTGCTCCGAACAATCGGCTAATACGCGTTTCAACACGAAGGCGGCCGCAGGTATGACGCGGCCGCAGGCGCGAAGCGCTTTGCCGCTCTAAGGTGCGCAGAAGCACCACCGGCGTTAGCCGGTGCGCTTCTTGCACTCCTTCGCCGCTTCGCGACAAAGGGGAAACCTTCGGCCGCCTGCTTTTCGGGAAGACCGGCGTTAGCCGGTGGTGCTTCTTCAGCACTTCTTCAGCACGTTTAGCCGGAGCGGGCGAGCGGGCGCAAGAACGATGACGGCCCGTAGGTGCGAATGGCCAAGCCGGGTGGCGCCAAAAGCCGGCCGCGCCGCCAGCGGGGGGAAGGCCGAGCACAAGCTTTGAAGAAGCACTAAAGCACAAAGGCGTGCATCCGTGCAACTTGCACTCCTCAAATCAAAGAAGCTTTTACCTTTGGAGCTACAAGCCTTTACAAAAAGAAGGTGCGTGCGCTTCGTGCTTTGCTTGCGCCACGTGAAGAAGTAGCACCGAAGCTTTGGAAGAAGAAACGGCGGCCGAAGGCCCGGCTTCTTCTTGCTGCGTTCTTCGAACCTTGCCCGGTCTTCCCTTTGGTGCTTGCGCCAAACCCCCTTCGATGCTTCGCACCATGGGGTTTGGCGAAGGTGCGAAGCAGGGCCGGTATTTCGGCCTTCGGCCGCCTGGCCGCTTACCTATGCCCGAAGGGTAGGTGCGAAGCACGAAGTAGAAGCGCCGTCGGCCGAAGGGTTGCAAGCACCGGGGGAAGAAGACGAGTGCAAGAAGCAGCGCAAGCAAAGCAGCAGGCTTGCCCGGCGCCGGTCAAAAAGACCGGAGAGGAAGAAGCAGCACGGGCCGCAAGCAGCAAACCGGTAATTTCATAGCTTCTTTTTGGACGGCGGCGTAAGCCGATGCACGTTGGGCGCAAGAAGGAGGAGTGCAAGAAGCAGCGCGCGGGGCGCAAGCTAAGCAGAAGCGCGGTATGTATGACGGAGGTATGACGAAGGTATGACGAAGGTATGCCGCTTCCCCGAAGCGGAAGAACCGGACAGCGGTTCGGAATACCGGCCAAAAGCCGGAGCTCCAAAGCTTGGAGTAGCACGGACAGCGCTTTTGTTCGGAATAAGCAGCAAATTACAAGCAAAAGGTATGACGAAGGTATGACGAAGGTATGACGAAGGAGTGCAAGAAGCGCACCGGCGTTAGCCGGTGGTGCTTCTTGCACGTTTAGCCGGAGGCGTTAGCCGGTGGTGGTGCTTCTTCAGCCCTTTTTGCGGACGAAGGTGAAGAAGTAGCTGAAGAACCGGAGCTTTGGAAGCGCGTTTGTTCTTCTGCGAAGCACCGGAATACCGGACACGGCAAGCCGCCGGCTTTAGGTGAATAAGTAGCACGTCATACCTTCTTCTTCCAAAGCTCGGAATACCGGACAGCGCTTTTGTTCGGAATACCGAAGCAGCGAATTACAAGCACGAAGGGTGACAAAGGTCCGCTTACCCCCGGTAAGCACCGGGCAGCACGTTTGTTATTCTGCGAAGCACCGGAATACCGAAGCGCCGGCAAAGCGGGCGAAGAAGACGAAGGTGCGCAGAAGCACCACCGGCCTAGCGGAGGCGCGACGCAGGTGCGTAGCACCGGCCTAAAGCCGGAGCGGAGTAGCACCAAAGCTCGGACGTATGAAGGTATGACGTATGCCGCGGGAAGAACCGGGGAGCTTTGTAAGCGCGTTTGTTCTTCTGCGAAGCACCGGAATACCGGAGCTTTGTAAGCGCGTTTGTTCTTCTGCGAAGCACCGGAATACCGGAGCTTTGTAAGCGCATTCGCTGCTTTTACGGAATACCGGGGCTTGCCCGGCGCCGGTCCGAAAGACCGGTGCGGCTGAAGCGTTGCTTACAAAGCTTCGGACGACGCGAAGAAGACGAGTGCAAGAAGCGTGCGCAGCACACCGTAGGCCTGATACGTGCTACTCCGCTCCGGCTTTAGGCCGGTGCTACGCACCTGCGTCGCGCCTCCGCTAGGCCGGTGGTGCTTCTGCGCACCTTCGTCTTCTTCGCGTGCTTCTTCTTGCACTCCTTTTGCGCTTCTTATTGCACCCGGCTCAAAGTGAGGTGCGACGAAGGTGCGCAGCACTTCCAAGAAAAAGCCGGCGAAGAAGAGGGATGCCGCGGCCACCGGGCAGCGCCCGGCCTTCGGCCGCCTGCTTTTCCGCGCTTAGCCGGAGCGGCTTTGTAAGCGAACTAAAGTACGAATCCGAAGTCAGGAGAAGCCATGAAAGACCTTACCGGCCCGGTTCGCTTACAAAGCTTCGGACGGCAATACCGAGCTTTGCGACAAGCACGAAGGGTGACGTTCGAAGCTGCAAAGCTCGGACGCAGGTGCGCAGCACCGATGCACGTTGGTGCAAAGAAGCAAATACAAACAAAGCAGCTATAATAGGTCCGCGCATAGACCGGGCCTCCAAAGAGAAGGCGCCGGAGCACGTTCTTTGGAGTTATTTGGAGTAGCACGCTGCTTCGGGAAAACCAACTACCACCGCTTTGCGCAATAATAAGCCCGGGCACGTTCTTCGAACCTTTGTTAGGCATTTATCCAAGAAACCTAATACTCTGTTATTACTCATCTGTTATAACGAGCATGTATTAAAAATACCATATATAAATAGAATTGCTTGTAACCATTACCTACTGAAATAAAGAGCAAATTATCGGATTGATTCTGCTATTGCTGGACATAACCACAAGTGTACTCCGCACCTTCCAACCAAGGGCTGTACTGGCGGACGAGGTTCAGTTGACGTGGATCATACCTTGTTGGTAACACATATGAGGTGCGCAGCACCGTCCGTACAGACTGTGCTACTAAATGATGAGATGAGAAGGGTCAACCATAATTGTCACTTTTGAGGCACTTTATTCCATTTTTTCATAACAACGGGACGCCGCCAGCAAGTCAAAGAAAGGTAATACGCATATCGTATTACACGAAAGCCAGCTCAGTTCGAAGTCGAACTGAGCGCTACGATCTTACAATGAATGTGCTAAAAATGCTTTGAGACTTGAAATGACTGAAGCAAATGAACCAAAACAAAGTTGCTCTTCCTTACAGCACGGTATGACAGGGGGCCGCCCTTTTGCTTCAAATTCTGACAAGACTTTCGGTTTCCAGACGGCGTTCTGGTGTGATTTAAGAATGATTTTGGTATTCCTAATACTGTCTTCTATTCGCTCAATAGAGTTCAGAAGATCATTTTCTGCTTCGAAGTTGCGCTGTTTTTTCGACTGTTGCGCATATAGCTGTAATTTATGCTCTTTTAAATACGCTTCATCGTGGGCCAATAGCACTTTACTAGATTCGAATGAGCGATCTGATACTTGCTGTGCAAGTTGTTCTGCTTGGTGCCGCTCCTTTTGTGCAAGTTCTTCCGCTTGGTGCCGGTCCTTTTGAGCCAGTGTTTCAGAATGCTCCTTAGCTCGCTGCTTCTCCTTCTTGCTATGATTACCCATTTCGACTGACGCAAGGATCGCAGGCCCAACAGCAGCACCAGCAAGGGCGAGCGCTGCTTTATAAGCGCCAAAATCCTCAGGAGGCTCACTCGGCGCTCCCTGTGTTGCTTTTGTGCGCCTAAAGAAATTACGAACTGCCGTCCAACTAAAGGTTAATTGCGGCTTTATGTAAAGATAGTGCTCATTGCGCTTTAGCTTGTTGTTTAATGGAATTTCAAATTGAAGATTTTGAGCCAGCCCCTCGAGGATAGCCCGCCAAGATAGCGCTCCTTCGTGTGTGGGATTGAACAAAACAGAAAAGCGCAAACGAACATACAATAAAATAAAAAGTACAATTACGAGCTCGATCAAAATGACTATTGCGCTCTCGTGATAGAATTGACCTAAGTAGGCAATTGAAAAGATATAAGTTAACACGAACCAAAAACACCCGCTCACTTTGTGCGGAAAGCAAAGCATGTTTTCATAGCGCAAACAAAAGTCTAAATACTTTTGAAATAGAACATTATTGAAAATGACGTACAAAACCTGTTGCAAAAACGTTTTTACAACACTAAAACGGCTTATGTAGCCTAAACACAAAGTAAAAGCAATGAAAACAAAAGGAAAGTACATTTGAAACATTTTAAGCAAAAGTTTATGAAGAGGAGCACACAACATAAAAATAAACAAGGTGCTATAGAGCCTAGCTAACTTATCCTGGGTCTCGGAGCTGCTCATGTGTATTGTTTGGTTTCGGTCGGAGGTAAAGGGATTCGAACCCATGATACAACAGTGTTGTATGTTGATTTAGCAAACCAATGCTTTAAGCCGCTCGGCCATACCTCCGTTTGTGTTCGTTAGTAGCTTGCTTATCAAAGACAAACAGCGTGTGCGAAGTGTTGTTATCCACACTCACAACGTCTGAAAGCTACTAACTCAATCAATGAAGCAATTGAACAATGACTTGACGTTTTCCCCTTTGAAGAAGAAGCGCTTCTTTGCTTGCGATTGCGCTTGTGCTTGCGTTGGCTCCGCCAAAGGCAGCACAAAGCGAATGTGGTTACGTGGTTATTCGCGGGTACAAAGGAGTGCAAGGGGTATGGATCGGGGCCTCCGGTTCTTCGAACCTTCGGTATTCGGTGCTTCGCAGAAGAAGAAGCGCGCTGTCCGTCGCTGCGCGCGTCATACCTGCGGCCGCCGGCTTTTGGCCGCTTTTGGCCGCTTTTGGCCGCTTTTGGCCACCCTCCGCCGGAGTGCTTTGCACGTCTTTTTGGAGTCTGGCCGTCGTCTCCAAAAAGAAGTGCTTCTTCGCAGCCGCTACTTCTTAGCTTCACGTCATTCTTCGTGCTTTTCGCTTACAAAGCTTGTGCTTCGCACCACCTTCGGAGCGTTGGTCTGGTACCGCCCGTTGGGTGCGCACGTTGGTTGGGTGCAAGCATAAGCACTTTTGGCCGCGCTCTTTGGAGGCCGAAGGCTCTTTTGAGTAGCATTTTGGAGTAGCACAGCGACACGAATAAGGTGTGACGACGTGCATAGCAACTCCAAAAAGACTCCGGCGTTTTTTTGTGCTACGCACCTTGCACTCCAAAGAGACTACAAATAGACGGCCCGTAGGGGCTACGCCGGAAAGCCAAAATAAGAGGTGCGTAGCAGGCTGAAGCTTTCGCTGCTTTTCGGTGTGACGTGCGCAGAAGAACACCTTCAGGCCGCGCAGCGGTCGCTGCTTTTCGGTATTCCGAAAAAGGTGCTCCAAAGCTTGGAGTAGCACGGCCGAAAAGTAGTGCAAGAAGAAGCACACGAAGCGAAAGAGCCCCGCTTACAAAAAGAAGGCCGAGCACCTAGGTGGCGCAATAACAAGCAAGGTATGACGACGTGCAAAGCACTCCGGCGGAGGAGTGCAAGAAGCAGCACTTCAAGAACCGCGTTTAGCCGGAATACCGGCCAAAAGCCGGCGAAGAAGACGACTCCAAAAGCACTCCAAAATACGGTGCGCAGCACCGAAAGGTACGCCGCGTGCCGGAGCGGGCGCGGCCGCAGGTATGACGCGCGCAGCGACGGACAGCGCGCTTCTTCTTCTGCGAAGCACCGAATACCGAAGGTTCGTAAGAACGCTTCTTGCACTCCTTCTTTCACTCCTTCGGACCTTCGGCCGGACCGTAGTCGTCACACGCCGAAACCCACTTGGAGAAAAGCGCCGACGTGCATCCGAGCCAAGAAGAGGTGATGCAAAGCTTGGAGGTGAAGAAGTAGCAGTCGCAAATAAGAAGGCGCGACGCCGGCCGGAGGAGTGCAAGAAGCAGCAGGTGCTACTTCTTCACCTAAAGCCGGAGCGGACCTCCAAAGAGAAGGTATGTATGACGGCCCGAAGGGAATTCCAAGCAAATAAAGGTATGACGAAGGTATGACGACGTGCATCCGAGCCAAGAAGAGGTGCCTTGGAGGTGAATAAGTAGCACAAGAAGCAGCACTTCAAGCAAAAGCCGGTCCTTCGGACCTCCGGCGGAGGAGTGCAAGAAGTAGCACTTCAAGAACCGCGTTTAGCCGGAATACTGGCGTTTAGCCGGAATACCGGCGCCGGCTTGTTCTTCTTTAGCCCTTTTTTCGTACGAAGGTATGACGAAGGCCTGCTACGCACCTCCGGCGGAGGAGTGCAAGAAGCAGCACTTCAAGCAAAAGCCGGGCAGCGCGCGTTCTGCTTCCAAAGCTCGGAATACCGGACAGCGCTTGTTATGCTTACAAAGCTTCGGAATACCGGCGCTTACGCCCCCGGGGGGGGGGAGGAGGTACTCCGCAAAAGCAGAAGAAGAACAAGCGCTGTCCGGTGCTTATTCTTGAACTACTTCACCTTCGGACGTGCTACGTGCTACTTCTTCACCTTCGTCGCACCTTGTAATTCGCAAAGCTTAGGTATTGCGCATACGGGCCAAGGCTTGGTACGAAGGGGGGCGGGAGGAGGAGCTTGCTTTAGCAAAAAGGCTCCGCCAAAGTGAGGCATGACGCGCGGACGAAGGTTGGAGTAGCACAGCGAACCTTTGGCGCTTCGTGCTTGCGCCCGAAGGCTTCGCTGCTTTATCGACGTATGTATGCCGCTTCAACCAAAGCCCCCCCCCTTCGGTGCTTCTTGTTGTGCTACTCCAAAGACACGGCCAAAGTGCTAATCCTTATAGGGGTGCCTACAAAGTAGGCACCTTCGTCCAAAAAGCAAAGCTGATAAGCACACTGGCCGCGTAGCCCGGGCTTTCAAAAATAAGGTGCGTAGCACTTGGAAGCCCGGGCTACGCGCCGGCTTTTGCTTGAAGTGCTGCTTCTTGTGCTACTTATTCACCTCCAAGGCACCTCCGGCGGTGCTGCTTCTTGCACTACTTCCACCTTCGGACGAAGGCCCGAAGCGGGGGCGTCGGACGTCGTTTGCATAGGAGTGCAAGAAGCATTGTACGCTCCGGCGCCTCCGACCTTCGGCCGCCGTGTACGCTTTGGCCTTCTTGCTTTGGGTGCGAAGCACTTTAGCGCAAAGCGTCCCCAAGCCTTTGGCGCTTCGTGCTTGCGCCTCCGGCTAAACTCGGCTTTAGGTGAAGAAGTAGCACCTGCTGCTTCTTGCACTACTTCGCCGCTTCGCGGCGAAGGCCGCTGCTTTGCACGTCGGCCGTTGTCGCGCGTTGTCCAAAAAGAAGGTGCACCGGCGGCCTCGTTGGTGCGAAGAATTGGGGCCGCCGCTACGCGCCTTCGGACGAAGATAGAAGCTTCGGCCAAGCCGCCCGCTTACGGCGCGGCGCGCCCGGCTACGTATGAAATACCCGAAGAGTGCAATAAGCAGCACCGAAGGCGGCCGCAGGCCGTGAACCAAGTAGAATAGGTGGACGCGGTGTGACGAAGGCGCGGAGGCCGGGGGAAGCGCTGGAGTGCAAGAAGAGCACCGAAGCTTTGGAAGCGAAAAGGAAAATGCTGCACACGTCGCACCTTCGTCCGAAAAGCCCCCACTTTACCGGGCGCGTAGACTCGGACCTTCGTCGCTCCGGCTAAGGTGCGTAGCACTAAACGCGGTTCTTGGAGTGCTACTTCTTGCACTCCTCCGCCGGAGTGCTTTGCACGTCGTCATACCGGCGCCCGCTCCGGCTAAGGCCGGTGCTACGCACCTGCGTCGCGCCTTGTAATTTTTCGGTATTCCGAAGCTTTGCGCAAAGAGGAAGCGCGCTGTCCGGTGCTTCAAACCTCCGAGCTTTGCAGCGAACCTTTTGCTTGTGGCTGCTTCCTGCTGCGCACGTCATACGTCCGAGCTTTGCAGCGGTGCTTCTTCTGCTACTTCTTCACCTTCGTCGTGGCCCTCCAAAGGCCGGCCGTAGGTCGTGACGCACCTCCGGCGCTTCTTCTTGCGAGAAGTGTTACGAAGCTTTGCGAGAACAGGCGCTGCTTTATACGGGATTTCGAAAAGCAGCGCCTGTTCTCGCTGCTTTATACGGTAGCGGGGAGCCTAGCCGTCGGCTACGCCGCCCGGTTCGGCTTCGACGTATGAGATACCGATCTCTGGCCGGCTCTTTGGAGGGCGTGATGATACGCACCCTTTGGCGTCGCCGCCTGCTACGTGCTACTTCTTCACGTCGCACTTCCTGCGTACCTCCAGGTGCGTAGCAGTGTGGCCGAGGCCTAGGGCTGCCAGGCCGCCAGCGGAGCGGCTTTCGGTGCTGCGCACCTTCGAGCCTAGAAGAGGCGCGACGACGTGCATCCGCCGGGACGACTCCAAAGAGACGGTATTCCGGCTAAACGCCACCCCTGCTACGCACGTCATACCTAAAGCCGCCAAAAGCCGCGTTTAGCCGGAGCGCGGCGGAGGCGCGCGCCGTAGCAGGCCCCAAAGAGATTCCGGCGTTTGGAGGTGCTTCGTGCTTGCACTCCAAAGAGGTGCGCTCTTTGGAGTGCTTTGGAGTGCTTTGGAGTGCTTTGGAGTAGCACGTAGGTGCGTAGCAGTGTGGCCAAAAGCCGGGCCTAAAGCGGCGGGTTTAGCCAGAGCGCAAGCAAAGCACGACGAAGGTATGACGACGTGCAAAGCACTCCGGCGGAGGAGTGCAAGAAGTAGCACTCCAAGAACCGCGTTTAGTGCTACGCACCTAAAGCCGGCGCGACGACTCCAAAATAAGGTATGACGACGGCGCCCGGAGGAGTGCAAGAAGCAGCACAAGAACCGCGTTTAGCCGGAATACCGGCCGCTTAGCCGCCGGAGCTCTGCTACGCACCTCCGGCGAAGGGAGAGCGGACGTAGCAGTTCAAGAAGAAGCACCAGCGCGTTCTCGCAAAGCTTCGGAATAGCGGCGTCCGGAGTTTTTCGGACAACGCGCGAAGAAGACGGACCCATAAGAAGGTGCTGCCTAGCACGCGTTGCGACAGTTTGTGTTGGGAGCGCAAAAAAGGTGCGAAGCACTGAAGAAGCGCTTTGAACAAAGACCAATAAGAGCGCCTTAAAAGCTTGCTTTTTTGTGAGTTACCCTTACAGGGTAACCGCTAGCACGTATATTAGATTTAAGAGGCAGCAAACACTCCAGACGAGACGAGCAGCGTTTGCTTCGCTACGCGCCTTTTGGTAAGTGCTTCAACCAAGAGGCTTCAACTTGAAGCGGCATGTAGCAAAATTATAAGGCTGCAGCAGGCTGTCATACCGAAACCTTCCAAAGCTGCTTATTCTTGCCTTTGAACCGACAGAGGCGCTTATTACTCTCCCCAAGCTTATCGTGTCCTACGTGGGCCAAACCGACGTCCGACGGCCCTCTGCCGTGCTTAGCACCTCCGGCGAAGCTATAAAAGACCGGCGCTTACGCCGCCTTCTTGCCAAAGAAGACAAACAAAGCAGCGTTAGAATATAATAGGAGGCGCGCTGTGGCGTACTTATGCTACCTTGTGCTGCGCAACTTTTTGGAGTGTTTACCGAAAGGTAGCACGTATGACGTAGTAATACCGGCGTCATACATAGCTAAAGCAGCAAAAAGACTCCGGCGTTTGGAGTTCGTGCTTGCACTCCAAAGAGGAGGCGGCTTGCCGTGCGAAGAACCCGGCCTTCGGCCGGCCTCCGCAGGCGCGGCCTGTTCTCGCCAAGCGAATACTGGCGCTTAGCCGGCGCCCGGCTAAAGGGCCCGCCGTAAGCGCGGCGTACCACCCGGCTTTACGCGGTCCGGCTAAACCCTCCGGAGGTCCGAAGGACCATACCTCCTCTTTGGAGTGCAAGCACGAACTCCAAACGCCGGAGTCTCTTTGGAGTGGTTTTGGTATTTCATACCTCCAAAAAAACGCCGGAGTGGTTTTGGAGTCGGTGCTACGCACCTTCCCCCCCCCCCCCCGCTCCGGCTAAACGGCCGCGTAAGCGCCATCCCTTGACCTCCGGCTACAAGCTTTGGAGCACCTCTTCTTGGCTCGGATGTTGTCGCAAAGAAGAAGGCGAAGGAGCGAAAATAAGGTATGTATGACGCGGCCGCAGGCCGATAACCGGAGCTTGGAAGCGCGCTTGTTCTTCTTCTTCCAAAGCTCGGAATACCGAGCTTTGTAAGCAGCAAATTCCAAGCAAATAAAGGTATGACGAAGGTGCGCAGAAGCACCACCTCCAAGCACAAAGCCGGCGGCCGAAGGTATGAAAGACCGGCGTTTTGCCGGAATTCGCCCGGCTTGTTCTTCTTCAGCCCTTTTTTCGGACGAAGGTATGACGCAGTTCAAGAAGAAGCACCGGAGCTTGTTCTCGCCAAGCGAATAGCGGACAGCGCGTTCTCGCAAAGCTTCGGAATACCGAACGGGGGATACGTCACCACCTTCTTTGCAGTGTTTTGAAAGCAGCGAACAACAAGACAAGGAGGCCTGGTAAGGGTTTTCCGCGCCATCACTACTGGGTGCAGAGTACAAGCTTATAACACTATATAATCTAATACGAATGAAACACATTCTATTTTGATTGCATAGTCCAATCGAGTATAAAAAGTTGGGAGAGGCAGGATTCGAACCTACGTAGAACATCTTCAACAGATTTACAGTCTGTCGCTTTTAACCACTCGGCCACTCTCCCTTGCCGGGGTGCTGCGCGCACCATGCTACTGCTTCACGTGCTAGCTTTGTGAAACTTTGGACCGTGCTTCTGCTTTGCTTGCACTCCTTCGACCAAGCCTTCTTTTTGGACGTTGGAGCTTCGGGCCAAAGGAGTGCAAGCAAAGCAGAAGCCCTTTCGCTAAACCGCGGCGGCCTTGCTTTTGCATAAGGCTTCGCACAAACGGCCCAAAAAGACTCCGGCGTTTGGAGTTCGTGCTTGCACTCCAAAGAGGAGGTATGGTCCTTCGGACCTCCGGAGGGTTTAGCCGGACCGCGCAAATTCGGTGGTACGCCGCGCTTCGCCGGCTTTACAATTTTAGGTGCGTAGCACTTCGGCCGACGGCCCCGTAGGGGAAGCGTAATTACAAAAAAATACGTGCCGGGCCTACAAAAAGAAGAAGGTGCGCTCTTTGGAGTAGCACCGAAGGTGCGTAGCACTTCGGCCGAAGGCTCCAAAAAGAAGCTCCGAAGGAGTGCAAGCAAAGCGGAAGCACCGGCTTCGCGCCTTTGCTTTTTCGGACGACGAGCCCGGCTAAGCCCGGCGTAAGCCTGCTACTTCTTCACCTTCGGTGCTACTTCTTCACCGTTGTGGAGCAAAGCACGACGAGGGGCTACAGCTAGCGCTGCAACTGCTCCAACATAACGCTCTTTTTGTTCTTCTTACGCTATTCTTTCTTATCTGAAGTGTTACACGCTAACATCTCTTATGGAAGTCTGGTGTGTGTAACACCAGCTAGCCGAAGAATCGCTCTTTTGGCATCACACTGCATTCTTAGCTCAGTTGGATAGAGCAACAACCTTCTAAGTTGAAAGTCACAGGTTCGAATCCTGTAGAGTGCAATCTCAATGCTACACTGCTGCCTGCTACGATCCGGACCTGGAAGCAAATGCTGCTTTGTTTAACACACACGCACAGTGGAGGAGTGCAAGCACGGCAAAAGGATGTGTACTTGAAGCAGCGGCCGTGCCCGTGCCTTGTGTGTTTCGAAGCATCGTAGCAGAATAATAGCGCTGCATCTCACAAGGAGGAGTGCAAGCGCAATGAGGCACGACGAACCAGAACGGCCCAAAAACGAACACACAACATGTATTCTGCGTTGAATCAGATTGGTAAAGAAGTGCAAATTCGAGCTGTTTGGCTAATGCTATGCATTTTGTTAACATTTGTTTGCTGTTACACTTTTTCAGAAGAACTCCTCTTTCTATTAGCAAAACCCTTTCTTCTTGTATCTAAACCGAATTCTGCTTTCATCTCTACTCAGTTAACCGAAACACTCAATACTTATGTGACAAGTGCTGTTTTGTTATGCTTGTGTGCGTGTACTCCTTATTGTTTATACCAAGTCTGGTGTTTTTTCATACCAAGTTGTAACCAAACTCAAAGAGGACAACTCAATCGATTGTTTGTTCTCAGTGCTTTGTCATTAATCTGTGTTGTATCAGTGAGTTTTATGTGGATATTACCAACTATTTGGCATTTCTTGTATAATTTGAATAACACCTCTACCTTGTTAAGCATTCAACTACAACCTAAGATATATGATTTTATTATGTTAACAGTACGCTTTGTGTTTCTATCATCAGTTTGCTCTCAAATACCTGTCATTTTACTGTGCTTTATTGAGTCTAATGTGATTTGTCTGCAAGATTGTGTTCAACATCGAAGAAGTGTTTGGTTCTGTTGCGTACTGCTCGCAGCTATGCTTACACCTCCGGATTTGTGGTGTCAATTGACTGCACTGGTACTGATTTATGTTGTAATCGAATTCACTATTATGTATGCATTCATTCGTGTACATTATGACGCGGTTCGCGGCCAGCGCAGCTTCGCTTTGCCCACAGGTGGCACGTAGCTTTCGCACCTTTTGGCCGCATCTGGCGCCGGGCGCCTCCGCCTTCGGCCGAAGGCGGAGGCGCGCAGCGTAAAAGGAGTGCAAGAAGCGCACGGACGAAGGTATGTATGACGTATGACGTATGACGTAGCTACGCACCTTCGCCGCGAAGCGGGAAGTAGTTCAAGAAGAACCGCTCCGGCTAAGGCCACCCTCCTCTTTGGAGTCGTCTTCTTGCGCTCCTGTTCTCGCCAAGCGAATAGCGGACAGCGCGTTCTCGCAAAGCTTCGGAATACCGAAAGCAGCGCATTCCAAAAGAAGGGTGCGTAGCACTGCTTTTTTCGGACGTATGGAGGCCATACCAAAAGCAGCGCATTCCAAAAGGGTGACAAAGGTATGAAGGAATACCGGAAAAGCTGCGAGAACAAGCGCTTCCAAAGCTCCGTAAGCCTTCGCTTCGCCGGGCACAAGCGGGGCCGAAGACGAAGGTGAAGAAGTAGCAGAAGAAGCAGGCTGCAAAGCTCGGACGTATGACGCGCGCTAGCGTGCTACTCCAAGCTTTGGAGCACCTGCTTTTGCTGTTCGACCGAAAGCAGCGCATTCCAAAAGGGTGAGTTCAAGAAGAAGCACACCGGCGTTAGCCCGCTTCTTGCACCTTGTTCTCGCAAAGCTCCGTAAGCCTTCGCTTCGCCGGGCACAAAGCGGGGCGCAAGAAGACGAAGGTGAAGAAGTAGCAGAAGAAGCACCGCTGCTTTTTTCGATGACCTAGGTTCGTGCTACGAAGAACACCTGCTTTTCGCTTCCAAAGGTGCTCGCTTTACGCCAGTGCTGCGCACCTTCACGCACTCCTTTGGAAGCGAATTTATTGTAGTTTGCTTCCAAATTATTGCGCCCGTTCTTTGTAAGCGAAAAGAAGAGGTGTGAGGTATGACGCTGTAATACCGCCTTCGTCGCGCGTCGCATCTACAAAAAGCAGCGCTTCTAACAGCTATCGCTTTTTGCTGGCGCACCTTATCTCCTTGGCGCCACCAAAGGTGTGACGTGAAGAAGTAGGGCCGAAGGTGCGCAGCACAATAAGAAGCACGTGCCTAGCTTCGTGGCGCAAGCAAAGCACAAAGGGGGAAGAAGAAGACGTGAAGAACAAGGTCGCGAAGAAGAAGACGAAGGTATGAAATACAGGCGCCGAGCGGTGTGCTAGCATAAGCACAGCAGCGAAAAGAAGCGGTATGACGAAGGCGACGACTAAAAAGACGGCCCTAGGGTAAAGCCGGCGGCCGCAGGTGCGTAGCACGTAGCACGTAGCACGTAGCACAAGCTTTGGAAGCGAATTCAATAATAAGTAAGAAGGTGACGTGCCATAGCCCCTTGGCCTGGCGCGACGAAGGTATGACGAAGTGCTACGCACCTTAGCCGGAATAGCGGCCAAAAGCCGGCGAATAAGACGACTCCAAAACCGGGCGCCGTAGCGCCCGCCGGAGCTACGAGCTTTGGAGGCGAAGGAGTGCAAGAAGCGCACCGGCTAACGCCGGTGGTGCTTCGTAGCACTGAAAGACCGGCCAAGCTTTGGAGGGAAAAGCCGGAGTGCTTTGCACGTCAGCCCGGCTTACGCGCCCCTCTTTGGGAGGGCGCGGACGAAGGTGCAGGCCTAGCGTGCTACGCACCTTTTGGCCGCTATTCGAAGCTTTGAAGCGCAAAGAAGCCCCGTCTGGTCCGTTCGTAAGCTCATACCTTGGGCGCAAGCAAAGCACGACGTGCGCTCTTTGAGCCGAAGGTGAATAAGTAGCACAAGAAGCGCACCTTCGGCCTTCGGGGCGAAGCTGCACCTATCCCGTTACGTCGCCCGTCTTTGAGGCCGCGCAGCGGTACAGCTGTTTTGGCCCCCCGTAGCCGCCGTATGCTTGGCTTGCGCCCAAAGCATAAGCGAAAGGCCCCGCTAGCCGCCTGCTTCGCACCTCCGGCTGCCCGAAGCTTATAGCTTCGGCCCGGCTACGGCCCGGTGCCACGTTGGGCGCAAGCACGAAGCCCTTCTTCGGGCGCAAGCCCTAGCACGACGTGCGCTCTTTGGAGTGCCGGGCGCCTTTTCGCTGCTTTTTCGGAATACAAAGCAGCTTTGAAGCGCTGCTTTTGTAGATGTGCTGCAGCTTCGTCGCCACAGCGTCCCTATTCTAGCATTGTTCGCTGCTTTTTTTGCGCAATAAGAAGAGCGCTGTGCTACGCTTCGGTGAAACGCTACGCACCGCTCCGCGCCGCTTTGCGCCAACGTGCATCCCGTGCGCGTGCTTTGTGCGTAGCACCTACAAAGAGACTCCGGCGTTTGGCCGGTGCGCTTCTTGCACCAAAGAGAAGGTCTAAAAGACCGGCCTAAAGCCGGCGCGACGCTGGCCTGCTACGCAGCTCCGGCGACGGCCCGTAGGTCTGAACGGCCTAAAGCGGCGCCGCCTAAAGCCGGGCCGCCTTTTTTGGGCTCGCCGCGCCGCTACGCGGCCTTCGGGAAACCAACGGCCGCGTAGCGGGTGTGCTTCTTCACCTTCGAAACAGCTATGCACCGTCGTGCCCGGGCCAAAGCCGGATGCACGTCGGCCGCCGTGCTACTTCTTCACCTTTTCGTCACCCTTCGTGCTTGCTTTTCGCTTCCAAAGGAGTGCGTGAAGGTGCGCAGCACTGGCGTAAAGCGAGCACCTTTGGAAGCGAAAAGCAGGTGTTCTTCGTAGCACGTAGCACGTAGCACGGTGCTGCTTCTTCTTGCACGCGAAGAAGTAGCGGGCACGCACAAAGCAGCAGCTTCTTGCACAAGGTGCGTAGCACGTAGCACTTGCACTCCTTCGGCCGAAGCTCCCGAAGTGCTACGCACCTTTATGGTGCTTCGCACGTCCGAAAAAAGCCGGGGTGCTTCGCACCTCCGTATTCCGAAGCTTTGCGAAAAGCAGGTGCTCCAGAGCTTGGAGTAGCACGTAGCACGCTAGCGCGCGTCATACGTCCGAGCTTTGCAGCCTGCTTCTTCTGCTACTTCTTCACCTTCGTCTTCTTGCGCCCCGCTTGTGCCGCGTGCTACGCGCACCTTCGGGCGCCGGCCGGAGGTCTGAAAGACCTCCAAGAAAAAGCCGGCCGCTGCTTATTTTGGAGTCGTCTTCTTCGCGTGCGATTCTTGCACTCCTTCACCTTCGGACGAAGGTGAAGAAGTAGCATTTGGAATGCGCTGCTTTCGGTATTCCGGTGCTTCGCTGCGAGAACAAGCGTGCTACTTCTTCACCTTCGTCATACGTCCGAGCTTTGCAGCGGTGCTTCTTCTGCTACTTCTTCACCTTCGTCTTCTTGCGCCCCGCTTGGCCCGGCGAAGCGAAGGCTTACGGAGCTTTGCGAGAACAAGGTGCAAGAAGCGGGCTAACGCCGGTGTGCTTCTTCTTGAACTCACCCTTTTGGAATGCGCTGCTTTCGGTATTCCGTCATACATACGTCATACGTCATAATATACCTACGGTGCTTCGTGCTTGCACTCCTTCGGGCGGCCGCGACCGTGTGTAGCCGGCGCCGGGCTCCAAGCCCGGCCGAGGGGCGCGCGGTGCTTTTGCTTGCACTCCTCCGCTCAAAGGCTTTGACCGTAGGTCGCACAAAGCGTCCCCCCGGCTTTTCCGCCAACCTACGAAAAACCTTGGACGCTGCTGCTCGCCCCCCGCTCCGGGTGCGACCGCAAAGGGGAGAGGTTTGGTGGTGCGCTGCATGGGCAACGCACCGTTGGAAGCGAAAACTGCTACTGCTTCACGTCGCACCTTCGGACCAACGTGCGTAGCATGTGAAACGGCCCGACGAAGGGTGTGCTTTACGGGTGTTAAACCAACTAAAGCAGCCTCCGGTAAACCGAAGGTATGACGTATGACGTCGGCCGACGGCCCGTAGGAGCCGGGGGGAAGCAGCGAACTACAAGCAGAAGAAGGTGTGACGTGAAGAACTAGCACGCCGAAGCGCTGCTTCCAAAGCTCGGACGACGTGCATCCGCTAGCCGGGCGCCCAAAGAGAAGGTATGACGTAGGAGTTCAAGAAGCGCCACCGCACAGCGCTTTTCGCTGTTCGGAATGCGCTTACGCCGCGCTTACGCCGGTAACAAAGCGTGAAGTAGCACCAAAGCTTTTAAGGTAGCACCAAAGCTTCGGACAAGCCGCCAGAGGCGAGCTTTTTTTGTGAAATGAGCGGTGCAAGAAGGAGTGCAAGGCGGCCGAAGGCCGCTTGACGTGAATAAGTAGCACAGCAGTGGGCGTTTTGCGCTAAGCGATCAATTATAGACAGCTTTGGCCATCTATTATTGATGACGGCGCAACAGAGCAAGCAGTATAGCAGGGCTTAGACTTATCTCTTATATAAGATCAAGTTCAATTTGATAAGCAAAATGAATCCGGCAAGGCTCGTATAACAGCACTGCATTTAAGGTCTTATAGTTGACTTCTAAATGAGACGGTTTTGTGAATAGTTTCTTATTGCTAAAATTCTGCCTTATAATCGATTGCATACACTCGAAATAATCTTGGGATATAGATACAATATCGCCATTAGATACTGAAAAGGCTGGCAGATTTACTCTCTTAAAATTCACACAGATTTTTCCATGGACTATTAATTGTCTTGCTGCAAAGAGTGTGGAACAGAAGTTGGCACGAACCAAAATGACATCTAATCGGGTTTCAAGATTGAATAACAAGCTTTTTTGTTTGTCTAGATGCGAAGCACTTTGATTGGATTTGATTTTAGATATAGGTAAATTTCCATACAACATAGATAATTTTGTTCTGTGTTGTAATTGTTTAGCAAAATCAGATTGTTTTCGATTAGCTTTTTGTTTTAACCTCCAAACTATAGTGTTCTGTTTTGGAGTGAGCTTTTTGTGAATCCAGATATTTTCAACAATTCGACGAGACACCTTAAATTTTGAACTAACCATAATTTTTTTGTTTGTGTTGTGTATTACAGCGGGTATTCTTCTTGTTTGAGCAACAAATGAAGCAAACACTTTGCTTTTGCTTTGAGGAGAAGGAGTGCAAAAAGTAGCACAAAAAGCAGCGAATAAGCGCTGCTTTTGATGCAGTCCTTCGGGCACGCGGCCTTGCGCAAGCAAGGAGATGAAGAATAAGCACAAAAGCGTTTTCGGTATTCCTACGTCATACCTTCAGGCTGCTCCGTCCACACCTTTGTGACGCTTATGCTTGCGCCCGCGAGGGGCCCCGCCAAGGTGCGACGAAGGTGCTATACGCACCTGCTTGCACACCTTTGTGGCGCAAGCAAAGCACGAAGAATAAGACGTGAAGAAGTAGCACAATTTGTGGCGGGCCGTGTCTTTGGAGTAGCACAAGAAGCAGCACTTTGTGGCGGGCCGCAGGTGTTCTTCGTAGCACGTAGCACAATTTGTGGCGGGCCGTGTCTTTGGAGTAGCACAAGCATAAGCCACGGCTGCACCCGGCTAAACGCCGCCCGGCGTAAGCGCGGTGGCCGCTCTTCACCTTCGGGCCGTCTTTTTTGGGTGCAAGAAGCGCACGTAAAGCCGGAGTCTTCGTGCCTCCGAGGCACGAGCAGCGGCCGTGCTACGTGCTACTTCTTCACCTTCGTCCGAAGGTGAAGTAGTGCAATAAGCAGCACCGGCGCGCTTACGCCGGGCTTGCGTAGCAGGCCGGATGCACGTCGTCACCTCTTATTATCTCGCTGAAGCAGCCTTCGTCTTTGGCGGCTTCGCACCAAAGTGCTGGCGCACCTTCGGACCTTATTGCACTCCTTTTATTCTTGTAGTCCAAAGCGGACGTATGACGTAGGAATAGCGCAGCACTTGCTGAAGCAGCCTTCGTCATCTATCCGCTGCTTTCTTTGCTTTCAAAATACACACTCAGCCTGAGTAGGTTATACGCGGGTAGCGAGTAAATGGGCGTTCGGCGCCAAAAAAGACAAGTGCCATCAATCCAAAGCAGCAAACTATAACCTTATTCTCCATTGCGACGCGTGCAACTCTTACAACACTCCTATTGGAGAAGACTTCGAAGCCTAAGTAACGAGGTGCGTAGATTGCTATTCTTATTTTTTTGGCCTTACCGCCGCATTTGCGGATAACGGGAATCGAACCCATATCCTCTGCTTGGAAGGCAGACAATTTACCTTTAATCTATATCCGCTAATTCATTAATACAAGATAGCCTACCGTAGTGCGCTTACACTGCTTCAGCTACTGCTACACAAGGCTAGCCCGCTATAATTTTGCTTATATGCGGCGCGGGCGCGCTTATGCATTACGAGGACAAAGCCCGGTAGCCGACCGGGTCTTTCACGTCGCCCGGAAGCTTTGGAAGCGAACAACAAGAATAAAAGCCGCCGGCGTAAGCGGCCCCGGCTAAACGCCGCTATTCCGAACAGCGAGAACAATCGTGCTGAAGAAGAACACCGGCGTTAGCCGGTGCGATTCTTGCACTCCTACGTCATACCTTCTGGTGCAAGAAGCGCACCGGCTAAAGCCGGAGTCTCTGAGTCTCTTTGGAGTGGTTTTGTAGTCGTCTTCTTTGCGACTGCGGCGCCTCCAAAGCTCGGCCCGCTCCGGCAAAACGCGGTCGCGGCTTTACGCCGCTCTTCAGGTATGACGAAGCTTCGTGCTACTCCAAAGAACGTGCTACTCCCCGCTGGCGCGGCCTGTTCTCGCTGTTCGGAATAGCGTCTTTTTGGAGTCGTCGCGCCGGCCTTCGGCCTACAGTACTCCGAAGCTTTGCGAGAACGTGCGCTTCTTGCACTACTTCGGACGCAGGTCCGAAGGTGAAACCTTCGTCGCGCCTCCAAAGCTAGGCCGGTGGTGCTTATGCGCACCTTCGTCGTACAGAAGAGCGGCGTAAAGCCGGGCGCCCGGCCTGCCGCTTACGCGCGTGCTACTCCAAAGACACGGCCAACGTGCGTAGCCACCGGAGGAGTGCAAGAAGCAGCACGAAGGGAGGCACGTGTAGCCCGCGCCGGAGCTCGTGCTACTTCTTCACGTCGCACCTTCTTTTCGCTGCTTTTTCGGGCGAAGCTTTTACCTTTGGGCGCAAGCAAAGCACGAAGAATAAGACGTGCGACGAAGGTGCGCAGAAGCACCACCGGTCCGAAATGCTGCGCACGTCACCCTTATTTGCTTGGAATTCGCTTCCGCTCGGTCGAACAGCGAGAACAGGTGAAGAAGAAGAACACCGGCGCTAACGCCGCTATTCCGGCTAAGGTGCGCATAAGCACCACCTTCGTCTTCTTCGCCGGCGCTTTGTGCTTGGAGGTCTTTTAGACCTCCAAAGCTAGGCCGGTGGTGCTTATGCGCACCTTCGTCATACCTACGTCATACATACGTCATACATACGTCATACATATGTCGGCCCTACGGGCCGCGCCGCCGTCGGCCGTAGAAGCTACGGTGCTACGCACCTCCGGCGGCGTAGCCGCCGGATGCACGTCGTCGCGAATAAGAAGACGTGCGCAGCAGCCTTCGCCGGGAGCTCCGAAGGTGCGGTAGCACCGGAGGGAGCGAATTACAAGAAGAATAAGGTGCCGACGTGCGTAGCAGGCGCCGCGCCAGCGGGCCGCAGCCCGCGGTGCTGCTTATTGCACTACTTCTTCGGACGAAGGTGAAGAAGTAGCACGTAGCATCGGCCGTTGTGGCGCAATAACGACGTGCATAGGCCCCGAGCTCCGAGCTTTGGAGGCTGGGAGGCGGCGCAGGCCGCGCCGTAGGTATGAAGGACGGCGGAGGCCGCGCAGCGGTGCGTAAAGCCGCTATTCCGAACAGCGATAACAGGCCGCGCCAGCGGGGAGTAGCACGTTCTTTGAAGTAGCACGAAGCTTCGTCATACCTGAAGAGCGGCGTAAAGCCGCGAAAAGCCGGGGCGCGACAAGGTATGACGAAGCTTCGTGCTACTTCTTCACCTGTTCTCGCTGTTCGGAATCTGGCGCGAAGCGGCGAAGGTGTGCAAGAAGCGCACGTGCGTAGCAGCTTCGCCAAGCGCTGCTTACATAGCTGCTCGGACGCCTCCCCTTAGGCCGGGAATGCGCCTTGAAGACAACCAGCGGAGCGGTCCTATGACCGCTCCGTGTTTCCTATTAGATAGATTACCCATTACGATAATGAAAGGGCGCTGAATTATTGTAGATCAAATTGCTCTCTAATTTACCAAGAATAGGTATCATTGCAAAGTAAACGAAAAACCCTAAGGAAGCGAGCTGCCCAATAGTTACATAAGGTGCTTCTACTGGTTGACTTCCAATCCAACCTAACAACAAGCAATCTGCTACAAATAACCAAAACAATTTTTTATGAATGGGTCGAAAAGACGAACTGCGTACGTATGAAGTATTCAGAAAAGGCAAGGCAAATAAACACACAAATACTAATGCTATCGCAAGTACACCACCTAATTTATTTGGAATGCTTCTCAGAATTGCATATACCGGTAGGAAATACCACTCAGGCACTATATGCGCCGGGGTAGACATAGGGTTCGCTGGTATATAATTATCGGGATGTCCTAATAGATTTGGTGCGTAAAATACAAAAATCGAAAAGAAAATAGCAAAGGCTACCCAGCCCACTAAATCTTTTACATAAAAATAGGGATAAAATGCAATTTTATCTACGGATGCATTGATACCCAATGGAAAGAGTGAAATGTGGTGCGCTACAAACGCGTGCCTCAAGTCCTCCCCGAACCGTGCGAGATAGTCACCCATCACACGGCTCTCCAACTGTACTTGTGAGCTTATCTCGCAGGCCGTCCTCCGTTATTAGGTTAAGGGGGCTTACGACGTACGGCTTATCGGCTCATCACTTCCCTTTGCTTATGTCTTTTGGAGTTGGTGGGGGTGCAATAACCAGATGGCGCTTACCAAATGGTGCGTAGCATGTCTCCTCCTCCGCCAAAGCCTTCTTTTGTCTCCGCCAAATGGTGCGTAGCAGGCCGCGCAGCGGGGGGGGGGGGGGGCTTCGGCCTTAGGCGCCGTTGGTGGTGCTACGTGCTACTTCTTCACCTTCGTCGCACCGGAGGCTACGCGGGCCGGATGCACCTCGTCCAAATGCGCGCTCCCCTGGCGGGCGATCCGGCTAAACGCCACCCCGGCTTTTCGCGGCTTTACGCCGCTCTTCTGGTATGACGAAGGTGCTACGTGCTACTCCAAAGAACGTGCTACTCCCCGCTGGCGCGGCCTGTTCTCGCTGTTCGGAATAGCGTCTTTTTGGAGTCGTCGCGCCGGCTTTTGGCCGGTCTTTTAGACCTCCAAAGCTAGGCCGGTCTTTACCTCCCGGTGCTCCTTATTGCACACTCCTTCGTCGCGCCTCCAAAGCTAGGCCGGTGGTGCTTCTGCGCACCTTCGTCTTCTTGCACGCGAAGTAGCGGGCACAACGTGCTTCGCACCTACGGCGCTTGTAGTTCGCTTCCAAAGCTTCGGTGTGACGTGCGACAGTGCCTTTGGAGTAGCATTCGGTGGTCAACATGCCAACAGCAGATTGCTGGTGAAGAAGTAGCACGCAGCACTGAAGTGGCTCGTGCTGAAGCAAAGGGTTGCGTAAGTGCGTGTTCAGTGTGCGGCGTCCTAACAAGGACTACCGTTTTAGGTCCCTTCTCATCTGCCTTGATGGCGCTTTGCGTTTACACGGCTCCTTTCGGTAAGGCTGATACTACGAACCCTCTGTCCCAGGCCGAGCTTTTCGGCCGTGTTCACCGGTTCCACCAAAGGCTCCTCTCTACTAGTGCGCTTGCAATGTGGGCTTGCGTTAACGAGCATCGAACAAACGCTTACTGCTCGTGCTTTGCACCTTGCAACGCTCAGTAGCAATGAGAATGCAGTTGCTTTTGCTTTGGTATTCATCTTGAAGTTTGCTTTCTTGTTTGGTTAAGGTGCCGCAGCAATAACCCAGAAGGGCACCAAGAAATACGCGCAAAGAAAAAGAGCATGCCGTTCGGTGAATCATTCCGTCAAACTTGTTCACGTAGGAATACCTCGTTCAACTGCAACTCAAGGATAGGGCGCGTAGCCTCCAAAAAAAGAAGGCGCACACAAATTATAGGTTTCACGGGCGTAGGGCTTCGTGTGTAAAAAAGCAGGTTAAGAAGTAGCACGTTCTTTGGAGTTGTTTGGAGTTGTTTGGAGTTGTTTGGAGTTGTTTGGAGTAGCACGTAGCACGAAGCTTTGGAAGCGGAACTACAAGGCGGCCCGCGGCCGCGCCAGCGGGCTTATTTCACTCCTAGGCGGCTGTTTTCGGACGACGTGTTCTTCGCAGGGGAGGTACGAAGGTGCGCAGCATTTCAGAGCTCCCTAAATAAGCCGGCCCTAGGCCGCGGTGCTTCTTATTGCACTCCTTTTTTTGGACGAAGGTTTGAAGAACGGCCGACGGCCGCGGGGATTTGTCGGCTTCGTGCTTGCACGCTGGCCGACGTGCAGAGCACACCGGGCGCTGGGTACCTTCGCTTCGGTGCTTATGCTTGCACTACTACGGCTCCGGTGCTATGCACGTCCGTGGCCAACGCTTGTCCGAAGGTGGAAGCTTCGCTTAGGTTCGAAGCACTTCTCTCATTTTGGCTTGCGCGCCTTCGGCCGCCACAAAGTGCTACGCACCCGCGGCCGCTCCGGCTAAGCGCGGCTTTACGCCATGCTTCGTGCTTGCACTCCTCTTTGGAGCCGGCGCGCTCCGGCTAAGGTGCGCAGCACCTTCGCCGGAGGTCCGAAGGACTGGCGAAGGGAGGCCTAGCTTTGAAGGGAGGCCTGCGTCGCGCCTCCTCTTTGGCGGTCTGAAAGACCGGCGTCCGGAGTCTCTTTGGAGTCGTCGCGCCCCGCTACGCGGCGTGCTACTTCTTCACCTCCGGGCGTCCGTCGCGCCTTTGGTATGCGCCGCACCTTAAAAACCTGCTTCGGCTAGCTTGTGCTGCTAGTGCGACGTGCGACGAAGGTGAAGAAGTAGCACGTTCTTTGGAGTAGCACGTAGCACGGCCTGCGGCCGCCTGCTACTTCTTCACGTCGCGCCTCACCTCTTTTTGTTCCGCTGCTTCAAAACACTAGCTTTCACCTTTTTCGATGCGCTCTTCTTCAGCAGAAGCTATTATTCTCCACAGGCTATGTTTACCGGTGCTACGCACGTCGGTTTAGTGGAATCCCTTTCACCGCCAACCACAGCGGTGGCTTACGCTGAGCGCAGGCAGTTCATTTGGTGACTTCTCGGTCGCCCGTTATTCGATCCATATTGATGTAATGCTGCAAGGTGTAGAATACTCACTCCGGCTATCAAAAAGGGCAGCAGATAATGAAGACTAAAAAAACGATTTAATGTTGCATTATCTACAGAAAACCCGCCCCACAACCAGGTTACTATACTATCACCTACTACTGGGATTGCACTAGCTAAACTTGTAATTACGGTTGCACCCCAAAAGCTCATTTGACCCCATGGTAGTACATAACCTATAAATGCTGTAACGATCATCAACAATAAAAGAACTACTCCTAAACACCACACTAATTCTCTAGGACTTGTATAACTTGCATAATATAGAGTAGAGTAGGCATTTTCAGGCAAAGTACTAGCAGGCCAAATGATGCTTCACTTCACTAGAATAACAGCACTTATTATCTTCAAAGATTTGCAATCGCACAGTATGCAGAACGCATCGAAAAAGCGTGCTTCTTCTTGCACAAACAAAAAGCAGCGAACAATAAGAAGGAGTGCAAGAAGAAGTGGAGGGGGGGGGGGGGGGGGGGGGGAAGCGCCGGTATTCCGAAACTTTGCGAAAAGAAGAAGCGCGCTGTCCGGTGCTTCCCGCTTCGCGGCATACCTTTGGAAGCGAAAAGAAGAAGCGCGCTGTCCGGTGCTGCTTTTTCCACGCGAAGAAGTAGCGGGCACAAAGTGCTGCTTTTTCCACGCGAAGAAGTAGCGGGCACAACGTGGTCGTGCTACTTATTCACTCCTCCAAAGAGAAGGACTCCGAAACACAGCCGCCAGGGCGCACCCGTCCACACCTTCTTATTAATTGAATTCGCTGCTTTTTTCGGTATTTCATACGTCCGAAAAAAGCAGCGAAACGTCCTTGAATTGCCCCCCCCCCCCCCGCTTCGGGCCGACGTCATAATACATACCTCTTATTGTTTTTTCGCTGCTTTGTCGCCGGGGTAGGTTGTGCAAGAAATGGAGATGAAGAAGCATAAACTGTTTTTTGGAGAAGTGTTTACTGGAGAAGAGCTGCTCTGCATAAATCGATGTGTTCCGCTGCTTTCTTTGCTTTTCAAATTTGCAAACAAAGAGGAGTGAAGAAGTGATACGCGCGTACTGTGTACCGGAACAAATAAAGGACTCAAACTTCAGTTTGCTTTTGCACTTATGGCGTCTGTCAGTGAAGTGAAAGGTTTGCTCTTACTTGTGCCTCTCTCGTAACCGTACGTGACAGTTTTTCCATCATACGGCTTGCACGTGTGCCTTTTGTTCTCAGTAGCGGTTTGTCTCGCATCATCGTGTTTGTGACGCGCGCAGCGGCGGTCTGAAAGGCTTCGCACCTTCGGACCTAGGCCCCTACGTTGACAGCTTTGGCGGGCACAAGCGCTTCTTATTGCGCGCCGCCATTGGCCCCGCCTTCGAAGAATGCTACGCACCACTGGTGCGAGCACAACGGGGGGGGGGGGCTGCGTAGCACTGGCGCAAGTAAATAAGAAGCGCCAAAGGAATACCGAAAAAGCAGCGAAACCATCTTCTTAGTTTAGTTCGCTGCTTTTCGCCCGCTCCGGCTAAACACCCGGCGTAACCGCGGCTTTAAGTCTTTCAGACCTTTGGTATTTCATACCTCCAAAAAAACGCCGGAGTCTCTTTGGAGTCGCCGCTTCGTGCTTTCGCCACAACGTGCATAGCACCTTCGGACCTCCGGCGGAGTTAGGTATGAAAGACTCCGGCGTTTTTTTGGAGGTATGAAATACCAAAGAGAAGAGACTCCGGCGTTTTTTTGGAGGTATGAAATACCAAAGAGACGGCCGGAGGTCTGAAAGACTTAAAGCGGCGTTTAGCCGGGCCGTTTAGCCGGCCCGCTTCGTGCTTGCGCCACAACGTGCATCCGGCGCGGAGCGCCCGCCGGGTCCGAAGGAGTGCAAGAAGCGCACCGACGGCCGGAGGTCAAACACCGGCCTAAAGCCGCGTTTAGCCCGGCCGTTTAGCCGGGCCGCTTTGCAACAACGTGCATCTGCCGGAGGTCCGAAGGTGCGTAGCACAAAGCACCGGCCTCCGGCCGGCGCCGGCTTTAGGCCACCCTTCGCCGGAGGTCCGGCCGTCGCCAGTCGTCCTTCGGACCTCCGGCGAAGGGTGGCCTAAAGTGCTACGCACCTAAGCGCGACGATGTATGAAATACGACGGTGCTACGCACCTAAAGTGCTACGCACCTAAAGTGCTACGCACCTTAGCCGGAGCGGGGCTTACGCCGCGCTTACGCCCGCTCCAGCGTCGCGCCTACTGCGCTTATGCTTTGCTTGTGCTACGTGAAGAAGACGACGCCGCTGGCGCGGCCTAGCCCCGGCCGGCTACAAAGCTTCGGTATTCCGGCTAAACCCTCCTCTTTGGAGTCGTCATACCTTCTCCAAAAAGAATGAGTGCAATAAGACGTGCGTAGCAAGCTTTATCGCTTTGAAGAAGACGTGCGCCGCAGCAAGCTTTCGAAGCAGGCGGCTTGTCCGCAAGCTTTCGAAGCAGGCGGCTTGTCCGCAAGCTTTCGAAGCAGGCGGCTTGTCCGCGGAGGACGTGCTACTTCTTCACATTCGTCGCACGTCTTCTTCACGTAGCACGTAGCAGTGCTATGCACGTGCGCTACGCGCCTTGCTGCGCACGAAGCGACGAACCGCTACGCGGCGTGCTACGTGCTACTTCTTCACCTTCGTCGCACGTAGCACGGCGCTTTTTGGACGACGTGCATCCGGGCCTAGGTACCGTGCAAAGCATAAGCTCCCCTCTTCGTCCAAAACAAACGCTGCTCCGGCGTAAGCGCGGCTTTAGGTGCGTAGCACTTTGGCGGCCAGTATTCCGAAGCTTTGGAAGCGAAAAAGCGCTGTCCGGTTCTTCGAACCTACGTGCTCTTATTGCACTCCAAAGAGGAGTGCAAGGTGCGTAGCACAAAAAAACGCCGGAGTCTCTTAGGTGCGAAGCACCTTCGTCTTATTATTGCACTCCTTGCACCAAAGCTTTGGCGGCTTTGGCGGCTTATTATTCACTCAACGGCGCCCGTAATGGGCGGCGGTTTACTTAAGGCTCGCTTACAAAGCTTGTGCTACTCAAGCTTTGGAGCACCTACTTCGTGGCGCAAGCACCAAAGGGAAGAAGACGAAGTAGCCCATGGTGGAAGCAAAGACTTCGGCGTCAACTAGGTATGCAAGACCGAAGCTTTGGAAGCGAAAAGTGCTACGCACCTTTGGTAAACCGCTACGCTCCTTCGGACCTTCGCCGCGAAGCGGCGAAGTAGTGCAAGAAGCAGCCACCGCGGCCTTCGGTATTCCGGCTAAACGCCCGGAGGTCCGAAGGACTGGCGAAGGTGCGCAGAAGCACCACCGGCATAGCTTTGAAGGGAGGCGCCCGGAGGTGCGTAGCACGTCATACCTTCACGCACTCCTTGGAAGCAAAGACTTCGGCGTCACCAACGGCGGAGGAGTGCAATAAGAAGCAGCATAGGGAACCGCTTTGTGCGCTCTTTGGAGAAAAGCAGCGCAAGAAGGCTGCTTTTCGATGCAGCACTCTGACGTCGAGCTTGGGTTTGGTTGCTACTGAGGATACAGAGTGTTTCGGCTACCTGGTATCACGTATGACGTAGGAATACCGAAAAGCGTACAAAGTAAATGCTTTTGTTCCGCTGCTTTTCGGTATGTCGCGGAGAAAAGCTTTTGTGCGTAGCCCAAAAACTGCTTCGCACATCGTGGCAGCATTGTTATTGTAGTTTGCCGCTTTTTCGGACAGTGTTTTTGGTAAATACCGGTCTAGTTGAAACGCGCGGCTACACCTAGCCCGCGTAGCGGCCTGGGCCGTTTATTGAGGGCCTCCTCGACAGACAACCACCTTGGTAAGGCAAGGTGCGACGTGAATAAGTAGCACGGCAATCTGTCGTCCGAGGCTTGGCTGCAACAGTGTCGACCAGTTAGGTGCCGGAATTGGAGGTATATGAGGTCTTATACTCCGGACGCTTCGCTTAGCTTATGAGTTGAACGCTTTTGCACGGGCTAGCAGTGAGGTGCGACGACAGGTGCTCCAGAGCTTGGAGTAGCACGTTCTTTGGAGTAGCACAACAAATTAGAAAGCGCCATATGTATGAAATACCGAAAAGCAATTACAAGCCTACGGCCGTCGGCCGCAGTGCTAGTGCTACGCACCTCTTGCTCTTCGCTGTTCGGTATGACAAAGGTATGAGCGGAGCTCGAAGCTTTGGAAGAAGAACTACAAGTACGAATAGGCCCGATGCTACGCACCTTCGCCGCGAAGCGGGAAGTAGTGCAAGAATAAGTGAGCGGGCGCGCGACGCTGCGTAGCACCAAAGCTTCGACGGAGCTTCAAGAACCGGACAGCGCGCTTCTTCTTTTCGTGCTACCGTGCTACGTGCTACGAAGAACACCTGCGGCCCAGTATTCCGAACAGCGAGGCGCGACGCAGGTGCGTAGCACCTCCAAGAAAAAGCCGGAGCGGAGTACCGTTCTTCTTGAACTCCTACGTCATACCTTCTTTTTGGTCCGCTACCCCCCCGGCTTTCGGTATTCCTACGTCATACCTCCTTTGGCGGTCTGAAAGACCGGCGTCCGGAGTGGTTTTGGACTCCAAAGGCGGCCGCCTCGTGCTTGTAGTTCTTCTTCTGCTGTTTTCGGTGGTGCTACGCACCTAAAGCCGCGCTTACGCCGGGGAGCGGCTACGGATGGCTCGTTGGCCGCGCAGTGCTACGCACCCTTCGCCTCCGGCTAAACGCGGCGTAAGCGCGGCTTTACACGCCCCGCTCCGGCGTAAGCGCGGCTTTAGGTGGCGCAGCGGAGCTGCGTCTTCTTCGCCAGTATTCCGAAGCGCTGTCCGTTCTTCTTGAACTTCACCTTCGCCCTTCGGGCCTACGTCATACCTTCTCTTTGGTATTTCATACCTCCAAAAAAACGCCGGAGTCTCTTTGGTGCGGACAAGCCCGGCCCGAAGGTTGCGGAACAGGCGGCTTGTCCGCGCGACGCAGGTGAAGCAGTAGCACGTTGGAGTGCTTTGGAGTAGCACGCAAGCACGGTGTGCAATCAGACCTGCGCTAAAGCAGCCCAAAGTGCTTCGCTGCTGCTTTTGTGCTGCGCCTTTGAGCGCGCGCGCTTCAAATCTCATCATTTTGGAAGCTTCACAATAGCGAGCGTATACTGTTTACCGGTGTGCTCCAAAATGCTAAAGCGATCCTAAGTATAAGTTACACCCAAGGCTTGGAAGGTTGATGGGTTCGCCTGGTTCGTGGTCCCCCAGGCTCGCATTCCAAAACAACAGCATATATATAGCTGCCTTTACCTCTCCCGTTGTTCCCTTCAGGATTGCACCTTCTGGAAGCCCCCAGTAATTTTGCTTGTGGGGCCTTTCCTTGTCGGCTTTATGGGCTGACCTACCATCAACAGGAAAGGACGCGCTACGCTTCTGTTGCAGTTAGCCCCTCACACCCACGAAATATATGAAGATAGACTACAATAAAGAACATACTAGCTCCATTAGCATGCATATAGCGAAGCAACCAGCCTCCAGTAACATCTCTCATGATGTGCTCTACGCTTAGAAAAGCAAGATCCACGTGAGGTGTGTAATGCATAGCCAAAAATACGCCAGTAAGAATTTGAATAATCAAACAAATACCGGCTAAAGATCCGAAGTTCCACCAGTAACTAAGATTGCTTGGAGTTGGATAATCAATTAAATGGTCGTTTAATGTAGATAATATAGGTTGCTTTAAAATCGAAAGTCGTCTTGTCATTTTGGTATGTGTTTGTTCTTTTGGGTATTCTGCTCGCCCTTACGGGCGCGCCGTTGGTGAAGCTTTTACAAAAAGACGTGCATAGCACCGCTCCTTCGTCGCGCCTGCCTACGCCCGAAGGGCGGTAAGCTTTGGAAGCGAATTACAAGGCAAGGCGAAGAAGACGCAGCTCCGCTGCTACGCACCCAAAGTGCTACGCACCTTAGCCTGAGCGGGGGGGGGGGGGGGGGAGGCCGAAGACCTAAGTGTAAGCGAAGCTTTGGAGCGCGTAAGCGCGCTTCCAAAGCTTCGGACGTTTTACCTTTGTTGTGGCGCAAGAACGAGACGACGCGCGACAAGGTATGACGAAGGTGAAGAAGTAGCACGTAGCACGTTTAGCCGGAGCGGAGCGCGGCTGCAGGTGCTACGCACGTAGGGCCGAAGGGTTGTTGCGAAGAAGACGAAGGTGTGCAAGAAGACGAAGGGAGTGCAATAAGCGCACCGAAGCTTTGAAGCGAACTACAAGAAGAACGTGTGTAACACGCGCTCCGGCTAAACGCGGCGTAAGCCCGCTCCGGCTAAGGTGCGTAGCACTTTAGGTGCGTAGCAGCGGAGCTGCGTCTTCTTCGCCAGTATTCCGAACAGAACAAGCGCTGTCCGTTCGAACGTGCTCTTCTTGCACTCCTCGGAGTGTTTTGGAGTCGTCGCCGCGCCGCTGCGCGGCCTGCTTTGCTTGCGCCACGTGCCTAGCACTTCACGTGCATAGCACTCCGGCCTGCGGCCGCCGTCGGCCGCAGGCCGCCCGGCGAAGTGCTGCGCACGTCTTTGGAGAGGAGAAGGGCGCTTTTCACGTGCGCAGCACTACAAAAAGCAGCGAAGTTAGGCTGCTTTAGCAGTTGTAGATGCGACCTGTCACGACTTATTCATGGGCACCTAACAGCTTCTCTTTTCGCTGCTTTGTGTTTGTGCTACGCACCTTTTGCTGGCTCCGCCAATGGTTATCGCTTTGCCGGAGCTCCGATGCTACGCACCTTCGTCGCACCTCCAATAAAAAGCCGGAGCTCCAAAGCTTGGAGCGCGCAATAAATGAGGCCGCGCCAGCGGAGGCCGCGACAAAGGAGCAAAAAAAAAGCACTCGTGCTTTGGAACACGAGTGCTTGCGGCAAAAAGCGAAAAACACAATAGATAGAAAAGCTAGCTAGGGTAACCAGTCAAACGCTACTAAAATACCAGACACCAATACAACCCAACACAAAGCTAAGGGTAATAGCATCTTCCATCCAAACAGCATTAGCTGATCGTAACGCAGTCTCGGAAAAGCCGCGCGCACCCAAATGTATGTAAATAAAAACAGAAGTACCTTGGCAGAGAACCACACGGTACCCGGGATCCAGTTGAACAACCAGATATCTACAATAGGTAACCAACCACCTAAAAATAATAATGTGCATAGACTACTCATTAATATCATGTTAGCATACTCGCCTAAAAAAAACAGCGCAAATCCCATAGCGGAATATTCCACATTATAACCTGCCACTAGTTCGGCTTCTGCTTCAGGTAAGTCAAAAGGTGCCCGATTGGTTTCAGCTAAACAAGAAATAAAACACATGATTAATAAAGGAAATAATGGTATTCCAAACCATATCTGCTTTTGGGCTAGCACAAGTAGGGTCAGTCAAGCTGCCCTCCGAACCGTACGTGACAGTTTCCCGTCATACAGCTCTCCTCCAAAATACTTCGACAATAAGAAGGAGTCCAAAAAGAAGGTATTATGACGTAGGAATACCGAAGCCCCTTTTGGTGCTTCGAAGCACCACCGGCGTTAGCCGGTATTCCGGCTAAACGCCGCCCGGTTCTTGGGAAGTGTGCTGCGCACCTCCGCCGGAGCTCTGCTACGCACCTCTTCTTGGCTCGAAGGTGCGCATAAGCACCACCGGCCTAAAGCCCCGGGAGGTGCGAACGCACGTAGCACGTCATACCTTCAGCCGTGCTTGCGCCCGTGCTTCTTCTTGTAGTTTGCTTACTACAAAGCTTCGGGCGTTCTTCGAACCTAGTGCGCTTATTCTTGTGCTTTACCTTCGGACCTACGCGCGCGTCGCCACCTACAATTGAGACTCGAGGTTGAGCGCATTTTGCTTTACAAGATGAACTTGGTTAGCCCACGTTCGCTCCTTTGGTAAAACAAGCATAGCATGGCGCTTATTCATCTCCTTGCTTGTAGTTCGCTGCTTTTCGGCCCGGGCGGCATACCGTGCTTCTTATTTTTTTTTCGCTGCTTTTTGGCCATTCTTTTCCAAAAAGAAGGCGTTTGCCTTCTTTTTGGAAAGCTTCTCCAAAAAGAAGTGCTTTGCACGTTCTTTTTGACAACGTGCATCCGGGCTACGCCCAGGCGCCGGTCTTACCGCCGGTGCTGCTTCTTGCACTACTTCGCCGCGAAGCGGCGAAGTGTTACACAGTCGCAAAACTGAAGAAGACGACGCGCGACAACGTGCATAGCACCGTAGGCTGGCCTAAAGCCGCCTTTAGCCGGAGCGGCGTTTAGCCGGCGGCCGCTGGCGCCGAGCGGGGGGCTGAATAAGTAGCACGGACGTGCGCAGCAGGTGCGAAGCACCGGCTAAACGTGCTACTTATTCACCTTTAGTGCAATAAGTAGCACAGCGGCTGTGCTTCAGCGCTTTCGAACATAGCCAACCAAGTATACTTAGTGCAGTCGCTTCATAAAAAGAGGTGCGAAGCAGTAGCCTTGGATCAATCAGACTGGTTTTGTCTGCTCATTCGTAAACTAGCATGTGTCCGTACTGACGACGGATATGAGTCTACGCTCGTGAGATTGAGTTGGTGTGAGACATACGATGTATTTTGGATGGTCCCCTTCGCTGCTTTGCGTTGGCTGAAAAAGAGCGGTAAGCGCAAGATAGGTGCGGCAGCACGCTAACCTGTAGGCACGAACGAAAACTGTGCTTCTTCATCTCATTTCTTGCACAAAAGGTGCTGCGCACCTTCGGCGCTTCGTGCTAGCGCTCACGCCCGCCGGAGCTATGCTACGCCACCTCCGGCGAAGGAGGCCGTCGGCGGCCTATAGCAACTTCGCTTGCTCCCGGCGGCCTCCTTCGGAGGTGCTAGCAGAGCTCCGGCGGGCGTAAGCGCCGGTGCTGCCGCTTCGCGGCGACGTGCAAAGCACTTCGCCGCGAAGCGGCAGTGCAATAAGCAGCACTCTTGGGCGAAAGCCAAGCAGAAGCCGGCGTAAGCGCGGACAAGTGCTACTGCCGGCGGGCGTCTGAGCTCGAGGAGTAAAACCTTGCGTGTCTTTGAGTAGCACAACAAAGCACACGAAGCCGCCAACGGCGCTGTACGGTGCTCCTTATTGCACGCGAAGAAAGCGGGCACCTGCTACGCACGTCATACCTTCGTCTTCTTCGCGACGGTCCCCCTGGCGCGGCCTTGCTTCTTCTTGCACGCTTCGCGGCGAAGTGTTACACACGTCCGAATTAGGCCGAAGGTCTGAAAGACCGGCCAAAACGCGCGCCCTCCAAAGACGTGCGCAGCACCTTCGCCGGAGCTGCGTAGCAGAGCTCCGGCGAAGGTGCGCAGAAGCACCACCGGCCTAGCTTTGAAGGGAGGCCGTCGCCGCGAAGCGTGCAAGAAGAAGCGCCGCCGTTTTGGAGGTCTGAAATACCGCTGCTATGCACATCGTCACACCTTCTATTGTAATTCGCTTACAAAGTGCTACGAAGAACACCGGCGTTAGCCGGTGCGATTCTTGCACTCCTTCGCCGCTTCGCGACAAAGGGGAAACCTTCGGCCGCGAAGTCTTCGTGCGTGCGCTGGGAACGGGGTGAAGAAGAAGCACTTTTGTGCTTCTTCACATTTATTGCACAAAAGGCTTTTACATGCTACTTCGGTAAAACAAAGCTTATCCTTCGGCGCCTTCTGCACGAAACCGAAGTCTTTGTGCGTGCGCAGCACGGGCCGGTTGAATAAGCACAAAAGTGCTTATTCTTGCACGAAGAAGACCCCCGGCTAACGCCACCCTACGACCTACGGCCGTCGTATTCTTCGTGCTTGCGCCACGAAGTGGCTGCGCACGTGCATAGCACTGCTACGCACGTCGCGCGTCGGCCCAAAGGGCTTCACCAACGGGGCCCCGGCGAAGCAATCGGACCTTCGTCATACCGGGTGCTTCTTCTTTGCTAGCACACCTTCGTCTTCTTCGCGTGCTTTCTTGTGCTACTCAAAGACACGTAAGGTAAGGGCGGTTTTACTCCTCGAGCTCAGACGCCCGCCGGCAGTAGCACTTGTCCGCGCTTACGCCGGCTTCTGCTTGGCTTTCGCCACAAAGGTGCGTAGCACCAAAAAGAAGCTTTTACTATGGGGAAACAGAGGTTATAACTCTGTAAACCAGAGGTCTGAAAGACGCTTACGCGCGTGCTTGTAGTTTGCTGCTTTCGCCTTCGGCCGAGCAAAAGAATAACCCGCTACGCGGCCGTTGGTTTCACCGAATGAATAAGGCCTTCAACGTGAGCTAGCACCGTCTTCAACCAAGCAAATCTTTGCTACTACGGGACCTCCGAGCCCGCATTTGCATGCGGTTACTTCCCGAGGTTGCTATACATCCGTGTGTTTGTGTTGCCTTTTGGCAGCCACCACCATGGCCTGATAAGGCATGGTTGCCCAGGTGTCGTTAGGTCTTTGCGCGCTTGAGCGATTGCTCGCATCAGCTATTATGTGTTATAGTCACTTGTGGTTGTCTGACCACCGGGACCGCGTGAGATATCGTCCCCGGAGATGTCCAGCGGCACTCATTTCGCGAATAAGAACCCACCGCGGGAGTATTACCACATGCATACCATTCTGATATGCAGCCCTTTCTGAGACAGTAAGCACGTATCAAATTCGTTAACCTGACCTTGGACACTCCAGCAGAGAGACATCACCAATTTGACATCTCCCAGATCCAACAGCTTGCTGACACAGGAGTGCATGAAGGTATTATGTCGCGGAGTGCTCTTTGGAGCGGCACATCGAGTCTCTTTCAGCACTTGTTTTCGCCGCTTTTTCGGAGCCCCCCCCCCCCTTTCCCATAGTTATAACCTCGTTATCCCCAGCGCTTCTTTTTGGTGCTACGCACCTTTGGCCGTGTCTTTGGAGTAGCAGAAGGCCGCGCCAGCGGAGGCGCCAAAGCAATACAAAAAAGCAGCGATGATGTTATAGAGGTGGTGCGACCAAAGGTATGTATGAAATACCGAGCTTTGGAAGCGAACTACCAGAATAAAGGTGCGTAGCACTGCGGCCCGCCTTCGGCCGTCAGCCGAAGCGGGGGTTTGCTTTTTTTCGGACGAATACCGGGCCGCGCGAAACCCCCGCTTAGAGCCGGCCGCTGCTAGGGGGCTTGGCGAAAGCAAAGCAGAAGCGCCAAAGCGTATTATGATGTCTCCAAAAAGAAGGGGGGGGGGGGGGGGAAGCGAATTACAGGTACGACGAAGGAGTACCGTCGGCCGCAGTGCTACGCACCTCTTTCTCTTCGCTGTTTGGTATGACGACTCCAAAAAGAAGGAGGAAACACAGCGAACTACAAGGTGCGCTCTTTGGAGTGCAAGCAGAAGCACGCGAAGAAGGTGCGAAGCACGTGCCTCCAAAATAAGGTGGCGTAGCACTTGCGCTGAAGTTTCGCTGTGTTTCGCTGCGCGCCGGGCCTAGGGTGCGCAGCATTCTCTTTTGAGTTGGCGCAAGCAAAGAAGCGACGTGAAGAAGTAGCAGGCCGCGGAGGTCGGGCCGCAGGCGCCGTGCTACTGCTTCACCTTCTCTTTGGAGGCGCGAGGAAGGAGCGGACGTTGTGCGCAAGCAAAGAAGCGACGTGAAGAAGTAGCACCCGGGCGCAAGCACGAAGAATACGAAGGTGCGCAGAAGCACCACCGGCCTAGCTTTGGAGGCGCGACGACTCCGAAGGGTGTTTGTCGCGAAGAAGACGAAGCTTTTTTTCTTGTGGCGCAAGCACGACGACTCCAAAACCACTCCGGACGCCGGTCTTTCAGACCGCCAAAGAGTAGGCGCGTAGCGCCCCGGCTTTATCCTTCGCCGGAGCTCTGCTACGCACCTCTTCTTGGCTCGAAGGTGCGCATAAGCACCACCGGCCTAGCTTTGAAGGGGAGGCGCCGGCCGGAGGCCGGTGCTTTGCACGTCGCCAGTGCTGCGCACCTCCGGCGGAGCTGCGGAGCACTTCCAAGAACCGCGCTTAGCCGGAGCGGCGCCGGTATGTCCGCTCCGGCTAATCGCCACCCTGCTCCGCACGTCGCGCCTTTGTGGCGCAAGCAAAGCACGTGCAAAGCACTTCACCTTTGTGGCGCAAGCACGAAGAAGAAGGTGCGCAGCACAAGAAGCGCACCGGCGTTAGCCGCTGTTCAAGAAGCGCACGAAGGTGCGCAGAAGCACCACCGGCTAACGCCGCTATTCCGGCTAAACGCGGATGCCGTTCAGTGCTACTTCTTCACCTTCGTCATACCTTCGTCATACCGCTCCGGCTAAGCGCGGTTCTTGGAAGTGCTCCGCAGCTCCGCCGGAGGTGCGCAGCAATGGCGACGTGCAAAGCACCGGCCTCCGGCCGGCGCCTCCCCTTCAAAGCTAGGCCGGTGGTGCTTATGCGCACCTTCGAGCCAAGAAGAGGTGCGTAGCAGAGCTCCGGCGAAGGATAAAGCCGGGGCGCTACGCGCCTGTTCTCGCAAAGCTCGGAATACTGGCGTTAAGCCGCGCTTAGCCGGAGCGGGCGGCGCCAAGGCCGGCGCGCCGAGCGCTGTGCAATAAGACCAAGGAGTGCAAGCACGAAGCACCAAGCACGTGCAAAGCACTGTTGGACGTGCTACGCACCTTCGACCTTCTTTGCTGCTTTTTCGGAATACCGAAAAGCAGCAAAGAAGGTCGAAGGCACCTATTCTGCTTTGCGCTTACTAAGCTTGGCGCTGCTTTTGTAGATGCGACGTGTTCTTCGACGTCGTGTTCTTCGACGTCGTGTTCTTCGACGTCGTGTTCTTCGACGTGTGACGTGCGACGAAGGAGGCGCGTACTTTTTTGTATATGCAAGAAGAAAAAGGCTCATTATTATTCAGCTCTATCTATTGCCATAAACTTGACGAATTACGCTTCGGCTGAAGAACTGCTTGCTATGCTAGTGGATAGGCGCTACACACCTTGAAGGTGTGTAACACGCATGACCTAACCTAAGAGGATGAGCAATGCACGAACAACTATGTCCAGACTCGCCTTTGGAACAAGTGCGTAGCATTGCTATTCTTGCTTCGCTTGCCTCTAGGTGCGCACTACAAAAGCGCAGCGAACAATGCTCTAGCTCTAATAGGGACGCGCAGTGGAACGTATGTCGCCCTTGTCCCCCTCCTTCGGACCGGCGGAGTATAAGAGCACCGAAAAAGCAGCAAAAAAAGAAGGTATGACGTAGGTGCTACGCACGATTGTTCTCGCAAAGCTCGGAATACCGAAGGTGCTAGCACAGCGAACTCCAAGCAAACCCCCCTTGGGCTCGCTGCTTTTCGGTATTCGTAAACACCGCGCTCCGGCTAAGCGCGGATGCCGGTCTTTAATACCTCCGGAGGTGCGCAGCACTGGCGACGTGCAAAGCACCGGCCTCCGGCCGGCGCCTCCCTTCAAAGCTAGGCCGGTGGTGCTTATGCGCACCTTCGAGCCAAGAAGAGGTGCGTAGCAGAGCTCCGGCGAAGGATAAAGAGCCGGCCGTCGTGCGCTTATTGCACTCCTTTGGTAGCTCCGGCGGATGCGCACGTCGTTGCGGCCCGCTTCCCCCCCCCCCCCGCTCCTTCGTCTTCTTCGTGCTTGCGCCACAACAGTACTCCGAAAAAGCAGCGAAAAGAACAATCGTGCTTCTTCACCTTCGTCTCCAAAAAGAAGACCGGCGCTTTAGCCCCCCCCCCTTCAGACATTCCGCTACGCGCCTTGTAATTCGCTTACAAAGCTCGGTATTGCAGACATACCTTCGTCACGACTTGTCCAAAGGTGCTGCACCTAACAGCTTTCGCTGCTTTGGTGCTACTGCTTCACCAACGCACCTCACACCTTTGTCCGAAAACACGGCTAAACCTCGGCCGGCGTTCTTCTTCTTGAACTCCTTCGCCGGAGGTGCTCCAAAGCTTGGAGTAGCACCGCCGGAGGTATGACGAAGGAGGAATACCGAAGGTCTGAAAGACCGGCGTTAAGCCGGGAGCGTCGCGTTTCGTGCTACGTGCTACGCACCTTTTGTGCTTCTTCATCTCATTTATGGCACAAAAGCGTTTTCGGCGCGTTCTTTGTAAGCGAAAACAAGTGCAGAAAGAGACTCGATGTGCTGCGGCACCTGTATTAGTCCTTTGGAGATAATAAGAGGTGCGACGATGGTGCGCAGCACCTATGCGCGTTGAATTGCTGCGTATATTTCAAGCTGTCAGACATATACGATGTTCCAGGGTACGGAACATACCGGATGTGTGCCTCTTATTTTCTTCTCGGCGCACTCTCACTAAAATTGCAAGAACCTACACAAATTAAGACAGTAATTATGATTAGACCAATAGACACTTCATAAGACACCATTTGAGCAGCTGATCTTAGTGCTCCTAAAAAAGCGTATTTCGAATTACTTGACCAGCCCGCTGTAATTATGCCATAGACGCCTAACGAGGAGATCGCAAAAATATAAAGTATACCTACGTTTAAATCGGAGAGTACCATACCATAATCAAAAGGGATACAGGCCCAAGCAACTAAACTCAACATAAATGAAATGACAGGAGCCATTATAAAAATGAACAAATTGGCGCTACTTGGCATAATAGGCTCTTTAATCATTAATTTCAAACCATCTGCTATTGGTTGTAACAGCCCGAAAAAGCCTACTACGTTTGGCCCTTTTCTACGTTGCATGGAAGCCATCACTTTTCGCTCAGCTAACACCAAAAAGGCAACAGCTAGTAATAGTGGTATGATTATTCCTAGAATTTTGGTTAAAACACCTATTATGTATAATGTCATATTATGTATTCTGTTTCAATTGACTTTCTCACTGAACCACTGCTAAAAACACAGTTGTGCAGAAAATTACGGAGCGGTCCACTTATTCTTTGCTTCTAGTATTCTCCAACTCCAAAAAGACGGCACGAAGTGAAGCACTTCGCGTCTCCTTTGGTGCGTGCGCTTCTTGCCGGTATTCCTGCGATGCACCTTCGTCGCAAAGCGCCAACGTGCATCGCAGGCCCCGCCAGCGGCTCCAAAACCACTCCAAAACCACTCCGGACGCCGGTGCGCTTCTTGCACCAAAGAGACTCCGGACGCCGGTCTTTCAGACCGCCAAAGAGGAGGCGCGACGCAGGTGCGTAGCACCGGCCTTAGCCGGAGCGGGTGCGTAGCACCGTAGCACGTTTAGCCGGAGATTTCAGACCTACAAAGAGACGGCCGAAGGGGGGGGGGGGTTCCGCCGGGGTATTATTCTTCGTGCTTGCGCCCGGGTGCTACTTCTTCACGTCTTCTTCCCTTTGGTGCTTGCGCACAACGTGCAAAGCCGCTCCGGCTAAGGTGCGCAGAAGCACCACCGGCTAACGCCGGTGCGATTCTTGCACTCCTTCGCCGCTTCGCGACAAAGGGGAAACCTTCGGCCGCCTCCAAAGAGAAGGTAAAGAGCACGGCCGGGCGCGCCTCCGCTCGCTCCGGCTAAGCGCTCCCGCTCCGGCTAAGCGCGGCTTTATGCCGGTCTGACCTCCGGCCGGCGTCGCGCGCTCCTCTTTGGCGGTCTGAAAGACCGGCGTCCGGAGTGGTTTTGGAGCCGCTGGCGCGGCCTGCAGCTTACCGCTGCCGCGGCCTGGATGCGCTTATTGCACAAGGCCGAAGGAGTGCAAGAATCGCACCGGCGTTAGCCGGTGTTATTCTGCGCACGTCGCCACCATAACGTGCTTCGCACCTCTGAACGTCCGTACCCCTCCTCCGTTGCTTCGTGCTTGCGCCCAAGCTACGCCCAACGTGCTACCCGCCTGGGATAACGGAGGCTGCGCAAGCACGAAGCGCGGAGTAAGGCGCGGTGGCGACGAAGTACGCTGCGCGCGCCGTCGCTCCCGCTGCGCGGCCTCCCCCCCCCCCCCCCGCCTTCGCCGCGCTCCGCTCCCATTCGTGCGCTCTTTGGAGAAGGGTAGGTGGCTACGCACGTCGCGCGTGCTACTTCGGCCAGCGGCCGCCTGCCGCAGGCCGGCCTCCGCTCCGGCTAAGCGCCAACCTCCGGCCGTCGCCGCTTCGTGCTTGCGCCACAACTCCAAAATCCGGACGCCGGTGCGCTTCTTGCACACCAAAGAGACGGCGCCTGGGGGTGGCGTTTAGCCGGGCGCGGCGTTTAGCCGGGCGTTTCGTGCTTGCGCACAAGGCCGAAGGCAGGTGCGGAGGAGTGCAAGAAGTAGCACCCGGCCGAAGGTCTTAAAGACCGGCGTTTAGCCGGGGCCTTGGTGCTTGCGCCACAACTCCAAAAGAAGGTATGACTTGGCCGCGCAGCGGTTGTTCTGTTCGGAATAGCGGCGTTAAGCCCGGGCGCGTCGTCTTATTCAACAGCGAAACCCAGCTACGCACCTTCGGGCGTGCTACTTCTTGCACTCCTCCATGCTACGAAGTGCTGCGAAGAACACCGGCGCCGCTATTCCGGCTAAACGCGGATGCCAGTCCTTCGGACCTCCGCCGGAGGTGGCGCAGCACTGGCGAAGGTGCGCAGAAGCACCACCGGCATAAAGCCGGCCCTTCGTCATACCTTCGTCATACCTTCGGCGCCTACTTCTTCACCTTCGGCCGCGGCGGCCTAAGCCGGTGTATGCACTCCAAAGAGCGCACCTTGTAGTTCGCTTCCAAAGCTCGCTAAAGCATAATACCTTCGGGCTTTGAGTGCTATAATAAGCACTTGCACCAACGGCTGAAGGTATGACGAAGGGCCGGCTTTATGCCGGTGGTGCTTCTGCGCACCTTCGCCAGTGCTGCGCCACCTCCGGCGGAGGTCCGAAGGACTGGCATCCGCGTTTAGCCGGAATAGCGGCGCCGGTTTACCTTCGGAGCTTCTCCAAAAAGCAGGAGTGCAAGAAGAAGCAGGCCGAACGCTGCACCAAAGCTTTGGAGTTGGCGGCTTATTGCACCCCAAAGGAGTGCAAGAAGAAGCAATGGAGACGCCGAAGCTTTGGAAGCGAAAAGGCGGAGGCGGTCGGGGCGTAGCGACAAAGCCGAAGGTATTTCATACCTTCGGTCAAGCCTTCGGACCACGGCGGCGTTGGAGTGCAAGCAAAAGCCGCCCTTACGGGCGCGGCTTCAGGCTTTGACCGCTGCGCCGAAGCTTTGGAAGCGAAAACTGCTGCTTATTGCCAAAGCTTCGGTGCTCTTATTGCACTACTTTGCGCTTCTTATTGCGCAACGGTGCTTCATATCCTTGCGCCCAAAGGCGCTACGTGCTACTGCTGCAGCCTATAGTTCAAACAGCACATTATAGCATCCGATGAAGCGAAGCAAACTGGATTCTTCTCTTCTCGAATATTGGAAGCACTACCTGAAAAGGCCGGCTAACGCCGGTATTTAATACCTTTGTAGTCAAAAGCTAGGAGCTGCTTTTCGCGCCGGCTACGAAAAAAAGAATAATCAGTGCAGCGGAACCAAAGAATAGATTGAGTTACGCTTATCCGGAGTGCCCAAAAGCTCGGACCAAAAAAGGTGCGATCCGGGACTTCGGATTAAGCGCTATCTTCTTTGGCGCTTCGTGTGCTTCTTCTTGTGGTGCTACTCCAAAGACACGGCCCGCCACAACGTCCGTAGCCCGCCGGAGGTGCGTAGCACCGGCCAAGCTTTGGAGGCGCGACGACGTGCATAGCACCGACGCTCTTTCTTCAGACCTTTGTCTTCTTCGCGACGAAGTAGTGCAAGAAGAAGCATGTAAAGCCGCGCTTAGCCGGAGCGGCGCGGCCCGTGCTGCTTCTTGTGCTACTTCTTCACCTTCTTCAATAAGGTATGACGACGTGCATCGCCTCCAAAAAGAAGCTGCGTTCTTTGGAGTAGCACCCTCCAAAGATAAGGTATGAAAGACCGGCGCCGGGGATTACAAGGCGGCCGAAGGCCGGTGCGCTCTTTGGAGTAGCACGGCCGGTCGCTTATTTTCCGCTCCTTCGTCGCGCCGGCTTTTTCTTGGAGGTGCTGCGCACCTCCGCTGCGCGGCCAAGAAGAGTGCAAGAAGCACCCCCGGGGGGGCGCCTTCGCCGAAGCCCCCCCCCCCTTACGTGCGTAGCACCGTCGCCCGCTCCGGCTAAGGCCACCCTTCGGGCTTCCCCCCCCCCCCCCCCCCCGCCCAGCGTCGCGCCTCTTCTTCGTGCTTGCGCCACGAAGCGCACGTGCTTCGCCCGGCGAAGGAGTGCAAGAAGCGCACCGGCCTTAGCCGGGCTTTCATACCTCAGGGACCTCCGGGCGAAGGAGGGGCCGGATCGTGCTGCGCACGTGCAAACCCCCTTCGGCCGCGGCTTTCGCCGGTATTTCAGTGCTACGCACCTTCGCCGTCCTTCATACCTCCGCCCGCTCCGGCTAAGGCCACCGGCGTACCGCCAGTATTCCGAACAGCGAGGTACGACGAAGGAGTACCGCTCCGGCTTTTGGCCGGCTAAACGCGGATGCCGTTCAGTGCTACGCACCTTCGTCATACCTTCTCTTTGGAGTCGTCGCGCCTCCAAAGCTTGGCCGGTGCTACGCACCTCCGGCGAAGGTGCGTAGCACGAAGAGACGGCCGCGAAGGGGGGGGGTTACGCCGGGCGCCTCCGCTGGCCGTGCTACGCACCGTCTTTTTGGAATCGTCGCGCCGCTTCCCCCCGTGCTCGCACCTTCAGACCTTTGGCTCCCCCCCCCCCCGCGTAAGCGCCGGTCTTTCAGTGCTACGCACCTTGGAATTCGCTTACAAAGCTCGGTATTGCAGACATACCTTCGGCCAAAAGCCCGCCGGAGGTATGACGAAGGTATGTCGCTCCTTCGTCGCGCCTTTGTGGCGCAAGCACGAAGAAGAAGGCGAAGGTATGACGAAAAGAGGAGGGTCCGGAATACCGGTATGACGAAGGTGCGTAGCACTGAACGGCATCCGCGTTTAGCCGGCCAAAAGCCGGAGCGGACAGCGTTCTGTTCGGAAGAGCGCTCCGGCTAAGGCCACCCTTCTCTTTGGAGTCGTCTTCTTGCGCTCCTGTTCTCGCAAAGCTCGGAAGAGCGGCGTAAGCGCCGCTCTTCCTGGAGTGCAATAAGAAGCACCTCCAAAAAAACGCCGGTGTTCTTCTTCAGCACTTGGCGCAATAAAAAGCGACGTGAAGTGCTATGCACGTGGCGCAAGCACGAAGAAGACGAAGGTGCGCATAAGCACCACCGGCCTAGGGAGGCGCGACGTGCGGAGCAGGGTGGCGAGCCGGAGCGGACAGCGCCGGTATTACGAAGCTTTGGAAGCGAAAAGAACAAGCGCTGCTTTTACGTAATAGCGGAGGACTGCAATAAGCTGCTCGTGCCGGCGCCTTTTCGCTTCCAAATTCGGGCGTGTCTTTGGAGTAGCACTGAAGCAAATACATTACCCGGGAGCGGGAGCCCCCGGGGTTTAGGCACTAGGCCAGCACAGCGGAGCAGCTTAGTTGCCGCCCCACCAGTAGATAGATACAAACAAAAACAACCACACTACGTCTACAAAATGCCAATACCACGCAGCAGCTTCAAATCCGAAGTGATGCTTAGAAGTAAAATGGCCCATATATTGACGAAGACAGCATATTGTCAGAAAAATAGTACCGATAATTACATGAAACCCATGAAACCCCGTAGCTAAAAAGAAAGTAGAGCCATAAATACCATCAGAAATAGTAAAAGGCGCCTCCACGTACTCCATGACCTGAAATCCGGTGAACACTACAGCCAACAAAATGGTAGCCAGTAATCCATAGATAGCTTGTGGTTTCAAACCAGCTAATATTGCGTGATGTGCCCAAGTAACAGCAGCTCCAGATGAGAGCAAGATCAGGGTATTTAAGAAAGGAATTCCCCATGGATCTAATACATCAATCCCTTTTGGCGGCCAAACAGCTCCAATTTCAACAGCTGGTGCTAAAGAAGAGTGGAAAAAGGCCCAAAAGAAGGCTACAAAGAACATCACTTCGGACACGATGAACAAAATCATACCATATCGAAGTCCTAATTGGACCACGGACGTGTGGTGTCCTTCGTAAGTAGATTCGCGTATAACATCACGCCACCATACAAACATGGTGTATAAAAGCATTGTCAGACCTAAAGTCAGAAGTGTTCCACCTCCGGTAAAAGAGTGCATGTACATAACACCGCCGAGCGTACTAGCCAAAGCTCCCAGTGAACCCAGAAGGGGCCATGGGCTTGGATCTACTAAATGAAATGGATGGTTTTGATTTTGCATATGTTTTACTCTAGTTTATTAGATACCCAAGAGACATAATCATCTAACGACACGGCTTCTACCACTATAGGCATAAACGCGTGATTAGTTCCACAAAGCTCACTACATTGACCATAGTACACTCCTTCTCTCTTGATAAAAATAGAAGCTTGATTTAGACGACCTGGCACCGCATCGCATTTTACGCCTAATGAAGGTACAGCCCAACTATGAAGTACATCAGCTGAAGTTATAATCATGCGCAGATGAGTTTTGGCTGGCACAACAACTCGATTATCTACTTCTAATAAGCGCAATTGACCTAATTCTAACTCATCTTCTGGAATCATGTAACTGTCAAAAGCTAATGACTGTTCATCTGAACTGTTATAATCCGAATAATAGAGTGAAGTGTTCCATGCCCGTCATAAGAATTAAAAAGGTTCAAATGCCTAAGGAGTGAAGCTATGACGTGCGCAGTACCTGGGGCCGCGGAGCGGGCGAAGGTATGTCTCGAGCTTTGTAAGCGAATTCCCAAGGTGCGTAGCACTGAAAGACCGGCGCTTACGCGGGGTTTTACGTGCTACGTGCTACGTGCTACGCACCTACACGGCTGTGTTTCGCACGTAGGTTACCGAAGGTGCGGAGCACCGGCCTTAGCCGGAGTTGCCCTTCGGAAGGTGAAGTAGTTCAAGAAGAACCCGGTGCTACGCACCTCGCAAAGCTTCGGAATAGCGGCGGCTTGTTCTTCTTTAGCACTTCGGACCTTATCCAAAAAAAGAAGTGCAAGAAGCAGCACCACCTTTGGCCGTGTCTTTGGAGTAGCACCACAAGAAGAAGCACCGCCTTCGGCCGTCCAGCCGACGGGGCCGACGGCCGAAGGTGAACACCGGCCAAGCTTTGGAGCGCTTAGCCGGAGCGCGGGTTCCGGGCGCAAGCATAAGCGCCGACGCTGGAGGTGCGTTCTTTGGAGCGCCCGGCGTAACCGCCGCTCTTCAGGTACGACGAAGGGTTCCCCCCCCCCCCCCCCCTTCGGACCTGCGTCCGAAGTAGTGCAAAAAGCGCACGATTGTTCTCGCAAAGCTTCGGAGTACTTGTGGCGGCTTGCCGGCGCCGGTGAGGTGTCTGCACGGCTTGCCGGCGCCGGAAGCTGCGTAGCACCGAAGCCCGCTCCTTCGTCGCGCCTCCAAAGCTAGGCCGGTCTTTTAGACCTTCGCCTTCTTCTTTGCGACTGCTCGGCGCCCGCTCCGGCTTTTCGCCGCTCTTTACTAGCGGCGCCCGCTCCGGCTAAGGTGCGTAGCACGTGCGCACCTTCGCCGGAGCTCTGCTACGCACCTCTTCTTGGCTCGAAGGTGCGCACGGCCTAGCTTTGAAGGGAGGCCTGCGTCGCGCCTCGTGCTTGTAGTTCGCTGCTTTCTTTTTCGGCGCTGCTTTTGTAGATGCGACGTCTGAAATACTCCGGGCGGCTATCCGGATGCACGTCGTCCGAAACACAGCCCGGCCCGCCGGTCTTTCATACCTTCGGCCGGTGTGCTATGCACCTTCGCCGGCGCCCGCTCCGGCTAAAGGCCGGAGCAGGCGCCGGCAGTCGCCAAGAAGAAGACGACTCCCAAAAGACGGCCCAAAGAGAAGGGGCTAGCCGCGCTTTCGCCGCGTTTTGCCGGGAGCCGGGCTACGACGTTGTGGCGGGCCGCAGGTGCGTAGCACGACGACTCCAAAAAGACGGCCCCGTAGGTCAAGACCGGCCTAGCTTTGAAGGGTGCCGGTACGCCGGGCGCTTAGCCGGAGCGGGGGTGCGCTTATTGCACTCCTTCGCCGGAGGTCCGAAGGAGCGTAGCGGGGCGCGACGCAGGAGCGCCGCAAAAGAAGCCGCTCCGGCTAAGGCCCAGCGCACCTTCGTCTTCTTCGCCGGCTTTATGCCGGTATTCCGGCTAAACCCTCCTCTTTGGAGTCGTCATACCTTCGCCAGTCCTTCGACCTCCGGCGGTGGCCTAAAGCCGGGTGGAAAGCCGCGCTGAGCCGGAGCGCGCTGCGGCGGAGTGCAAGCACGAAGCATGGCGTAAAGCCGCGCTTAGCCGGAGCGGCGCCGGCAGGCGCCGACATGCTAGCAACCTTCGTGCTACGCACGAAGTAGAGCGGAATAAGTAGCACAAGAAGAGCAGCATGATACCTTGACCTCTTCTTTTGCTGCTTTGCTTCGTATTCCTGCGTCATCATACGTCCGAAATGCTACGCACTCCAAAGAGCGCACCTTGGAATTCGCTTACAAAGGTGCTGAAGAAGAACAAGCCGCCGCTATTCCGAAGCTTTGCGAGAACAATCGTGCGCTTCTTGCACTACTTCACCTTCGGACGAAGGTGAAGAAGTAGCACGTTGGAGTGCTTTGGAGTAGCATCGTCATACCTTTGGAAGCGCAAAAGCGCTGTCCGGTGGGCTCCTGCTTGCACACCGCAGCTACGCACCTTCGGCCCTTTACGCGGCGGCCAGTATTCCGAACAGCGGAGAACGCTGTCCGGTTCTTCTTGAACTCGTCATACCTACTCTTTGGCGGTCAAGACCGGCGTCCGGAGTCTCTTTGGAGTGGTTTTGGAGTCGTCGTTCTTGCGCCACGTGCGTAGCAGTGCTACTTATTCTTCACGTGCATCTGCCAGTATTCCTTCGTCCGTCATACCGTCGCGCTCCGGCTAAGCGCCGCTATTCCGAAGCTTTGCGAGAACAGGCGGCCGCAGGCGGCCGAAGGCCGAGCACCGGCTAACGCCGGTGGTGCTTCTGCGCACCTTAGCGCGTGCGCTTCTTGAACTCCTTCGCCGCTTCTTGCGCCACCAAGGTCCGAAGGGGCGCCCGCTCCGGCTAAGGTGCGTAGCACCGGTCTTTCAGACCTTCTTTTTGGAGTCGTCGCGCCTGCTTCTTGCACGCGAAGAATAAGTAGCGGGCACAACACCCTTCGGGCCCGTTGGCCGTCAACCGTTGTCACCGCTCCGGCTAAGCGCGGCTTTAGGCCGGTCTTTAATACCTCCGCCGGAGGTCGAAGGACTGGCGAAGGTATGACGACTCCAAAGAGGAGGGTTTAGCCGGAATACCGGCATAAAGCCGGCGAAGAAGACGAAGGTGCGCTGGGCCTTAGCCGGAGCGGCTTCTTTTGCTTTTGCGGCGCCCGCTCCGGCTAAGGCCCTACGCACCTGCGTCGCGCCTTGTAATTCGCTTCCAAAGCTTCGGCCGACGTCATACCTCATACCTCATACCTCATACCTCATACCTCATACCTCATACCTCATACCTCATACATACGTCCGAAAAAGCAGCAAAGAGGTTTTGCGCTCGCTGCTCTTCCCCCCCCCCCCCCTACCTTTTTACCTGCTTTGCCTATCCAAAGCAAACCAATTACGGACACAACAGTCCTCTCCGAGCCGTGCGAGATAGTTACCTATCACACGGCTCTCCAACCCAAGTTTCCTATAGTTCAACTTTACCTAGCCACTCCAACTTTACTGCTACGCATCTATCAAAGACAACCTGTGTTCTAGTGCTTTTGCCTAAGCATACGGCGCTTCCTTTGTTGAGCTAAAAGCGGTTTGGACAAATTTCGACCGGCTAAAGCAAACACTTTAGCACGCGTACCTAACTTAAATTTGGCCGCAAACATCATTGCAAGTGAATGAGTTAAAATGTAGGACCATCTTGACACACAACGACGCCTAGAATCAGCCAAATGATAATAATTCGCTAACCCGCGCAAAACAGAAGCTACCCGAGCAACCGCGATTGCTTGTGAATCTTGAAAGTAATAAAAGTTAGGCTTGGGGTTACCCGAGCGGTCACAAAATCCTTTGGCAGCCAAAGAATGAATCACTTTTGGCATATTAACTAACAACCGGATATTACTAGCATAATGATTTCGTTCTGAAAGGTTTGCTTTTTTGCTCAACAAATCGATGCTAGTTAAAGCACTTTTGGTTTCAAAACACAGTGCTTCGCATCGAAAGCGGCTTGGCGCGCCTTTGTTCCGCTGCTTTGTTTGTGCTTCTAGCGAGCTAGCCCGCTGCCGCCTTTGAAAAGGCATCAGTGTTCTGTTTTGGGTGGTTAATCGCGATTGTTTGGCTGGTAAGCATCGCTTGCTCGAGCCTTGTCGAGAGAACGGCAAAATATGCTGAATTAAATAGCCTAAAAAAGGAACTCTGTCCTGTTTTGCGTGCTTAATCAGAAGTGTGTCTACCTGCAACTGCAGTTCTAGTCGTGTTTGCAAAAAGCGACTAAGCATGTCACTTAGATTTGTCACATATTGTTTTGATCCTGTTACCCCAATGAGAAAATGATGTGCAAAACGCACATAATGTAATTGTGGACCTTGCGCTGTGGGCAAATCTGACAAACACGTGCAAGCGACTGCGCCGCTACGCTTTTGGGTATTTCGCTCCCCAAGCGCAGCTACTGTTGCGTGCTCTCTATACTCGTCAACCAGCCTGGGTACTGCTGGCTGCTTTAGCAGTTGTAGATGCGAGAACTCGTACAGCTCCAAGCTTTTGAGCCTTTGATCACTTCCTACCTGCGGTGCTCCAATAAAACCGTCGCACCTGCTACAAAGAGCGAAACGCTTTGCTTCGTGCGACAGTTTTATTGGAGCAGCAAGAGACTGTAGTCGCAACACAAACAGATCAAGTGCGTGCAAAATGGTATTTTCCAATAAAGGACGAAGCGAAGGTGCGGAGCACAAAAGCAGCGGCCTTCGGCCGCCTTTCGTCCAAAAAGAAGTGGCTCCGCCGGAGGTGCGTAGCACCGACTTCAAAGAGACGGCCGAAGGTGCGCAGCACCGCGGCCTAGCTTTGAAGGGTGGCGTAGCTTTGAAGGGTGGCCGTTTAGCCGGAGCGGGCGGCCGCGGTATTCCGAAGCTTTGGAAGCGAGAACAAGCGCTTCCAAAGCTCCGGTATTCCGAAGCTTTGGAAGCGATAAAGCGCTGTCCGCTCCGGCTAATCGCCAGTATTCCGGCTAAACGCCGGTCTTTCATACCTTCGTCATACCTTCGTCGCGCCTTCGCCGCTTCTTCTTGCGCCACAACGGCCCGAAGGGCTTCTGCTTGCGCCACAAGGCGGCTTGCCGAAGTAGCATCCTCCAAAGAGCGCGCGTCATACCTTCGTCGCACCTTCTTCTGCTTGTAGTTCGCCTCCAAAGCTTCGGCGTCTGCCTTTGGCGGAGCCTTTTGTGCTTCGCACAAAAGTGGCTTATTGCACGAAGGTATGACGTGCATAGCACCAGCTAACGCTCCGGCGCCTTCGCTGGCGCGGCCGGCTTTTTCTTGGAGGTCTTTCAGACCTCCGGCGACGCCCGAAGGGAAGGTAGGCGCGACGCACCGGAGCGGCGCCGGTGCTTTAGCAGCAGAAGACTTCGGCGTCACCAACGTATGAAAGACCGTGCTTCGCTGGGGCGCAAGCAAAGGCGTCCCCAAGCCCGCCGGAGGTGCTCCAAAGCTTGGAGGCGAAGGGAGCACCTTCGGACCTTCGTCGCGCCTTCTTTTTGTAAAAGCTTCCCGCTGCGCGGCCTTCGTCATACCTTCTTTTTGTTGGAGCCGCGTAGCGGGGCCCGAAGCTGCTACGCACCGTCGTCGCACCTTACTTGTTACAGGTGCGAAGCACTTGTTATTTAATGATGGCAACTTCCGCAATACAGGCTGCTGTAGCAGTTTAACACCTTTGCAAGCGTAGCTTTTCGCTTCCAAAGGTGCAGTCGCTGTTTCGCCCCGCCCCCGGCTAAAGCGCCACCCGGCTAAACGCCATGCTACCGCCTCCGCTGGCGCGGCCTTCTCTTTGGAGTGGTTTGGGAGTCGTCGCGCCTTCGTCATACCTTCGTCATACCTCCGGCGATGCCCGAAGGTAAGCTGCGCTAGCTGGCGACGGCCTCCCTTCAAAGCTATGCCGGTGTTCTTCTGCGCACCTTCGCCAGTGCTGCGCACCTCCGCAAGGGTGGCGTTTAGCCGGGAGGGGGACGTGGTGTGACGAAGGTTCGAAGAACCGGACAGCGCTTTTTCGCTTCCAAAGCTTCGTAACACCACGGCGGCTTCTTGGGTGCAAAGCTGAGCGCTACGATTGGTGCTTCCCTTATTACAAAGCTTCGGTGCATTCTTGTTCGCGCTTTCAGGCTGTCCACTCCACCGCGCCTTTGTATCCGCCACCCTACGGGCCGTTGAATCCAAAGAGTTTGTGAAAGGTGATACGCACCTTTGGATACTTGGCTTGAGACGATTCCTTTGCAGAGCGTATTTTTTAGTGTGGCCTAGAAGATGAAGACACTTATTGTGGTTCACTTTTGTGAAGCAACTGGATGTATCGCCTACTATATACCAATTGGTGTTCCGAAATTGTTGTTTGATTTGTCTCAAACAAGTATGTTGTGACCTATCCGCGCGAAATGCGTGCGAGCTCTCGAGCATTGGTGTCTTTAGTACTGTTTCCAAACCTTCGGTGCTCCAATCAAACTGTCCGAAGCTTTGTTGCCGTAGCACTTGCTTCTTGGAGTGTTCGCTTCCACCGCTGCGCGGCCTCCCGCTGCTCCGGCTAAGCGCCGGTATTCCGGCTAAGGTGCGTAGCACTTCGTCATACCTTCGTCGCACCTCGCTTCTTCTTGCGCCCCAAAGTGCTTGCTTTTTTTGGACGAATGGCGGCGTAAGCCGGGGGCCTGAAGCGATATCCTTCGAGGGAGGTGCGACGACGTGCATCCGAGCCAAGAAGAGGTGCGTAGCACGTAGCACCGCCGGAGGTCCCATAGGTGCGTAGCACAAAGAGACTCCGGCTTTACGCTGCTTCGCACCAAAGAGACTCCGGCTTAACGGTGCTTCGCACCAAAGAGAAGGTGCGTAGCACGTAGCACGCGCGTTTAGCCGGGTGGCGCTAAAGCCGGGGGAGCGAAGGTACGACGAAGGTGCGCAGCACTGGCTTCGCAGCTTCGGACCTCCGGCTCCCGGCAAGCCGCCTTCTTTTTGGAAAAGCAATGGAAAAGCAGCGAAATTACTCTTCTTATTATGGTAGTTCGCTTCCAAAGCTTGGAGGCGCCGACCGAAGCTTTGGAGCAGCTCCGCTTTACCGGGGACGTGGTGTGACGCCACCGCTCCGGCTAAGCGGCCACCCTTCAAAGCTAGGCCGGTCTTACATACCTCCTTTTTGGAGTCGTCGCGCCTCCCTCGGAGGTGCGTAGCACGTATGAAATACAGGGGGCGAAGGAGGGGGACCTTGATGTTGAGCAGCATAAAAAACGCGCTTGAACCGTTCAAGTGCTTCGCACCTATCATCGTTGTTGTGGCTGCTTGGTAAAAGCTAAAATCAAATAGGGGTGCTTCATTGCTTTGAGACCCGGACAAGCCGCCTTTTGGACGCTTAACGTAAATACCGTTTTCTGGCCGATCAAACGTTGCATTGGTGCGGAGCAACACATTTGCTGGCTTCGCTTGCCAAAGGTACCCACTATAATAGAAGAGGTACGAATGCGCAAGCGTTAGTACGAAGTGCTGCCGCTCCAAGAAAACTGTGCTCCAATCAAACTGTCCAAGGAAGCGAACTACAAGAAGAAGAAGTGCGGCACCAAAGCTTCGGAGCCTTGCACCCGGTTTTGAAGCAGCGGTGCTTGGCGAGAAGAACACCGCAGCTTTCGCACTTCGTGCCTGCTCTAGCAACGCTTCGCGCCTTTGTACTACTTCAGCTATGCACTGTACCACCCATAGCGAGGCCGCGCAGCGGCGCGAAGCGGCGAAGGTCTGAAAGACCGACTTACTGTACGCGGAGCTGCAAAGCAATGTGTAACACCACTGCTTCGCTGCCGTTACAACTGGGCCTAATCCCACAACAGGCGTCAATTGTACAGTGCGGCACGTTTGGTAACTAGGTACCACACTACTACGTGTAGTGTGTTTATAGTCTGTTTGTCCTTTCGCTTGAGCACTACTTGAGTTTGCGATGAGCCTTATTTGTGTTTGTTGGCCCATCGATTTAGGCTCCTTTCCGTTTGCTGACTGTTGACGGCGCTTACCTGTTACCAGGTCTCTTTTGAGTAAGCAGGTATTACGAGCCCTCTGCCCCATCCAAGAATGCGAGTTGAATGGTTCACCGGTTTTACCGAGCGCTCCTCTCTCCAAAGAGATAGTCAATTTACAGTTAGGTTTCAAGTGTTTATACAATATCATGTTGTAAATCTGGGTTGATTTATGCCTTGTTGCGGACGCTACGAATCAACGCCACAAAAGCAAAAGCGTATCAAAGTACAAATGCACACAATCCAGGGTTGCAGCCCCCGGCGTAAGCGCCGCTCTTTCAGACCTTCGGCCGTTGGTGACGCCGAAGTCTTTGGCGTCACCAACAAAGAGCAAGGTATGACGATGCTACTCCAAAGAACGTGCTACTCCAAAGCACTCCAAAGCACTCCAAAGCACTCCAACGTGCTACGTGCTAGCCACCTTGTGGCGCAAGCAAGTGCTACTCCAAAGAACGTGCTACTGCTTCACCTTGCAAGCAACGAAGCGGCGAAGGAGTGCAAGAAGCGCACGTTCTCGCTGTTCGGAATAGCGGCGGCTTGTTCTTCTTCAGCACTACAAAAAGCGAACAATGTTATAGAGTCGTTTTGTAGATGCGACGAAGGTATGACGACGTGCTACGCACCTCCGGCCGGCCTCCCGGCTCCACCCTTCGCCGGAGGTCAAGGTCTAAAAGACCGGCCTAGCTTTGAAGGGAGGCGCCGGCCGGAGGCCGGTGCTTTGCACGTCGCCAGTCCTTCGGACCTCCGGGGAGGAGTGCAAGAAGCAGCACTGGCGGCATCCGCGTTTAGCCGGAATAGCGGCTGCTAACGCCGGTGGTGCTTCGCAGCACAAGAAGCGCACGGCCGAAGGTGAAGAAGTAGCACGGAGCAGCGAAAACAATAAGCCGCCTGCTGCGCACACCAGGCCGAAGGGGGTCTGCTATTATGCACCTCAGCCGAAGGTATGAAATACCGACCGTGCTACTTCTTCACCTTTGGAGGGCGCGCGACGTGAAGAAGTAGCAGGTTCGAATAACGCGACGACGTGCATCCGCCGGAGCTCCGAGCTTTGGGAGGCGCGACGACTCCAAAAAGGAGGTCTGAAAGAGCGGCGCTTACGCCGGCCTTAGCCGGAGCGGGCGGAGCTCCGAGCTTTGGGAGGCGCGACGCAGGCCTCCCTTCAAAGCTAGGCCGTGCGCACCTTCGAGCCAAGAAGAGGTGCGTAGCAGAGCTCCGGCGAAGGTGCGCACGTGCTACGCACCTTAGCCGGAGCGGGCGGAGGTAGGAAAGACCGGCAAAAAGCCGGCTGGCGAAAAGCCGGGAGCGGCCGGCCGTAGGTGCGAAGCACGTAGGCCGGCCGCCAGCCGCGCGGCGTAAGCGCCGCTCTTCAGGTACGAGGAAGGAGTGTTGTGGCGGCCGCAGGCGCCGCTCTTTCATACCTTCTCCAAAGAGCGCACGAATAGGCCGGGTGCCGGCCCGCTCCGGCGTGCTTATGCTTTAACTCCTTCGTCGCGCCTACGGGCCTTCTTTTTGGTTGGAGTCGCCTTCTTCTTTGCGACAACGGCCGTGCTACTTATTCACCTTCGTCATACCTTGCTCTTCTTTGTTCGGCAACAGACGCGCGTGTTTGCCCCATCTTATCCATTTTGCAGCATAGCGTAGTGCTTCTTCTTGCACTCCTAGGTTGTTAGCATCCATTCTCGATCTGGCCTTTAGCGAGCTAGGTGCGTAGCACGTAGCACGTAGGAGTGCAAGAAGAGCACCGGGAGCACAAAAGCAGCGGCCTATTTGGGTGGAGCAGGCTTTGCTTTTTGGACAAGCCGTGACGAGCGAAGCCCCCTTTGTAGTAGGAATAGCGCGAAGCGGGGGGGGGGGGGGGGGGCTCGCCAATTAAGTGACAGAGTATGAGTAGGCACTCAATTTTGTTTCACACTGCTTCGCGCCTTTTGGGCTTAGGCTACTTCTTGCACTCCGTTGGTGAAGCCTTTTCCAAAAAGACGTGCAAAGCCAGCCCCCCCCCCCCTACGCTCCTTCGGACCTCCGGCGAACCCCGGCTAAACGCCGCTATTCCGAACAGCGAGAACGTGCGCTTCTTGCACTCCTTCGCCGCTTCGTTGCTTGCAAGGTGAAGCAGTAGCACGTTCTTTGGAGTAGCACGTAGCACTTCGTGCTTGCGCCACAAGGTCCGGGCCATACCTTCTTTTTGGAGGCGGCTTGCCGGTATGACGAAGGTGCGCAGAAGCACGGCCTTAGCCGGAATACCGGCCTTAGCCGGAGCGGCTTTCACGTTGTCGCAAAGAAGAAGGCGACTCCAAAACCACTCCAAAGAGTAGGCGCGACGCAGTAGCGGGCGGTATGACGAAGCAATACTGGCGCGTTAAGCCGGAGCGCTTAGCCGGCGGCGCCGAGCGGACAAAGCCTTCGGCCAGCCGGCCGTTGGAGAAGGTATGACTAAGTGCTTCGCACCTTTTGGGTGCAAGCACGAAGCCCTTTTGGACCGTATGACGTAGGTGCGACGAAGGGGTTTATGTATGCAATACCGAAAAAAAGCAGCGACAAATAAGGGTGACGTTCAAGAAGAACGATGCTTTTTTCGGACGTATGACGTGCGCAGCACCTTCGTCATACCTTCGTCATACCTTCTTTTCGCAAAGCTTCACCGGACAAGCCGCCTATGTACCTCCGGCGAAGGTGCGTAACACCGGAGCCGCTTCGTCCGTCTTTCAGACCTCACCCCTTCTTAATTAGCTTACAAAGCTCGGCGCCGCCGACTAAGCGCTCCGGCTTTATGCCAGTGGCACCTCCGCCGGAGGTGCGCAGAAGAACACCTCCAAGCACAAAGCCGGCGCGAGGACTCCAAAGAGAAGGTATGACGTAGGAATACCGGAGCGGCGAAGGGGGGGGGGGGGGGGTGCTACGCTCCGGCTAAGGTGCGTAGCACCGCTCTTTCAGAGCTTCTCTTTGTGCTACGTGCTACGCCGGCGGATGCACGTCGCGCCGGCAGGCCGGTGCTGCGCCGGCGGTGCTTCTTTTGCGGCGCCCGCTCCGGCTAAGGCCCTACGCACCTGCGTCGCGCCTTCGTCCTTTGTCGAAGCTTTGCAAGCGCGCTTACGCGCGTGCAAAGCTGCTTCACCGCTCCGGCTAAGGCCGCTATTCCGGGGCCGGTGGTGCTTCTGCGCACCTTCGTCATACCCGGCCTTCGGCCGCCTTGTAGTTCGCTTACAAAGCTTCCGTATTGCATACATACCTTCTTTTTGGAAAAAGGGCTTCGCACTCTTTGGCGGAGCCTACGAGTGCAAGAAGTAGCATAAGCCAAAAGGCTAGCTTGCTAGATCAAAAAAGTGGTATAGCTGAGCTCCTCCGAAAAAAGCAGCGAACTAAAGGAATAAGGTGTGACGTGTGTAACACTTCGGGCCATACAAAAAGGCGCTTCGCCGTATGAAATACCGACCTACGGCCGCGTCTTTGGAGGGCGCGGCGACTCCAAAAGAAGGAGTGCAAGAAGAGCACCGAAAACAGCCCTCCTCCAAAGAAGGTACAAGCCCCGCTTCCGTCTTCTTTGCGACAGTGCTACGTGCTACGCACACCTCCGGCGGTGCTACTCCAAAGGGGCACCCGCTCCGGCAAAAGGCGGCGTAAGCGCGCCGCTATTCCGAGCTTTGCGAGAACAGGAGCGCAAGAAGACGCTTCCAAAGAGACGGCCTCCCTTCAAAGCTATGCCGGTGGTGCTTCTGCGCACCTTCGCCAGTGCTGCGCCACCTCCGGAGGGTGGCCAAAAGCCGGCCTTAGCCGGAGCGGGCGCGCCGGTATGACGAAGGGTATGCCGCTTCCCCAGCGGGAATAACCGGACAGCGTTCTGTTCGGAATAGCGGGCCGGAGCGGTATGACGAAGGTGAATAAGTAGCACTGGCATAAAGCCGCGTTTAGCCGGAATAGCGCGGCCCGGAGCGCTGCGCTTATTGAACTCCTACGTCATACCTTCTTTTTGGCCTTCTTCTTCGCGACAACGTGCATCTGCCGGAGGTGCGTGCTTTGGAGTGCAGCGCCCGGCCGAAGGGGTCTTGCCAACGTGCATCCGCCGGAGGTGAATAAGTAGCACCGGCAAGCGGCCTCCAAAGAGAAGGTATGACGAAAAGAGGAGGGTCCGGAATACCGGCGTTTAGCCCCGGCTTATTCTTGCGCCACCCACAACGTGCGCATAGCACCGGCTAAACGCTCCGGCTAAGCGCCGGTATTACGAACAGCGAGAGCGCTGTCCGCTCCGGCCCGCTCGGCTAAACGCGGCTTTATGCCAGTGCTACTTATTCACCTTCGTCATACCGGTATTCCGGACCCTCCTCTTTTCGTCATACCTTCGCCTTCTTCTTCGTGCTTTGCTTGCGCCACAAGGTGAAGAAGTAGCACGTAGCACGTTCTTTGGAGTAGCACGTTCTTTGGAGTAGCACGTTCTTTGGAGTAGCATCGTCATACCTTCGTCTTCTTGCGCCTCCAAAGCTAGGCCGGTCTTTTAGACCTCCGGCGAAGGAGTGCAATAAGCGCACCGGCCTCCAATCCAAACAGAGGCCCGGTCGGGGCTTTGTGCTTGCGCCACCAACGGCCGAAGGCCAAAAGCAGGCCGGAGCGCGGCACGCTAGCGCCAAAGAGACGCCGGTCTTACCGCCAAAGAGACGCCGGTCTTACCGCCAAAGAGACGGGCCCGTAGGCGCGACGACGTGCATCCGCCGGCGTAGCACGTAGCACAAAGAGAAGCTCTGAAAGAGCGGTGCTACGCACCTTAGCCGGAGCGCGCCGGGGTTACGCCGGCGCTACGCTCCGGCGTATGCACGTCGTCGCGCCCTCCAAAGGTGAAGAAGTAGCACGGTCGGTATTTCATACGTGCTACTTCTTCACCTCCTTTTGTAGCCTTTGCCCGGCCCGCTGCGCTTATTGCACTACTTCACCTTCGGACGAAGGTGCGTAGCATCGCCGCGCTCTGGGCGCTTCTTGCACTCCTCCGGCGGATGCACGTCAGCCGAAGCTTGACCGAAGGTAAAACACCACCCTTCGTCCGTCACCGCAATAAATGAGGAGGCGCGCGAATGTAAAAAAGCTGGTGCAGCGAAGGAGCTGCGTAGCGTGCGCTGCTTTTCGTGTGACGTGTGACGTGCTAGTTCTTCCTTCGGCCTTTGGGCGCAAGCAAGGAGATGAGCCGCTTACGCGCGTGCTTCGCACGTTCTTCGAAGTCGTCATACCTCTTTTCTTGTAGTTGGCACAAAGGTGCGGACCACAAAGCATGTGCAATTGCACCTATTACGCTTGCCACACTAGACTCGTCGATGTTATGAGCAAAACACACTCGATTTTATGAGCATAAAATCGAGGTGCGACGAACAAGTGTATTGTTTGGTCAAACATCCCAACACCTGCGTATTTTCTACGACCTCACCTTAACAATTTCACTGTTTAGCTGTAAATAAAGGATACGAGCCGCGAAGCAGGTTTTCGTAGCACGGAGTGCTACGCGCTTGTGCTTAATTTCTCGACAGGCTATGGTCGTTGACACAAGTGCTTTGTATCAACTAGTCGAGTCCGTTTCACTGCAGGCATCTGCAGAGGTAGCGATTCACTCGGTAACTAGCACGGTCGCCCTTCGTAAGACCAGTACCATTGATGTCCAATAGCTTTAATAGTAATAGCTGGATCCACTACCTCGTCCATAGAATAAAGTAAAGCAAAAGAGGGTATTGCTATAAACATAAGAATAATACTTGGAAAAATGGTCCATATAATTTCGATAGTAGTACCGTGTACCACTCTTTCCGGAATTGGGTTGCGTTTATAGTGAAAATGCCATAAAGCACGAACCAGCATCCACAATACAAAAATCAAAATAATTACCAAAAAAAAGAAAATGTCATGATGCAAGTCAATCATACCTTGCATCATAGGAGTAGCCGCGTCTTGAAAGCCTAATTGCCAAGGTTCCGCGGCATCACACAAAGCAATTCGAAAAAGACATTCGTAGTTCATGTTGTATTTTATTGTATGTTTAGTGTTTACTCTTGTGTGCGGGTTTTGCTTACTTCGGCTCCGCCTGCTACGTGCTACTCCAAAGAACGTGCTACTCCAAAGAACGTGCTACTCCAAAGAGCGCACCTCGCTCCTTCTTGCTTTTTGGAGTAGACCGAAGGCAATAAGAAGCACCAAAGGAGTGCATGAAGGCGCCGATGCTGGGCAAAAGGTATGAAATTTGTAAAAACGGGCGCAGGAGTGAAGCAGCACAATACCAAGCTTTGGAAGCGAACTACAATAAGGTGTGTGCTTGCTACGCTCCGGCTTTTTGGACGAAGGTCTGAAATGGAAAGCTTCGCAGTGTTTTCCGGACCCCCTTCGTCCAAAAAGCCGGAGCGAAAACAAGGTGTGACGTGAAGTAGCAGGCGCGACGACTCCAAAAAGGAGGTATGACGTAGGAGTTCAAGAAGAACGGTACTCCGCTCCGGCTTTTTCTTGGAGGTGCTACGCACCTGCGTCGCGCCTCGCTGTTCGGAATACTGGCGCTTACGCCGCGCTTAGCCGGAGCGGCGTAGCACGTAGCACGCCGCGCAGCGGGCCGGGTGAAGAATTAGCACGGCCGGAGTGCAATAAGCGCACGGCCGCGCCAGGGAGGCCGGAGCGGTGTGCAAGGTGGTGCGTAGCACGGACAGCGCTTTCTTTTCGCTGCTTTTTCGGAACGAAGGCCGCGCCAGCGTAGGCGCGTAGCGAGCAAGCTCTTTGTCGCTTCCCGCCTTCGGCCGAAGGTGAAGAAGTAGCACGTCTTATTCGTGCTTGCGCCACGAAGCACGCGGCCGCAGGCCGGCTCGGCGCCAGTGCTAGCCCCGTCGCGTTCTTCGAACCTGCTTATGCTTGTGCTGCGCAGCTTCAAACCCGCTCCGTCGCGCCTTCACGCAGGAGCGCCGGAGTCGCAAATAAGAAGACGAAGGGGCTTGCACAGAGGAGTGCAAGAAGCAGCACGGCGTAGCATGCACGTTTGTGCAAGAGATGAAGAAGCACAAAAGCGTTTTCGGACAAAGGAGAAGCTCGCGCACCTTCGGACCTAGTGGCTTATTCATCTCCTTGCTTGCACGTCCTGGAGCAGCGCAACAATTTTGCGCAAAGCGATGCGAAGCACGGACGTCCCAGGTAGGATTTGAACCTACGGCCAATCGGTTAACAGCCGAACGCTCTACCATTGAGCTACTGAGACACATTGCACTCATACATAACACGAGTTTATTCTCTTTGTATAAGAGAAGCGTACTACTATAAACCATTTCATGCCTTTTTGGTTGCATTTTATATGAGCTCATCGAGAGAGCGTTAACTCAACCCTCTGATCTTGGTAAATTGCTCTAGCAAGCGAGAGCCAGCACTACTAAATAAGCAACGACACGCGCTTTGAGTTGAGCGCACAATGGAAAGATAACCCCGTTTTAGTACGACACAACTACCTAAGCACTCAAAACACAACAGAGAAAAGGTACGAGCGAATCAAGATATGATATCCAATTAACCTTTCAACAAAAAAGCAGGCGGGCTTGCCCGCGAAGGTGAAGAAGTAGCACGTTCTTTGGAGTAGCACGGCCGGTATTCCGGCTAAACGCGGATGCCGGTCTTTCAGAGCTCCGCCGGAGGTCCAAGGACTGGCGAGGTGCAAAGCACCGGCCTCCGGCCGGCGCCTCCCTTCAAAGCTAGGCCGGTCTTTTAGACCTTGACCTCCGGCGAAGGATAAAGCCGGGAGGCCCCGGAGGTGCGTAGCACGTCATACCTGCTTTTGTAGTTCGCTTCAAAGCTTCGGCGTCTCGCTTTGGGCGCAAATGAAGCAGCGCGAAGGTGCGCGTTCTTCGAACGTCGTCCGAAGCTTTGAAGCGAAAGGCGCGAAGCCGCGAAAACGCGGCGAAAACGCGGCTTTACGCGGCCACCCTCCGGAGGTCAAGGTCTAAAAGACCGGCCTAGCTTTGAAGGGAGGCGCCGGCCGGAGGCCGGTGCTTTGCACGTCGGCCGTCTCTTTGGCGGTCTGAAAGACCGGCGTCCGGAGTCTTTTTGGAGTCGGCCCGAAGGTGCGCTCTTTGGAGGCTTGACCGAAGGTATGAAAGACCAAAGTTTATGCTACTTTGGTTTTACCGAAGGCACAAAAAAGCAAAGAGTCTTCTTTCTTCTTTTCGCTGCTTTTTGTGACTTTTGAGAACAAAAAGCAGCTCCTGCTCCAATAAAACGGTATTCCCAAAAAGTGCTACGTGCTTGCAATTATTGTAGTTCGCTTCCAAAGCTTCGGTATTGCATACATACCCGTTTTGATTCCTGCGCCCGAAGCAGCGAACTACAATAATAACAAAGAAGAAGTCGCTGCTTTTCTCCGGTCGGTATACGCCGAAAAAGCAGCGAACTACAAGAAGTGCTAAGGCACCAAAGCTTCGGTGCTACTTCACGCACTACTTTGGCAAGAAGAAGCGCCAAAGCTTCTCGTCAGCACGAAGCACTTTGGCGCAAGAAGAAGCCGGCTACGCGCTCTCCCCCCCCCCCCCCCCGGCGTAACCGCCGGTATTTCATACCTTCGCACGAAAGAAGGCCGCGCAGCGGTGGCAGCACCTTTGGCCCGAAGCTTTCCCCTTTGTCGCGAAGAAGAAGGTGAACAAGTAGCACAAGAAGCGGGCCGTTGACCAATGCCGGTGCTAGCCCGGCGTTTTCGCCGCTCTTACAGGTGCACACCCCTCCGCGCCGGCGTTTTGCCGGTCTTTCAGGTATGACGAAGGTATGCCGCGAAGCGGGAAGAACCGGACAGCGCTTGTTATTTCGCTTCCAAAGCTCGGAATACTGCGCTTGTTCTCGCTGTTCGGAATAGCGGCGGCTTGTTCTTCAGCACTGTTGGCCGAAGGTGAATAATTAGCACCGGAGGCACGAAGTGCTGAGGGCGTAGCAGTGCTGCGCGCCTTTGGCGGCTTCGCACCAAAGCGGGCACCTTTGGTGCGGAGCCGCCGGCGGTATAAGCAGCATACCATAGCTTATGCTTACAAAGGCGCACGTTGCGCTGCCCCAAGTAATGAAAAGCAGCGAACTACTGCTCCGCTGCTCCTTTGCCAAAAGCCGGGCCGTAGGCCGGTGCGCTTATTGCACTCGGCGCCGCTCCGGCTAAGCGCTCCAAAGCTTCGCCGCTCTTTCATACCTTCTCTTTGGAGGCCGCTTGCCGGTGCTACTTATTCACCTCCGGCGGTGCTTCTTTTGCGGCGCCCGCTCCGGCTAAGGCCGGTGCTACGCACCTGCGTCGCGCCTTCGTCCGACTACGCACTCCAAAGAGCACTCGTCGCGCCCTCAAAGACGCGGCTGCTCTCCTCCCCCCTTAACGCGCTAGCGGGCACAACAGTGCTGAAGAAGAACAAGCCGCCGCTATTCCGAACAGCGAGGCGCTGTTCGAACCTTCGTCATACCTGTAAGACCGGCAAAACGCCGGCGCGGTATTTCATACCGGCACCCGGCTTTACGCCGGTCTTTAATAGCTTCGGGCCGTATTCTTGTAATTCGCTGCTTTTCGGCCCGGCAGACGTCATACCTTATTTTTGTAAAGCCCGGCAAACCCCCTTTCGTCGCAGCTTATTGCACTCCTTTTGGAGTCGCCGGAGGTACATTGGTGCGTAGCACTGCGGCCGAAGCGCGGGCGAAGGGGTTTGAGGTTTTGGGGGCTTGCTGCTTATCACCTTCTTTTTGGACGACGTAGCACCCGGGCCTAGCCCGGCTACGTCGGCCCAAAAGGAGTGCAATAAGCGCACCGGCCTACGGCCCCGGGCTTTTGCACCAAAGCTTAGGTGCGAAGCCTTTGGACCGACGTGCAGCTTATCGCACTCCTCCGGTATTCCTTCGTCCGTCATACCTTCGTCCAAAAAGCCGGCGCCCGTAGGGGGGGGTCAGTCGAAGCTTGACCGAAGGTATGACCAAATAGCTTCGTCATACCTCCGGTAAAACCGAATGTATGCAATACCGAAGGGAAGCGAATTAAAGAAGGTGACGATGCTACGCACGTCGGCCGTCAGCCGGACGGCCCCGTAGGAAATAAACGGCGCCGCCCTCCAACAAAGAGAAGGTGCGTAGCAAGCCAGGCGGCCGAAGGCCGACCTAAAGAAGCACCGCCGGAGGCGCGACGTGCATAGCCACCGGGCAAGCCCGGCCTCCCGGCAACCGGCCGTAGCACTTCCGTGCCTGCGGGCCGTCGGGCGGCCTTTTGCGGATCCCCGCGCGTGCTACGCTGGCTTAGAGGCCGCGCGCCTGCGGAGGCGCCGGCATATGCCACGTGAAGAAGGCCGAAGGTAGCACGGGCGGCGCGGGCTACGGACGTGCAAGCAAACGAGGACTGCAAGAAGCAGCACGAAAGCAGCGAACTACAATAAGGTATACGTGCGCAGGCTACCGGGCGCGGCGGACGAAGGAATACGGGCCGAAAAAGCAGCGAGAAGAAGCACTGTATGCAATACCGAAGGGAAGCGAATTAAAGAAGGTGACGACGGCGGCCGGCGTAAGCCGGTACCGGCGCTGCTTTGGACCCCGCCCCTTCTTCATCTACTTTATTGCGCCTCCGGGTGCGCATCTACAAAGCAGCGCTTATAAGATTCGCGCATTCGCAGTGTTACTTCGGCGCTGGGGCCTGGTATAAGCTTCGGCCTCTTAGCACCCTTCGCTGCTTTGTGTTGCACAAACTCTTATGCTAAAGCAACCTTCGGTAAAACCAACTCCAAAATAAGGAGTGCAAGAAGCACCCCCTTGTTTTGGAGTCGTCGCACCTTGGTCCGTGCTTCTTCGTAGCACCTTTTATTCTTAACACTCACAATGGCGAGCGTGCTTCGCACCACGGGAGTGGCAAGAAGCAGCGCCTTAGAATACAATTTGCATACTGGATGCACTGTGAGTGGGCAATCCCTTTTTAAGAACGCAGCGCTTTCAACAATTGCGTATCTTTTTGATAGTACTTTGAAAATCGATAGCATTTTGCTTAAATACATCTTGTCTTTTGACTTGAGTGGTTTTATGCATAGTGAGCACTATTGCACCAATCATTGCTACTAGTAAAATCAAACTAGCCAAGAGAAACAAAATGTAATAAGTAGTATAAAGTAAATTACCCACACTTTCTATATTAGTCCAACTTTGTATTTTGCCTGCATAAGCAGTATATGTTAGATAGGTGGTACTCAACTTTGTGGGCAATATCGGTATATAATCATTATCTACAATCAAACAAATTTCGAATAAAAAAATTAGTCCTATAATCCCACCTACTGGTAAGTAGCGCAATACATTCTCATGAATTTCAGCTATCTTAATGTTTAACATCATTACTACAAACAATAGAGTCGAACCAAGGACGCGCACCTGGAGCGCTCTCCGAACCGTACAAGATAGTTGCCCATCATACGGCTCACTAACCCGGCGGCAAGTCAAAAGCGCCATAAGAAGATCGGTATTACAGCGTCATACGTGCTTCCTTAAAACTGCTTTGCATCTGTTTCAATGAAAGATTGGTGTGACGTGAAGAAGTAGCACCGTGCTACGCACCTACGGGCGGCCGAAGGTAGTAGTAAATACCGAGCGTGCTACTTCTTCCCCACCTTTGGAGGGCGCGACGTGCGTAGCACCAAAGCTTCGGACGAAGGCCCGAAGGGCGAAGGTGAAGTTCAAGAAGAACGGACAGCGCTTGTTCTCGCTGCTTTTTCGACCGAAGCAATTTGGTAAAACAATGTGAGGCGCGGCCAAGGTATGACGAAGGAGTGCAAGAATCGCACCGGCTAACCGGTGGTGCTTCTGCGCACCTTGCACGTAGCTGATACAAAGGGGTATTCGCTTCCAAAGCTTCGGGCGCATATGAAACACTTCGGTTTTACCGAAGGAGCGACGAATAAGCCGCTTGCGCTCCGGTATTTCCTACGTTGGTTTTACCGAAGCTTTTAGCGAAGCAGGTTCGAAGAACGCGACGAAGGAATGGCAAAACGCACTTCAATAGGTGCGACGAAGGTATGACGGAGGAATACCGAAAGCAGCGAATTCCAAAAGAAGGGTGAAGTGCTCACGTCGCCGGGCTCTTTGGAGGCAAGAAGACGAAGGTATGACGAAGGTATGACGTGCTACGCACCTCCGGGCCTCCCGGCTTTTTGCCGGTATTCCGGCTAAACGCCCCTTCGGGCCTTCGTCATACCTTCGCCAGTCCAGGACCTCCGGCGGAGGTGCGTAGCACTCCAATAACCGCGCTTAGCCGGAGTTGCCCTTCGTCCGAAGGTGAAGTTCAAGAAGAACGGACAGCGCTTGTTCGCTGTTCGGAATAGCGGCGGCTTGTTCTTCTTCAGCACTTCTTCTTTAGCACCCTCGGACGTATGACGTAGGCCCGAAGGGCGAAGGTGAAGTTCAAGAAGAACGGACAGCGCTTGTTCTTCTTCTTCCAAAGCTCGGAATACAGCTTTGGAAGCGACAAGCAAAAGGTTCGCAGCTAAGCTCGGAATACCGAAGCTTTGGAAGCGAATTCCAATAAGATAAGACGGCCGAAGGTATGAAAGACCGGCAACCGGGCTTTTTTCGGAGGAATACCGAAGGGCGAAGGAATACTACCACAAAGCAGCGAAGTGCTAATAGGCTGCGCTGGTGTTCTTCGCGCGGTTGCCGGTCTTTCATACCTTCGCTTGCCACTCCTACTCAAGCTTTGTAGCACTTCGTGCCTAACTATTGTTCGCTGCTTTGTGTAGTGCTCCTGCTTGCAAACCCCCCCCCCCCTTCGTCGCTGCTTTGTTGCCTGCTTCTTGCACTCCTCCAAATAGAAGGTATGACGAAGGTTCGAAGAACGATTGTTCTCGCAAAGCTTCGGAATACCGAAAGCAGCGAACAATAATAGAATAAGCAGCTTCTTCTTGCGCCCGTTCTTTGTAAGCGAACAAGCACAAGGTGACGACGGCGGCCGGAGGAGTGCAAGAAGTAGCACGGTGCGTAGCACGTGCGTAGCCACCTCTCGTGGCCGCGCGCCAGCGGCCGGCCGCGCTGCACCTAGCACGTGCCGGCGCACCTGTACCGGTGCGTAGCACATACGCGACGAAGGCTGCGACGAAGCCTTGTAATAACGTACTGTACTGCCCCCCCCCTTTGTAAGCCTAGTAAGCACGCGCACTACTTTTGCTTGCGCCTTACTAACTGCGAAAACGTAAACACGCCGGATATATAGATTGCTTCCCAGCTGCTTTGCTCAAGCTACAAACTCTCCGGCCAAACAGTGTTTGCTTGCGGTCTGCTTCGCTTGTGTTAATTTTTGCTAAAACAACACACGAGCCTTTGCACAAAAGGCGCAGATTTCGAGTGAACCTTACTACGCACCTATCGCCTTTAACAGACTTGGCTTTACGCCAATGCTAGCACCAAAAAATGCCACTAAGCCCGCCGGCCAGTTTTACTGAGGCGCGTAGCACAATTCACAGGGGTTACTAGCTAACCAAGGCTACGTAGCTCGGAGTACCGAAAAAAGTGTTTCACGAAAGGATCCCAACACTTCCTATTGTAAGCACTCACTGCGCTATAGTAAACTTCGGAGCCGATTCGGCTCCGTCGGGCGCCGCCGTTGGTTTACCTTGGGAGCAGGTGCGTAGCACGTAGCACAAGCTTTGAAGCGAACAATAGCTGTTTGTATTTCATACCTTTGTAAGCTAACTACAATAAGGTATGACAGAGCTAGCAAGCCTAAAAAGCATAACTACAAGCACGCCGAAGGTGCGTACCGTAGCACGTGCTTATGCTTGCACTCCTTTGTCGCTCCCTCCGGTCTTGACCTTCGTTGCCAAGCGCCAACGTGCATCCGAGCCAAGAAGAGGCGCGCGAACCGGCTAAACGCCGGCGTACCCGCCGGTCTTTCAGACCTTCTTTTTGGTGCAAGAAGCGCACCGGCGTCCGGAGTCTCTTTGGAGGTGCTACGCACTCCCGGCAAGCCCGGCGGATGCACGTTGGCGCTAAGAAGAAGACGAAGGTGAAGAAGTAGCACAAAGAGACGCTTACGCGCGTAGGTCTGAAAGACCGGCCTAGCTTTGAAGGGTGGCCAAAAGCCGCGTTTAGCCGCCGGTCTTCTTCTTAGCGCCAACGTGCTGCTCTCCAAAGAGCGCGCGTCATACGTCCGAGCTTTGGTGCTAAAGAATAACAAGCCGGGAAGCGCGCCGCTATTCCGAACAGAACAGGTGCGTAGCACCTTTGTCGCGAAGCGGCGAAGGAGTGCAAGAATCGCACCGGCGTTAGCCGGTGGTGCTTCTGCGCACCTTAGCCGGAGCGGTATGACGAGTTCAAGAATAACGGTACTCCGCTCCGGCTTTTTCTTGGAGGTGCTACGCACCTGCGTCGCGCCTCGCTGTTCGGAAGACCGGCCCTTAGCCGGAGCGCTGCGTTGAACTCGTCATTCGTCTTCTTGCCTCAAAGAGCCCGGCGACGTGAGCACTTCACCCTTCTTTTGGAATTCGCTGCTTTCGGTATTCCGAAGCTTTGCGAGAACAGGAGCGCAAGAAGACGTGCGGAGCAGGGCCCGTAGTGGCCTAAAGCCGCGCTTAGGAGCGGGTTCTAAGCTTCAAGAGCGCGCGTCATACCTTAAGACCGGCCTGCGGCCCGCTGGCGCGCCGCTGCGCGGCCTCCGCGCTGGCGCGGCACGGCGCCCGGTGCTACGCACCTCCGGCGTGCGTAGCACCGGGCCGTTGGCCGCCCTTCGGCCAGTAAATGGTCGTAATACAAAGCAGCGAAGTGTAATATAGGCGCGAACAAAAAGCAGCGAAAGCTTCGGCCGCAGTGCTACGCACCTATTATGCTTTGCGCTCCCTCTTCGGCCGAAGGTGCGTAGCACTTTTGGAGGAGTGCAAGAAGTAGCACCTACAAAAAGGAGGAGTGCAATAAGCTGCACGCGCTTAGGCGCTTCTTCATATCATTTATTGCGCCAACGACGTATGTATGAATACCGATTGCAGCGAAGCTTTGGAGCGCGTAAGCGCGCTTCCAAAGCTTCGGACGACGTGATAACCGTAGGACAAGCATGAGCGGCTTGCCGGCGCCGGCGTAGCACGGCCATAAAAAAAGGGGCGCTTATTTTTCGCTTCCAAAGGTGCAAGCACGAAGCCCTTTTGGGCCGAAGCCGAAGGTGCGAAGCCCTTTGCGGTCCGTATGAAATACCAAAAGTGCTTCGTGCTTGCACAAAAGGTGCGAAGCAATAATGGTCAAAATTGCTGCCCGGGCGTAGCCGGAGGCCAAATTATATTGCGTCCTTCGGACGTCGTTGCATCTACGCTACGCGCCTTAGCACTTTGCTGCTTTGTTTGTGCTATCCGCTTATGCTTGCACTCCTACTCCAAGGGTTATCGCGTCGTCCGAAAACAGCCGCCGCAGCGCGGCCCCTTGTAGTTCGCTGCAAAGCTCGGTATTGTGCTTATTCTGGCGCCACCTCTTCTTTTCGCTCGGTGCTTCTGCTTGTGCTACTGCTTCAGCCTTCGGCGTAGGGGGGGGGCGTTTCGTCGGTAAAACCAAACAAGCTTAGAGCTTCCCCCCCCCCCCCCCATGCTCCGCCGCAGCTCCAAGCTACACTCTTCGTGCCTAACTTTTTCCGGACAAGCCTTCTTGCACTCCTACGTCATACCGAACAGCGTACAACAAATAGTAGGTTGTACGCTGTTCGGTATTGCTTCGTCACACTTCGTTGCGCCACGAGCTTAGTGTAGCTAAGGAACACCATTCATTTGTTGTTTATTGATTGAGCGTCTTTGTAAGCTCACTTTTGGAGCAAAGCGCTTTACTCTTACGAGACCGTGTTTACGGTAGGCCGGTACTATCAATCCTCTGACTTCCCGTGAGTGAAATAGGTCACACCTCTTCTTCGATGGACTTTTACAAGAATCTACTCTACGCATTCAAACTCGTCAGGTCTGCTCATCACTAGTTAGTGCTTCACACCAGCGTTCCTTTGCTATCACCACAAGTAGAAGGTGCGCAGCACTAAAAAAAGCAGCGCAACAAGAAAGCGCTTATTCTTCAAAGGTGCGCAGCACAGTTTTTAGTGCTTCCAAAACTCACAAAACAGCAGCGAACTACCAATAAGAAGGAGTGCAAGAAGGTACACGTGCTACGCACGGAATACAAAGCAGGTGCGAGCCAGCCATCCCCCCCCCCCCCCCCCTTCGCCGAAGGGTGAAGAAGTAGCACCGGCCGGGAGTGCAAGCATAAGCACCGCGCGACGCCCGCCGGAGGTCCATACCAAGGGGATACGCACCTTATTCCTTGTAATTTGGCTCCCTCCGGCTAGCCCCCCCCCCCCCCTTCGCCCTTTGCCCGCTCCGGCTAAGCGCGGATGCCGGTCTTCACCTTCCGCGGGCAAGCCCGCCTCCCTTCGCCCTTTGCCCGCTCCGGCAAAAGGTATAAAAGAGCGGCCAAGCTTTGAAGGGGCGCAAGCCGGGCCCGACTCCAAAAAGACGGCCCTAAGAGACTCCTAAGAGACTCCTAAGAGACTCCTAAGAGTAGGGTGGGCCTTGGGCCGCGCTTACGCCGCGTTTACGCCGCGCTTACGCCGCGTTTACGCCGGGCCGCTTTGTGCTTGCGCCACAACGGGCGCCGCTAAACCCGGCTTTAGGCCACCCTACGCGCGTAAGCGTCTCTTTGGGGTGCAAGAAGCGCACGGCGTCCGGGTTTTGGAGTTGTGGCGGCTTGTCCGGGTGCTACTACTTCACCTTCGGACGAAGGTGAAGTAGTGCAAGAAGCAGCACCGGCGTTTGGCCGGGGCTCGCGCCAGCTACGCACCGTCGCGCCTCCGGCGCGAAGGAGGCGGCCGCAGGCCGGAGCGGCTAAAAAGACGCTTACGCGCGTGCTACGCACCTACGGGCCGGTAATACGCAACTCCCCCCGTGTCTCGTACCTCCGAGGTGCGTAGCTGGCAAAAGCCCCCTTCTTTTTGGTGCAAGAAGCGCACCGGCGTCCGGAGTCTTCTTTGCGACTGCTACGGACAAGCCGCCTCGGCCGCAGTGCTACGCACCTCTTTATCTTGCTGTTCGGTATGACGACTCCAAAAAAGAAGAACAAGCAGCCTGCTTTTATTGAAGCAGGGTGGTTGAGTTGCGCTAGTGTCGCGAGCTCATTCCCTTTGTATCCCTGCGGGGCCGTTGGAGGGGCTAAGGTAGCTGGCTTCGCGCTTACGCGCGTGCTACGTGCGCCTTCGGCCCGCTGGCGCGGCCTGCTGTCTGAATGGGTAAAACACATGCTTCAAGTGCGCACTCTAGAAAGAAAGCAGCTGCTTTCTATTTTATCCGAAGAGCGGCTGTATTCATGCATAGACTAATGGACTTGTGTTTTTCAACGGGATATCACCGGTCTTACCTCTAGACCCTATATTGCTTCGAGATGTAAGTCTCCTGTCCCAAGTCATAATGGTTATCAGCCCTACGGCGTACCCGCGCGCCCCATTCCGACCAGGTTACTATTCTTCATTACCTGGTTTGAGCATTACTGCGCACGCTTACACGTGCTTTCCGAATGGCCTATAACACAAAGATCAAAATGCAACTGGATAATAGTCCTTCCACCTTCTTGCACTCCTACAAGTTTGAATCGTTTTTGCTTTGTTCAGCACGAAGCGATGCACTCCTATTGGAGAAGAGAACACAATGATTCTACAGAAGCGCGAAAGGCCTAAACCAAAATAAACAGACAATTCGGTTTTGATCTTTGTTGATAAGTGGGCCGGCAGTAGGTTGGGTTTTACCGAAAGAGACTTCGATTCGCTTTACGCTTCATCTACAAAAGCAAAGGCAGGCTTGCAGCACTTCTTATATTAGTATTAGGGCACTCTCTCAATGTGCGGGCCGGGTCTTGGTGCAAAAAACTCCTTCGGTCGAGCCTGTTCTTCTCATGTCGTGCCTAACCTAAGTGCTGCTTTTACAACATGCTGTGGTCTCCCTCCGTTTGCACGGCTGGGATCAGTTGTATGCCTGGCGTGCGGAATGGTCTCGCACGGTCTTGCCCTCTCTTTGGTGAAGCTTTGGGCCCTCCAAAGAGGAGTGCTTTTCCCGGACAAGCGCGCCCGGTGCTGCGCACATGCTACGTGCTTACACACTCCAAAAGGAGTGCAAGAAGCGCACGTAGCACCAAAGGAAAGTAAGGCCCAGACATAACTAAAGGTAATCAAACGGTCGCCCAGAATAGAACCGCAATAGCGCCCACATAAACTACCAATAAAATCATTGCAAACAAATCAAGACCTAATAACACCAGTAGACCTGAAGTATTACAAAAGACCAAGATCAAAAACAGAACAGAATGTACTGGATTTTTAGCACGAATCACTAAACTAGCAGAGACTAAAGCAATGCTTGAGAAAATCGAAAACAGTATCATTGAAGTGGTGTAGTGTTTTAGAATCCTTACTGGTCAAGCCCAGAAAAGAGCACAAATAGGCGTCTCTCCAAAAACGAGCAGGCCGCGCCAGCGGGCCGGCCATAAGTAGCACGGTTTGGCGCAGCAAATGCTGCGCACTCCAAAGAGCGCGTGCTTTTTGCTGCTTTTTCGCCGGAGGTCCTCCCTCTGGGACCTCCGGCGGAGGGAGGCGTATGAGGCGGCTTGTCCGTACTTCTTCACCTTCGTCCGAAGGTGAAGTAGTGCAAGAAGCAGCACAGGCCGCGCCAGCGGGCCGAAGGCCGAGCATCGTCATACCTTTACTTTGGAGCGCGCAGCGAAAAGCAGCGCTAAATTGCTGCTTTTTCGATGCAAACTGTTTTCTTGGAGATTAGTATTCGTAACCAAACGGTGTTTCACACCGGCAAGCGCAGCGGGTAATGCTGAGTGTTTGCGCGCGTGCTATTGAAAACTTGAACGCAACCGACTTGAATCGATGCAATAGGCTCGCTACGCCAGCATACTCAGTTTGACCAATCAAAAAGAAGAAGCACCTACTATGTGCAATTTCGAATAAGCACTAAAACGATAGTTAAAGTGCTTCTTGGAGTGCTTCAAAACACTGGTAACACAAAACTTCTCCACTTGCAGTCGGCCCGCTCCGGGCGTAGCCCGGTATAAGCTTATTTTGTATGAAATACCGGCTTACGCCGGCTACGCGGCCGCTTGGGTGCAAGCACGGAGCCCTTTTGGCCGATGCCGGCCTAGCCGGCCCCGGCTACAAAGCGTGCTACGTGCTACTTCTTCACGTCGGCTCCGCTGGCGCGGCGGCCTCCAAAGGCGGGCGCCGGTCTTACAGGTATGACGCGCGCTCTTTGGAGAAGCTTAGAACCCGCTCCGGCTAAGGTGCGCAGAAGCACCACCGGGCCGGTGCGATTCTTGCACTCCTTCGCCGCTTCGCGACAAAGGTGCTACGCACCTGTTCTGTTCGGAATACCGAGCTTTGTAAGCGAATTCCAAAAGAAGGGTGACGCGCGCAAGCGGGTTCGCCGGGCTCTTTGGAGGCAAGAAGACGAAGGTATGACGAAGGTATGACGAAGGTATGAAAGACCGGTAGCCGGAATAGCGGCGTTAGCCGGTGGTGCTTCTTCAGCACTTCTTCTTTAGCAGTCGGACGTATGACGCGCGCTCTTTGGAGAGCAGCACTGTTGGCCGTGCTCCAAAGCTTGAAGTAGCACGGCCGCAGGTGAAGAAGTAGCACGTAGCACGGTGCGTAGCAGCTTCTTTTTGGTATTTCATACCTCCCATTCGTGCGCTCTTTGGACTAGGTGCTCGGCCTTATTTTTGGCCTTCGGCCGTTGTGGCGCAAGCACAAAGCGGCGAAGCTTTACAGGGCCGCAAAGCGGCGACGTGCATAGCACCGCTCCGGCTAAGGGCCGCCGCTATTACGAACAGCGGGCCGAAGGCCGGAGTACCGTTCTTCTTGAACGTGCTGCGCACCTTCGGACGAAGGTGAAGAAGTAGCACGTTGGAGTGCTTTGGAGTGCTTTGGAGTAGCATCGTCATACCTTGTCGCGCCGGCTTTGTGCTTGGAGGTGTTCTTCTGCGCACCTCCGGCGGAGCTGCGAAGCATGGCAACCGCGCTTAGCCGGAGCGGGCACGGATTTCATACCTTCCGAAGGCCAGGGCAAGGGCTTGTTTTGACGACGGTATGAAAGTGCTGGCGCACCTTCGGACCTTCGGCCGTATTTTTGGACAAAGGCTTCACCAACGCCGCGTAGCGGTTTCCCGTGCTATCTGCAAAATCAGCCTAATAGCTTTTGGTGTAGTGCTACCTCGCTGTGTGTACCTATACAGCCAAGCAATAACTTGGTTATAGACGCAACCTTTTTCACTTGTTGGAGCGCTGCTACGCAGCGCTCGGCTACAAAAACTCCTATAGAAGAGCCTTTGAAGTAGACTTTCTAAAGATTAATGAAGATTTATAGCGTCATTTAGATATATACAGATTAAAATAGTGAACACATAAGCTTGTAATACAGCAACGCCTAGCTCTAATCCAATTAAAGCAAATACTATTAAAAGAGGCGCAAGATGAGCTAAATACATGATGCCTCCCATAGACAGCATAGTCCAAGCAAATCCACTTAAGATCTTCACTAGACTATGACCAGCCATCATATTTGCAAATAACCGAATTCCTAAACTGATTGCTCGAAAACAATAAGAGATCAATTCTAAAAGCACTAAAAAGGGCGCAAGAGGTAATGGTACTCCCTGTGGTAATAATAATAGAGTCAATCTTTCATCCAAAGACAGATAAAAAAGTGCTCTCCGAACCGCGCGAGATGGTCTACCATCACACGGCTCTCCACCTCAATATAGTGTTGAGTAAAACAAGCGTAGTTGATTTTGCTTTAGCTTACCTTTTACACTACTCTATTTGTGTCTCGACGCGCAGCTGCTTTTTAAATCCACATAGCATTGCTCGCCAAAGTAGCTAGCAATTGTATTGTGTCGACTACTAGAGCCTCCGTATGTATGCCGCCGGAGTGCAAGAAGAGCACCAAACCTGTTTTACCCGGTTGCTACGCACATTGTGCGCTGCATTTTCGCTTACAAAGGTGCTGAATAATAACACCCGGCCGCTATTCCGAAGCTTTGCGAGGTACGACGAAGGAGTACCGTTCTTATTGAACTACTTCGTCATACCTTTAGCGAAAAGCAAAAGTGCTAGTGCGACGACGGCCGAAGTGAAGAGCGGCGCGTTTAGCCGGAGCACACGAGGTGAGCCACAGCCAAAGGTGCGAAGCCTCCAAAAAGAGTGCCGCGCTTCTTTGCTTGCGCCCACGGCTTACGCCGCATCTCCATTTATTGCTGCACCAAATTTTCGCCGGAGGTCCCGGAGGCGTAGGTTCGAAGAACCGGCCGTCGGCCCAAGGTATGTGCTTGCACCTTCGGGCCGAAGGTACGAGTCCGGCGCGACGACGTATGAAATACCGGACAAGCCCAAGACGGCCGCGGTGCGTAGCACCAAAAGAAGCACCGCCGGAGGAGGTCAAGACCGGCCTAGCTTTGGAGCGTTTAGCCGCGCTTAGCCGGCGGCCGTGCTACTTATTCACGTGCTTATTCTTGCACTCCTCCGGCGGGCTGCTTTTTCGACCGAAGCTTTGGAAGCGACAATAAGTGCTGCGCACTCCAAAGAGCGCTCTTTGGAGCAAAAGGAATGATGACGTGCTACTCCAAAGGAAGCATCACGGTCCAAAGGCATCTAAAGCAGCCTAACTTCGCTGCTTTGTTATCCCTTCTCTTTTGAGTTGGCGCAAGAAATGGAGATGAAGAAGCGCGAAGCTAATGGAGTGCAGCAGGTGCTTGTAGTTCGCTTTGGCTTTTCGGCGTATGACGTGCTATAAGGCGGCCGCAGGCCGACCTTATGCTAAGCTAAATAGCCGTTGGTGCGAATAACCGGCGCAAAGCAATGAGATGAATAAGCGCCAAAGAATGGGAACACCGCGTCCAATTAGGCTGCGCGCTTTTGGCCCATACGGGGCGCAGGCCGGCTCGGGCAAAAAGCTTCGGCGAAGCCGAACCCTCTGCTACGCACCTCTTTTTTGAGGTGCGTTCTTTGAGCGCACGCTCGGCGCCTGTGCTTGCACCTCACTTCGTGGCGCAAGCACCAAAGGGAAGAAGACGTGAAGAAGTAGCAAGCTTTGTCGCGAAGAAGACGAAGGTGCGTAGCACCAAAAAGAACGCTGCGAAGCTGCCAAACCACCCTACGGCCGCGGCTTCTTATTGCACCCAAATTTGGCGCAATAAATGAAGCACGCGCAAAGCTTTACGGGCTTTGGCGCTTTGGCGGCCTCGGCCGGACGTGCGCAGCACTTTGTCGCGAAGAAAAAGACTCCGGACGCCGGTCTTTCAGACCGCCAAAAAGACGGCCGAAGTGAAGAGCGGCCAAGCTTTGGAGCGCTTACGCCGCGCTTAGCCAGAGCAGCGCCGAGTGCAAGAAGACGATGCTACTGCTTCACGTGGCGCAAGCACGAAGTGCTACGTGCTACTTCTTCACCTTTGGTGGCGCAAGCAAAGAAGCGGCGAAGGAGTGCAAGAAGACGAAGGAGCAGCGTAGCACAAAATAAGGTGTGCGGAGCTCCGCTCTTTGGATATACACTACTGCACCCAAAACTACTCTTCGCTAAAACCAAAACGTTGGCGGAGACAAAGGCTTATTCTTGCACTCCTTTGCGCCTACGGCCAGTTGGAGTGCAAGAATAACAAAAAAGTGGTGCTTCGGCACCAAATGTGCGAAGTGCTTCGTGCTTGCACGAGAACCGCAAAAAGCAGCGAACTACAAGAAGAGAAAGAGAATAGGTTTTCGCTGCTTTTTCGGCGCGCCGGCTTTGTGCTTGGAGGTGGTGCTTCTGCGCACCTTCGTCGCACGTCGCATCTACCAAAGCAAAGCTGCGTGCTACTTCTTGTGCTACTCAAAGAGCGCACCTTCGGCCGAAACCCCGGCCTTGGCCCCGTGCTACTCAAAGAGCGCACCTTCAGCCGTGCCTCTTCTTCACCTCCGCCTTCGGCCGAAGGTGAAGAAGTAGCACGACGAAGGTGCGCAGAAGCACCACCTCCAAGCACAAAGCCGGCGCGACGAAAAAGCAGCACCGCCGGAGCTCCGGGCCGAAGGTATGCGGCACCGCTGCGCGGCCTCCTTCTTTGCGACAACGGCCGAAGGCGCGGAGCGGCGCTTACGCCGGGGCTCGCGCCGTCGCGTTCTTCTTCTTGAACACCGGCGTTAGCCGGTGCGCTTCTTGTGCTGCGCACCTTCTTCTTCGCGACAAAGGTGAAGAAGTAGCATCGTCGCGCTCCAAGCTTTGGAGCACGCTCCGGGCCCGGCGTAAGCGCCCGCTCCGCGCCTTCGGCCGTTGTCGCGCCAGCTACGCACGGAGCTACAAGGAGTGCAATAATAAGACGAAGGTGAAGAAGTAGCACGTAGGTGCGCACGTCGCACTGCTGCATTTGGCGGAGCCTAGTATAATATCGTGTTACAAAGGTAGGAGTGTAAGGAGCACCGTTGTCTCTGCCAACTCAAAACATAAGGTGCGCTCTTTGGAGTAGCACTGAAAGACCGGCGTAAAGCCACCTTATTATTTAGTTCCGCTTACAAAGCTTGGGTATTGTGCTGCTTCTTGCGCACTCCTTAAGCAAGCCTCTTGTAGCAGCTTATCTAGAAGCACTTATACATCTTTATCAAATCTAGCGCGGCTAAAAAACATAAACGGTCAGGTTGTGCGTTTAATAGTGTTTGATAGCAAACCTCGTATCACGCTACGGCTCTTTTTAATATGCAAACAAAGGTGCGACGATGCTACTTCTTCACCTTTGTCGCGAAGAAGAAGGTGCGCAGAAGAACACCTCCAAGCACAAAGCCGGCGAAGAAGACGTGCGGAGCAGGGTGGCCGGAGCGGACAGCGCTTGTTCTTTTCGCTTACAAAGCTTCGGAGTACCCTATATGGCTTCGAAGAAGAACAACCGCACTCACATAAAATAAGTAGAAGAGCTGTACTGCTCTAACGCACAAACTGAGTATTATGGTATTATGTTGGCGAACGCACAAACTAAAGGCTCGACCGAAGGTCCGAAGGACTTATTGCACTCTTTTCTTTATTGCGCCCATTCGTGCTTCGCACGTCTTCTTCAACAGCGAAAGGCGCTCCTTCGGCCAGGCCGGCTAGGATGCACGTTGTCATACCTTATTCTGCTTTTCGCTTAGGTGCTGCTCTCCAAAGAGCGCGCGTCATACCTTCGTCATACCTTTGTAAGCGAAAAGAAGGCGCGACGACTCCAAAAAGAAGGTGAAGAAGTAGCACGTAGCACGCCGCGCAGCGGGGCCTTAGCCGGGAGCGGTGCTCTTATTCTGCTACGCACCCCGTGCTACTTCTTCACCTGCGGCCGCCAGCTGCTTATTGCACGCGAAGAATAAGTAGCGGGCACAACGTGCATCCGACGGCCGCGTTTTTGGACGAAGTAGCACCTTTCTATTGCATACACCTACGCTCTCCGCTAAACGCGGTTGCCGGTCTTTCAGTGCTACTCCAAAGAGCGCACCTTCGCCGTCCTTCGACCTCCGGCGCGGCTTGCGCCGGCTAAAGGCCAGTGCTGCGCACCTTCGCAGGAGCTCCCTGAGGCGCGACGCAGGTGCGACGAAGGAGTACCTTTTGGAGTCGTCTTCTTCGTGCTTGCGCCACGTATAGCACTTCACGTCTTCTTTGTGCTTGCGCCAAGTGCTGCTCTCCAAAGAGCGCGCGTCATACCTTCGTCATACCTGAAAGAGCGGCCCGGGGAGCTGCGACCGCCCCTCGCCCGCGGCCTACTACCTCCAAAGAAAGAGCGCACCTGCTACGCACGTCGCCCGGCGGTTATGCTGCTAGCCTTCGGCCAACGTCCGTGCTACTTCTTGCACTCCTCCAAAAAGCAGGAGTGCAAGAAGCGCACGCGCGCTCTGAGGTGCGACGAAGGAGTACCTTATTTTATTTTCGCTGTTCGACCGAAAGCAGCGAATTCCCCCAAGGCGGCCGAAGGCCGGGTATGACGAAGGTCTGAAAGACCGGCCTTAGCCGGAATACCGGCCTTAGCCGGAGCGGTGACAATGCTACTTCTTCACGTGGCGCAAGCACGAAGCGGGCCCGGCGTAAGCGCCCGCTCCGCGCCTTCGGGCCTTTGTCGCGAAGAAGAAGGTGCGCAGCACAAGAAGCGCACCGGCTAACGCCGGTGTTCAAAACGATGCTTTTTTACGTATGTCCGCTCCGGCTAATCGCCAGTGCTGCGCACCTTCGTCGCGCTGGCGCAAGCAAAGCACGAAGCGGCGAAGGTGCTTTGCACGTTCTCGCAAAGCTTCGGAATAGCGAGCAGCGCGTTGTTTTTGCTTACAAAGCTTCGGTCTACGGCCTGCGGCCGCCTGCGGCCTGCTGGCGCGGCCTGCTTATTCTTGCACTCCTCCTTTTTGGAGTCGGCGAAGCTGCTACGCACCTCTTTTATTCGCTGCAAAGCTCGTATGCCTTCGCTCGGACAAGCCCGCCTCGTGCTTGTAGTTCGCTGCTTTTTGGGTGTTGCTTCGTCACAGGGGTGTTGCTTCGTCACAGCTTCGGTAGCTTCGGTTCGGGCTCCGTCATACAACCAACGGCTAAAGCCCGCTCCGGCTAAGGCCCTGCGCACCTTCGTCGCGCCTCCCTAGGCCGGTCTTTTAGACCTTGTTCTTCGCTGCTTTTTTGTATTCCCTTGCCCCGCCAGTTGGTGTAAGTGCTTCCGTGCTTGCACAAGAACAACCTTCGCCCGAAACAGCAGTGAACACTACCACGTGCTACTCCAAAGACACGATGTGCCAAGCACCGGGAAAACGGGCTTTTATCCGGTATTCCGAAGCTTTGCGAGGCGCGACGCAGGTGCGTAGCACCTCCAAGAAAAAGCCGGAGCGGAGTACCGTTCGAACGTCCGAGCTTTGCAGCCTTTTGTCGCTTCCAAAGCTTCGGTCGAAAAAGCAGCGAAAAGCGCTGTCCGGTTCTTCAAACCTACGTCATACGTCCGAAAAAAGCAGCGAGCGCTTCGTGCTTGTAATTCGCTGCAAAGCTCGGTCTTGCATACATACCTTCGGTCCGAAAGCATCTTCGGTAAAACCGAAGGAGTGCATTAAGGAGCACGAAGCTGGTGCTTCGCACCATTTTTTGGCTTTTTTACTAGACTTATACTATGAGTGTGCGACGTGCGTAGCACGACGATTTAGGCTCCTTTCCTTATGGTTACATAAAACCAGCGCTTTCCGTTTACACGGGCCTTTTCAGACAGGCTGGTACTACAAGCCCTCTGTCCCATGACTCAACACAATTTTGTTTCATGGTTCACCGGTTCCACCCAACTAATACATTGCACTTACAGATTGCATTTCCAATGCTTACGACTTATTGTCAAAATCGTGTCCCCTTTTGTTCTGGCATAAACGCTCAGTTTCAACGCAATGCAAGGGATATGCTAGTTGCAAACAAGATAACCCGTTTAGAAAGCTTACGTGCGACGACGCGCGACAGCGAAGCACTCGGTAGGCGCGCCGCGACGGAGGAGTGCAAGAAGCAGCCACAAACACGAAAGCTGCATCGCTTTGGGCGCAAGAAATGAGGCCGCGCCAGCGGGCCGAGCGGCGCCAAAAAGGAGCACGAAGCTTCAGCTTCGGACAAGCGGCCAAAAGCCGCGCTTTGCACCGGCCAAGGCGACCAGTGGTGTGCACGTTGGAGTGGAATAAGCACTTTGTTTTCGGCCTGCGGCCGCCAGCGGCCGCCGGCTAAACGCGCGGCTTTATGCCGTTCAGTGCTACGCACCTCTCCTTCGCCCGCTCCGGCTAAGCGCGGCGTACCCAGCCAGTATTCCGAACAGAACGCTGTCCGCTCCGGCGCCACCCTGCTCCGCACGTCTTCTTCGCCGGCTTTGTGCTTGGAGGTGGTGCTTCTGCGCACCTACGTCATACCTCCTTTTTGGAGTCGTCTTCTTCGCCGGCTTTGTGCTTGGAGGTGCTACGCACCTCCGGCGGTGCTTATTTAGGTGCTACTACCACCTCCGGCGGTGCTTATTTTGGAGTCGTCTTCTTCCCTTTGGTGCTTGCGCCACTTAGGCACGTGCTTCGCACCTTCGGTAAAAGCGTTGGGTGCGAAGCACTTTGGTCGCACCAAAGCTTTGGAGTTGGCTTCTTATTGCACTCCAACGCCGCCCGCTACGCGGCTCCTAGGCTTGACGGTGGGACCCCTACGCACGTAACAAGAGCTGTTAGGTGCGTAGCACGCCTGCACGGAGCAACAAAAAAGCCCGGGCGCCCGCACATCGTGTCTTTGGAGTAGCACGTGGTAGTTCGCTGCTCTTTTTCGGTGTGACGAAGATATGTATGACGTCGGCCCGAAGGTATGACGATGCTACGTGCTACTTCTTCACGTGGCGCAAGCAGAAGTGCTACTTCTTCACGTGGCGCAAGCAAAGAAGCGAAGGTATGACGAAGGTGCGTAGCACTGAACGGCATCCGCGTTTAGCCGGAATACCGGCGCCGGTGTTCAAGAAGCGCAGGCGCTAAGGTGCGCAGAAGCACCACCGGCTAACGCCGGTGCGATTCTTGCACTCCTTCGTCATACCGGCCGCTGGCGCGGCCTGTTCTCGCAAAGCTTCGGAATAGCGGCGCTTTCGCCGGGGAAGCCAGCGAATTCCAAAAGAAGGGTGAGTTCGAACGGTACTCCTTCGTCGTACCTCGCAAAGCTCCGGAAGCCTTCTTCGGCGCTTCGCCGGGCTCTTTGGAGGCAAGCCCCCCCCCCCCTTCGGGCCTTCGGACGAAGGTGCGCAGCACGTTCAAGAAGAACGCTGCTTTTTCGGACGTATGTATGCAATACCGCAAAAAGCAGCGAATTACAAGCACGAAGCGCTCGCTGCTTTTTTCGGACGTATGACGTAGGAATAGCAGCGCTTTTTCGCAAAGCTTCGAACACGTGAAGCCAAAGCCCCTTCTCCCTTTGTACCTCCGGCGTGCTACGCACTCCCGGCAAGCCCGGCGGGGCTTTGCACGTTGTGGCGCAAGCAAAGAAGCGACGTGAAGAAGTAGCACTTTGGCCGAAGGGTATGACGTGCTACTTCTTCACCTCCGGCCGCCGGAGCTCCGAAGGACTGGCGAAGGTGCGCAGAAGAACACCTCCAAGCACAAAGCCGGGAGGCCGGAGCTCAGACCGGCAACCGCGTTTAGCCGGAATAGCGGCGTTGGCCGGTGGTGCTTCGCAGCACAAGAAGAAGCAGCTTACAAAGCTCGGACGTATGACGTATGCAATACCGAAAAAAGCAGCGAAAAGAAGGGTGACAAAGGTCCGCTGGGAAGAACCGGACAGCGGTTCGGAATGACAGCGCTTGTTCTCGCAAAGCTCCGGAAGCCTTCGGCGCTTCGCCGGTTCGCTGCTTTTTTCGATGACGTATGACGATAGCAGCGCTTTTTCGCAAAGCTTCGTAATACCGACGGCGTAGCACCTTCGGACCTCCGCCCGCTCCGGCTAAGCGCGGCTTTATGCCGGTCTTTCATACCTTCGCCGGAGCTGGTAGCACGCCGGAGGTCCGAAGGTGCTCGGCGGGCCGCGCTTAGCCGGTCTTTCAGACCTCCAAAGAGACTCCGCCGTGCGCTTCTTGCACCCCAAAACCACTCCGGACGCCGTGCGCTTCTTGCACCCCAAAGAGACTACGGACGCCGTGCGCTTCTTGCACCCCAAAACCACTCCAAAGAGACTCAAAAAAGGTGCGTAGCACCAAAAAGGGTGCCTTAGCCGGAGCGCGCTTACGCCGGCGAAAGCGGCTTTTCGCCGCGCTTTCTTCGCCGGCGGGTGGCTCGCTTCGTGCTTGCGCCACAACAGTACTCCGAAAAAGCAGCGAAAAGAACAATCGTGCTTCTTCACCTTCGTCTCCAAAAAGAAGACCGGCGCTTCGGCCTTCTTTTTGGCGGATGCACGTCCGTCCGAAAAACTGCAGCACGTGCTTGTAGTTCGCTGTTCGGTATTGCATACATACCTTCGGCCGAAGCTATGCCGCCTGCTCCCGCTGGCGCGGCGCGCCCTCGTCACACCTTATTCCTTGCGCTGCTGTTTTCGGTATTCCGAAGCTTTGCGAAAAAGCGCTGCTATCGTCATACGTCATCGAAAAAAGCAGCGAACCGGCGAAGCGCCGAAGGCTTCCGGAGCTTTGCGAGAACAAGCGCTGTCATTCCGAACCGCTGTCCGGTTCTTCCCAGCGGACCTTTGTCACCCTTCTTTTCGCTGCTTTTTTCGGTACATACGTCATACCTACGTCCGTGCTACTCCAAAGAGCGCACTTCGGCCGCCACAACGTCCGTGCTACTTCTTGCACTCCTCCGCAGCTATGAAATCGGCTACGCCCTCGCTTCCCGCTGCGCGGCCAAAGCCCCCTGCTCCGCACCTCGCACCTCCGGCGACGACGCGCGACGAAGTGCTTTGCACCTTGCAAAAGCGAAACCTAAAACCAAGGATTCTTGCACTCCTAAAAGTGCTACGCACCGCGTCATACCTGACTATGCTTATCTTCAATATAAAAAGAAGAGCGCTACTATTCGCGTTTTAGTTGCATTTGCCCGCCTTACAGCGGCTTTGCTTTGTGTGTAGCGTAAACAAAAGCAATGCGCACTTCATAGACTCGGTGAGCTAACGCGACTAACTGTAAGCCAAAACAAGAAAGCACGAAGAACCGCGCGCAGTTTTGAAGGTGCTGCCTAAGCCAAGCCTAAGCCGTTTTGGGACCTAAATAAGCGGAGATTATGCTACCAACAAGTGCTCCTTCGTTACCCGGAGCACGAAGCCTAAGCACTTCACGAGTCCAAGACAAGAGCAAGCACAAGGCTTTACCAAAAGGGTCCGAATGTTTGCAAGAGCATCCGGCTGAGCTGATTAGCATCTCATGTTTACAAATAACCTGTTCAACTGTAAGTGCCAAGTACGGTTGAAACACCTCTAAGGACGAGCGATCCGTGTCTGTCCTCTATCTTCGAACGCAATCACTAGTAATGAACCTGTTACTTCGCGTGCCTTAACACGATCTCAGCATCAAAAAAGGCGCGCATTTAGCTGCTGAGTCAGCAGATTAACACGCTCGCTTAGCATGCTGGTATTATATCTTTGAAAGCAGAAACCGGCACCCGGTGCTGCGCACATCCGATTGCTAAAAAAGGTGCTGCGCACGAACTCAAAAGGGTTTCAGGTGTGAAACACGGCTCATTCGGCCCCACAAAGTGCTACGCAGCTTTTTGGGGCTTGCTTCTTCTTGTGCTACTCCAAAGAGCGCAGCTTCTTCGCGACAAAGGTGCGTAGCACGTAGCACGAAGGAAGCGAAAAAACAGAATAAGCACGTGCAAAGCACTTGTCCGGCGTCAAACACAAAGCAGCGCTTTGAACAGAACAGTTTGGCTGCTTTGTAGTGCTACTTTCCCGGTATACTTGCGGAGCAAACGCGGCCCGAAGGTGCGTTATTCGAACCTTGCGCCCCAAAGTGAGAAGGTGCGACGTGTTCTTCTTTAGCCCTTTTTGGAGTTGGTGAAACAAGCTTTGAGCTTATTATTGTGCTACGAAGCACCACCGGCTAACGCCGCTATTCCGGCTAAACGCGGTTGCCGGTCTGAGCTCCGGCCTCCCGGCTTTGTGCTTGGAGGTGTTCTTCTGCGCACCTTCGCCAGTCCTTCGGAGCTCCGGCGGCCGGAGGTGAAGAAGTAGCACGTCATACCTTCGCCCGAAGCTTTGGAAGCGAACTACAAGAAGGAGGAGTGCAAGAAGCAGCACGAGCTTTGGAAGCGCAACAATAGTCTAAGCGCTGCTTTGTAGTGCTTTTTGCACGTCATGACTATGCTTTCTCCACCAGCTTATACACACCTTTTCGGCGCGAAGTTGCCGCGTCATAGCATCCTTTTGGAGGAGTGCAAGAAGGAGCACGGGGCACGTCGTCTTATTGCACTCCGAAAAAGCAGCAAAAAGCACGCGCGTAAGCGGGGCCGAAGCTTTGTGCTACTTCTTCACGTCTTCTTCGTGCTTGCTCCAAAGAGCGCACGTGCTACTCCGCTCCTTCGTCGCGCCTTGTAGTTCGCTTCCAAAGCGGACAGGTTGAGGGAGCAGGTATGAAATACCGGTGCTTTGGTCACAAAGGTGCGCGCTTACGCGCGTGCTACTTATTCAGCTTCTTGTAGTTCGCTTCCAAAGCTTCGGACCTATGTATGCAATACCGAACAGCGAACTACAAGCACGTGCTGCAGTTTTTCGGACGGACGTGCATACGTAGCCCTTCTCCTTCTTGCACTCCTCCAAAAAGAAGGTATGACGTATGAGGTATGTATGAGCGGAGCTCCGAAAAAAGCAGCGAATTACAAGCAAATAAAAAGGTTCGCTGCTTTTTTCGCCGGAGGTCCGGAGGGAGACGTTCGAAGAACCGGACAGCGCTTGTGGCTTTCGCTTCCAAAGCTCGGAATACCGAAGCAGCGAAAAGAAGGGTGACAAAGGTCCGCTGGGAAGAACCGGACAGCGGTTCGGAATGACAGCGCTTGTTCTCGCAAAGCTCCGGAAGCCTTCGGCGCTTCGCCGGTTCGCTGCTTTTTTCGATGCCGCGAAGCGGGAAGAACCACCCTTCAAAGCTTGGCCGCTCTTTCATACCTTCGGCCGTCTTTTTGCAAAGCTTCGAATAGCGCCGGCGCAGCACCGGCCAAAAGCCGGCGCGACGAAGGTATGAGGTATGACGATGCTACGTGCTACTGCTTCACGTGGCGCAAGCACGAAGCGATGCTACTGCTTCACGTGGCGCAAGCAAAGAAGCGAAGGTATGACGAAAAGAGGAGGGTCCGGAATACCGGTATGACGAAGGTGAAGAAGTAGCACTGAACGGCATCCGCGTTTAGCCGAGCGGGCCGGAGCGGACAGCGTTCTGTTCGGAATACCGGAAAAGCAGCGATAACAGGCGCTGCTTTTCCGGAATACCGGCCTTAGCCGGAGCGCGGCAAGGTATAAAAGAGCGGCCAAGCTTTGAAGGGGCGCAAGCCGCGGGCCGACTCCAAAACCCGGACGCCGTGCGCTTCTTGCACCCCAAAACCCGGACGCCGTGCGCTTCTTGCACCCCAAAACCCGGACGCCGTGCGCTTCTTGCACCCCAAAGAGACTCCGGACGCCGGTGCGCTTCTTGCACCTAAAAGGCGGCGAGGTGCCTAAAGCCGGGGAACGCCGCGCTTAGCCGCGACCGCGCTTAGCCGCGACCGCGCTTAGCCGCGACCGGGTCTTCTTTGCGACAACGGCCGTGCTACTCCAAAGAGCGCAGCTTTGTCGCGAAGAAGCTGCGCTCTTTGGAGTAGCACAATAAGCAGCACCGGCGTTTTGCCGGCGCCTACCTTTGTGCGGTTATCCTCCGGCGCTATGCACGTCGGCTCGGCCCGCTCGGCTAAGCGCGGCGTAAGCGCGGTGGCCGCTATTCACCTTCGGCCGTTTTGGAGTCGTCTTCTGCTTTGCGCCAACGTGCATAGCACCGCGCCGGAGCTCTGCTACGCACCTCCGAAGAGGGAGGCCGCTATGAAAGGCGCTTGCCGGGCTCTTATGCTTTGCGCCCGGAGTGCAAGCATAAGCAGGCGGCCTTAGCCGGAGCGCGGGCACGTGCTTATGCTTTTTGCGCTGCTTTTCGGCGTCTAGCTTCGGCTTTACCGTGCAAGAAGTAGCACTACTCAAAACTAAATTAGATTAGAGTTTTACTCGAAGCAGCGAGCCGTATTACGAAGCGATCACATGATTCTCTTACTTAGATCGTACGCTTTGCGCAATAATAACCGTTTGACGACGAACGCGCTTCTTATTGTGTTGCTTCAACATAGAGAAATGAGACACTATAAAAGGCTACACTTCTCCAAAGCTTCGGCCTTTGATACGGATTGCAACGTTCAGTCCAGTGTGTCTCTTTCACGACAGGCTATGGTCCTCCGTCTTTTTTAGAGGGAGTAAGTCGTGTCCGTTTCTAAGCGAAGTACTGCATAGTCTACAAGCGCTTTGGGGTTTTAGCGCTGAGCAATTTGATGGGTGTTTCGTCGGTCGCCCAACTGAAGAAATGAAGCCCGTGAGTTTGAAATCCGACTATGGTGACTCCTATAAATAAAGCAAAAGCTAAACCAAGTGTAATGATAAAATGACTAGTTACTGTAAAACTATACGGAATCATGCCTATAAGGTTACAAAACAGTAAAAAGCTAAAAGTGGCAAATATTAAAGGGAAAAATCGTTGTTTCACCGAGGTTGCACCACTTATCTGTTCATTCACTAAGTTAAGCACAAAATCATATAGAATTTCGACAAACGATTGCCAAGCATTAGGCACTAAGTAGCCCCCTTTCCTAGTGACAAATTGAAACAAAAGCAACACAACACTTATAGTTAATAACATAAAGCAAGCGGAATTTGTAAATGAAAGATATAGGTTTCCTATATGAATAGGAATCAATGGAATAATAGCAAATTGCTCTAGTGGGCTAAACACCATGATCAATTTCAGTTTTCTAAAATGAGGAGGTCCGTAGGAAGTGAAACCGTTCACTAATACCTAGCTTACTTTGTGCTTTAAACCTGTTGTGTTACACAACTGTTTTAGGCTTCGAAAGCGAGCACGCGCTGGCTCGCAAAGATAAGAAGACCCGCTCCAACCTAGGGGCGCAAGCAGCAATGGAGATGAACGAAGCACTATCTTTATTCGAGCCCGGCTAACGCCGGTGTTCTTCTACGCACCTTTGTAGCGCGAAGCAGAAGCGCGAAGCGTATTTATGCTACGGAAAGCTGCTAAAGCTGCCTAGGCTAGCTAGCGCTCCTTAATATAAGCACAACACTAGATCTTCTCTTTCTAACGTCTTTGTTTGCTCTGAGACACAGACCTATGTGCTACTGCTTCACCGGGCAAGCCGCTAGTGCTTCGTCATCTTTGGAAAAAAGGTGCTACGCACCTTTGGAGTGCAATAAGAAGCCGCCAAAGGTGCGAGGTCCGAAGGACGCGGCCGAAGGTGCGTAGCACTTTTGTAGTTGTGGCGCAAGCACAAAGCCCCCTTCGGCCGTCTCTTTGGAGGGTGCTACTTCTTCACGCCGCTTCGTGCTTGCGACAAAGAAGTAGCACGCGGAGGTGCGTAGCTGCGCAGGCCGCGGTGCTTTGCACGTTGTGGCGCAAGCACGAAGCGGCGTGCTACTTCTTCTTTGTCGCAAGACGTGCTACTTCTTCTTTGTCGCAAGCACGAAGAAGAAGGCGAAGGTATGACGATGCTACTCCAAAGCACTCCAAAGCACTAGCACTCCAACGTGCTACTTCTTCACCTTGCGCAAGCACGAAGAAGAAGGCGAAGGTATGACGAAAAGAGGAGGGTCCGGAATACCGGTATGACGAAGGTATGAAAGACCGGCGTTTAGCCGAGCGGGCCGGAGCGGACAGCGTTCTGTTCGGAAGACCGGCGTTTAGCCGGAGCGGGTGCCTTTGGAGTAGCACGCGAAGAAGACGCGCGCTCTTTGGAGAAGGTGCTACGTGCTACTCCAAAGCACTCCAACGTGCTACTCCAAAGAACGTGCTACTTCTTCACCTGTTCTCGCAAAGCTTCGTAATACTGGCGCTTAGCCGGAGCGGGTGAATAAGTAGCATAAGCACGAAGCACTTTGGCGCAAGAAGCCCGCCCTTCGCCGCTCCCGGCTTTAGGTGCGTAGCACTTTAGGCCGGTCTTGACCTCCGCCGGAGGTCCGAAGGACTGGCGACGGCCTCCTCCCTTCGCCAGTCCTTCGGACCTCCGGCGAAGGATAAAGCCGGCCGTCTCTTTGGAGTCACGCGAAGAAGTAGCGGGCACAAGTACTCCGAAGCTTTGCGAGAACAAGCGCTGTCCGGTATTCCGAAAAAGCAGCGAGAACAGGTGAAGAAGTAGCAGCTTCGAACCTACGTCATACGTCCGAGCTTTGTAAGCAGCGAACCCGCTTCGCGCGTCACCCTTCGTGCTTGTAATTCGCTGCTTTTTCGGTATTCCTCCGTCAGACAACATACCTTCGTCGTACCTGACGGCGGTTACGCCGGGCTTATTATTGCTTGCTCCAAAGAGCGCTGCTGCTACGCACCTTCGGCCAACAGTGCTAAGAACAAGCCGGGCGCCGCTATTCCGAAGCTTTGCGAGTCCTTCGTACCTCCAAAGAGCGCGCGTGCGCTTCTTGTGCTGCGCACCTTCTTCTTCGTGCTTTGCTTGCGCCACATGAAGCAGTAGCACTTCTTTGCGCCACATGAAGCAGTAGCACTTCTTTGCGCCACATGAAGCAGTAGCACTTCTTTGCGCCACATGAAGCAGTAGCACTTCTTTGCGCCACATGAAGCAGTAGCATCGTCATACCCAGACCGGCGTTTTCGCCGGCCCGGCGGCGGTGCTTCGCACGTCAAAGCCTTTAGGCCGAAACAACAGCCCGGGTTATTGCTTCGTCCGAAGCTTTGTAAGCGGAGCCCCCCCCCCCCCCCTTCGGGTATTTCATACCTTCGTCACACCTTCTTGTAGTTCGCTTTCAAAGCTTGTGCTACTTCTTCACGTCGCTTCTGCTTTGCTTGCGCCACAAAGGGTGTGCTGCTGATTATTGCACTCGTCGCACCTTCTTTTTGGAAAGCCCCGTATTGCTTCGTCCGAAAACACCCACTTCTTGGAGAAAAGCGCCGACGTGCATAGCACCGCGGCCTGCGCAGCTACGCACCTCCGCGTGCTACTTCTTTGTCGCAAGCACGAAGCGGCGTGAAGAAGTAGCACCGGCCCGTAGCGGGCTGCCTACGTGCAGCGCACCTCCGGCGGATGCACGTCGTCAAACTTCCCCCCCCCCCCTTCTCTTTGGTGCGAAGCACCGGCGTCCGGAGTCTTTTTGGTTGGAGTCGTCATAGGTCCGAAAAAGCCGGCGGTGCTACGCACCTCCGTATTACGAAGCTTTGCGAAAAGAAGGCGCGACGACTCCAAAAAGAAGGTGAAGAAGTAGCACGTAGCATCGTCATACCTTCGTCTTCTTGCCTCCAAAGAGCCCGGCTAAGCCCGCTTGCGCGCGCGTCACCCTTCTTTTGTCGCTGCTTACAAAGCTCGGAGCTCCGCTCAGACCTTCGTCATACCTTCTCTTTGGATGGGCCGAAGTGCATAGCATTCTTCTTGTAATTCGCTTCCAAAGGTAGGACGAAGGTATGACGCGCGCTCTTTGGAGAGCAGCACCTTTGGAAGCGAAAAGAAAGCGCTGCTTTTCGGCCCGGCATACGTCATACGGAGCTTTGCAGCCTTTTGCTTGTCGCTGCTTTTTTCGGTATTCCGAAGCTTTGCGAGAAAATCGTGCGCTTCTTGCACCTTCGTCATACCTTCTTTTTGGAAAGCGTTGGGCCAAGCGCCTGGCCGTCGGCCGAGCCTAGGTGCGTAGCACTGAAATAGCGGCGCTTACGCCGGGGGCTTTGCGCAATAAATGAAGCACGCGCCAAAGGTCAGCGCACGTGCGCTGCTTGTTTTGATGCAAGCAAATAATAAGGTGTGACGAAGGAACACGGAACACGGAATAGTAACACGGAACACGTCACACCTGCGAATAAGCTCACCTTACCAGCGAAAGCGAAGAAGCACGCGCGTAAGCGGGCTTCTTCATCATCTCATTTTTTGCACTTCTTCTGCGAAGCTGTACTTACTGGTTTGAAGTACTGCTTTGTACGCTGTATTGACGCGCCGGCGCAAAGCGCCGCTTCTTTGTTGTTCTCAGTATGTTCGCTCAAATAAGAGAAGAAGTGCTTCTGCTGAAAATAGCTTATGCCTATCCTCTTCTTTGGTAAGAAGTGATGATCTGCTGAACTGAGTGCTCGAAAAAAGCAAAGAAGAGACACTCACCATAAGTTATTACTGTCTGCGCTGCGGTTGAGCGAGCCAACCAGCTAACTGGTTTGGTTGAGAGGCGGTTTCAATGCAGCCACCAAAACACCAATGATGGGCTACGCTCCTCTGCACCTTACAAAAAACAAAAAGCAGCCTTCGCACTTTCGCTGCTTTTTCGAAATTAAACACCCTTTTTTGCAGAAGCAGCCGGAGCTTTCGCTTCCTTTGTAAGCATAAACCCGTTTGACTATTATCCCTTACGGGATTCGAACCCGTGTCTGCGCCATGAAAAAGCGATGTCCTAACCTCTAGACGAAAGGGACACTCTAGCGTGCACTCATGCGGCTGCGCACCTTTGGTTCCACCAAGCGCGCTTCGTGCTTGCGCCATTATGGGCTAAGCGCTTCGTGCTTCACTTCGTGCCGTCTTTTTGAGTCGGTAAAACACAAACTCCAAAAAAGGCGCGTAGCGAAGGTGCTCCAAAGCTTGGAGTAGGCATGCCGCTTCGGAGGTTGGTTATAATACGGGGCAAGCAATTAGATGAAGGTGCGCAGCACCGGCCTAAAGCCGGCGGCCGAAGGTGCGCAGCACAAGAAGCAGCACTTCGCTTCCAAAGCTTCGGACGTGTGACGTGCGAAGCACCACTCCAGTCTGCGCTTCGCACCAACGCGCCGCCTTCGTCGCTCCCCCTTCGCCGTCGTCGCGGCGCGTTGGTGAAACTTTGGCCGGTTTTTGAGCTCGCCCGTTTGTGCGAAGGCCAGTATTACGAAGCTTTGGAAGCGCAAAGAAGGCCCGTCAGGCGGCCGCAGGCCGAAGCTTTGTAAGCAAAAACAACGCGCTGCTATTCCTACGTCATACGTCCGAGCTTTGCAGCCTTTTGCTTGTCGCTGCTGTCGGTATTGCATACATACGTCCGAGCTTTGCAGCCTTTTGCTTGTCGCTGCTTTTTTCGCTATTCCTACGTCATACGTCCGAGCTTTGTAAGCTGCTACCGCTGCGCGCGGCCGCCTCCAAAGAGCCCGGGCCGAAGGCCGGGACGAAGGTGCGCAGAAGCCACGGCCGAATAGCGGCCTTAGCCGGAGCGGTGTTCCGAAGCTTTACGAGAACAAGCGTGCTTCTTCTTCACCTTCTTTCTGCTTGTAATTTGCTTCCTTGGAGACGTCATAATACCGCCGAGACCGAAAAGCACGCTCCGGCTAAGCGCCGCTATTCCGAAGCTTTGCGAGAACAGGTGAAGCAGTAGCACGTTGGAGTGCTTTGGAGTAGCACGTTGGAGTGCTTTGGAGTAGCACGTAGCACCTTCTCCAAAGAGCGCCCGCTGGCGCGGCCTGCTTGTAGTGCCTACGCACCCGGGCACTCATACCTCTTGTTTTCGCTGCTGTGCTTCGTGCTTATGCTACGCACCTACGAAGGTGCGGCGCACGTCACACCTTTTGTTGTATATAAGTCACAGACGCGGCATGATTTTGCAAAGACTGCATAGTTTGCACATACACTCCTGTTTACGGTGATGCTTCACGCGGCGCTTCTTCGTCCGCGGCGAGGTAGAGGTAAAAGTTCGGGCCAATTAGGCACGGCACTTCGCTGCTTTGGATTCATCGGCCTTCGTCATACCTTTTTCTGCTTCGCACCTTGTAGTTCTTCTTCTGCTGTTTTCGGCTAGCTTGCTAGATACTTCTTGATTCACTCTGCAGAGGCATTATTAGTAGTAAAGACTTGCGCACTTGCCACATAGGAGTGGCTAAGAAGATGATTTTATGCGTAATTTTGCTTTGCACGAGCAAATTTAACTTATAAGGTGCGCGGCACTGAAAGGCTTATATTAGTTTAAGAAGACCTAGATCGCGAAATAGCTAATGCTTATACATAGCTTCCAAACATCGAGAAAGGCGGGACTTGAACCCGTGATCTCCAGCTTGACAGGCTGGCGCTTTAACCAACTAAGCTACTTCCCCTCCTACATCTCAAACTTCAGGCGCAAAGCAAGTGAGAAAACAGTAGCTTTCAATACTACAAGCACAAGCATGCTCTTTTTGGTATGAAATCGATGCTAAGCAGCCACTCCAGGCGGTAAAGCTAATTTATGGTTAGGGCGGCGGGCCAACGCTGCAGTAAGCCTTTTCGTCGGTCTAAAGAGTCGCTACTGGAGAACAATAGCTAAACCCCCCCCCCCCTACGCATCGAAGGTATGTATGGCGTTGGTGCAAGGTGTGAGGTGCGCTACTTTGCTGCGCACCATTTTGGAGTTCGCTTCAAGCTTGTGCTACTCCAAAGAACGTGCTACTTCTTCACCTTGTTCGCTGCTTTTGTGTGCTCGTCGCACCTGTTCTTCGCCCGAAGCTTTGGAAGCGAACTACAGTAAGAATAAGCATTTCGCTGCTTTACATTGATTTGGCGCTTCTTATGGTTGCCCAAGCGATAAGCTTTGGCCCAATAAGGCTTCTTCACGCACTCCTTTGGAAGCGCAAAGAAGTGCTGCTTCTTGCACTCCATGCTACTCTTTGCACTCCTTCACGCACACCTTTTTATTTGCGCGCGGCTAAGCGCGGTTCTTGGAAGTGCTCCGCACCTCCGGTGCTACGCACCTCCGGCGGCCGGAGGTATGAAAGACCGGCTAAAGCCGGCCGCTGCTTCTTTTGCGGCGCCCGCTCCGGCTAAGGCCCCGGAGCTCTGCTACGCACCTCTTCTTGGCTCGAAGGTGCGCAGAAGCACCACCGGCCTAGCTTTGAAGGGAGGCCAGCGTCGCGCCTTCTCTTTGTAGTCCTTTTGTACGACGTGCCGGGCGCGGCGTAGGTGCGTAGCACCAAAGCTTCGGCGAAGCCGCCGAAGTGCTTAGCGCGTCCCCCCCCCCCCCTACGCCGCGCCCGGCACGTCGGCCCGCGAAGGTGCGCTCTTTGGAGGCTTGACCGAAGGTATGAAAGACCGAAGACCTTCGGACGAAGCAATAACGTAGCCGTAGGTCGCACGATAAGGCTTTGGGGCGAAGCTCAGCGATAACCCTACTCCAAAGCATGCTACTCCAAAGAGCACTCCGTTGTCACAACTTGTCCAAAAAGCAAAGAAGGCGCGACGCTGGCCTCCCTTCAAAGCTAGGCCGGTGGTGCTTCTGCGCACCTTCGAGCCAAGAAGAGGTGCGTAGCAGAGCTCCGGGGCCTTAGCCGGAGCGGGCGCCGCAAAAGAAGCAGCGGCGGAGGTGCGTAGCACAAGCACAAAGCCGGCGAAGAAGACGACTCCAAAAAGAAGCACCCGCCGGAGGCCGCGCCAGCGGGTAGCCCGGCGGGCCGGAGCTATGAAAGACCGGCAACCGCGCTTAGCCGCGGCGTTAGCTGGGGGAGCTAGGAAAGACCGGCAACCGCGCTTAGCTTAGCTGGGGAGCCCTTAAACCTTCGTCCGCGCTCCGGGCGTAGGCCGGAGGTGCGTAGCTGGTATGAAATACCGCTTTGTATTCCGAACAGCGAAAAGAATAAGAAGTCCCCCCCCCCCCCCCCTTTACTGGCCGAAGGCCGCGCAGCGGCTTCGTGCTTGCGCATATGTATGCAATACCGAAAAAGAGCAGCGAACTACAAGCCTCCGGCCGTCGAAGGCTTGGCCCGAGCACGAAGCGACAAAGTGCTGCGCACCTTGTGCCCGCTACTTCTTCGCGTTAAGGTGCGTAGCAGCCGTATGCCGCGAAGCGGGAAGAACCGGTACTCCGCTCCGGCTTTTTCTTGGAGGTGCTACGCACCTGCGTCGCGCCTCGCTGTTCGGAATAGCGGCTAAACGCGAGGAGCGGCGAAGCTGCGTAGCACCCGGGGCTATCGGCCCCGCGGAGGTGCGCAGCAGGCTACGCCCGGAGCCGTCGTGCGCTGCGGGCGCAATAAACAGCCGCTCCGTTCGGCGCCAAGCACGAAGCGCCGAATAATGTAAAAGCAGCGTCGCTTACGCGCTCCAAAGCTTCGCTTACAAAAAGAAGAGCGGGCGCAAGAAGGTGTGACGACGTGCAAAGCACCGGCCTCCGGCCGGCGCCTCCCTTCAAAGCTAGGCCGGTCTTTTAGACCTTGGAGCTCCGGCGGAGGGTGGCGTTTAGCCGGAACACCGTGCTACGTGCTACTTATTCACCTTCGGCGCCGCCTGCTACGCACGTCGCACGTGCATAGCACTGCTACGCACGGCGCCAACCGGCGCTTACGCCGCGCTTAGCCGGAGGACGCGCAAAAAGGCAGCGCACGCTGCTGTTTTGGTGCTCTTCTTGTTGCACTCCTAGCGGTATTCCGGAAAAGCAGCGAGAACAGGCGGCTTGCCGGTATGACGAAGGTGCGCATAAGCACGGCCTAAGCCGGAATACCGGCCTTAGCCGGAGCGGGTTATTCCGCTTCGCGGCATACCTTTTTGTCATACCCTGCGCGTCGCATCTACTACAAAAGCAGCGCTTATAACTTCGCTGCTTTTGTAGTGCTGAAGAAGTGCTGCACCTACGTCATACACCTGGGCCGTCGGGGTTTGCTTCATCTCATTTCTTGCACCTTTTACACCTGATTTAGTATTGCTGCTTTGATGGGTAATAACGGATTCGAACCGCTGACTCTCTCGGTGTAAACGAGGTACTCTACCGCTGAGCTAATTACCCGAAGACAAGAACAAACACAGCGCAGTACCAAAAGATCCTTCGATGAACACCCGTTTTGTGTTTGAAATCAAAAAGCAGCATGCTACGTGCTACGCAGCCGCTCCGGCTAAAGGCCGGCTTTTGGCCGTGCTACTTCTTCACCTCCGCCCTCCTTCGCCTCCAAAGCTCGGAGCTCCGGCGGCCGGAGGCCGCTGCTTTGCACGTCGCCGCTTTGCGGCAACGGCCGGCTTTAGGCCGGTCTTTCAGACCTCCGGGACCTCCGAAGCTCTGACCGGCGTTTTGCCAGGGCGCCTTCGTCTTCTTCGCGTCGTCTTCTTCAACAGCGAAACCGTTTTGTTCGCTTCCAAAAGCAGAGCGCACCGAACGGCGCGCTTACGCGCTCCAAAGCTTCGCCGCTTTACGAAAACAGCAGCGAACAGAATAAGCGCTGCTGTTTTTGGCGCCCGGGAGAAGCAGCATACCGACAGCTAACTACAACCACGCGCGTAAGCGGGCTTGTAGTTCGACGTGCATAGCCGCTCCGGCTAAGGTGCGTAGCACTAAACCCTCGCCTCCCTTCAAAGCTAGGCCGGTGGTGCTTCTGCGCACCTTCGCCAGTCCTTCGGACCTCCGGCGGCCGGAGGTGAAGAAGTAGCACGTCATACCTTCGTCTTCTTGCGCCTCCAAAGCTAGGCCGGTCTTTTAGACCTCCAAAGAGAAGCTGCGAAGCACTTATTGTAATTCGCTTCCAAAGCTTCGGTATTCGTCCGAAAAAAGCACCGAAAAGCAGCGCTTATTCTTGTAATTCGCTAGCTTCGGGTGTTCCTTCGTCGAAGCTTTGGAAGCGAAAAGCACGAGGCGGCAGGAGCGGAGCGAGCGGAGCGGGCGCCGAGCGAGCGGGCGCCAAACACGTGCTTTGCACCTTTCTTCTTGTAGTTCTTCTTCTTCCAAAGCTTGTGCTTTCTTAACCTTCGTCACACCGAAAGAGCAGCGAACTACAAGCACGAGGCGAAGGTATGACGAAGGTATGACGCGCGCTCTTAGGAGGACAGCGCTTGTTCTTTTTGCTTACAAAGCTTCGGAATACCGGCGTTTAGCCGCGCCTTCGGTGCTACTTATTGCACTCCTCCAAAAGTGCTACGCACCTTTATGTGCATTCGTAGCCCGGTCCGCGCCCTACAAAGACTGGGCCGTAGGTTCGCTTCTTGTGCTGCGCACCTTCTTCTTCGTGCTTTGCTTGCGCCACATGAAGCAGTAGCACTTCGTGCTTTGCTTGCGCCACATGAAGCAGTAGCACTTCGTGCTTTGCTTGCGCCACATGAAGCAGTAGCATCACCCTTCTTTTGGAATTCGCTTGGGGCCTACGCGTCATACGTCCGAGCTTTGTAAGCTGCTCTGCCGGCCTCCAAAGAGCCGGGGCCGAAGGCCCGGGACGAAGGTGCGCAGAAGCCACGGCCGAATAGCGGCCTTAGCCGGAGCGGTGTTCCGAAGCTTTGCGAGAACAAGCGTGCTTCTTCTTCACCTTCTTTCTGCTTGTAATTTGCTTCCTTGGAGACGTCATAATACCGCCGAGACCGAAAAGCACGCTCCGGCTAAGCGCCGCTATTCCGAAGCTTTGCGAGAACAGGTGCGACGAGCACACAAAAGAAGCAGCGGCCGGCTTTTTCTTGGAGGTCTTTCATAGCTCCGGCCGCCGGCCCGGCTTTAGGCCGTGCTTATTCTTGCACTCCTTCGCCCGTCCTTCGGAGCTCCGGCTAAGCACGGCCTAAAGCCGCGCTTAGCCGGAGATTACGGAAGCTTTGCGAGAACAGGCGGCCGCAGGCCGTGCTTTAAGCTTCTCCAAAGAGCGCGCGTCATACCTTCGTCTTCTTCGCGTGCTTGTAGTGCCTACCCAGGTGCGTAGCACTTTTCGCTGCTTTTTCGGCGCGCTCCCTTTGGGCTGCAATAAGGAGCACTACACAAAGCAGCGAAGCTTGTGCTTCTTCACGCACTCCTTTGGAGTAGCACGGAGCATCGAAAAAAAGGCTACTTGCTATAAGGCGGCTTGTCCGGTGCTTCTTGCACTCCAGCGTCGCCGGAGGTATGACGAAGCAATACCACAAAAGCCCGTCATACCTACGTCCGAATTGGAAGCCAAAGCTTCGGTGCTACGTGCTACTCCAAAGAACGTGCTACTTCTTCACCTTGTCATACCTGTAGTTCGCTTCCAAAGCTTCGGTATTGTGCTTCTTCTTTGCTTGCACTCCTGCTTTTTGTGAAAGTGTGTAAAACAAACACACAAACTGCATTCAGCCAATCTGTACTAAAACTAGCAAAGCAGCACTCCGCGCGCGCGAAGGATGATCAAAGCTACAAAAAAGTGTGCTCAGTAGGGCAAGCGCTGCTACCAAAGGTGCTGCTTGCCCTTATACTAAATAAAGCTACAAGAAAATACTAGGCTTATTCCCAGTCTAAAGCACCTTTTTTCCATTCATATACAAAGCCGATGGTTAGAATTAACAAAAACACCATCATAGACCAAAAACCAAATAAACCTATTTTGTTCAAAGAGACAGCCCAAGGAAACAAAAAAGTAACCTCTAAATATAGAGTAAATACTTCACAGAGCAAGCGAAAGCAAACTCTTTATGGATTTGCTCAATCGCGCAACGCCACACTACTCTGTTACTGTAGTGCTCTCCGAACCGTGCAAGATAGTCAACTATCACACGGCTCTCCAATTCAAGTTGCCTTGTTGCGCTTTATTTAGCATTTAGCGCACACAACGCGCGTCTCACCACTCACGGCCTCCAGGTGTGTAAACAAAAAAGCGCGCCCGAGCTAGCCCCGTGCTGCGCACGTGTTGTGAGAAAGATTTGCAGTCTGTAGGCGCAGCAGCCTTGTATGCTAAAACTGCTTCGTACAAAGACGCAAACTGCTAAAGCAGCCAAATGCTTCTTATTGCCCCACTACAATGCGGCGCGCCTTTGTAGCTGCTTTTTAGTGCTTCTTGTTGCACCAAAAGTCACAAAAAAGCACCACGGCGCGCGTGCACTCGATGTGCGAACGTGACGTGGTGTGACGTGTGACGTGCTACTCCAAAGAGCACTGCTCCGCGTCACACGTCCGCTTGCTTCGCCGAAGCTTTGTAGCCGGGCCGTCGGCCGTATTATGCAATACCGAAGCTTTGGAAGCGAAAAGAATAAGGTGCGCTCTTTGGAGTAGCACGTAGCACGGCCGCCGTCTTTGGAGGTTAAGAAGTAGCACGCCGCGAGGGGCTTTCGGACGTAGGTATGCCGCTTCCCCAGCGGGAAGAACCGGACAGCGCTTGTTATTTCGCTTCCAAAGCTCGGAATACTGCGCTTGTTCTCGCAAAGCTTCGGAATACCGAGCTTTGGAAGCGAAAACAAATGCTGCGCACGATGTGCCGTAGCAAGCGGCTACGCCGGGCTTTTTTGGACAAGGCGGCTTGTCCGGAGCGCTTAGCCCCGGCTAAGCGCGCGCTCCGGACAAGCCCTTTTTGGCGGTCTGAAAGACCGGCGTCCGGAGTCTTTTTGGGCCAAAGACCTTCGCCTCCGCGCTTTACGGAGGTGCGCACCTTCGGACGGCGTCGCATCTACAAAAGCAGCGCTTTATATTAGCACTTTGTTTTGTAGTGCTTTGGGCGCAACAATAAGAAAGAAGCGCAACGGTCCGAAGTAGGCCTACCGAAAAAGCAGCGACCTACACGGTTTCGCTTCCAACGCTCCTTCTGGCCGGCGCCCGCTCGCTCCGGCTAAGGCCAGTGCTGCGCACCTGCGTCGCGCCAGTACTTCTTCACGTCTTCTTCCCCTTTGTGCTTGCGCCCGGCCAGGCCGCCGTCGTACCATAAGAGCGGCGTTTAGCCGGCGCGTCGTCACAATAAGCAGCACATAAAGCAGCGCTTATTGGTTCGCTGCTTTCTTTGTAGTGCTACTGCTTACCTACCCCGGCGGCATACATAACTCGCACAACAAAGCTTCGGGAGCTACGCTAGACCAGCTTCTTCCTTTTTTTAGCCTTTTTACCAGCCTTTTGTTTCAGCACGAAGCGTTGCTCGCAAATAACAATGCGCTAGTTGTTTTCTTCGCAAAGAGTAAGCTCAGCGAGCAGCCCGCTTATCACGCGTATGTCTAAAGAGCGTGAGGAGCGCGCCGTAAGTCAATGCGTAAGGCGAAGGCTGCATGCAACACTTATGCCGGCGCTACGTAAGAATAATGGTTGGATTGCGAGCAGTTTTCGTTTCGATAACACGTGCAGCGCTTGCTTAGCTTGTCTCACTGCCGGTCCTTTGAATAAACAAGGCCCGCCGAGCCTGTGCTTCGCACGTCGCACCAAACACAAAGCAGTGCTTATAACTCGCTCGTCGTCGCAGCCTCGGACCTATTAGCACCTCGCTGCTTTCTTTGTATTCGGCGCTTCTGCTTGGCTTGCGCCCGTGCTTCGCAGCTTCGGGGGGGGGCGCTCCCGCTGGCGCGGCCTTCGTCATACCTCTTCTTATTAGAGTTCTTCTTCTGCTGTTTTCGGTGTGACGACTCCAAAAAGAAGGGAAGCTTTGGAAGCACTACAAGCACGCGCGTGCTGCGCACCGCGTTGTCGCCAAAGAAGGTGCGTACACCAAAAAGGGCTTGTCCGGAGCGCTTAGCCGGCCGGAGCGGGCCTACGCGCCTGGTTATCTTTGTCTGAAATGCTACGCCGCCGACGTGCAAGCTAACGACGTGCGCAGGAAAAGCAGCGAAAAGAAGACTCCGGACGCCGGTGCGCTTCTTGCACCAAAAAGAAGGCGCGACGCAGGTGCGCAGCACTGGCCTAAAGCCGGAGCGGAGTAGCACGCTGTTTTGGACGCAGCTTTAGCTTTGGGCGCAAGCAAACGACGTATGCAAGACGAAGCTTTGGAAGCGAATTACAAGAAGACGGCGGTATGCCAATACCGAAGCGCCCGGCCGTGCGCAGCACCAATAAAGGCGCGCAGCGGCCGAAGTAGTGCAATAATAAGCACCACCCTTCAAAGCTAGGCCGCTCTTCACCTTCGGCCGTCTTTTCGCTGTTCGGAATACCAAAAAAGCAGCGAAAGCTTCGGCAGCCTTCTTTTTGGTGCAAGAAGCGCAGCGGCGTCCGGAGTCTTCTTGTAATTCGCTTCCAAAGCTTGTGCTACTCCAAGCGGAGCACCACCTTCGGTCCAAAAGCTTATTCTTCTTGTAGTTCTTCTTCTTCCAAAGCTTGTGCTACTCCAAGCGGAGCACCACCTTAGGTCCAAAGGCTTCACAAAGGGTAGCCACGGGAGCGGATAAAAGGTTGTATCCGCCAAAGTGGCTTCACCTTCGCACCTTTGTCGCATATACAAAAGCAGCGCTTATTCGCTGCTTTGTTATCCTTTTTGGAGTTGTCGCGCGCCTTCTTGCACTCCTGCTACTTTTTGGAGAAGCATAAAAGCGGTTATACAAAGGTATGTATGCAATACCGAGCTTTGCAGCGAATTCCAAAAGAAGGGTTCAAGAAGAAGAACGATGTGCAAAGCACTTCTTTTTGGATAAGTTTCGGACGTATGGCAAGACCGAGCTTTGCGACAAGCAAAAGGCTGCAAAGCTCGGACGTATGGCAAGACCGAGCCTTGCGACAAGCAAAAGGCTGCAAAGCTCGGACGTTCGAACGGTACTCCTTCGTCGTACCTCGCAAAGCTTCGGAATAGCGAGCAGCGCTTTTTCGCTTCCAAAGGTGCTGAAGAATAACAAGCCGGGCGCCGCTATTCCGGCTAAAGGCTTTATGCCAGTCCTTCGGACCTCCGGCGGAGGTCGAAGGACTGGCGACGCCTCCCGGCTTTTTGCCGTGCTACGCACCTTCGCCAGTCCTTCGACCTCCGGCGAAGGATAAAGCCGGGAGGCCCGGAGGTGCGTAGCACGTCATACCTTTAAGCGAATTACAAGAAGACTCCGGACGCCGCTGCGCTTCTTGCACCAAAAAGAAGGCGCGACGCAGGTGCGCAGCACTGGCCTAAAGCCGGAGCGGAGTAGCACGCGAAGAAGACGAGGAGCATCCGCCGGAGGCCAACGCCGCTATTCCGAAGCTTTGCGAGTCCTTGACCTCGCGTCATACCGGCGCCGACCTGCGGCCGCCTTGGCTCTTTGGAGGCCGCTTGCCGTCTTTCAGACCTTGTCGCAAAGAAGACGACTCCAAAAACAAGGTATGAAAGACCGGCGCTTAGCCGGGAGCGGCGGACGTATGACGCAGGCCCGAAGGGGCCTGCTTATTATTTTATTGCACTACTTCGGCCGGTCCGAAGTGCTTTGCACGTCGGCCGAAGGTATGACGAAGGTATGCCGCTTCCAGCGGTAAGAACCGGTACTCCGCTCCGGCTTTAGGCCAGTGCAGCGCACCTGCGTCGCGCCTCGCTGTTCGGAATACCGTAAAAGCAGCGCCTGTTCTCGCAAAGCTCGGAATACCGAAGGTGCGCTCTTTGGAGTAGCACGTTGGAGTGCTTTGGAGTGCTTTGGAGTAGCACAAGCTTTGGAAGCGAAAAGAAGAAGCACGGACGCAAGCCAAGCATAAGCGCTTTCGGACGAAGCAATACCGTGATACGCACCCGCTTTGTCATACCTTATTAGTGTAGTTCGCTTACAAAGCTTCGGGCGAAGGAATACAAAAGCAGCGTTCGGCACGAAGTGTTTGATGCTCAAAAGCTTGGAGCAAAAGCATCGAGTGCAAGGCCGCGCCTGCGGGCTTCAGCGCTCGTGCTTATCCCCCCGGCCGCCTTGGCGCAAGCAAAGCAGAAGCGCCAAAGTTAAGGTGCGCGAAGCCTACGGAGGCCGAAGCTTTGCAAGCTAGCACCAAATAAGCTTGGCGCTTCCCCATTGGCGAGCCCCTCGCATGCTAGCTGCATTTTGTGCAGCCTTTTGGGCGCAAGAAGAAGCACAAAAGGGCTTTTTCGCACCCCGGTGCTACGCACATGCTGCTCAAAGAGCACTCCACAAACGTATGAATTTGGTTTTCCCGAATCCCGAGCCAAAGGCAGCACGCAAAGCCTTCGGGATTTCATACCTGCTACGCACCTTTGGCCGAGACATGCTACGCACCCTTTTTTGTACCGGAGTGGTTTGAATCTTTTTAGCTCTTCTTCACTGCTATGAAATCGATGCCGAGGGTTTGCTATCTGTCTGCATCGATTTCATAGCAGTGAATAGGTACGGAGCACGACTTGAATTTGCGATGCGTGCGCATACACATCGGTTTAGGCTCCTTTCCGTCTGCTGTAGTCAAATAAAATTCAGCGCTTACCTGTTACCAGGCCCCTTTCGAGGGAGCTGGTACTACGAGCCCTCTGTCCCATCAAACCAGTTTGAATACCCTTAAGATAATAAACTACACAACTAAGTTCAACCGCCTACTACATACAGCACTCACTTTCGGCATGCTATGAAAAGAGGTGCGTAGCACCAAAAAGAAGGTATGACGATCTACGTGCTACTTCTTCACCTTCGGACGAAGGTGAAGTAGTGCAAGAAGCGCACGATTGTTCTCGCTAAGCTCGGAATACCGGCGCTTACGCCCGCGCTTAGCCGGAGCAGCGAACGCGCGTAAGAGCAAAGGTTGCGCGGCACAACAAAGGTGCGCATTTCGATGCGCATTTGTCTCGCTTCGCAGGTACAACGGGTTTACTGAGCACTGTGTTTGTTTGGTTTCAAAACACAGTGCCAAGAAGGCCGAAGGTAAGCGGTGCGTGCTGCGCAGCCTCGGACCTATTAGCACCTCGCTGCTTTCTTTGTATTCGGCGCTTCTGCTTGGCTTGCGCCCGTGCTTCGCAGCTTCGGGGGGGGGGCGCTCCCGCTGGCGCGGCCTTCGTCATACCTCTTCTTATTAGAGTTCTTCTTCTGCTGTTTTCGGTGTGACGACTCCAAAAAGAAGGGAAGCTTTGGAAGCACTACAAGCACGCGCGTGCTGCGCACCGCGTTGTCGCCAAAGAAGGTGCGTACACCAAAAAGGGCTTGTCCGGAGCGCTTAGCCGGCCGGAGCGGGCCTGCGCGCCTGGTTATCTTTGTCTGAAATACTACGCCGGGGGGAGCCGGCATGACGTGCGACGAGTGCAAGAAGACCTTATTTATTTTTTTGTTCGCTGCTTTTTCGCCGGAGGTCCCGGAGGGAGGCGTGCGACGAGTGCAAGAAGAGCACGCAGCACAAACAAAGCAGCGAAGTGCTAATAGGCGCGCCCGAAGGCGCACACGTAGCATGCGAAGCACGAAGGAGTGAAAGAAGGCGCGACGACGGCGCCGGGGCTTTTGAGGTTTTGGAAGCGCAACAAATGCTACGCACGTGCAAGAAGAAAGAAGCACTTTGTAAGCGCGCCTGCGCACGTGCAATAAGGTAATGTATAGCTAGCCCCAACTACCGCTGCGCCGCCCTTCGGGCCTTGCCCGCATTGCTTATGCTATGTGCTTGTACTCCGTTGTTGGCTCCGCCTAAGACTTCATGCTACTCCAAAGCATGCTACTCCGGCCTTCGGCCGCCTTCTACCTCACGCCAAAGCCTTTGGCGGAGACGACATGCTGCGCTGCATTGGCGCCGCTCCGGCTGCGCGGCCCGCGTATTACGAACAGCGAGAACAGGTGAAGAAGTAGCACCTTCGTCTTCTTCGCCGGCTTTTTATTGGAGGTGTTCTTCTGCGCACCTACGTCATACCTCCTTTTTGGAGTCGTCACGCCTCCAAAAAGAAGTGCTTATTCAAAAACCGGCACCCGGTGCTGCATGCTGCTTCTTGCAGCACTCCACCAACGTATGAATTTGGTTTTCCCGAAGCGGAGACGACATGCTACGCACCATAGTTGGCTCGCCAATGGGAAGAAGCACTAAAAAGAGAACATGCAGCGATGCAGCGAAACAAGTAAACAAATAAACATGCGAACATGCAGCGGGACAAAGGAGTGCATGAATAAGCACTATAAGCACGAGCCGTTCGTTATTGTAGGTTGCGAGTTGAGTTCAAGGGTGGTGCTTCGACTGGCGGATGGTTCACCGTTTCTACCAAGTGTTCGTATCTCTTTTGAATAGTGACAGATACACAAGAGATATACATATGTAGTTGCGCTTCAAGTGTGCAGCTTCATTTGAAGTGTGGTCTCTACCTTAGGTTGCCTTGGCGCTACCTATCTTTGACAAAGGCATCGCAATAGAAATGCAGCAATTATCTGCAGTATTCACTTCGAATAAGTGCCGGACAAGCCCGCCTTCGGTTACGGATTGGTTTAGCTATTTTGCTCGTGCTACAAGCTGTGATGTAGGATTCTCCTTTGGCTCCGCCAAAGTGGCCGCGGTCGGACGCGCCTGCGGCGCGAATGGGCAATAATAAGCGCGAAGGTGCGTATGACGTGAAGAAGTAGCACGCCGCGCTGCGGGCTTCGTCACACCTTCGTCGAATCCCTACCTCTTATTTGTAGTTCGCTGCTGTTTTGGTGTCTTTGGGGCGAAGCTCCAAAGAATGGAGTGCAAGAAGCAGCACTGTCTTGTAGTTCGCTTCCAAATTCTTCACGCACTCCTTTGAAGCAAAAAGACGTCGGACCTCTGCACTTCCTGCCCGGCTCTGCTACGTGCTACTCCAAAGAGCGCACCTCCCGCCCGGGCGGAGGTGCGTAGCACCTCCAAGAACCGGCCGGTGCTTCTTTTTCGGCGCCGCTCCGCCTCCGCTGCGGGCCGAAGGTGCGTAGCAGCGGGTACGAAGGATTGCGGTGCGCTCTTCTTGTTGCACGCGAAGAAGTAGCGGGCACAAACCGCTGGCGCGGCCTTGCGCTCGTCGTTTGCTTGCGCCCAACGTGCACCCGGCGTAAGCGCTCCGGGCTAAGCGCGGCGTACCGCCAGTATTCCGAACATAACGCTGTCCTCCGCTCCGGCTCGCCACCCTGCTCCGCACGTCGCGCCTCCCTAGGCCGGTGGTGCTTCTGCGCACCTACGTCATACCTCCGGAGTCCTCGCGCCGCCGGAGGTCTGCTACGCACCTCCGGCGAAGGGAGGCCGTCTCTTTGGAGTCGGCCTACAAAAACAAGGCGGGGCTTGTCCGAAGGTAAAGCCTTTGTCGAAAAGCTTCTCCAAAAACGCCACAACACCCCTCTGAAATAGCGCCGCCTTGTAGTGTGCCTACGCGAAGAAGACTCCAAAAGAAGCTGCGGCCGGTTCTTGGAGTGCTACTTCTTCACCTCCGGCCGCCGGAGGTCTGAAAGACCGGCCTAAAGCGCGAGGACTCCAAAAAGGAGGTATGACGTAGGAGTTCAAGAAGAACCCGCTCCGGCGCTAAGGCCGGCCGGAGGTGAAGAAGTAGCACTCCAAGAACCGGCCGCTGCTTATTTGGCCTGCGGCCGCCTGTTCTCGCTGTTCGGCGCTTACGCCGCGCCCGGAGCGGGCGAAGGTGCGCTCTTTGGAGTAGCACAGAAAGAGCGGCAAGCGCGCTTAGCCGGAGCGGTGCCGCGAAGAACGTCGTCAAAAAGCAATGATGCTACGTCACCCTTATTCGTGCTTGTAGTTCGCTGCTTTGTATTGCTTCGCTGCGCGCCAGCGTCCGAGCTTTGCAGTGCTACGCACGTCCAACCTTCTGCTTTTCGCTTACAAAGCTTCGGTATTGCATACATACGTCATAAAGACTACAAAGAGAAAGAGAAGGTATGACGAGTTCAATAAGAACGGTACTCCCGGCAAGCCGCCTCGCTGTTCGAATAGCGGCGCTTACCGCGTAAAGCCGCGCTTAGCCGGCTACGCCCTCCAAAGAGACTCCGGACGCCGGTGCGCTTCTTGCACCAAAAACACGGCCGAAGGTATGACGTTCTTCGAACCTTCGTCATACCTTAGACCTGTGCTAGCTACTCCAAAGCATGCTACTCCAAAGAGCACTCCGTCGTCACAACTTGTCCAAAAAGCAAAGCACTCTCTTTGGAGTGCTTCGATGCTACGCACCTTCGTCTTCTTGTGCTTCTTCACGTCATACTCCAAAGGCAGCACAAACAAAGCAGCGTTATAGGTCCGAAGACGTGCGCAGCACCTTATTTGGTAGCACGCTGAGAGCACACCAAACTTCAAAGTGCTGCCAAAGATACATTGGGTTCATTTGCCCACCAACCACTAGCATTTACAAATAACCTGTTCAACTACAATATGCCGATACGGTCGAAGACCAACTAAGAGCTTTTGTATCTGAGGCCCTCTTTTACAACAGGCTTTGGTCCGCCAGCACAAGTGCCTTGTGCTAGGTTAGTTGTATCCGCTTTTGTGCAGGCATCTACAGGAACATTCACTTGGTAACTTACGGTCGCCCCAAAAATAATAAACAGAATAGATACAAGATAGAAACGTATATCAAAGCGACTTCTAGCGTCATCAAATGGATCAAAACCACACTCGTAAGCAGATAATTTCTCTGGATAAGCCAAATTGGAAGATGAAGCAAATAAAAAAGATACACCAACTAAGATTAAAGAAAGTATAAGACTAATTACTAAATACACAGAAATGGGTGCAAATTCCATACTACAAATACTTTGTTAGTCTCAGCCTAATGAGTGCAGCCATCACGAACACTCCTATTATACCCTTCGCGCGTAGCTTTGTGTTTTGCGCTTACTTTGTCTCTCGAAATGAAACACGAGCAGGAGAATAGTTCCAATGGTAGAACAATGGTCTCCAAAACCAAAGGTTAAGGGTTCGAATCCCTTTTCTCCTGTCTGTTAGATGGAATAGTTTACTCCCAAACACTCTAAACTGACGAATAAGTTTGGTTACCCTACTTTGCTGCTTTGCTCGCTTTGCTCAGCTGTTGCGCGCGTCTCTTAGCTTGAGAAAGCGCTTTAGCTCACACGTCTTTGTAACCAGTACTTGCTTCGGTCTTCTTTTGACAGCGTGCTACTGCTTGCACCACTTTGGTTTCACCAAAGGCGCCGCCGTAAGCCGAAAAAGCAGCGAACTACAAGCCGAGGCGGCTTGTCCGGAAGTAGCACCAAAGAGAAAAGAGTAGGTGCGACCGAAGGTGAAGAGCGGCCAAGCTTTGGAGGTCTAAAAGACCGGCCTAAAGCCGGCGCTTAGCCGGAGCGGGCGCAAAGCTTCGGGGCTCTTATTGCACACCGTGTGCTTCTTCTACACCGGCGCCTCCCACAAAGTGCTGAAGAAGAACAAGCCGCCGCTATTCCGAAGCTTTGCGAGAACAATCGCTTCTTGCACTCCTCCGTCATACCTTCGTCGTGCTTTGCTTGCGCCACATGCTGCTGCACTACTTCACCTTCGGACGGAAGAAGTAGCACGTAGCACGCCGCTTCGTGCTTGCGCCACAACTACAAAAGTGCTACGTGCTACGTGCTACTTCTTCCGTCCGAAGGTGAAGTAGTGCAATAAGCGCACGGCGGCGGGCAAGTCCGCTGCGCGCTTATATTCCAATGCTACTCCAAAGAGCGCACCCGCCAAAAGCAGCCAAGCACCAAGAACAAAAGAGGTATTCTGTATGACGTGCGGTGCTACGCACCTCCAAAGAATGCACCTCTGGCGCGGTGCTATGCACATCGCGCTGCGCGCCTTTTCGCTGCTTTTTCGGTCCCGTATGGGCAGCAAGGAGATGAATAAGCGCGACGCTGGTGCGCGCAGCACTGAAGGCTGCTTTTGAGCGTTTGTGACAGTTTGTGTTCAAAACACTAGACCGTTTGTTGAAAGCCAAGTCGGACCAGAAGGGAGCCAAAACAAGCTGAGCAGAGAGTCCTCTGCTCAGCTTTTCACGGATAACTAAACGGAATGAGTTGATAAGAAAGTGTGAGTAAACTGTTTACAAAAATCAGACAACTGAGTATTCATTTGTTCAGTTAAAGTTTTCTGTTGTACAAGAGTTGAAAGTATGCTTGGGTCAATGGATTTTAACAATTCTTGCTCATATTGACCAATGCTCGATATAGGCACTTGATCTAAAAAGCCCTTAACTGCTGCATAAATTACCACAATTTGTTTTTCGATAGGAATTGGGCTATACTGTGGTTGTTTTAATACTTCAGTTAATCGAGCACCACGGTTTAACAAATACTGAGTAGCCGCATCAAGATCTGACCCAAATTGCGCAAAAGCAGCCACTTCGCGGTATTGTGCCAATTCTAGCTTCAAGCTACCACATACTTGCTTCATAGCTTTCAATTGTGCTGCAGAACCTACGCGACTCACAGATAATCCCACATTGATTGCAGGTCGAATACCACGATAAAACAATTCGGTTTCCAAAAAGATTTGACCATCAGTGATAGAGATCACATTAGTTGGAATATAAGCAGAGACATCTCCGGCTTGCGTTTCAATTACGGGTAATGCCGTTAAACTGCCGGCACCTGTTTGATCAGACATTTTTGCCGCTCTCTCCAATAGACGAGAGTGTAAATAAAAATAGAGTCAATAGTGCCGGCCTGTCAGGCTTCACGAACAATGCTGCAAGACCGTACAAAGTCTTGCTTTGTTCTTGGCTTTTCTAGTGCTCTCAGAACCGTACGAGATAGTCGCCTATCATACGGCTCGCCAACTCTGGCTTAACCCACTTGTTTAGAGTGTCTATAAGCAAGCGACCGCGTGTACGCGATTGAATGGAAGCCGGGCCTTACGAAGTGTTAACGTGCACACTTAGCTCTCTTCGCTCGTTGCTCGCTCCAAGCCTTGAGCACTACCTTTGAGCATCAAAAAGCCTTTGGCCGTGCGCGGCCCGCGCCCCCCTTTGGTGCGCCGGCAAGCCGCCCGCTATGCACGTCAGCCGACGTCCGAAGGAGTGAAGAAGCGCACCGAAGGTATGACGGAGGAGTGAAGAAGCGCACCGAAGGCCACAAAGGCCGTGCTTCGCACCTTCGCTGCTCCTTTGTCTTCTTGCACTCCGAAAACAGCAGCGCAATAATAAGCACGGTATTACGACGCGCTTTCGACGGTATTTCATACGTCGCGCCTCCCTAGGCCGGTGGTGCTTCTGCGCACCTTCGTCGCGCCCGCTCCGGCTAAACCCCGTATTCCGAACAGCGAGGCGCGACGCAGGTGCGTAGCACCTCCAAGAAAAAGCCGGAGCGGAGTACCGGTTCTTCTTGAACTTCACCTTCGGACGAAGGGCAACTCCGGCTAAGCGCGGCTGCCAGTGCCACCTCCGCCGGAGGTGCGTAGCACGGAGGTGCGTAGCACGTCATACCGGCGCCGACCTGCGGCCGCCTACTCTTTTCTCTTTGGTGCTACTTCCGGACAAGCCGCCTTCGTCGCACCAGGGAAACACTGAGAGGGAACAGCAATACGTGCGACGACGTTCGCAGCACTTTGTAGATGCTCAAAAGCTTGGAGCGCGCAGCGATTTCAACACTGATGCGATCTTTGCAAAAGCAGCAGGTAAAAGTAGGACGAAGTGCTTCGCACCTGTAGGTGAAGCAGTAGCACAAACAGCAGCGAACCAATAAGCGCCGCTTTATGTGCTGCTTCTTGTGACGACGCGCCCGGCTAAACGCCGCTCTTATGGTACGACGGCGCGGCCTGGCCGGGCGCAAGCACCAAAGGGAAGAAGACGACTCCAAAACCCGGACGCCGTGCGCTTCTTGCACCAAAGAGGAGGCGCGACGCAGGCCTGCTACGCACCTCCGGCGGAGGGTGGCCTTAGCCGGAGCGGAGCGCTTAGCCGGAGCGTTGTAAGCGAAACCGTTTGTAGTTCGCTGCTTTTTCGGACGTATGACGTCGGCCGACTCCAAAACCCGGACGCCGTGCGCTTCTTGCACCAAAACCCGGACGCCGTGCGCTTCTTGCACCAAAGAGACTCCGGACGCCGTGCGCTTCTTGCACCCCCCCCCCCCCCCACTCCAAATAGGAGGTATGACGTTCTTCGAACCTTCACCTTCGGACGAAGGTGAAGTAGTGCAAGAAGCGCACGTTCTCGCAAAGCTCCGGAATGCGCTTACGCCGCGTTTACCGCTTACCGCTGCAATTACAATAAGAAAGAAGGTGACGTGCGTAGCACTGCTTTTTTCGGACGTATGACGTGCGAAGCACCTTATTTTGGAGAAAAGCGCCGAAGAATTACAAAAATAATACGGCCGAAGGCGCGGAGCGGGCGCTTACGCCGGGGTGCCAAGGCTTCGATTCCAAGCTTCGGACGCTAGCTGCCCGCAGCTGGCCGCGCCTGCGGGGACGTGCGTAGCACTGCAAAGCTCGGACGCTGGCGCGAAGCAAACCCCGAAGAAGCTTGGGAAGCGAAAAGCATAAGCGGGGACGTGCGTAGCAGGCCGCGCCAGCGGAGGCGCCGCAAAACCACTCCAAAAAGAAGGTATGACGAGTTCAAGAAGCGCACGAAGGTGCGCAGAAGCACCACCGGCTAACGCCGCTACTCCGGCTAAACGCGGATGCCGTTCAGTGCTACTTCTTCACCTTCGTCATACCTTCGTCATACCGCTCCGGCTAAGCGCGGCTTTAGGCCGGTTCTTGGAAGTGCTACGAAGAACACCTACGGGCCCCTGCTCCGCACGTCTTCTTGCGCTCCTGTTCTCGCAAAGCTCGGAATACGCTTACGCCGCGTTTAGCCGGGAGCGGGCGCCGGCAACAAGCTTCGTGGCGCAAGCACGAAGCGACCAAAGGTCTGAAAGACCGGCGTTTAGCCGGGAGCGGGCGCCGAGGCGCGACGACTACAAAGAAAAGAGACGGCCGGAGGTGTTCTTCGTAGCACTTCCAATAAAAAGCCGGGCTACGCCGCGCTTAGCCTGAGCGGTGCTTCGAACCTTCGTCCGAAACACTGCCTCACTTCGTTTTTGGATAAAAGCGCCGACGTGCATCGCCGGCGAAACCCCGCGTAAGCGCCGGTCTTACTGGTGTTCTTCGCGCACCCGTCGCCGGAGGTACATAGGTGCGACGAAGGTGCGTAGCATCTTTTTGGACGAAGGAGTGCAAGAAGCGCACCATAGCTTCGGCCAACAAAAGGAGTGCAAGAAGCGTTCTTCGAACCTAGGCCGGCTTATTCTTGCACCCAACGCGCTGCACATTGCTAGCTTGTAGTCGCTTCAAAGGGCGCGTCTACAACGTGATAAGCCAGTACGCCAGGTGCCGCACGACGAAGGGAAGAACGAGAATAAGAGGTGTGACGAAGCGGCACCGAAAAGCAGCGAACTACAAGCACGAGGCGGCCGCAGGAGCGAAGGCATACCAGGCAGCGAATTACAAGAGGCCGCGCCAGCGGCGCCGGTATGACGATAAAGGTGCTGCTGCGCACCTTAGCCGGAGTTGCCCCTTCGTCCGAAGGTGAAGTTCAAGAAGAACCGGTACTCCGCTCCGGCTTTTTCTTGGAGGTGCTACGCACCTGCGTCGCGCCTCGCTGTTCGGAATACTGGCATAAAACCGGAGCGGGCGCCGACGCCCGAAAAAGCAGCGAACTACAAGAAGTGTTCTTCCCCCCCCCCCCGGCTTTACGCCGTGCTACTTCTTCACCTCCTTTTTTTGTAGTCGTCATACCCGTCCGCGAGTGCTGCGCACTTCGTGCCTTCGTGCTGCTTATTGTGCTACTCCGCTCCGGCTTTTTCTTGGAGGTGCTACGCACCTGCGTCGCGCCTTATTCTTCGCGACAACTCCAAAAAGAAGGTGCGCTCTTTGGAGTAGCACGTAGCACGCTGCTTTGTGTTGCACACCCGGCACGTGCAGACCGCGGGTGCACGTCCGAAAAAGCAGCGAAAAATAAGCACGGTATGTATGGCGCCGGCCGAAAAGCAGCGAAGAGAAGGGTGGAGCGTAGCAGGCGGCCGAAGCTGCGTAGCACGGCCGAAGGCGGTGTGTTCTTTGTAGCGCAAGAAGACGTGCGTAGCAGTCGCCAAGAAGACTACTTCAAAACCACTCCAAAAACACTCCGGACGCCGGTCTTTCAGACCGCCAAAGAGTAGGTATGACGTAGTAGTTCAAGAAGAACGGTACTCCGCTCCGGCTTTTTCTTGGAGGTGCTACGCACCTGCGTCGCGCCTCGCTGTTCGGAATACTGGCCAAAAGCCGCGTTTAGCCGGGCCAAGCGGGAGCCGGCCCGTACTTCTTCGCGTGCAATAAGCAGGCGGCCGCAGGTCGGCGCCGGTATGTCCGCTCCGGCCCCTGCTCCGCACGTCGCGCCTTTGCAGAAGTGCTACTGCTTCACGCAGAAGTGCTACTGCTTCACGTGGCGCAAGCAAAGAAGCGGCGAAGGTGCGGAGCACCTTCGTCATACCGCTCCGGCTAAGCGCGGCTTTAGGCCGGTTCTTGGAAGTGCTACGAAGAACACCTACGGGCCCCTGCTCCGCACGTCTTCTTGCGCTCCTGTTCTCGCAAAGCTCGGAAGACTGGAGCCGGAGCGGCGAGTGCTCCTCTTTGAGTGCGCAGCATTTCGGACAAAGCTGCGACGTATTATTGGCCGAAGGTATGAAATACCGGCGGTTACGCCGGGGGGGGGGGAAGCGCATGACAATAAGAAGGCGCGACGTGCGGAGCAGGGGCCGGAGCGGACAGCGCTTGTTATCGCTGCTTTTCCGGAACACTTCGCGGCGCCTCGCCGGGTGAGTGAAGAAGAACGATGCTTTTTTACGTATGACGTCTGAAGGAATACCGAGCAGCGCTCCAAAGCTTCGCTTCCAAAGCTTCGGAATACCGAGCGAAGCGAATGACAATAAGGCGCCAGGAGTGCAAGAAGAAGCAGGTGAAGAAGTAGCACGAAGGCCGCGCAGCGGTAGCTGCTTTCAAAGCTCGGCATCGGCGTAGCCGGGCTGCTTTGGTCATACCTTCGTCACGGCTTGTTCGCACATCGTGTTCCACATTTCGGTGCTACTTATTCACCGTAATACCTGCGCTTTGCGCGTCGCACTTGGTTCCATTCATTTTTTTTTCGCCAGAGTGTGCGTCCACACAGCGTGTGAGACGATTTAGCCCCCTTTCCGTATGCGCCCAGGACGGGCAGCGTGAGCGCTACACCGTTTGCTGCTTGCACCCGGTACTACGGAGCCTCTGCCCTCCATGGTGGACCAAGTCTCATTTTGCCATGGAGTTCACCGTTTGTAAGTATGCACGAGTAACCTTGAATGGTTGGCCCTCTTGTGGGTTCCTTTGCCTGCGCCTGTTAAGGTAGCATGGACACCTAAAGATACTGCGTAGTGTTATTTTATACGCAGTAACACCACTAAAAAGCAGTGTTAGGCTTGCTAATCACGCTGCCAAAGCCGCCAAGTGCTCCACCATTTGGTTGGTTTTGGAGCACTTGCAATTGGTTGCAAGTGCAAAGGTGCCTCAACGAAGGCAGACACGTTTCCGCTGTTCGTTCTGTATAACACAGTGTTTCTTGCTGGTTCTGAGGTTTGGCGTGACGTATTAACGCTCCCCAAGAAAGGTAACCAAGCGCGTATTTTAGTTACGCGCGCAGCGGCCGCCAACAGCTCACGTTCGCGAGTAACCCGCTTGTCTGCCTACGAGGTACTACTCTGGCTCGGTGCTATCGCACCTTTAACGGCATGCTATTTTTCTGGCTGGGTGTTTTCCCCTATCCAGTAAGCCGTATGCCTTCACTAGGTGTACCAGCCTCTAGTGTCTCAAGTGACGTCTCACAATAAACTATACGCCAAATACCCTTGCGACAAGTTTATATTCTTGCGTCACTGTAGCATGTGCATACAAACCGAACGGTCGCCCTACGTCTCCAGGAAACGCTTCACGACCAGGAGGACGGCGTAAAAGTAATGACATTTGACGATAAGCTACTGATTGCTTACTTAGGTCATCATAAATGATAAGTGCATGCATTCCATTATCTCGAAAATATTCTCCCATAGCACAACCTGAGTAAGGTGCTAAAAATTGTAAAGGAGCAGGATCAGAAGCGGTAGCTGCTACTATAATTGAATATTCTAAAGCACCTGCTTCTGACAACGTTTTTACTAATTGAGCTACGGTTGAACGTTTCTGTCCAATTGCTACATATACACAATATAATTTATCATTCCCACCAGAAGCATTTATTTGTTTTTGATTCAAAAATAGAGTCGAACGTGGTTGCTCGAGCGCTCTCCGAACTGTACAAGATAGTTACCCATCATACAGCTCACTAACCCGACTTTTCATTATTTGCTGAAGCAAAGACTTTGGCGGAGCCAACTCCAAAAGAGGCGCCCCGTGCTTGTGCTGTTCTTCGAAGCTACGGCCGTAGCTTTGGTAAGCGTACAAAGTAAATCTCTTCTTTTGTTCCGCTGTTCGGTATGACGGGTATTACTGGCGTCATACGTAGGTATGAGCATGCTACGCTGTCGCGCGTCGTCCGAGCTTTGTAAGCGTTGCTACGCTGCTCCGGCTAATCGCCGGTATTCCGGCTAAGGTGCGCAGCACCTTCTGCGCACCTTCGTCATACCTTCGTCGCACCTCCGGGGCGCGCCGAAGGCACGAAGCGCGACGTGCATAGCACCGTAGGGGGTTGAGTGCAAGCACGAAGCTGCTACTTCTACTCCTTCAAAAATAAGGGGTGCAGCCCCGAAGGTGCGTAGCACACGACGAGACGACGCGCCGGCTAAACGCCGCTCTTTCAGAGCTTCGCCGCTCTGCTACGCACCTCCGGCGAAGGTGCGTAGCACGGCCAAGCTTTGAAGGGAGGTGCGTAGCACTGAAGGTGCGCGGATGCACGTTGTTGCAAGACCCCGGCTAAACGCCGGTCTTTCATACCTTCGCCGGAGCTCTGCTACGCACCTCCGGCGAAGGTCTAAAAGACCGGCCTAAAGCCGGGAGGCCGGTTGTCCCCCCCCCCCCCCCCCTTCGGCCCGGCGCGTAGCGCCGGGCCGGAGGTGCGCTGCACTGGCCAAAAGCCGCGCTTAGCCGGAGCGAGGTACCGAAGTGCTGCGCACGTCTTTGAGGAGGGGGCTTGTACGTTGGTGCTGCGCACCCGTAGCCGCTTGCACGGCCGCTCCGGCTCCAGTCTTCCGAGCTTTGCGAGAACAGGAGCGCAAGAAGACGTGCGGAGCAGGGGCCCGTAGGTGTTCTTCGTAGCACTTCCAAGAACCGGCCTAAAGCCGCGCTTAGCCGGAGCGGTATGACGAAGGTATGACGAAGGTGAAGAAGTAGCACTGAACGGCATCCGCGTTTAGCCGGAATAGCGGCGTTAGCCGGTGGTGCTTCTGCGCACCTTCGTGCGCTTCTTGAACAGCGGCTAACGCCGGTGCGCTTCTTGCACTCCCCGCTTCTTTGCTTGCGCCAAAAGGTGAAGCTGTAGCACTTCTGCGTGAAGCTGTAGCACTTCTGCGTGAAGCTGTAGCACTTCTGCGTGAAGCTGTAGCACTTCTGCGTGAAGCTGTAGCATCGTCATACCTTTGTAAGCTTTGCAAGCTAGCGCTGTCCGCTATTCCGAAGCTTTGCAAGCTAGCGCTGTCCGCTATTCCGAAGCTTTGCAAGCTAGCGCTGTCCGTTCGAACGTCCGAAAAAAGCAGCGATTTTGCTTGTCGCTGCAAAGCTCGCTATTCCGAAGCTTTGCAAGCTAGCGCTGTCCGTTCGAACGTCCGAAAAAAGCAGCGATTTTGCTTGTCGCTCCCCCGTTCGGGCCGACGTCATACATACGTAGCTTTGCAGCCTTTTGCTTGTCGCAAAGCTCGTCTTAGACATACGTAGCTTTGCAGCCTTTTGCTTGTTGCAAAGCTCGGTATTGTATTGCATACCTACCTCTTCTTTTCGCTCGGGCCGTTGGGCCGAAGGCTCCAAGCTTTGTAAGCGAAACCTTCGGCCGTGCTACTCCAAAGAGCGCACCTCTTTTTTGGTTTACAAAGCTTCTTCTTTTCGCTGCTTTTGTAGATGCGACGAGTGCAAGCTGCATCTCCGGTGAGCTGCTACGTCATACCTCTTCACCCACAGCTGAACGTAGCCTTTGCATTGAGTCGGATACTTAGACCCCTTCCTGTTTCGCTTCTGAAACAGAAGCGCTTTGCTCTTACGAGTGCGCTTTCGCGCGAGGCCAGTAGTATGGGCCCTCTGACTTCCCAGCGTGCTTGTAAATCACGCTAGGATCTCACCGGTTTCACCTATAGCCCTTGTCAAGCCGATTTGGCTGTCTTTGAGATGTCGTTTTGTCCCCTGTTTCACTCGTTTAAACAGCTCTTATCCCAACGCTTGGCGCTCCATTCCGGCCTCTACAGATACTATCACTGTCGGGCGGGTGTGTCTTGCTTTTTTGACAGCTTCGGCCCGGCTAAACGTGCTACGCACCTTCGTCGCGCTGCGCCGGCCGTCTCTTTGGGCCGTCTCTTTGGGGTGCAATAAGCGCACGGCGTCCGGAGTCTCTTTGGAGCCGGAGGCGCGACGCAGGTGCGTAGCACCGGCCTTAGCCGGAGCGGGCGGATGCACGTTGTGGCGCAAGCAAAGCACGAAGCGGCTTATTGTGCTACTGCTTCACCTTCGGACGAAGGTGAAGTAGTGCAAAAAGAAGAAGCACACGAAGCGGACAAAGACCTTCGTTATAAACAAAGCAGCGCTTATAACAGCTATTGTTCGCTTCCAAAGAGCGCGCGCCGAAGCTTAGGAAGCGAGAACTACAAAGCTTTCGCTTCCTAAGCTTCCCTTCTTTTTTTTGTAGTCGTTGCTTCCCGCTGCGCGGCCAACGTGCATCCGGCCGCGCGCCGGGCTTGCCGGTGCGCGTTGCACGTTAGCCGGGCTCGCTGATTTGCTTGCGCGCCAACTCAAAAGAGAATGCTGCGCACCGTAGGCCCACGCAGCGAACCACGCCCTTTATGATGGCCGGCGGCCCAAAGCTTATACCTTCGGCGCCGCACTGCTACGCACCTCTTATAGTTCGCTTACAAAGCTTCGGCCTTACTACCTTCGGGCTAGGCGGCCCCGTATTTACTTACTTGTAGTTCGCTTACAAAGCTTCGGTATTGTGCTGCGCACCTCGGCGAAAGCAGTAGCGTACGTTTTTTTAAGGGGACTCCGATTCGATTTGCCTCATCTCTCAGTAACGGCGGGACATACTCTGTAACACAATAGTTTTGCTTGGAGAATAGCTCTCACGAGTTATTATTCCCCGGAAAACCCACAACCACACACACCGCTTCAATCAAATCAAATGGAAAGAACGGAGCAAAACAATTCGCCAGTCGCACAACGTTTATTAATCTCTACAACCCAATGCGTGCGGTTATGACAGCTATTCTTCTCTTCATCGGAGTGCAATAAGGCGCGACAAGCCAACCTGCGGCGGCGCCCTTGGCTAAAACCCAAAGGTGAGGCGCGACGACTCCAAAAGAAGCACCGGCCGGCTTTTTCTTGGAGCTCTTTCAGACCTCCGGCCGGCGCCCCGGCTTTATGCCGTTATTCTGCGCACCTTCGCCAGTGCAGCGCAGCTCCGGCGGAGGTGCGCAGAAGCACCACCGGCCAAAAGCCGGCCTTAGCCGGAGCGGAGTAGCACTGGTATGAGCTTCGGCCTTTGGCTCTGCCTAAGTGGCCGCAGCTCGGCCACCGTCACACCGAAAACAGCAGCGCTTCTTCTTTTCGCTTACAAAGCTTCGGACGTATGTATGTATGACGTATGCCGGGCCGAAAAGCAGCGAAAAGAAGAAGACGGCCGAAGGTTTCCCCTTTGTCGCGAAGCGGCGAAGGAGTGCAAGAAGCGCACCGGCGCTCTGCTACGCACCTACGTGCGGATGCACGTTGTGGCGCAAGCAAAGAAGCGGCCCGGCTAAACGCCGCTATTTCATAGCTTGCCGCTGCGCGCTCCGGCTAAGCGCGGCTTTAGGTGAAGAAGTAGCACTCTTTGGAGGCGTCGCGCCGCGGATGCACGTTGTCGCAAAGAAGAAGGCGCGACGCAGGTGCGTAGCACCTCCAAGAAAAAGCCGGAGCGGAGTAGCACAATAAGCAGCACCGGCGTTTGCCTTCGTCGCCGCCTTCGTCGTGCTTTGCTTGCGCCACATGCTGCTTCTTCACTCCTTCGCCCAAGCCGCGGCGTGCAAGCACCTCCAAAAGCCGCCAAAGCCTTACGCTAGGGAGGTGGCACTGAAAGAAGACCGGCGCGCTTACGCCGGCCCTTGGCTCTGCACGTCAGTGCTGCTTCTTGCACTCCTTCGCCTTCTTCTTCGTGCTTGCGCCACAAGGTGCGTAGCACGTAGCACGTAGCACTTCGCCGCTTCTTTGCTTGCGCCACGTGAAGCAGTAGCACTTCTGCGTGAAGCAGTAGCACTTCTGCGTGAAGCAGTAGCACTTCTGCGTGAAGCAGTAGCATCGTCACAGCTTCGTCGCCGGACAAACCGCCTATTCTTGCACTCCTCCGCCGGAGGTGCGTAGCACGGGGCCGTAGGCCGGGCGGCTTGTCCAGGTGATGAAGTAGCACGGCCGCCGGAGGTGCGTAGCACGTAGCAGTGCTATGCACGTGAATAAGTAGCTGCCGGCCGAAGGCGCGAGGACTCCAAAAATAAGGTATGACGCGCGCTCTTTGGAGAAGGCCGCGCAGCGGTAAGCGAATTCCAAAAGAAGGGTGCGAAGCGGTTTCGCTTCCAAAGCTCGGACGTATGACGTAGGAGTTCAAGAAGAAGAACCCGCTCCGGCTAAGGCCGGCTTTAGGCCGTGCTACGCACCTCCGCCGGAGGTCCGGAAGGACTGGCGAAGGTGCGCAGAAGCACCACCGGCCGGCTTTAGGCCGGCCGGTGCTTCTTTGGCCTGCGGCCGCCTGTTCTCGCTGTTCGGAATACGGACAGCGCTTGTTCTCGCTGTTCGTAATAGCGGCTTACGCCGCGCTTACGCCGGAGCGGGCGAGCGAACTACGAAAAGAGGTATGTATGACGTATGCCGGGCCGAAAAAGCAGCGAATTCCAAAATAAGGTGCGTAGCACTGCTTTTCGGACGAGCGTAGCACGTGCTTTGCACTTTGGCGGCTTCTTCTTGCACTCACCTTCGTACCTCTCCATTTCTTGCGCCAACGTGCAAAGCAGCTCCGGCCGCCGTAGGTCTAAAAGACCGGCCTAGGGAGGCGCGACGTGCGGAGCAGGGGCCCGTAGGTGTTCTTCGTAGCACTTCCAAGAACCGGCCTAAAGCCGCGCTTAGCCGGAAGGTATAAGCGCCGAAGGCTGAATAAGTAGCACAAGCATTAGCACCCTTGGCCCAAAAAAGGAGCGTAGCAAGAGCGCCCCTCTTTCCATTTTTGATTTGATGAGTTTGCATGATTCATGTGTGTTGAGTTTACGTCACAGACATTACAACATGCTATAGTCTCCCACCATTTGCATGGCAAAGATAAGTTGTATACCCGGCACGCGGGAAGTGGACTCGCGTGGCCCTAAAAAGGCATAGCTATCGGTGATCTAACGGTCGCCCTAGTATCAATAGCAATAGCTGTTTTGCCTGTTTGTCTGTCTCCAATAATGAGTTCTCGTTGACCACGACCAATTGGCACAAGGCTATCGACTGCCTTCAATCCAGTCTGCATTGGTTCATGCACTGATTTGCGCGCAATAATACCAGGTGCTTTTACTTCTACACGTCTTCGCTCTACAGCGCCAAGAGGCCCTTTTCCATCAATGGGTACTCCTAACGCATCAACCACACGGCCTAACATACCGGTTCCAACAGGAACATCTACAATAGCTCCAGTGCGCTTGACAATGTCTCCTTCTTTAATAGCAGTATCACTGCCAAAAATCACAATACCTACATTTTCATTCTCTAGATTAAGTGCCATTCCTTTGACACCATTTGCAAATTCTACCATCTCTCCAGCTTGAATCTTATTCAATCCATAAACACGTGCAATCCCATCTCCAACAGAAACCACTCGACCAATCTCATCCACTTGTAATTTGGTATAATAGTTTGTAATTCTTTGCTCTAATAAATAGGATAATTCTGCTCCATTCATAAATCAATCACTTGTTTTGGGTTCCATGTTAACCTGGTTTTCAACACTGTTGAAGAAGAGAACAAGTGTTGTTCAGATTAACAGAGTGTTAAGCTCTCACTACAGTAGGCGCGAATGAATCAATCTAATTAGCGACACGTCAGCTGCACTCGCATGCAGATCACAGATAGCAAGCTAGCCTACCCTATTGACGCACTTCGAGCGAAGGTATGACGAAGGTATGCCGCGAAGCGGGAAGAACCGGACAGCGCTTGTTATTTCGCTTCCAAAGCTCGGAATACTGCGCTTGTTCTCGCAAAGCTTCGGAATAGCGGCCCGGCTAAACGCCGCCCGGCGTAAACGCCGGGCGCGTCGGCCGTCGGGCCGCGGCTTGCGCCCCTTCAAAGCTAGGCCGGTGCAGCGCACCTTCGGGAGCTCCGGCGGATGCACGTTGTCGCAAAGAAGAAGGCGCGACGCAGGTGCGTAGCACCTCCAAGAAAAAGCCGGAGCGGAGTAGCACAAGGCGGCCGAAGGCCGGGTTACGCCGGTGCTTCGGAGGCGCGCAGCGGCTTTGGCAAGGCGGGGGGGGGGGGGGGGGGGCTGCCGAAGCACTTCTTCTCCTCTTCTTATACGAGAACAATAGGAACACAGGTATCTAACTACGCTATCGGACGTATCATTAGTTGGGACTACACGTCACTATTATACTTCTCGCCGTTTTGGGTGCTACGGCTACTGCTTCACGTGCGCCGAAAAGCCCCGTGCTACTCCAAGCTTTGGAGCAGCTTCGTCACACCGAAAACAGCAGCAACTACCACAACAATAAGGTATGACGAAGGTTCGAACCCACGCACCTTCTTTTTGTAGCTTTTTGCTTGTAACAACACTATTGTACTGTTGGTCGAAATAGTGTTATGAGACGCAAACACACGACAGGTTTTGCGTTCCTCAGTACCCGCGAGGTCTTGGTATGCAAGCTGTGTGTTAGCCGGTTATGTTTGTGTTTTTTTATGTCTAAAATCCGAGCCACCAACAAGTTAGCGCAAGAATAAGCACTTTTTCACTGTTGCTCTCCAGCCAGTAAGGGGGGCACACTGCTCTTCTTCAATTGAGTGGTCTCACCCTTTTAGCTGAATAAGTGATTCTCCAAAAAGAAGTGCTGCGCACATGCTACTCCAAAGAGCACTCGCGCTCGCGTTCGCACATCGATCAAGCTGTGACGGTGCGTAACCTTTGAAGCAATGTTCCGTAGCTTGTAGTGCTTCCAACTGCTTGCTTCTTGCACTCCTTCTCTTTGGCGGTCTGAAAGACCGGCGTCCGGAGTTGGTTTAGCCGTGCTATGGCCGCGCTTCTTGCACTCCTTTGATTTCAGACGTCGGGGTCTTCTAAAGAAGTGCTTTGCACGTTTTGGACGAGGTGCATAGGTAGCCCGCGGGGGCTGTGCTTGGCACGTGCAACTCAAAGAGCGCACCTTCGGCCGCCATTGGACCGAAGCTGCGATTTGTGCTAGGCACCAAAGCCCAAGCGGACCGAAGGTATGAAAGACAAAAGGGCTTCGGCTTCACCGGCGGGCTAGGGTGCTGCGCACAAAGCTTCGGCGCCTCCGATAAGCGGTGTCTCTGCCTAAGTTACTTTGTCTCCGCCTAAGTTACTTTGTCTACGCCAACGTGCTACTTTTTCTTCACCTTCGGCCAACGTGCATCCGCCGGGCCGAAGGCCGGGATGACGATGCTACTTCTTCACGTGGCGCAAGCAAAGCAGAAGTGCTACTGCTTCACGTGGCGCAAGCAAAGCACGAAGAAGAAGGCGAAGGTATGACGAAAAGAGGAGGGTCCGGAATACCGGTATGACGAAGGTGCGTAGCACTTCCAATAAAAAGCCGCGTTTAGCCGAGCGGGCCGGAGCGGACAGCGTTCTGTTCGGAATACTGGCCTTAGCCGGAGCGGGCGCGCGCCGGCATAGGACGCTCCCGCGCCTCCCGCTGCGCGGCCTAGCTTCGTGGGCGCAAGCACCAAAGGGAAGAAGACGACGTGCATCCGCGGCGCGACGACTCCAAAAGAAAGAAGGGCCGGCTTTAGGCCGTGCTACGCACCTCCGGCCGCCGGAGGTGCGCAGAAGCACCACCGGCCTAAAGCGCGAGGACTCCAAAAAGGAGGTATGACGTAGGAGTTCAAGAAGAAGAACCCGCTCCGGCTAAGGCCGGCTTTAGGCCGTGCTACGCACCTCCGCCGGAGGTCCGGAAGGACTGGCGAAGGTGCGCAGAAGCACCGGCCGGCTTTAGGCCGTGCTACGCACCTCCGCCGGAGGTCAAGAGCGGCCTAAAGCCGGCCGGTGCTTCTTTGGCCTGCGGCCGCCTGTTCTCGCTGTTCGGAATACGGACAGCGCTTGTTCTCGCTGTTCGTAATAGCGGCTTACGCCGCGCTTACGCCGGAGCGGGTGAATAAGTAGCACGTAGCGCCGTAGATTGGTGCGACGAAGGTTCGAAGCACCACGCTGCATTGCTAAAAAGAGCAAACAGCTTACATATAATAAGGTGCGTAGCACAAAAAGCAGGAGTGAAAAAAGGAGCACAAAAGCAAAGCACCGGCAAGCGGCCTTGGAGTAGCACGTATGATGTAGGAGTGCCATAAAATACGTGCGACGAGTGCAATAAGCAGCCCCCCGCTTCGGCCGCGCCAGCGGCGCCGGCATATGCCACGTGAAGAAGTAGCTGGAGCGCAAGAAGACGAAGGTATGTCCGCTCCGGCTAATCGCCGGTATTCCGGCTAAACGCCCGCTCCGCGCCTTCGTCATACCTTCGTCGCGCCTCCAAAGCTAGGCCGGTCTTTTAGACCTTCGTCCGAAGGTGAAGTAGTGCAAGAAGCGCACGATTGTTCTCGCTGTTCGGAATAGCGAAGGCCGAGCGGAGGTATGACTTGGCCGCGCAGCGGTTGTTCTCGCTGTTCGAGCGCAGGGCCATGTGCGCCCCGCCTTTTTCCACGATCGAACAAGCTGTGACGTGCGCCTTTGAGCACGTAGCACGGCGCGACAGTGTACAAAAAGGAGCAGGAGTGCAAAAAGAAGCTAAAGCTTGGAGTAGCACGAAGTGCTTCGCACGTTCTTTGGAGTGCTTTGTAAGCGTATATTATACTTGGCCTTTTTGTCTCTGCCATGCTGCTTATTGCACTCCATTTGGTAAGCGCGCTGCTCAAAGAGCACTACACCAACGGCCGAAGCTGGGGTCTTATATTTATTGAAGAGCGTTTAGAAGCGAGCTCTTTTTTAGTGCTTACCCACGCAGTGAGCAAATAACCATTCGAGCAAAGGGCGCGGTTTATAGCTAACAATGACAAGCACGTTTATTAACACTTTATACTAAGTAACCGAGCTTTGAAACACAAGTGCCTTGCAAACACCAGAAGACACAACATACTAAGGCAGCAACGGGGCGGCACGTAAGTGCCGCCTTGCTTACAAACTAGAGCATGTGCGTAGCACTGTATGTACAGAGGTCGACCGTCAAGAAGAGCGCTCTTCTGGGAGATCGTTACGTGATAATTGCTCCCAGGGGCTAGCAAAATCAAAATATCGAAACTCTTGAGCCATTTCAATGGGTTCCGAAACAACGCGTTTATCTGAATCATCATAACGCACTTCTAAATACCCACTTAAGGGAAAATCTTTTCGTAAAGGATGCCCTTCAAAACCATAATCGGTTAAAATACGACGTAGGTCAGGGTGGTTTGAAAAGTAAACACCGAACATGTCCCATACCTCTCGTTCCCACCAACCTGCCGAGGGAAATAGGCTGACCACCGAATTCATTGGGGTGATTTCATCTACATTAGTTTGTATGCGAATACGCGAATTATACTGAACACTTAACAGATTATAAACTACTTCAAATCTTTGTTTTCGAGAAGGGTAATCCACTCCACAAACATCGACTAAGATTCTAAAACGTGTATTACTATGATGCTTTAAAAACCATAATAACGGCAAAACACAATCTGCATTAGCATATAAAATACTTTCATTCTTTGCAATTTGAGCTCGAGATATCCATTTAGGTAAAGTAGAGATTAACGATTTACAAAACATTCGGGTTTCCACGTTTCTTGTGTATTTTTTGAGTATTGCCTCTTAAGGCGAAGCGTAGCAGTGAGCAAGCTCGAACAAGTTCGAACAGCCTCCTCGTGATGGACTGAGCGAGCGTTCGCAACCAGTCTGGGTCTTATTAATCATGCTCAAAGCACCTTGAACTGCTCCAACTGTCGCGCCCTTTGGTACGACAAGAAGCAGCACTTATTCTTGCACGTGCGTTCGTTGCTTCAAAACCACTAGCTTTTTTATCGGAAACTTCGCACAAGAAGTGCTAAAGAAGAAGAACACGTCACAAAAAGCAGCGAAAAAAAAATAAAAGCACGGGTATGACGTAGGTGAATAAGAAGCACGATTGGCCCTTCTTCATCTCCTTTCTTGCGCCAAAGCGCAATGCAAAAGCCCGGCCTTTGGCCGAAGAAGTGCGCCACATCGTGCGCTGCATTTGCTTGTTTTCGCTGCTGTTTTCGGTGTTCCGAAAACAGCAAAGACGGTCTTTGGCCCCGAAGTTTGGGGGCGCAAGCAAAGAAGACGTGCACTCCAAAGAGAAGGTATGACGATGCTACTCCAAAGAACGTGCTACTCCAAAGAACGTGCTACGTGCTACTTCTTCACCTTGTGGCGCAAGCAAAGCAGAAGTGCTACTGCTTCACGTGGCGCAAGCAAAGAAGCGGCGAAGGTATGACGTGCGTAGCACTTCCAAGAAGCGCGTTTAGCCGGAATAGCGGCGTTAGCCGGTGTTCAAGAAGCGAACCGGACAAGCTGTTATCGCTTCCAAAGCTTCGTAATAGCGGCGCTTACGCCGGGGATCACACGTCCACTAAACTTGTCCCAAAGACATCAAAAGCAGCGCTTAGAACATTGTTGCGCTTCCCCCAAAGCTCGTGCTACTTCTTTGCTTCACCTGCAAACTGTCGCACCGAAATGTGTATATCTTCGTCGCACCGGGCACAAGGTGCGAAGCCCTTTAGGCGCGCTTATTCGCTCCTTTCCCATTCGTCGCTTCTTTGCTTGCGCCACAAGGTGCTGATTGCACTCGTCGCGCGTTGTCCGCCGGAGGAGTGCCAATAAGCAGCACCGACTCCAAAAGACTCCAAGAAGGTATGACGATCTACGTGCTACTTCTTCACCTTCGGACGAAGGTGAAGTAGTGCAAGAAGCGCACGTTCTCGCAAAGCTCCGGAATGCGCTTACGCCGCGCGCTTACGCCGGGTGTTGGGCGCAAGCGACCGGCCGCTGCGCGGCGTGCTACGTGCTACGCACCTCCGGCGGTATTTAAGAGCTTATCTTTGGAGGTATGAAATACCGCGCCGCTACGCACCTTCGGTATTCCGGCTAAACGTGCTACGCACCTTCGTCATACCTTCGGCCGCCAGCTACTTCTTCTTCACGTGCATGCATCTGCCGGCGCCGCTGGCGCGGCCGCTGGCGCGGCGCCTGCTTAAACGCGAAGAAGTAGCGGCACAAAGGTGCTGCTTAAAGCACTCGTTGCCGCTGGCGCGGCCCGCTCCGGCAAAGCGCGGCTTTATGCCATGCTTGCTACGCACCTTCTCTTTGTGCTACGCACCTTCTTCGCCGCGCTCCGGCTAAGCGCCGCTATTCCGAACCGCTGTCCGCTATTCCGAACCGCTGTCCGCTCCGGCTTTTGGCCACCCGGCTAAACGCGGATGCCGTTCAGTGCTACTTCTTCACCTTCGTCATACCGGCCGCTGGCGCGGCCTTCGTCATACCTTCGTCATACCTTGTCGCGCCGGCTTTTTCTTGTAAGTGCTGCGCACCTCCGGCGGATGCACGTCGTCGCGCCTCCAAAGCTAGGCCGGTCTTTTAGACCTTCGTGCTTGTAATTCTTCGGCGCTTTTCTCCAAAAAGACGGCCGGAGGTGCGTAGCACCTATTATTTCGCTGCTGTTTTCGGTATTGCTTAGGCGCTTCGGCGGCACCTACGCTTGGTGCCGAAGCACTTCGGCTAGCTTGTGCTACGCACCTTCGGACCTATTATTTCGCTGCTTGTTTGTATTGCTTCGCGCTTATTCCTCTCATTCTTGCGCCACAAAGGTGCTACTCCAAAGAGCGCACGTGCTCTCCAACCTACGCCCGAAGCTTTGGAAGCGAAAAGCAAAGAAGAGGTAGCACGTCACACCTAAAACAGCAGCGAGACCTCGGTAGTTCAGACCTTCGTCCGAACTGCTTATGCTTGTGCTGCGCACCTTCGGTACCTCGGCGGATCACCGGACAAGCCGCCTGCGGCGCCGCCTGGAAAGCGCTTTGTCGCGCTCAAAGAGCGGCCGCCGTGCTACACTTCTTTGCTTCACGTCACACCTTCTTGTAATTCGCTTCCAAAGCTCGTGCTACGTGCTACTTCTTCACCTTCGTCACACCTTCTTGTAGTTCGCTGCTTTTGCAGACGACGCGCGACGTGCGGCGCAGCAGGCCGCTTGCCGGTATTCCGGCTAAACCCTCCTCTTTGGAGTCGTCATACCTTCGTCGCACGTAGCACGGCCGGAGGTGCGCAGAAGAACACCTCCAAGCACAAAGCCGGCGAAGAAGACGACTAAGCCGCTCCTTCGTCGCGCCTCCAAAGAAAGAGACGGCCGAAGGTGAAGACCGGCCTAGCTTTGGAGCGTAAAGCCGCGCTTAGCCGGAGCGGCGAAGGTAGGGAAGACCGGTCCGGGCCGCGCCGAGGGAGCGGAGGCATACAGCTTTGTACATACAAGCTAGCTTGTTTCACGCATTTAATTCTGTTGTGAGTTGTTTGCCCAAAGAAACACTGTAAGAATTGAGAATAAATTGACGCAATTCAACACAAAACAACACAACACATATTAATAAAAAGCCAGCAAACATCAGCAAAATTGGAACTAGCATTGAAATATGAATAGATGCACCAAATTGACTAATGCTCGAGGGTTGATGCAATGTATTCCACCAATTCACGGAGAATTTGATAATAGGTATATTCAAGAGTCCTATGCAAATAAAAATCGAAGCGATATCCGCTGATGTGCGACGAAGGAGCATTAGTGCACCCAAATAAATGAACAACAAGATCAATACGGAAGTTAGACGAGCATCCCATACCCAAAAGGTACCCCACATAGGTTTGCCCCAAAAGCAGCCAGTTACCAAAGTGAGCATAGTAAACACAGTACCCATTTTCGAACCTGTTTGCGTAAATAAATGTAAAAGAGGGTGTTTTGTTAATAAAAAGAACACACTGGTTATAGTGATACAAATATAAATCAGCAAACTCATCCAAGCAGCGGGAACATGTACGAAAATAATTCGGTAATTCTCACCTTGTTGAAAATCCGAAGGAGCTGCAAAAGTACTAAGATAAAGACCTATAGTGAGTACAAACAAACAAACGGCTATCAACGCCGACGTATAACGAAAAGAACCTAACATAACAGAATAAGGACGTAAGAATTGTAAATACATAGCAATGAAAACCGTTTTGGTAATGTGTATTTTGTCTTTGCACGTTTGGTGCGAACAGGAGTTGCCTTCTTTTTGGAAAAGCTTGTGAGGACTCCAAAATGCAGCGCACGATGTGCTGCTTCTTGCACTCCTTCGTCTTCGCACTCCTTCTTGCACCACTTTGGTTTCACCAAAGGCGCCGTAAACCTTCTTGCACGTCCGCAGCCTTCGTCACACCTGGGGGGTACTTTAGTAACTACTTCCACTCCTCCGTACGCTCGCTAAAGTCTTTGTGCGCAGCACCCGTAGCCCGCCGGGTGAAGCCTAAGCACTTAAAAAGACATAGCTTCGGTCCGCTTGGGGGGGGGGGGGGGGCTTTGGTGCGTAGCACCAAAGTGCGCACCAGTGCTACTCCAAAGCACGCAGCTCTGGCGGCCGTGCTACTCCAAAGACACCGGCCCAGCTTCGCACCTTCGGAGCTCCGGCGGAGTAGTGCAAGAAGCGGCACGGTACAAAGCTAGTATATATATTAAATACCGAAAAGCAGCGAACTACAAGAAGGTGTGACGACGTGCATCCGCCGGAGGCGCGACGACTAAAGAAGAAGCCAGCGCCGGAGGTGCGTAGCAGAGCGCCCGGAGGTCCGAAGGAGCGTAGCGGGGCGCGACGACTAAAGAAGCACCGCCGCTCCAAAGAGAAGGTGCGTAGCAAGCATGGCATAAAGCCGCGCTTTGCCGGGCGACGGGGGAGAAGTAGCACTGAAAGACCGGCAAGCGCGCTTAGCCGGAGCGGGCGTAGCGCGCCCGGCCCGTAGGTATAAGCTTCGGGCCGAACGGTTCGCTGCTTTTTTCGGACCCGACGTGCGACGAAGCTAGGCACGTGCTTCGTGCTTGCACTCCTTCGGCCTACAAAGCACGCACCTCCGGCGGGCTACATAGGCACGTTGGGCGCAAGCAAAGCAGGAGTGCAATAAGCGCACGGTATTAGCTTTTTGGAGTGCTATAAGTACAGCTACGGCCCGGCTACGTACGTGGTGGCGCGACGAAGGTTTACAGGCGCGACTAAGGGAGGCGCCGGAGGAGTGCAAGAAGCAGCACTTCCAATAACCGCGTTGAGCCGGAGCGCCCGCAGCTGCTCCAAAGCTTGGAGTAGCTGGCGCGACAAAGGAGCGTAGCACAATAAGCAGCACAGCACTTTGGCCGAAGGTGCGCTCTTTGGAGTAGCACAAGAAGAGCACCGAAAAAGCTGCGCATATTCGTGCTTGTGTTCGCTGCTTTTCGGAATACAAACAAAGCAGCGATGTTAAAGCGCTGCTTTGTTTGATGTGCAGCGCGCACCTTCTCCACCAACAAGAAGTCTTAGTAGTTGTCGTCGGCGGCCTCCACCAGACCGATCCTTTTTGCGCTACTCTGTAGCTTCATAATACAGCATAATAACTGATTTGTCTTAAGGTAAACAATTCTAATGACTTAGCACATTTTGTAACGTAACGGACACAAACACCCAGTAAATCCAAACAAACAAAGACCCAAAACCTATCAACGCTACATAATTCACTTGCTCCGTTTGAATAGAGGTACATAAAAGAATTAAAGGTAGCAGTGTCGGTAAAGTTGTAAAATGTTGTAGACTATTCCAAGAATTAGATTTTACCCCTACTGTTAAACAAGAATGAATACCACATATAAGTGTAAACACAAAACTACCTATAATCATAGTAAAGCAGATTCCTTTTGATTGTTCAAAATGATACACAAAGCCCAAAAGCGGAAAAGTACACAAAATGCCGCTTATTTTTAAACACCAATAACCAAACAATTTTGAAATCAAGATAGGTTGTATAGAACAACTACTTAAACAATACAACTCAAGAGTTCCATCTTCGAAATCATGTTGAAACAAACGTTCAGGAAGAAAGGCAAATAAGAGACACATCCAAATAAGGCCACTATGATAATGATAAATGAATTCAGGCGAAAACCCTATTAATAAGGGTATTGTAATACTATACAACCAAAATAAGCAAAAAGTGATTGTAATAGTAGAAAAGTTTAGTCTAATTTCGTGAAGGCATAATCGAAGCATTTCATTGACTTTGCATTTATCTACTTCTTCCACAACGACGTATACAATTGTAACCAGCAAGGCTCAACATAACTGAACGCTTTGCTGCCAAAGCCCCAGGCGTGCTACTTATTACCTATTGCACAAACGCGCCTTTTTGCTCTTCACGTGCAAGAATAAGCACTTGGAACAAGAAAACGCGAAACGAACTATCGTTCCAAGTGCTTCAAGAGAAGCTGCTTATACAAGATAAGCGGGCAGTAGGTGCGGACGGTACTACGCCACCTCCTTGCGCCCAAAGAACGCGCCCTTAAAGCGAAAATAAGACGGCCGAAGGTATGCCAATACCGAAGCTTTGGAAGCGAATTACAAGAAGAGAAGAAGCGCTTACAAAGGGCGCGTTCTTTGTAAGCCGAACTACAAGGAAGCAGAAGAAGGTGTGCATCCGGTGAGCTACGGCCCCGCACGTCTACTACCAAAAAGAGCGCTTCGCTTCCAAAGCTTCGACGAAGGTATGTATGACGTAGGCCGCGCAGCGGTAAGCGAATTACGAAAGAAGGGTGCGTAGCACTGTTTTTCGGACGGACGTATGTATGACGGAGGTGCTTTGCACGTTCTCGCTGTTCGACCGAAAGCAGCGAATTCCAAGGTCTAAAAGACCGGCCTAGCTTTGGAGGCGCGACGGACGGCCTCCCTTCAAAGCTAGGCCGGTCTTTTAGACCTTCGGGGAGCTCCGGCGGAGGGTGGCCTTAGCCGGAGCGGTGACGCGCGAAGCGAGGGGCGCTAAGCGGGCGCAAGAAGACGAATGACGAGTTCCCAAGAAGCGCACCGCTCCGGCGGCTAAGATTCCGAACATAACGCTGTCCGGTTCTTCTTGAACTCGTCATACCGCTCCGGCGAAGGGTGGCCTAAAGCCGGGAGGCGCCCGGCGCTACGCCCGGTGCTTCTTTGGCCTGCGGCCGCCTGTTCTGTTCGGAATCTTAGCCGGTGTTCTTCTTTAGCAGTTTTTGCGGACGTATGTATGACGTCTCCAAGGAAGCGAATTCCAAGAAGAAAGAAGGGTGAGTTCGAACGGTACTCCTTCGTCGTACCTCGCTGCTTTTCAACACTTCGGCGCTTCGCCGGGCTCTTTGGAGGCAAGAAGACGGCGCGCGACGTGCGTTGCACCTCCCTTCTCCAAAGAGCGCACGAAGAGGGAGCGGGCTTACGCTCGGACGTATGACGTATGACGGAGGTTCAACCTTCGGCCTTCTTTTCGCTGTTCGACCGAAAGCAGCGAATTCCAAAAGAAGGGTGACAATGCTACTGCTTCACGTGGCGCAAGCAAAGCACGAAGCCCCCCCCCCCCCTTCGGGCCTTTGTCGCGAAGAAGAAGGTGCGCAGCACAAGAAGCGCACCGGCGTTAGCCGGTGTTCAAGAAGAACGATGCTTTTTTTACGTATGACGTAGGAATACCGAGCAGCGCTTTCTTTCGCTGCTTTTTCGGAACGGACCCCTTCGTCCGCCGGCTTTTGGCCGGTGCTACGCACCTCCGGCGGGCTTTGTGGCGCAAGCACGAAGCGCCAAAGCGGGCACTTGGACCGCGCGAAGTGGGCTACTTACCCGTTTTGGCGACCCCCGGCTAAACGCCAGTGCTGCGCACCTTCGCCCGCTCCCGGCTAAGCGCGGCTTTAGGTGCGTAGCACTCTTTCAGACCTACGGGCCCCTGCTCCGCACGTCGCCCGGCGGCGCGTAGCGCCGGTGCTTTGCACGTTGTGGCGCAAGCAGAAGTGCTACTGCTTCACGTGGCGCAAGCAGAAGTGCTACTGCTTCACGTGGCGCAAGCAAAGCACGAAGCGATGGCTACTGCTTCACGTGGCGCAAGCAAAGCACGAAGCGATGGCTACTGCTTCACGTGGCGCAAGCAAAGCACGAAGAAGAAGGCGAAGAAGGAGTGCAAGAAGTAGATATATGACGTAGGAGCAACGTGCGGCGACAGGTGCGCCAGCAGCGCTTATTATTGCTTGTGCGAAGTTTTCCGATAAAAGCTAGTGGTTTTGAAGCAGCGTAACAAGATTTGCGTTCCGCTTTCAAAGAAGCTTCTATTTGGAGAAGCACCGTGTTTGGAGCAGTGCAAATTACGTAGCAGTGCTGCGCACCAAGTGAGTGTGCTACTTCCTTCACGTTTTTAACGGTGCGTCGCTGCGCGCGTCACAATAAAAGAAGAGCTGTGTAGTTCAACGGCTTTTAGAATACAGGATTGTCTTTAAGATACAATTACATAAAAGGTAAATGAATTGGAAGCAATCACCATTTGCTGGAATAGGAAAAGCAATCATGTTATGTAATGAATTGGAAACATTCGAGTCTACTAAAGCAATAATAGGTATTTGCAATCGCTTAGCTTCTTGAATCGCGTTAGAATTTAGGTTTGCATTCAAAATAATTACACAATCCGGAAGATCTTTTGCTACAATGCCTTCAAAACACTTTTGCATTTTCTTAAAACGAGGTGCTACTTTCAGGAGCAGACGCGACGTGCGACGAAGGGATGAGGTATGACGGAATACCGAAAAAGCAGCGAAACCTTTCTTCTTGTAGTTCGCTTTCAAAGCTTCGGGCGTGCAAGCAGAGCACAAAACGGTTGCACCCGCCGATGTCGGTAACTCTTGCTCGCGCTGCGGTGTTACCGCTTTTTTAGCGCGAAAGCCAGCCGGATAACCCGGTTTGTAAACAGCGCGGCCAGCTCGGCTATCCGCTTGAAAAGGCACAAAAAAAGGCTCGCTGCGGAAAGCTGCGCTTGTCCTTGAAGCAGCCTCCGGGACATGCCTATGCATACTATGTACCCTATGAGATAAGACTGCGGAATCGTTAGCTGGAACACGATCAGCTGCAAAATGCTTAAAATGGCGTTGTACATTTTGCATATGATTCCAATTAGTTAACAAACCACCAATCCACTTATGATTAATATAACTCTGTCCCGTTTGTGTGGCTGTTTGCTGAACTATATTATTATATTCTACATTAGTATTCACAAAGAGTATATGCCCGTTGGAACGAACAATCAATTCAATTACACTACAAGCTCTTCGTAGACAAATAAGTGTCTTGTCTAAATCTATAATGGCTATTTCATTTCTAAAGCCATACAGGTAAGGTTGATAATTGGAAAAGGCTGTTCGGTAACCCAAATGTGCACTTGTATTCAGCAATTTTTGCATAATAAGTAGTTTAGATCGAAACATAGATAGTTCTCTTTTTGGTTTAGATAGCTCAGTTGGTTAGAGCAAAGGACTGAAAATCCTTGTGTCAGTGGTTCAAATCCACTTCTAAACAAAGCCATGCTTGTAAACAGAAGTGCTACTTATTCACCACCGAAGCAGGTCTAAGTTTACCAAGCGCTCCGAATAGGAGCGAGGCCGCGCTGCGGGCGGAGCGGGCTCCGTAAACCCCCACTTCTCTTTGGAGAAAAGTGCTACGCACGTAGCACGTGCAAAGCACTTCGGCGAAGCTGCTACGCACCTCTTTTTTTTATAGTTCGCCGCTGTTTTCGCGGTGCCGCTTTCATACCTATTATGCTTGTAGTTCGCTGCTTTTCGGACGAAGGTGCGTTCTTCGAACCTTTGGCTGAAGGTGCGTAGCGTAGCACGGTGCTTCGTGCTTGCACTCCTTTTGCGCTTCGCGCAAGCCCGGCCCTCTCCCGGCTACGCCGCTCCCGGCTAAGCGCTCCGGCTTAACGCCAGTATTCCGAGCTTTGCGAGAACAGGTGCGAACGCACGTAGCACGTTCGAACCTTCGTCATAGCGGCGCCTCCGCTGGCGCGGCCTACTTGTTGGAGTATTTTGGTGCTACGCACCTCCGGCCGTGCTGCTTCTTGCACTCCTTCGCCGCTGCTTTGCTTGCGCCAAAAGGTGAAGCAGTAGCACTTCAGCTTTGCTTGCGCCACAAAGGCGCGACGAAGGTATGACGAAGGCGCGGAGCGGGCGTTTAGCCGGAATACCGGCGATTAGCCGGAGCGGACATACCTTCGTCTTCTTGCGCACCAGCTACTTCTTCACGTGCATCTGCGGCGCCGGCAAGCGCCTAGGGCGGTATTGCATACTTCGTCCAAAAACGGGCGGCGTAAGCCGATGCACGTTGTGGCGCAAGCAAAGCTGAAGCGAGCCCGGCCTAGGCCTGTATTGCAGAGCTTCCCCCCCCCCCCCCTCGCCCCCCGGCTTTTGGCCACCCTACGGGCCGTCGCGCGCTCGCTCCTGCGTCGCGCCTTCGTACCTCCGGCGGATGCACGTTGTGGCAGCCGAAGGTGAAGAAGTAGCACGGACGCAGGAATACCGAAAAAGCAGCGAATTACAACAATAATAAGGTATGACGAAGGCCGCGCCAGCGGGAGCGCGCCGACGAAGTGCTCCGTGCGCTCTTTGGAGCAAGAACGGTGTGCAAGAAGAGCACGGAGGCATGGACGAAGGGGCTAATTTTCACCAGCTACGTGCCAGCTACTGCAAAGCAGCCTGCAAAAGCACCCTAACTTACGGGACAAGCCGCCTTCTTGCACTCCTCTTCTTATCCAAAGACCCTTTGTTTTCTAAAGGTTGCTTTAGCATAAGACTTTGCTTCACAAAACAAAGGAGCAGAGCAGCAGAGCAGGTGGTGACGTGCTCCAAAAGCTTGGAGCAAGGAACACGCGCGGAGCGCATCAGTGTTTTTTAATAGGCAAGCCCCCGCTGGCGCGGCCTTTTACTTGCTGCAAATAAATAAAGTGTGTAAGCAAAGTGCGCCGGTTATCTTTTTCCGCCTTCTGTTTGTTGCTCGCTAACTCTCACTATAACAGTGCTCTTGATGGCGCGGCGCGGGCCGCGGTGCTTGCGCCAACTGCGCTTTATAAGATAAGAGCTTGTTACACTCAGCCGCGGCCTATTCAAAGCAGCGTCAAAAGCAATCAACACACTATCGCGCGCGGTCAATACATCCAGCCACAATAGACAAGAGCTGCTTCATACTAAAAGCTTACTCCAACAAGGCGCGCTGCGATAGACTACAAAAAAAAGTAGTCTGCAGTAAGCAGTGCGTTTTCACTTTATCAGCTTGCGCTTCAAAGACTCCCATACATGCAACGCCACTCTTCTTCATAATCTTGCACCGGATGTGTGCCGCCGCGCACGTGCCTCATTCTTATGGACACGATGCGTTATCATCTCATAAGAGCTGATCTTGAAAACTGTCAGCCTACCCCAAAGGGCGAGCTACGCAAAAGATCGGCATCAAGCTAGGGAGCTAGCTTTAGCCTTTCTTGTGCTTCGAAGCGCCTACGCACCAAGGCGCCCGCTCTGTTTTTTTTTGTTTTGCCGCTTCTTATTCGGCCCCTTTTGCCGCCGGGCTCATGAAGAAGTAAGCGCCCGCGATGAAACAGCATTGGCGCGCATTTTGATGTGTTGGCATGGCGCGAGAGCTCGACCACGAGTGGGCGCTGCGCCGCCGCACCTTTGCCTAAAGCGCGTCTTATTCGGCTGAGTAACATAAAGGTAATGTATTGGATTGCAAATCCTAGAATGATGGTTCAAGTCCGTCCTTAGCCTACATCCACAAAAAGAAAGATCGTGATGACTTTAGCAGCTTTGGGTGCAAGCACGAAGCACTTTTGTATTTCATACCTTCTTTTTGGAAAAGCTTCGCACAAAAGGCTTGTGTTATGGACTAACCTACAGCGAGCGAATAATAGAGGCAACACGAAGCACTCACTATAAGGCAAGAAGGGTGGCGCTCTTTGGAGCAGCGCACGTAGCACGAAAAGCAGCAAATACTGTTATAAGCGTTCGCTGCGCGCGCGTGACGCACTTTGGAGTAGCACGCTAGCTGGTGCGCTCTTTGGAGTAGCACCAAAAGGAGCACAAAGGGGAATAAGTGCTACGCACGGGCGCAATAAGCCGGTACGCCCGGGTTTGCTTTTTCCGAAGGGGGTGCTACTGCTTCACCAAAGACTTCGGCGTCACAAAGGCAAAAGCGCCGAAAAGCAGCGAAAAGAAGAAGCACGTGCGCAGCACCCGTAGGTTCGAATAACGCGACGCAAAAGAAGCACCGCCGGAGGTGCGTAGCACCTAAAGAAGCACCGCCGGAGGTGCGTAGCACTTCCAAGAAAAAGCCGGCGCCCGGAGCGCGGCGACGCGGCCTCCCTTCAAAGCTATGCCGGTCTTTTAGACCTTCGTACCTCCGGCGGCCGTGCTACTTCTTCCGGCTCCCCCGGCGTTGTTTAGCCGGGGCCTTCTTCTTTTTCTTTGCGACTCCGCCTTCTCTTTGGAGGCGTCGCGCCTGCGCCTCCAAAGAGAAGGCGAGGGGGCCTTTCGGACGCGCAGGAATACCGAAAACGCTTTTGGGTGCAAGAAGAAGCCTTTGACCTTCGCTGCGCCGGCCTTCGCCGGAGGTCCCGAAGGGAGGCCGTCGGCCGACGCTCGAATAAATAATGGGGTTTGGCTCAAGAGCGAACCTTAATCGCCGGGCTACCGGTATTTGCTTCGGCCGCCAGTGCTTCGCACCTTTGGCGCTTATTCCTCTCCATTTCTTGCGCCAACGGCCGGCGCGCGCTGCGAAAAGCAGCGCGCTTATGCTTGGCTTGCGCCCGTGCTTGAAGTTCGCAGCTTACCGGAAGCTGCGGCATAATCCCGGCTAAACGCCGGTCTTTCAGACCTTTGGTCGAAGGCTTGGTGCTTCGGTATTCCTACGTCCGAAAACACTGCTCCTTCTTTTTGGAGTAGGTGCTTCTTCTTGCACTACTTCGGCCGAAGCTCGGAAGCTGCTGCTTGCACGGCCCGCTCCGGCGTAAGCGCCAGTCCGAGCTTTGCGAGAACAAGCGCTGTCCGGTATTCCGAAAAAGCAGCGATAACAGGTGAAGAAGTAGCAGCTTCGAACCTACGTCATACCTCATACGTCATACGTCATACCTTCGTCTTCTTGCCTCCAAAGAGCGCTCGTCTGCTACGCAGCCGCCTTATTCCTTGTAATGTTGTAATTCGCTGCTGTCGGTATTGCATACATACCTTCGGTCAAAGCAGCCGGTAAACGTCATACATTGCTTTTTACCTGGAGCATCTACAAAGCAGCCGGCTCTTGTTCCGCTGTGCTACTCCAAAGACAGTTTGTGTTTCGAAACAGATGCGAAGCAATTTTTAGTGCTTCGAACCTTCTCTTCTTGGGTCCAAATCGGTGCGAAATGCTACGCGATTGCATGTACTAACAAACATAACCAAAAATGCTATGAGTTTTGTTCAATTATTTCAACAATCTAATACAAGTTGTAATCATTTAGAGGGCAATGTTATACAATGTTCGGTAGAACACACACGTGGAGACATGCTGTTGATTCAAACCGGATTAAAAAGTTCAACTGTCTGTTTAAACACGGAATTCAACACAGAAAGTGAAACCAATTTGCTTGTTGGAATTGAAAATGTAGAGCTTTTGGAAGAACCAATAATAGTGCTGCCCAAATCTCTACATAAGATTTGTAGACGCAAATTGGTTTGGACTGCACTCACAAAGGTATGGCGTAGTTCGCCAAATCGTATCAGAGGTTTTGTGTTCAATTCAGTCAATGGGGGTTACGCTGTAGCTATTGCTGGACACATTGCTTTTCTTCCCAAAAGTCTTCGAATAGAAACCAAAGTATTCCCTAGTCAGTGGAGACTGTTTTCTATTCTCAATATGAATGCCAAAATAAGAAACATTGTAGTGAAAGAATTAGCAACCCAAACAAACAAAACACGCACTTCTAGTGAAATACGTATGAATCGCATGCGTAAGGCGTGAAACACTTTGGCAGGGATCTACAGCAACATAAAGTAGACGAAACCAGATTAAAGTGCTGTCGTTCGTTTTGACTTACCTATTTATGAACGCGGTTCTTTGCTTTTCCAAAAAAAAAGACTCCCGAAGTGCTTCTCCAAAGAGCGCACCTGCAAAAGCTGCCGGTTCTTTGCTGCTTTGTATTCTTTCGCTGCGCGCCGCTCCGCCCGGTGCTGCGCACGTTGGTGCGTAGCATTCCGTCGTTTGCTTGCGCCCAACGTGCCCGGCGTAAGCGCGGCTTTTGGCCAAGCTTCCGCCGGAGGTGCGTAGCACGGCGAAGGTGAAGAAGTAGCACAAAGAGAAGGTGCGAATCCCCCCTCGGCCCCTGACGGGCCTCCGTTTTACCGGTGCGTAGCACGGAAAACCCGACGTTAAGAAAGCACATACCTTTGTCACGACTTGCTGCAAAAGCAAAAACCGGACAAGCCGCCTTCTTGCACCACATTCGAAGCACCGAAAACAGCAGCGAACTACTTGTAGTTCGCTGCCGGTATGGAAGCAGCGGCATAATAGCTTTTACAAAAAGACGTGCATTGCACCGGGCTTGGCCCGGTGCTAGGCACGTCGTCCAAAAAGTGCAAAGCACTTCACTTCACCTTGAAGGTAAAGCTCCGCCTTCGGCCGGTATAAGCTTGCAAGGCGGCCGAAGGCCGAAACCCCGGCGTAAGCGCCCGCTCCGCGCCTTCGGCCGTCTCTTTGTGCTACTTATTCACCTTCGCCTTCTTCTTTGCGACAACTCCAAAAACAAGGTATGACGAAGGTATGTATGCAATACCGAGCTTTGCAGCGAATTACAAAAAAAGGGTGAGTTCGAACGGTACTCCTTCGTCGTACCTCGCTGCTTTTCAACACTTCGGCGCTTCGCCGGGCTCTTTGGAGGCAAGCAGACGAAGGTGAAGAAGAAGCACGCTGCTTTTTTCGCCGGAGGTCCCGGAGGGAGACGTATGACGCGCGCTCGGAGGTCCGTAAGGACTCGCAAAGCTCGGAATACCGGCGTTAAGCCGCGCCTCCGGCGGATGCACGTTGTGGCGCAAGCACAAAGCGGCGACTCCAAAAAGACGGCCGAAGGTGAAGAGCGGCCAAGCTTTGGAGCGCTTACGCCGCGCTTAGCCGGAGCGGCGTAGCACCCAAAGCCGGAAACGTCATACATAGCTAACTGGGAGCAGCGAAATAGGTTGTAGTAAGGTTCCCTGTGCAATAAAAATGAGATGAAGAAGCACTTTTGAAAGCAAAGTGTTACACAAACAGCAGCGGAACAAAAGCGGTTATATGTTCCCAAAACACTAGCTTTCATCGTAAACAGAACACGTGCGAAGCACGTGTGCTACGTGTGGAACACTTCTTCTCGTGTTTCAGACAGTTCTTTTGTGTTCAAAAAAGCAGCCAGCTCGCTGCTCTTTGTGTTGTGCTTCTTCTTTGCTTTTATCGCACGTGCGTGTGTTCTGCTGTGCTACTCCAAAGAGCTTCGAAGCGGGAGCCAAAAAAATGAGCTAAAGCAAACACTCCAAGAACAAACAGTTGGTTCAAGCAATACCTTCGGGATAAATCGCTTGATTTTAACTGAAACAAAGAAGTACGCCAAACATGCCTCAACTGGATCAATTTACATACCTGACGCAATTTGTGTGGTTATGCGTGTGTTTCATGAGTTTTTATGTGTTACTTTATAATGATGCACTACCTAAAATCAGTAGAATTCTGAAACTACGATCACATTTAGTGTCACAACAGAGCGAAGCTACTGATGCTAGCCATCAGCTTGTGGAGCAAGATGGAGTGATTACACAATCGTTGAATAGTAGCGTGGCTTATTTATATTCTAGCGTATCAGGCGCTTCACAATGGTGTAATGAGATGGTTACTAGTTTAAATGCTAATCAAATTGAACCTATGAATAAAGCTTATGTGCGTTCTTTAGCAGAGATGAGTGTCTCTCAAATTGTCAAATCAAGTGCACTAGACACTATAAGTGCTTTTACTTCCGCAGCGCCTACTTCCAAATGGAATTCTATTTATGTGTTACGTACGCAAAAGATTACTTTGATTAATGTCAAGAATGGACCAAGAAAAAAGAAACATCAGAATGCGTGAATTGGTGATAATTGCTATTTTAGTATTGAGTGTGTTTAGCTCAAAACAAATCTTCATTTATAACGAAGAGATTATCGTAGCATTAAGCTTTGTGGCGTTTGTGCTGTTTATTCAAAGATCCTTTGGAGACACCGTCAAAGCTACTTTTGATGAGAGACAAGCAAGTGTGCTCTCAGAGTTACAGCAATTTTTGAGCTCACAAGAGGCGTTTTTGGCCGAGTTAATGAAACAACATGAATTACGTAGCAAGAGCTTACGCTCGAGCACTCAAATGATTGGAGACACCTGTATTCATGATATGGTTACACGTTGTGCACCAAAATGTAAGCAAACAGTGCAGGCCGTTCTGTCTCAACAATACGAACAAAAGCTCAAAACATTGTTAGCAGTTCAGGAGCATTCTCGTGTTAGTTTTCAAGGTAAGATAGTCACTTGTTTTCGAAGCACTGTGTGTGATCAATTGAGATTTTCTAAATTGCGAACACATCAGTCAAAACTTGTTAAACAAAGCATTTCATTATTAAAAGCTGGTGTGAAAAAGTAAACTGTGTTGCAACTCGACTTTTTATAAGCGCGAGTTGCACCCCCCAGCGCTTCTTTTTGATAGGCGCGTTGAAGTGGCTGTAATTTACGCTCAGAAGACCAACGAGTAGTACTTTTGGTTGTTACTGTTGAAACGAAACACTTTAACTCTTGTTTAATTCGAAGCAGTGTTTTGAAAGCAAAGTGTAACACAAAAAGCAGCTCCCTCCGGGCGGGGCTAGCCCGGTGCAGCGAAGAACACGTCGTCTTCTTCAACAGCGAACCCGGTGCTACGCACCTTCGCCGGAGGTATGCTACGCACGGTGCTACGCACCTCTTTGGACGACGTAGAGCACCGGGCAAGCCCCAAGCTCTTTGGCAGGTATGACGTAGGACGATGCTACTGCTTCACCTTTTGGCGCAAGCACGAAGTGCTACGTGCTACGTGCTACGCACCTTGTGGCGCAAGCACGAAGTGCTACTGCTTCACCTTGTGGCGCAAGCAACGAAGCGGCGAAGTGCTACGTGCTACGTGCTACGCACCTTGTGGCGCAAGCACGAAGAAGAAGGTGCGCAGCACAAGAAGCGCACGTTATCGCTGTTCGGAATACCGAGCTGCGCTTGTTCTCGCTTCCAAAGGTGCTGCTCTCCAAAGAGCGCGCGTCATACCTTCGTCATACCTTTGGAAGCGGAATTACAAGAAGAATGCTACGCACCTTTGCCTCCAAAGAACGCACCTCCGGCGGTATTCCTCCGAAAAGCCGGCAGCTACGCAGCTCCGGCGGGCGGCGCGTAAGCCGCCGGTGCTATGCACGTTGTCACCCTTATTTATGCTTGTAATTCTTCGGCGCTTTTCTCCAAAAAGACGGCCCGCTCGTCCGAAGCTTTGGAAGCGAACCCTTCTTTCGTCCCTTCTTGTAGTTCGCTTCCAAAGCTTCGGTATTGCATACCTTTGGCGCTTCTGCTTTGCTTGCACCCAGCCTTCGGCCGAAGTGCTTTGCACTTTTTGGACGTGCGCTCTTTGGAGCGCGACGAAGGGGGGGGGGGGGGGCGCTAGCTTGCTATAGACCTTCAAGGTGCGTAGCACGTCGCACCTTCGTGCTCCTTCGTCTTCCCCTTTCGTCTTCTTGCACTCCTTCTTTTTGGAGTCGCCAGCTAGCACCTATGGAGCTCCGGCATAGGTGCGTAGCACTGCGGCCGAGGGGGGGTGCGTAGCTGGCAGAGGGAGGCGCCCGGCAAAACGCCGGTATTCCGAGCTTTGCGAGAACGTGCGCTTCTTGTGCTGCGCACCTTCTTCTTCGTGCTTGCGCCACAAGGTGCGTAGCACGTAGCACGTAGCACTTCGCCGCTTCGTTGCTTGCGCCAAAAGGTGAAGCAGTAGCACTTCGTGCTTGCGCCACAAGGTGCGTAGCACGTAGCACGTAGCACTTCGTGCTTGCGCCAAAAGGTGAAGCAGTAGCATCGTCATACCTTCGGCCTTTGGGCGCAAGCACGAAGAAGACGGACGAAGGAGAGAGCGGTATTTCATACCTCCAAAAAGCGGATGCACGTCGGCCGAAGGCAGGCCGAAGGTTCGAAGCACGCTGCTTACAAAGCTCGGACGTATGTATGACGGAGGAATACCGAAAAAAGCAGCGAATTACAAGCAAATAAAAAGCTTCGCTGCTTACAAAGCTCGGACGGAGGTTCGAAGAACCGGACAGCGCTTGTGGCTTTCGCTTCCAAAGCTCGGAATACCGAAAAAAGCAGCGAATTACAAGCAAATAAAAAGCTTCGCTGCTTACAAAGCTCGGACGGAGGAATACACACAGCAGCGACAAGCAAATAAAAAGCTTCGCTGCTTTTTTCGGACGTATGACGTATGACGTAGGTGCTACGCACGATTGTTCTCGCAAAGCTCCCGGCAAGCCGCCTTCTTTTCGCAAAGCTTCGGAATAGCGACGTGCATCCGCTAGCCGGGCCAGGCTGCTGCTTCTTGCACTACTTCGCCGCTTCGCGGCGAAGGCGCCGGCACCAATATAGACTCCGGACGCCGGTCTTTCAGACCGCCAAAACCACTCCAAAGAGGAGGTATGTAGGTGCGAAGCCACCTTATTTTGTTCGGAATGCGCTTACGCCGCGCTTACGCCGCGCTTACGCCGAGCGGGCGGCGTAGCACGTAGCACCGGAGGTGCGCGCCAGCACTTGTAGTTCCGCTGCGCGCCTCCGGCCGTCTTTTCGCTGCTTTTTCGGACGTGTGACGTGAATAAGTAGCACCGTTGGTTCCACCAACGCCGCGTAGCGGCCCAGGCTACGCCAACTACAAACAGAAGGTGCGAAGCAGGACCGAAGGCGTTTGGCGCAAAGCGCAAGCGTTCAGCCCAAGTCCGCTGCGCGGCGTTGTCCGAACAAAAAGCAGCGAAAAGAATAAGGGTTATACCTACGCCGGAGGTCTGAAAGACCGGCCTAAAGCCGGCCGCGCCAGCGGAGGTGCGTAGCACGTAGCACCGGAGCGAAGCGAAAAGAAGAATAGGTGCGTAGCACTGCGGCCGAAGGCTAAACCATAAGGGGCTTCGCTGTGCTACTCCAAAGAGCTACCCAGCGTCGCGCCAGCTTTTTGCACTCGTCGTTTGCTTGCTCAAAGAGCGCACGCTCCCTTCGGGCTCGGGCCAAGCTGGTATTAGCGGTAGCCGGTCGCTTATTTGCTTCCCGTGCGTCCGCCGGAGGCCGCGCCAGCGGAGGCGCGACGCTGGCCGAAGGCTGGCCTAGCCGGAGCGGGCCGGTCTTATGTACGACGAAGGCCGCGCCAGCGGCTCCAAAACCCGGACGCCGTGCGCTTCTTGCACCCCTAAGATACTCCGGACGCGCCGTGCGCTTCTTGCACCAAAACCACTCCAAAGAGTAGGTGCGTAGCACCGGAGCGGAAACGAGCGGGGGGAAAGCACGAAGAATACGTGCGCAGCACCTAACTTCGTGGCGCAAGCACGAAGCGAGCCCGGCGTAAGCGCGGCGTACCCGCCGGTATTTCAGACCTTCTCTTTGGGCCGTTGGCGCGAAGAAGACGACTCCAAAAAGACGGCCAAAGAGAAGGGGGCTTACGCCGCGCTTACGCCGCGTTTAGCCGGGAGCGGGGCGAACCTCCAAAATAGCAGGTCTGAGCCTTAGCCGGTCGCACCTTCGTATACCTCTGCACCTTCGCTGCTTTGTATTCAAAGCAGCGAAAAGGCGCGCAGCGCACGATGTGTTCGTGCCTCACCACATACCTTTTGCTCCGGGCAAGAAGCTCATACCTTCACTTGTTTATTGTAGCACTTGTAGCACTTTGTGCTGTTACTGCGCCACCTCCGTTTTTCCCAGGTGCGACGACGACGTGTTCTTCGCAGGGCAAACTCAAACCCCCCGGCCAAAGCTTATAACTCTGGGGAAAACGGAGGTTAAACTCTGGGTAAAGCTTATAACTCTGGGGAAACAGAGGCGCGTCCTCATAGCTATGCAGCAAAGCGGTGGCGCTATGATATCTGCTTTCTCTTCTTTTCTTGAATAAGGCGCACGTGCAAGAGCCTCTTCAAGGCATCCTTTTGCTCTCGGCCTAGCCGAGCAAAGCGTTCTAGGCGGCGCTGGATAAAAGGAGTGCTCTTTGGAGTAGCACGAAGCAAAAAGCGGGTATTCGACTCTAATCCAAAGAAAGCACTATAAGTGTTACCTGGGCTAGAGTCCAAAGATTACACTACACAAATGTATACAGAATTGAGCCATTATTTGTTAATGCTTGCTGTGTTTTTAGCATTCAACCTCAAACAGCGAAACCTTTTTTGGATTGTGTCCCTGTATTTGGTTATGGTGACAATAGGCTTCTTTACAGCTATTGCATGCTACATGTGCTCTGATTTCTCGATTTATAATCTATTTACTAATTCGAATGCAAATACACCTTTATTTTTTAAAATAGCAGCCACTTGGTCGAATCACGAGGGGAGCCTGCTTTTATGGTGTTGGCTATTAAGTGTTTATGGGTTTTGGTTTTGTTATATAGTTCAACCTTGGAACCATTCACTACAGTCTTTGGAAAACGAAGTGAGTTATGTTAGACAATTGGATCCAACAAAATGTTGGGTGTATTTACGCTCCGAGAAAGAGGCACAACTGCTCCAAGCACAAGCGTTGTTCGTCTATGTATACATTCTGTTGTGTTTTCACGCGTTTTTGTTAACAACGTCCAATCCTTTCCTAAAAATTCCCTTTCTGTGCGTGAATTCTGTCGCCGAACTGAATCCGGTATTACAGGATCCTATATTAGCGATACACCCTCCGTGTATATATGCTGGCTATGTAGCAAGTGCTATAGGCTTCAGCTTATGCTTATCCAAATGCATACGGGCTGCATCAAGCCAACACATACAGAAGAGTATACCGTCTTGCTTCCGCCCCGCTGTCTTTGCTCGCCTTTTGCACCCTTCGTCGCTTCTTCTTGCACAAGGTCCGAAGGTGCGCACGTCGCTTCTTCTTGCACAAGGTCCGAAGGTGCGCACGTCGCTTCTTCTTGCGCAAGGTCCGAAGGTGCGCACGTCGCTTCTTCTTGCGAGTGCTCGGCGCCGCTCCAGCTTAACGCCACCCTTCAAAGCAACGCCACCCTCCAAAGCTTGGCCGCTCTTCAGGCCTCTTTTTGGCGGTCTGAAAGACCGGCGTAAAGCCGGAGTCTTTTTGGAGTCGTCGCCGCCTTCGGAGCGAGTTTACACCAAAACAACGCATTTATGGACAGAACTGTGGACACTGATTCGGGTATGGATTTTGATATGTTGGTGTTTCTTAACTATTGGGATTTTACTTGGAAGTTGGTGGGCGTATCACGAGCTGGGTTGGGGCGGTTGGTGGTTTTGGGATCCTGTAGAGAATGCGTCTTTAATGCCTTGGCTTTTAGCAACAGCTTGTATTCATTCAGTACTTGTACCTAGACTCAATGCTTGGACTTTGTTCTTGAATCAATTTACATTCGTGTTGAGTATTTTAGGTACTTTGTTTGTACGCTCTGGTTTGTTAGCTTCTGTTCACAGCTTTGCTACAGATTCAACAAGAGGTCTGTTTATACTTTGTTTTTTGGTTGCTATTATAGCTATTTCAGCGTTGAATTTGGGTGTTTATAGTAGTGACAAAAGGGGTAATAAACTCTATGCACAAAGCTTTTGGAGCAGCTCGCGTTCACATAGCTCCGCTGGCAAGCTACTGCTCCAAAAACGCAGCGAACAGTACTTCCGACTAAGGAGCGCGGGTGCAAAAGGATTTAGTACTAGCCACTGCAAAAGCAGCGGAACAAGAGCTGAAGCGCTGCTTTCGTGCAATAAGAAGTACTTAAAAGCAGCTTTCTTCATGCGAAGATGCTCTGCTGGTAGCGAAGTTAAGCCTGGTAGCGCAGGGTGTTCGCTGAAGCTGGGCAGGTATGAAATCGCTGCTCCTGACAAGGTGCGCATCAAAGCACTTAAGCACTTCGTAGCAGCAGATGCAAGCAGTTCCTCTTTTGGCGCTATCCGTGGGAGTCTTGCTGATAGCAGCATTAACGGTACTGTTCGGCATGCAACCAGTTTCCTTAATGAACCAAAATTTGTGGTGGCTCAAAGAAGCAATCGTATTGTAACACGAATAGAACAATTATTGCAAATGCAAAACGGTTGCTTTCTTCTCATCTGTGTAGTAGTTCTGTGCGGTACCGCGGCACCGATTATATTTCAAGCCTTACTTGAGCGTGATGTGTCTACTGGTGCTCCTTTTTTTAATGGTACAATCGTACCTATATTCACTTGTGTATTGCTTCTGCTCGTATATGTACACTTTCTTGTGTACAGTGCCGTCGGTAAGCGCACAAAACGTTTGCAACAAAAAGCAAAAGCTTTGGAGCAAGGCTACAAAGGCACAGCAGGTGGTATGTATGACCTTTACCGGCGTCCGGGAGGCGCGACGAAGCTTTCCCCTTTGCCGCAAGCTGCGAAGGTGCGTAGCACCGGCGAAAAAAAGCCGGAGCGGGCGCAGCGAAGCAGCAGAACAGCTGTTATAAGCGCTGCTTTGTCTGATGCGAGTAAGCGGCTCCGAAGCTTTGGAAGCGAAAACAATAAGCACGGTATGTATGCAGCCAAAGGCAGCGCCGAAAGCTTTGGAAGCGAAAAGAAGAAGGGTGACGTGCGTAGCTGGCGCGACCCCGGCAAAACGCCGGTCTTTCATACCTTCCGCCGGAGCTCTGCTACGCACCTCCGGCGAAGGGAGGCCGTTGCCGCAAGCGGCGAAGGTATGACGAAGGCGCGACGAAGGTATGACGAAGTGCTACGCACCTTAGCCGGAATACCGGCGATTAGCCGGAGCGGACAGCGTTCTCGCTGTTCGGAATACCGGCGTAAAGCCGGAGCGGAAGCTGCGCAGCACAAGAAGAGCACCGGAAAAGCAGCGCTTGTTTCCGCTTACAAAGCTTCGGAATCCCGCGCGGCTACGCCGCCCGGAGCTGCTCTATTCTATTGTGTGTTGATACTTCTGGTGTTGCATTGGTTTCTTTTCAAGCATTTAGCTGGGTTGTCTTGTTTAGAATCCGCTTATGCTGTTATCTGTTTTGTGCTGTTTTGCACTGTGATTTTAGTGCTCTCGATTGAAAGATCAACACAAACGCGACACGAAGCGGCAAACGTAGCGAGCCGATTTGCATTCAGTGCACAGTGTTCCAAAAACACTATCACACCTGTGGGTCAAAACATGCAAACCGCTCATGCTGGTCTTGTATTGTTTCTTATTGGGGTGCTCGTATCGAACAGAAACCAAACACAGTGGACCCAAATAATGCGATCGGGTTATGCCGTCCGGTTAGGGCATCATATTTGTGGTTTAAGAGGTATTGACCACAACTATGGCCCCACGTTTCGTTCAATTTGTGGAAACTTAGTAGTGTATCAACAGGTGGGAAAGCCAAACGCGACTACCACGCATCCTATAGTAGTAGCAAACCTACGCCAACCTCTTTTAGGGCAAGCTCGCCAAACTTTATTGGGCCTGCCGCAGGTGCGCACTACGCTAGAAGGCGCGCAGCTGGTTAGTAATGGCTTATATGCAGCGGATTCTGGCAGGTGCAACATTATTCTTGGAGCAGAAGGCGCGACGAAGGAGCGGCTCTTTGTAAGCGATTCCTTTTGTTCCGCTGCTTTTTTTCGGCCCCTACTGGTAAACCGGAGGCTCCTTTTTAGCAGCAGCACCTTTGGTGCTACGCACCTTCTTTTTGGAGGCGGGGCGAAGCGCCCCGAAGGAATGGAGCACACCTCTACTCAATTTCATCACGCTTTTGGTATGTTTCCGGAAAAACGGTTCTTCTTTTCTAATCAAGAGTTAAGCACCACAAAAGTGGCAATTCATACTAATTTGTTTTCAGACATTTATGCGTTAATCGGTGCCGGTAGTGCTGAAACAGGATGGTTCGTCACAATAATGCAATTGCCTTTTATTGGTTGCATATGGGTTGGGTTTATATTAGCTTCCATTGGAGGTGTTAATAGTTTGCTCAGTTTGTTCTCTTTGAAGCGTAAATTGAACTGGCTCTAGTCAATTGCTATACACTCAAAGCTGCCCACTGCTATTGTGTTTGAGTTGCTTCTGTTGGTAAGCAAGCCATCATGCTACAAGAAGAAATGCTACGCTGCTGCGCACATATATAGTATAGCAGGCCCGTGAAACCCTCCTCTGGGTAAAACGTTCTTGGGTAAAACGTTCTAACTCAAATCAAACAGAGGTTATAACTCTGGTCTGGGGAAACAGAGGCGGCTCCGAAAAAGCAGCAAGCCCGGCCCGGTGCGCGTAGCACCGGAGGAGTGCAATAAGCAGCACCTTTTCTTGTAGTTCGCTGTGCTACGTGCTACGCACCTTCTTTATGAGTGTAGTGCCCCGCCTCCAAAGGCCGGCCGCAGGTGCGTAGCACGTAGGACGCGCTCTTTGGAGAAGCTTAGAAGCGCTCCGGGGCCACCGGCCGGGAGGCGCCGGCCGGAGGTGCGTAGCACCTCCAAGCACAAAGCCGGCCGGTGGCTTTGCACCCGGCGCGCTACTTCTTCGCCTGTTCTCGCAAAGCTTCGGAATACCGAAAAGCGAATTCCAAAAGAAGGGTGCGAAGCGAGAAGAAGTAGCACGGCGCTTAGCCGGGCTCTTTGAGGCAAGAAGACGAATGACGAGTTCAACGCAGCGCTGGGGCCGCTATTCCGAACCGCTGTCCGCTATTCCGGACGTGCTACTTCTTCACCTTCGTCATTCGTCATCTCCGGCCCGCTATTCCGAACCGCTGTCCGCTATTCCGGACGTGCTACTTCTTCACCTTCGTCATTCGTCATACCGGCGCCGCTCCGGTATTCCTACGTCATACCTTCTCTTTGGAGGCGTCGCGCCTGTTCTGTTCGTAATCTTAGCCGGTGTTCTGCTTTAGCAGGTGGACGTATGGACGCGCGCTCTTTGTAGAGCAGCACTGTTGGCCGTGCTCCAAAGCTTGGAGTAGCACGCCCGAAGCTGCTACGCACCGTCCGTCGCACCTTGGGCCGCGTTGCGCTTATTCATCTATTGCGATGTCTGACGTATGTATGACGCGCGCAGCGGAACCGGACAGCGCTTGTTCTTTTCGCTGTTCGGAATACCGAGCTTTGCAGCGACAAGCAAAAGGTTCGCTGCAAAGCTCGGACGTATGGACGACTCCAATAAGGGCAAAGCTTTGGAGCGCGTAAGGGGGGGGGGGGGTTTGACTTTCGGACGAAGGTTAGAAGAACCGGACAGCGCTTGTTCTTTTCGCTTCCAAAGCTTCGGAATACCGAGCTTTGGAAGCGATAATAGGTGGTGACGACGCGCCGCGACGAGTGCAAAAAGCAGCACTTTTCGCTGTGCTACGCACGCCATCGTGGCGCAAGCACGAAGCGACGAAGTGCTGCGCACCTTCGGCCATCCAAAAGACGGCCCAAAGAGACTCCGGACGCCGGTGCGCTTCTTGCACCAAAGAGGAGGTCTGAAAGAGCGGCGGTAAAGCCGGGGGCTTACGCCGGCTTCTGCTTTGCTTGCGCGCTGCTTCTTGCACTCCTCAAAAAACAGCCCGGCTCGCGCGTCGTGCTGCGCACCTTGGCCGAAGCTGCTACTTCTTCACGTGGCGCAAGCACAAAGAAGACTCCGGACGCCGGTCTTTCAGACCGCCAAAACCACTCCAAAGAGACGGCCTGGCCGAAGGTCTGAAAAATAGCCGGCGTTTTGCCGGAGCGCCCGCCTTTAGCCGAGCGGAGGGAAGCGACAAAGCTATGGCGGCGAAGCAGCGAATTCAAGCACGAAGGTACACGTAAGCACGATTCCTCCAAAGCCTCGGCCTTCGCTCGGCGCCCGCGCTCCGGCTAAGCGCTCCCGGCTAAACGCGGCTTTTGGCCAGTGCTACGCACCTCCGGCGGTGCTTAGCCGGCGCGCGCTCCGGCTAAGCCACCCCTGCCAGCGTCGCGCCTCCTCTTTGGAGTCCGGGCCGGCGGCGCGCCGCTGCTTCTTTTGCGGTTCTTCGAACCTTCGTCGCGCTCCAAACAACGCACGCTCCGGCTAAGCGCGGCTTTACGCCGCTGCTACTTCTTGCACTCCTCCTCCGCTGCTTCTTTTGGAGTCGTCTTCTTCGCCGGCTTTGTGCTTGTGCTACGCACCTGCGCGCCGCCGTCTTTTTGGAGAAAAGCAGAACTCCAAGGCGGCCGAAGGAGGAGTGCAAGAAGTAGCAGCGGCAAAAGCCGGCGGCGCGTAGGTGCGTAGCACAAGCACAAAGCCGGCGCCGACGATTCAAATCGGACGAGGTATGACGTATGTATCACGGAATACCGACGTACATACGTCCGAAGCTTTGTAAGCGAAAAGAAGAAAGAATAGGTATGACGCCCGCTATGGCTTGCTTTGCACCTTCGGCCCAGTCCTCATACCTTGGGTTTACCAAAGTAGCAGCGGTGCTTTAACACCGGCTAACGCCGGTGCTCCGCACCTTCGTCACACCTCTTCTTTTCGCTTACAAAGCTTCTTCTTTTCGCTGCTTTGTTTGATCGACGTATGAAAGGGTTTACCAAAGGAGCGGAAGCGAGAACTTATAGAATAAGAGGGCAAGCCTGGTCCTAGTACACGCCGCGCGCCGCTCTTGCCTCCTTATTGCACTCCTGGAGCAAGACACACAGCTTTGCTTCTAGCACTTTTCCAAGCTAAGCTGGAGTAAAAGGATTCGAACCTTTGAATGTCGGTACCAAAAACCGATGCCTTACCACTTGGCTATACTCCACACGAACTGTAAGTAAGAATGAGTAAACGTTTCATAGCTTTATATATGTGCACCTTTGATGAGCGCGCACTAGCTACGCAGGTCTGTATTACGTAGGTGAAGAAGTAGCACGTAGCACGTATGACGACTCCTGCTACGCACCTTTTATTGTTGTTCGCTTCCTAAGCTTCGACGTACGTATGACGTGCGCAGCGCGCCAGCTTCGCACACCTTTTGCTTGCTCCGCAAAAAAAGTGAATACAAGAGGTGCGCAGCACTTATTTTCGCAGCCCCCCCTCACGACTTGTCCAAAAGGGTTCGAAACGCTTCTAACATCGTGGGCTGCTTTGTGTTTGTGCTACTCCAAAGGTGTGACGGAGGTGCGTAGCAGCGCACGTCCGAAAACAGCAGTGCTAACTAAAGGGCCTTCGTCGCGCCCTCCGTGCTACTTCTTCACGTCGCACGTGCAAAGCACTTCCGGCCGCAGTGCTACTTCTTTGCTTCACGTCACACCTTCTTTTCGCTTCCAAAGCTTCGGTATTTCATACATACCTTTCGCGCCGCCTCCGGGGGGCTGAGTAGATTGCGTTCTTCGAACGTTGGCGCAAGCAAGGAGATGAATAAAAGCGCGAAGGTTCAGGCGTCCTTTGGCGAAGCCAAAGTAATGGAGAAGCAGCGAAAGGCTTATGCTTCTTGTAGTTCGTGTTTTCGGACGCATGTGCTGCTCATACCTCTGCTTTTCGTCCTTCGGCCGAAGGTGGCTTATTCTTCACCTTCACGCGAAGAAGTAGAAGTAGCGGGCACAAAGCAAGTGCTACTTCTTCACGTCGCTTCTTCTTTGCTTGCGGCCCCCGGCGTAAGCGCCGGTATTTCATACCTTCGCCGGAGGTGCGTAGCACGCAGCACCGGCCTAGCTTTGAAGGGAGGCCGTCGTCCAAAAGGTGCAAAGCACTTTGGGCGCAAGCAAAGAAGAAGCGCCAAGGTTCGAAGAACGCACCTTCGGACCAAGGTGCGAAGCCATAAGCCACAAAGCTTACTGCACTCCTTTGCTATTGCACCTGGGTCCTTGGTGCGAACAAAGTGGCTTCTTTTTGCACGATAAGCTTTGCAGGCAAGGAGATGAAGAAGCGCGCCAAAGAATGGAGTGCACGCCCGAAGGAGTGCAATAAGCACGATTACAAGCTTTGGAAGCGCGGACTCGGAGCCGGAGCGGATTACAAGCTTTGGAAGCGCGGACTCGGAGCCGGAGCGCTCTTCCGAAAAAGCAGCGAGAACAGGCGAAGAAGTAGCGCGCCGGGTGCAAAGCCACCGGCCGGCTTTGTGCTTGGAGGCCGCTATTCCGGCTAAGGCCGCCCTTCGCCGGAGGTCCAAGGTCTAAAAGACCGGCCTAGCTTTGAAGGGAGGCGCCGGCCGGAGGTGCGTAGCACGTCATACCGGCCTCCGGCCTTAGCCGGAGCGGTTCTTCTTGAACGTGCTGCGCACCTTCGGACGAAGTGTTACACACGTCATACGTAAAGCATCGTTCTTCTAAACTCACCCTTCTTTTGGAATTCGCTTCCAAAGCTCGGTATTCCGTCATACATACGTCATACGTAAAGCATCGTTCTTCTAAACTCACCCTTCTTTTGGAATTCGCTTCCAAAGCTCGGTATTCCGTCATACATACGTCATACCTCGTCCGCTTTGTAATCGTGCTTACGTGTACCTTCGTGCTTGAATTCGCTGCTTCGCCGCCATAGCTTTGTCGCTTCCCTCCGCTCGGCTAAAGGCGGGCGCTCCGGCGCCCGCTCCGGCTAAGGCCGGCTTTAGGTGCGTAGCACTTTAGGCCGGTCTTTCAGACCTCCTCTTTGGTGCAAGAAGCGCACGGCGTCCGGAGTCTCTTTGGAGGCGTCGGCGCCTACGGGGGTCTCTTTGGAGTGCAAGAAGCGCACGGCGTCCGGAGTCTTATTCGTGCTTGCGCCACGTGAAGAAGTAGCAGCTTCGGCCTAGGTGCGCAGCACGTATGGATGGCCGAGTGCAAGAAGCAGCACATCGTGCGCAGCATTTGCTGCTTGTTTTCGCTGCTTTTCGGTCGCCCGGTGCCCGAAGCAATAACAGAAGGAGATAAAGAAGCAGCACAAGTGCTTCGCACCTTTGGCTAACGTCCCCAGCCGACCGACAAAGCTGCGGCCTACGGGGCCTTCGTGCTACTTATTCACCTTCGGCCAACAGTGCTTGGAAGTGCTGCGCACCTTCGTCATACCTGACCGGCGCTTTCGGGGGGGGGGCTCGCTTCTTGCGCCAAGTGCTACGAAGAACACCGGTAAGACCGGCGCCCGCTCTGGCAAAACGCGGCGTAAGCGCGGCGTAAGCGCATTCCGAACAAAAGAAGCGCAGTATTCCGAGCTTTGGAAGCGAAATAACAAGCGCTGTCCGGTTATTCGAACCTTCGTCATACCTACGTCATACCTCCTTTTTGGAGTGGGTTTTGGAGTCGTCGCGCCTACGGCCGCGGGCTACCGTGCTACGCTGCTTCGGGCCAAAGCTTTTGGCGCAAGAAGGCGAATACAAAAGCAGCGAACAATAATAGGTCCGAAGGTGCGCAGCACATAATGCGTCACGTGCTACTTCTTCACCTTCTTTTTTGGAGGTAGTAGCCCCGCCGCTCCGGCTAAGCGCGCTTGCCGGTCTTTCAGTGCTACGCACCTCCCCCCCCCCCCGCTCCGGCTAAGGTGCGTAGCACTTCGTGCTTGCACTCCTTCTCTTTGGAGCCGGTCTGGACCTCCGGCGCTGGCTTCTTCTTTAGTCGTCGCGCCCCGCTACGCTCCTTCGGACCTCCGGGCGCTCTGCTACGCACCTCCGGCGCTGCTTCTTCTTTAGTCGTCTTCTTCGCCGGCTTTGTGCTTGGAGGTGCTACGCACCTCCGGCGGCGTAAGCCGCCGGAGGCACGTCGTCATAATTCGTGCTTGAATTCGCTGCTTTTCTCGCCTTCGGCCCGTGGGCCGCGCGCTACTCCGGGCTGTCGTCGCACCTTTGAAGCATAAGCACATTGGTCATACCCGCTTATCCAAGAAGGTATCCAAATACTTGAAGGTCTAAGCTCGGTACTGCAGGTTCTTCGAACCTGCAGTGATTTCATACCTTACAGCACAAACAACACAAACGCATATTTCATTAGAATAAGAATTAGTATTCGCAATAGCACCAAGATAAGATTGCGCGTAACCTCGTGATGAACATAATCTGCTAAGATCTCTTTGATTCCAACGTGAAGATGCCAAAATAATAAGATATTCAACAATATTAAGGTAGATACGTTCGCTAGAAGTATAGTGGGGGCTAGCAAGACAGCGGTACCCCTTTGAAGAAGCCAATGTGCTAAAGTGTCCCTGGTGGTCATATTATGTTGTACTTGTTTATTTATAATACAAAAAGGCGCAACCAATTCAATAAGGCTAGCAATACCACACAAAATAACATAATAATTCCTGAAGTGTATACTTTGGATAAATCTAAACAGAAGCCTAAATCCCAGATTAAATGACGAATCCCGTTACTCATATGATAACATAGAGCTAACAAAGCCAAATTGGTTAAACCGAACACAAACCAATGAAAAGAAGCAATGACATAAAAAATACACCAATAGAACGGATAAACACTCACACTAAGATCACAGATTTTCAAACATAAAATAGTGAATAGCAAAAGAGACGCTAAGAATGCTCCCGAAATTCGATGTAAAATGGATAAAGTGGATGTAAGTTGTGGCGTATATATAGTAAGATGTGGTGATAACGGTCGATTTCTTTTCATGTGTTGACTCCAATTATGAATCAAGGTGACAGGATTTGAACCTATGACCCTCTGTACCCAAAACAGATGCGCTACCAGACTGCGCTACACCTTGTAACCGCTACACCTGCTTACTTGCTTTGCTGTTACTAACTCGGAGAACATAATAGATATGAAATGGCAGCCCCATCTCTGCTCTGCATCGGATTTCATACCAGCATGCTAAGCAGTCACTCAAACTCAAAGAAGGCTGCTTCAGCGAAAGCAGCACTTATAAGCGCTGCGCTTTGTTTGTATTCCTTTTTTGTGCCCGGCAGGCCGCTATTTCATACCGGTGTGCTGCGCACGTCGCCCCCCTTTGTGCGAACAAAGTGCTTTGTGCTTGCACTCCTGGAGGCCGCGCCAGCGGGGAGTGCTAAAGAAGAACACGTAGCACGGCGGTGCTTAGCCGGGGCGCCGGCTCCGGCCACCGGCTTTAGGCCAGCCTCCGCCGGAGGTCCGAAGGACTGGCGACGTGCAAAGCACCGGCCTCCGGCCGGCGCCTCCCTTCAAAGCTAGGCCGGTCTTTTAGACCTTGGACCTCCGGCGAAGGCTGGCCTAAAGCCGGCCGTCTCTTTGGTGCTACGCACCTCTTTGGGGGTGCAAGAAGCGCACCGGCGTCCGGAGTCTCTTTGGAGCCGTAGGCGCCGAAGGTGCGCAGCACTGGCCTTAGCCGGAGCGGGTGCTTCTTTTGGAGTCGGTCGCGCCGCGCTCCGGCTAAACGCCGTTCTTTAAGACCTTCGGGGCGTTGGCGCGCGTACGCGTGATGTCCCCCCTTCGGACAAGCCGCCTTGTTTTTGTAGGAGTGCAAGAAGTAGCAGCTTCGTGCTTGCACGAGACGCGAAGCTTTGTAAGCGCAAAGCGCAGCACGGTATGTATGCCCGGGCCAAAAGCAGCGAATTACAATAAGAATGCTACGCACCTCAGGGCGGTTGCTACGCACTCCAAAGAGCGCACCTTCACGCGAAGAAGTAGCGGGCACAACGTGCCTAGCAGCGCCGGAGGTGCGTAGCACCTAAAAAAGAAGCACCCCGCCGGAGCACCTTCGTCCTTCGTCCTTCGTGCTTTGCTTGCGCCACGAAGTAGTGCAAGAAGCAGCACTGGCCAAAAGCCGGCCTTAGCCGGTCTTTCAGACCTCCAAAGAGAAGGTCTGAAAGACCGGCTAAGGCCGGGCTCGCTTATTGCGCCAAGTGCTGCTCTACAAAGAGCGCGCGTCCATACGTCCACCTGCTAAAGCAGAACACCGGCTAAGATTACGAACAGAACAGGCGCGACGCAGGTGCGTAGCACCTCCAAGAAAAAGCCGGAGCGGAGTAGCACGCCGCGTAGCGGGGCGCCGGTATGACGAATGACGAAGGTGAAGAAGTAGCACGTCCGGAATAGCGGACAGCGGTTCGGAATAGCGGGCCGGAGATGACGAATGACGAAGGTGAAGAAGTAGCACGTCCGGAATAGCGGACAGCGGTTCGGAATAGCGGCCCCAGCGCTGCGTTGAACTCGTCATTCGTCTTCTTGCCTCAAAGAGCCCGGCTAAGCGCCGTGCTACTTCTTCTCGCTTCGCACCCTTCTTTTGGAATTCGCTTTTCGGTATTCCGAAGCTTTGCGAGAACAGGCCGCGCCAGCGGCCGGGTGCAAAGCCACCGGCCGGCTTTGTGCTTGGAGGTGCTACGCACCTCCGGCGGCGCCTCCGGCTTTATGCCGCTATTCCGGCTAAGGCCGGTGGTGCTTCTGCGCACCTTCGTCATAGCTTCGCCGGAGGTGCGTAGCAGAGCTCCGGCGGAGGTATGACGAAGGTGCGCAGCGGCCTTAGCCGGAATAGCGGCCGGTGGCCCGGAGCGCTTCTAAGCTTCTCCAAAGAGCGCGTCCTACCTGAAAGAGCGGCAAACGCCGGGCGCCGAGCGGCGCGTAGCACGTAGCTGCGCCGGAGGTGCGCGGAGCTGGGGCTTCGGCCGTTCTTCACAAAGCTTCGCCTGAAGCCTTTCGACTCGACGACCATAGCAGCACCCCGGCCCCGCGAAGGAGGTGCTGCGCACGTGGTGTGACGAAGGCTGCGACGTGCGAAGCCTTCTCACTCTGCTTCTTCCATTTGTTGCACGTCCTCTCCTTTTTAGCATCCAGATGCGAACCATTTGTGCTACGAGGATTGGCCAAGTGCTTCGTCCAAAGAGAGTTTGGTGTTTCAAAACAAACATCAGCGCTTACTTCTAAGTGCCGCTTTCGCTGAAGCAGCCTTCGATCGAAGCATCAATCTATGCAACTCTTACAAAGGTGCTCCAAGAAGTGTTTTTACTGCTCCCCAAACAAAACAATGCGCTGCTTTTCGCGCATTTGCAGAGGCCTTTGTAATTTGCGCTTAATTACCGCTCCCGGCCTTCGGCCGCCTCGCGTCTGTAATGATGCAAACCCGCACTTCAAAGACACTCCTTTTTCCCTTTTTGAGGCTTGGGTGAAAAACTACTCATGCATGTTAGTTCCGCTTCTTTTGTTAAACCGCTGTTTGCTCCGGCGCAAAAGAGCGCACCAGTGTTTTCACACCTGAAAAAGCAGCATAACAAGCTGCTTATTCTCATTTATTGCACAAAAAAGGCTGCTCCATTCTTTGCGCTTCGCGCCCAAACCAAAGTTATAACCTTATTTTTGTTTGGAGTCGTCACACGTCACACCTACTCCAAAGGAGTGCAAGAAGAGCACCGAAGCTTGGGAAGCTAAAACCTAGCCCCGGTTTGCGCGCCGCTATTCCGAAGCTTTGCGAAAAGAAGGTATGACGAAGGTATGACGAAGGAATACCGAAGCTTTGCGCAAAGAAGGTATGACGAAGGTATAAAGACCGGCGTTTAGCCGGAATAGCGGTGGCTTCGAACGTCTCCCTCCGGGACCTCCGGCGAAAAAAGCAGCGAAGCTTTTGCTTGTCGCTGCAAAGCTCGGCGCAGCACCTTCGTCCGAAAAAAGGGCTGAAGAAGCACCACCGGCTAACGCCGCTATTCCGGCTAAACGCCGGTCTTTATACCTTCGTCATACCTTCGTCGCGCGGACAAGCCGCCAGGCACCGGCCGTATTTTGATTTGCTTGTAATTCGCTTACAAAGGTATGCCGCTTCCCAAGCGGGAATAACCGGTACTCCCGGCAAGCCGCCTCGCTGTTCGGAATACCTTTGTAAGCGAATTACAAGCAAGCGCAGCTCGCTATTCCTACGTCCGTCATACGTCATAGAGCTTTGTAAGCCCGCTCCGGCTAAACGCCAGTGTATTCCGAGCTTTGCGAGAACAGGCGCTGCTTTTCCGGTATTCCTACGTCATACGTCATCGAAAAAAGCAGCGAGCGCTTCGTGCTTGGAATTCGCTGCTTACAAAGCTCGGAGCTCCGCTCCTACCTTCGTCATACCTTCGTCGCGCCGTCCGTCGTCTTCTTGCCTCCAAAGAGCCCGGCGAGGCGCCGCGAAGTGTTACGAAGCTTTGCGAGGTACGACGAAGGAGTACCGTTCGAACTCACCCTTCTTTTGGAATGCCGCAAAGCTCGTAGCTCCGCTCAGACCTCCGTCCGAGCTTTGCAGCGAAGCTTTTGCTTGTCGCTGCTTTTTTCGGTATTGCATACATACCTTTGATTTCAGACGTCGGTCAAGCTTCTCCAAAAAGAAGTGCTTTGCACTTTTTGGACGAGGTGCCGCTCCTTCACGCGAAGGAAGCGGCACAAGTACTCCGAAGCTTTGGAAGCGAAGAACAAGCGCTGTCCGGTTATTCTTCTTGAACTACTTCACCTTCGGACGAAGTGTTACACACGTCGTACCAGAAAGACCGGCGCCCGCTCCGGCCAAAGCGCTCCCGGCTAAACGCGGCTTTTGGCCAGTGCTACGCACCTCCGGCGGTGCTTCTTTTGGAGTCGTCGCGCCGCTCCGGCTAAGGCCACCCTCCGGCCGTCGTCGCGCCTCCGCCCGTCCTTCGGACCTCCGGCGGGCGCGTAGCGCCCGCTCCGGGATTCCGAACAGCGAGAACAGGAGCGCAAGAAGACGAAGGAGCGGTATGACGAAGCTGCGGAGAAGCACCACCGGCTAACGCCGGTGGTGCTTCTCACCTTAGCCGGAGCGGTATGACGAAGGTATGAAAGACCGGCGTTTAGCCGGAATAGCGGCGCGGCCCGGAGCGCTGCGCTTCTTGAACTCGTCATACCGGCGCCGCTCCGGCTAAGGCCGGTGCTACGCACCTGCGTCGCGCCTCCGGCGGATGCACATACTCGCCGGCGAAGGCGCGTAGCCCCGGCGCCGCTCTTCCGAAGCTTTGCGAGAACAGGCGCGACGCAGGAGCGGAGTAGCACGCCGCGTAGCGGGGCGCCGGTATGACGAAGCTGCGGAGAAGCACCACCGGCTAACGCCGGTGGTGCTTCTCACCTTAGCCGGAGCGCTGCGCTTCTTGAACTACTTCACCTTCGGACGAAGTGTTACACACGTCATACCTTAGGGCCGTCGTCCAAAAGAAGGTGCGTAGCACCCCCGTATCATCCAAAGGCGGCCGCAGGCGCGCCGGTGAGCCCGCCAGCCTACGCGGCACCTAGGAGCCGTAGCACGTTTTGGTGTTGCGTTGGCTCACTATGTTACACAAGCTTAACTTAAAAAGTGCAATTAGTTTATGAAAAAAAGACACTCTATTCTCCAATACAAGCTACAACAGATTGAAACCCAATATCAATACATTTTTGTATTTCATTGCAGTGGTTTAACCAACACTCAATGGCGACAATTGAAACAGTTATTATCCATAACCAAGGCTAACACCCTCTTTCAGCCAAGTCGACGTGTAAAGCCACAAGCTATTAGCGCCGACAAGCGACGTGAACGCACCGTTGCACCGCTATCACAGGTGCGCAAAAGGGAGCCCGTTTGCTACCTGCCTTCAGCACTAGATATGGAGTCTAGGCCAAAGTGGTGCTCCAATCAAACTGTCCAAGGCCGCGAAGCGGGTCCACTGCGTGGCGCACCCCAAAGCTTCGCCCGAAGAGCGCCGAAGCTTTGTAAGCTTGCTACAAAGCTTGGAGTGCAGAGCCAAGGCGTCACACCTCGTCCTTTCGCGCCTTTCTTTGGAGGGTCTCTCTTTAAGCGGGTGACGCACTTCAAACAAGAGAGTAAAAGGATTGTGGTAGGAGGCTTGGGTAGTTTTACTCAATTCAATTCCAAACTTACTTCTATTCGAGGACCCATTTGCATTGTGTACTCAACTCAAACAACGACGTCTTCCCCAAACGCTTCTCCAAGCGAAGCATCAAAAGCGGCGCTTCTAACATCTAGTGTTCCGCCGCTTTGCTCACACTTCGTGCCTTGGCTTGAGTTGCTTAAGCAGATTGGTTATTGTGAACACAAAGCTAATCTAGTGTTACTCTATGCGCGATTCAATTCTACAATAATAAATCATATCGATATAAAACAAGCTAAAACTCTTGAAACGAAATCAGTCTTACAGCTTTTCTTGTGGTCTATGCAGTATCCTGCGCAACACTTTGATTTGTGTCTAAATCAGGGTACAAGCAATTTGATTCAATATGTAACACAATCTAATTCAAGTGCTAGGCACTAACGTAGTTAGGCTAGACCTCATAGCCTAATCTTCTGTTTATGATGTGATTTCATTCTTTTACCAGCATTAAAAGGCCGACAACACGTTTGTCTTTATCTAATCAACAAACCCTACAAGCACGTGAAATGCTACGAAGAACAAAAGCAGCACGTGCGGTTGCTTCAAAACACTGGACTGGGTATGACGACGCGCGACATTCGTGCGCTCTTTGGAGTAGCACGCCTTTCTCCAAAGAGCGCACGAATGTGAGCGGGGTGCAACGTGACGACTCAAAGACGTGCAGAGCACAAGCCATTCGTGCTGCGCACGTGCTTATTATTGCACTACTTCGGCCGACGGGCCGTGGGGGGGGGGGGGGGGGGGCTGCCGAAGGCGGTAAGCTTTTACAAAAAGAAGGTTCGAAGAACCGCAAAAGAAGCACCGCCGTGCTACGTGTTCTTCTTTTTTAGCACTCCCCGCTGGCGCGGCCTCCAGGAGTGCAAGAAGTAGCATGGCCTAGCTTTGGAGCGTTTAGCCGGAGCGCTTTGCCGGAGCGGCGCCGGGAGCGCGTAAGCGCTGTTTTCGGACGGAGGGTTTATGATGACGAAGGTGCTGCGCACGTCCGAAGCTTTGTAATCGTGCGTCCGGCCCGCCTTTCTGCTTGTAATTCGCTGCTTTTCGGCGCCCGGCGCCAAAGCTTTGGCGCTTCTGCTTAGCTTGCACCCAAGCTTCGGCGAAGCCGCTTTTTTGCACTGGACGTGGGCGCGGCGCTGCTTCTTTTGGTGCTACGCACCTCTGAGGAGTGCAATAAGTAGCACGGGCGAAGGCGCGACGTGAAGAAGTAGCACGTAGCCGGATGCACGTCGGCCGAAGGAGTGCAATAAGTGCGTAGCACCTTCGGTCGGTATTCCGGCTAAACGCCACCCTCCGGCCTCCCGGCTTTGTGCTTGGAGGTGTTCTTCTGCGCACCTTCGCCAGTCCTTCGGAGCTCCGGCGGCCGGAGGTGAATAAGTAGCACGTCATACCTCCGGCGGTGCTACTTATTCACGTCGCACGTGCTTAGCACTGCCGGCTTGTCGGTGCGTTCTTTGGAGCGCGACGACTCCAAAAGAAGCACCGCCGGAGCCACCCCTTCGTCGCTGCTTCTTGCGCCACGAAGTAGTGCAAAAAGCAGCACTGGCGCCGGTGGCGCTTAGCCGGAGCGCGACGTGAAGAAGTAGCTGATGCGCCGCTGCGCGGCCCCTCACGCTGGCGCGGCCTAGCTTCGTGGCGCAAGAAGCAGCGAAGCCCCGCTTAACGCCAGTGCTACGCACCTGCTTTTTGGAGTTGGCGCGAAGAAGGCGAAGGGGGGGGGGGGGGAGCGGCGCGACGACTCCAAAAAGCAGCTGCTTTTTCGGACGTGCAAAGCAGCGGCCGGCTTTTGGCCGGTCTTTCATACCTCCGGCCGCCGCTGCGCGCTCCGGCTAAGGTGCTACGCCCTTAGCCGGGAGGCCCGAAGGTATGACGGACGAAGGCATACCGGCGTTAAGCGGGGAAGCGAACTACAAGCACGAGGTCAGTGCTGCTTCTTGCACTCCTCCGGTGCTCGCACGGGGTGCCGGGCTTATGTGGTTCGCTTACAAATTACGGACGGTAGGTGCGCAGCAGGCCGCGCCAGCGGGCGCTCTTTGCGAAGTGCTAATCGGCCCGAAGAAGCTTCGGGCGTACCGGCGCCGGCGCTCTGAAAGACCGGCCAAAAGCCGGGTGGCGCTTCGGAGGTGCGTTCTTCGAACGTCGTCATACGTATACTTATTGTGATTTGAGTGCTGCGCACGTCGTGCTAGCAATCGCGCTTCTTTTTGCGCCAGTACGCAGGTTCTTCGCTTTCGGGGAGCGCGTGCGCGCTCAATTATAATTGTGTTTTACGGTGTGCAAACACACAACGTGAACATTTGCATGCGCTTCGGCAAATCCTTGAGAGTGCTACGTGAAGCACGTAGCCGTTTTTTTGCATTGCGTACACTCGCAATTAACACTCGAAACAAGGATAGGAACGCGATCCACAGCAGGTGCCAACAAAATCTCGCGTAAACACTCGACTGAGTTTAGACTACGCAGTATGCTACTATAAGAGCATGAATCATTGTATAGCAAAAAACGGTTTTGTTTGAATTCTAGTCTCGAAAGGATAAGACTCTCTATCGGAGGTCAATACTCGTTATCGGACTCGAACCGATAACCTTACGGAACAGATTTTGAATCTGTCGTGTCTACCAATTCCACCAAACGAGTATTGTGAAACGAAACCCTTTAACTGAAACCTTTGCTGAAGCCAGCCATAGTGTTTATATTGTGGTTCCAATTGCTTGTAGCTACGTTAACCGTTTCGGAACACTGGATGATACACCATAGGCGCGTGCTGCGCACCTCGCAGGCCGTGGCAACGCCAAACCTCCCTTATTGATATGATGGTCGTTTAGCAAATCATAACAGTCGTCAATGGTAGACCTAGCCAAGCTAGCCTTAATCAAACCAAAACTCGAGCCTTTGTGGGGGTTTTGACACGCGCCAAACAAAGCAGGGACCCACAATAAGAGCCGCAAAAGCAGTCACAAAAAGCAAAGCAGCGAAAATAAGCATGTATGCAATACCGAAAAGCGAACTACAAGCCTCCTATTATTTGGAGGAGTGCAAGAAGTAGCACCGGAGGCGCGACGCAGGTGCGTAGCACCGGCCTTAGCCGGAGCGGGCGCCGCAAAATAAGCCGGGGCTACGCGCCTTCGCCGGAGGTGCGTGCTTTGTGCTACGTGCTACGCACCTCCGGCGTAGGTGCTACGCACCTTAGCCGGAGCGGGCCGAAGGCCGGCCGCGCTGCGGAGCTGCGAAGGTGCGTAGCACCTACGGCCGCAGGTATGACGAAGGAATACCGCAGGCCGTTGGAGCACCGGCGTAGCCGGATGCGCACCTCGAGCTTCGAGCTTATTTTTGGAGGGCGCCAAACCCCGTGCCGCTGTGCCTATGCACGTCTCCAAAAAGAGCTTTCGCTGTTGGACCGGCCCGTATGAAAGACCGGCCGCGAGCGTAGCTGCCCCGCTCCGGCTAAGGCCGGCTTTTGGCCACCCTACGCGCGTAAGCGTCTCTTTGGAGGAAAACCCTTAGGCCGGGCGCTACCGCCCGCTCCGGCTAAGCGCGGCGTAAGCGCCGCTCTTCCGAAGCTTTGCGAGAACAGGAGCGCAAGAAGACGACTCCAAAGAGAAGGGTGGCCTTAGCCGGAGCGCTCTTCCGAACAGCGAGGTACGACGAAGGTATGACGGAGGAATACCGGCTTTAGGCCCCGCTGCGCTCCTTCGGACCTCCTTTTTGGAGTCGTCGCGCCTTCGCCGCTTCGTGCTTGCGCCACAAGGTGAAGAAGTAGCACGTCGTAGCACGTAGCATCGTCATACCTTCGTCATAGCTTCGGCCGCCGCTTTGCGAGAAAGGGGGGGGGGGGTTTGCTACTTCTTCACGTCGCCGGTTGCTGCGGTGCTATGCACGTCGGCCGAAGGTGAAGAAGTAGCACCGCCGGAGGTGCGAAGACAGGCAAAGGGGGCTGCTGTTTTCGTAACACCGCTTTTCCGGAGGAGTGCAAGAAGCAGCACAGCAAAACGCTTCTTGCTTCTTTTCGCAAAGGTATGACGATGCTACTGCTTACGTGGCGCAAAGAAGTGCTACTGCTTACGTGGCGCAAAGAAGTGCTACTGCTTACGTGGCGCAAAGAAGTGCTACTGCTTACGTGGCGCAAAGAAGTGCTACTGCTTACGTGGCGCAAAGAAGTGCTACTGCTTACGTGGCGCAAGCAAATAAGCGGCGAAGTGCTACGTGCTACGTGCTACGCACCTTGTGGCGCAAGCACGAAGAAGAAGGTGCGCAGCACAAGAAGCGCACGATTGTTCTTTTCGCAAAGCTTCGAGCGGCGCCCGGCTTGTTCTGCTTCAGCGCACCTTTAGACTAGCACAAAAGCGGCGAAGTTAGGCAGCTTTGGGCCTCGGTGACGGACGCGCGACGTGAAGTAGCAGTCGCTTCGTGCTTGCGCCAAGCCTTCGGCGCCGAAGGTGTGTGTTGGAGTAGCACGATAAAAGCAGCAATAATTAAGGCTGTAGATGCCTTTGACAAGTGTTGTGACGAAGTGCTTTTAGTAGCAACTCGATGCACACTGCTGCAGCCAAAAGCTTTCGGCCGTGCTACTTATTCACCTTCGTCCGAAGGTGAAGTAGTGCAAGAAGCGCACGCAGCTTCGCTCAAGGAGTGCAAGAAGCGCACGCAGCACCCTTCTTTTAAGGTGTGACGACGTTCGAAGAACCGAAGCAAAGGCGCGCTTGGTCGAAGCCCGGGCTAAACGGGCCTCGGGCGTCGGCGCTTTTCTCCAAAAAGAAGTGCTTTGGAAGCGACAAGCACGCGAAGAAGACGACTCCAAAATAAGCAGCGGACAAGCCGCGCCGGAGGTCTGAAAGAGCGGAGGTCTGAAAGAGCGGCCTAAAGCCGGCTTTAGCCGGAGCGGGCTTTCGGTGGTACGCACCTTCGGCCAACAGTGCTGAAGAAGAACACCGGCGGAGGTGCTTCGCACCTAATACCGGCGTTTACGCGGGCTTGCGCCACCCTACGCCGTCGGGAGGTGCGTAGCAGACCTCCGGCCGGGCTACGGACGTGCAAGCAAACGAGGAGTGCAATAAGAGCAGCACGAGCTTTGGAAGCGAAAACCCCCAGTCTGGTGTTTGTGTTTATTATGCCAGTGCTCCTCCTCCAAAGAGCGCACCTAGTCTTTATGTAGCTAGGCAAGCGCCGCAGAGCCTTCAATAGCAATATAGCCCTTCAAGCTTTATTGCACACTCGCGCGCGATTACATACAAGCACGAGGCCCGAAGGGTAGCTTCACAAGTGGTAAGAAGCAAACGCTGCAAGAGAAAGGAGTTTGCACGTGTTGCGCTTACTGCTATGTAAGCTAAGTTACATGTGTTATAAGGGTGGATATAACTCAGTAGGTTAGAGTGCCAGATTGTGATTCTGGAAGTACGGGTTCAAGTCCCGTTATTCGCCCGTGCGCACAAAGCGGCGCGGCAAACAACAAACAACTACGCGGTTCGTCTTCTTGTGCTACGTGCTAGTTCTTCACCTTCGTCATACCATCTTCTATTGAAGATGAAGAGCGCACATCCCTTTGGAAGCAATAGGTGTGACGTGAAGCAGTAGCACCGAAATCACGATGTGCGTGACGAAGCTGCGACGAAGTCGGGCCAAAACGCTTGGGGTGCAATAAGAAGCTTTGGCGCGCCGGCGCCTACGTGCTTCGCACCTACGGCCGCTCCGGCTAAGGCCGGCTTTAGGCCGGTGCTACGCACCTCCGGCCGTCGTCTTGCGACAACGGCCGACTCCAAATAAGGTGCGTAGCACTGGCGTTTACGCCGCGTTTAGCCGGGCCTTCTTCTTTGCGCCAACGTGCATCCGAGCCAAGAAGAGGTGCGTAGCACTTCGGCGGGCCGACTCCAAAAGCAGGTCAAGACCTGCGCTTACGCCGCGTTTAGCCCGCTTTGGCGACTGCCGCCGCTCCCGGCTAATAAGCGCCGCTCCGGCTAAGGTGCGCAGCACCTCCGCCGGAGGTCAAGGACTGGCGAGGGCCTCCCGCCAGTCCTTGACCTCCGGCGAAGGATAAAGCCGGCCGTCTCTTTGGAGGCGTCGCGCCCCGCTACGCGGCGTGCTACGCACACCTTCGCCGGAGGTGCGTAGCACGTAGCACTGGCCTTAGCCGGAGCGGCTCCGGCGCGGCTTGTCCGCTGCTTCTTTAGGTGCTACGCACCTCCGGCGGTGCTGCGAAGAACACGTCGGCCGAATGGGGCTTCGGCCGCCCTTCGGCCATCATAAAGGGGCTTCGGACGACGCACCTCGGGCGTAGCCGGGAGGTAAGCGCCTAAGCTATGGCGCCCGGCGAAGCAGCGAATTCAAGCACGAAGGTACACGTAAGCACGATTCCTCCAAAGCCTCGGCCTTCGCTCCGGCGCTCCCGGCAAAGCGGGCTAAACGCTCCAAAGCTAGGCCATGCTACTTCTTGCACTCCTGGAGGCCGCCGCCAGCGGGGAGTGCTAAAAAAGAAGAACACGTAGCACGGCGCTGCTTAGCCGGGCGCCCGCTCCGGCCACCCGGCTTTATCCTCCGCCGGAGGTCCAAGGACTGGCGAGGTGCAAAGCACCGGCCTCCGGCCGGCGCCTCCCTTCAAAGCTAGGCCGGTCTTTTAGACCTTGGACCTCCGGCGAAGGATAAAGCCGGCCGTCTCTTTGGTGCTACGCACCTCTTTGGAGTCCGGGCGCGCCGGCGCGCCGCTGCTTCTTTTGCGGTTCTTCGAACCTTCGTCGCGCTCCAAGCTTTGGAGCACGCTCCGGCTAAGCGCGGCTTTACGACGCTGCTACTTCTTGCACTCCTCCGCTGCTTCTTTTGTGGAGTCGTCGCGCCTGCGGCGCGCCGCCGTCTTTTTGGAGAAAAGCATAACTCCAAGGCGGCCGAAGGAGGAGTGCAAGAAGTAGCAGCGGCGCGCCGGCGCCGCAGGCGCGACGATTCAAAGCGGACGAGGTATGACGTACGTATGTATCACGGAATACCGAGCTTTGGAAGCGAATTCCAAAAGAAGGGTGAGTTTAGAAGAACGATGCTTTACGTATGACGTGTGTAACACTTCGTCCGAAGGTGCGCAGCACGTTCAAGAAGAACCGCTCCGGCTAAGGCCGGAGGCCGGTATGACGTGCTACGCACCTCCGGCCGGCGCCTCCCTTCAAAGCTAGGCCGGTCTTTTAGACCTTGGACCTCCGGCGAAGGGCGGCCTTAGCCGGAATAGCGGCCTCCAAGCACAAAGCCGGCCGGTGGCTTTGCACCCGGCGCGCTACTTCTTCGCCTGTTCTCGCTGCTTTTTCGGAAGAGCGCTCCGGCTCCGAGTCCGCGCTTCCAAAGCTTGTAATCCGCTCCGGCTCCGAGTCCGCGCTTCCAAAGCTTGTAATGCGTAGCCCGTAGCCGCTTCGTCACACCTGCGCGCCGGAAGCGCTTTGGAAGCGAAAAGCAAATAGAAGAGCCGGGCTCAGGCACACGTCGCGCGTCATACATCATAGCTTTGCGCAAGCAAGGAGATGGAAGCAGCGCGACGAAGACAAACACAAAGCAGCGAAGTGCTAGCTAATAGAGGAGTGCAAGAAGAGCACCGAAGCTTTGGAAGCGAATTCAAAAGGTCGACGTGTTCTTCGCAGCACCTCAATAAGAAGGTGAAGCAGGCGGCCCGCAGGCCGGTGAAGAAGTAGCACGTAGCACGTAGCAGTACGCACCTTCTCGCTTCTGCTTTGCTTGCGCGCCAGCAACACCCTGCTACGCACGCCGCCCGGGCGGCAGCTGGCCCCGCATTCGTGCGCTCTTTGGAGAAGGGTGCTACTTCTTCACGTCGCGCGTGGCTACGGTGCTACGCACCTTCGGCCATAAAGGGGGGGGGGGCTTTCGAAGGAATACAAAGCAGCGAGTCTTCTGCTTTTCGCTTCCCTTCTTTTCGCTGCTTTTGTAGATGCGACGCCCGACGGCCGGAAGGTCTGAAATACCGGCCGTCAGCCGCGTTTACGCCGGGCAACAGATTAAGAAGAGCAGGTATGATGTGCTAGCTAGATGATGCAAGAAGAAGCACTAAAAAGCAGCGCAACAAGCGCTGTGTGCTTCGATAAAACACTGTCTTTGTAAGTGTTTTGGGAACACTAGTGTAGTTTGAGCATAAGCATAATAAGGAGTGCAAAAACTAGCACGCACTAGGTGCAAGCACGAAGCAGCTACGCCGCTCCGGCTAAGCGCGGCTAAACGCCGGTCTTTCGCTGCGCGGCGTCGCGCCTCGCATCAAACACACGCGAACAGCGCGGCTTTTGTGCTCCTTCTTGCATCTACAGCAGCGAAAATAAGGTGCAAAGCACTCCAAAACCACTCCAAAAGACTCCGGCTTTACGCCGTTCGCACCAAATAGTAGGTGGCGACCGCGTTTTGCCGGAGCGCCGCCGAGGGTTTCGCTTACAAAGCTCGTGCTGCTTCTTGCACTCGTCGTTTGCTTGCGCCAACGGCCGGCAAAGGGTCCGACCGCGCCCTCCTAAAACAAGCTGCGCAGCTTCGGACGTCGTCAGCTTCGTGTAATTCGCTGCTTTTCCGCTCCGGTATTCCGAAGCTTTGCGAGAACAGGAGCGCAAGAAGACGAAGGTATGACGAAGTGCTACGCACCTTAGCCGGAATACCGGCGATTAGCCGGAGCGGTATTACGAACAGCGAGGCGCGACGCAGGTGCGTAGCACCTCCAAGAAAAAGCCGGAGCGGAGTACCGTTCTTCTTGAACTCGTCATACCTTCGTCATACCTTCGCCTCCAAATAATGCACCTCCGGCGTAGAACCTCCGGCCGTCGGCCAAAAGGAGTGCAAGAAGCGCACCGGCCTAGGCCGAGCTGCTTATTGCACCAAAGTGCTACGCACCTTCGGCCAGTAAGGGCGTTAAAGCAGACAAGAAGGAGCACAAACACTCAGCCTCGCGTGTGGGTTTGCGACGAAGGCTCGTGTCCGCTAAGGGGTGCGCGCTGCACTATCACTATCGGGGGCTTGGCGCGCAAGCAAAAAGCCTCGCTGGCGCGGCCTGCTACGCACGTGCTACGACCGCAGTGCTACGCACCTTCGCCGGGAGGGTAGCTGGCCGTGCTACGTGCTACTTATTCACCTTCGTCCGAAGGTGAAGTAGTGCAATAAGCAGCACGTTTCCGGATGGGGCTTTCCGCGGCGTAAGCGCGGTCGCGGCGTAAGCGCGTTAGGCCAGTGCTGCGCACCTCCGGCCGTCTTGGAGTCTTTTGGAGTGGTTTTGGGGTGCAAGAAGCGCACGGCGTCCGGAGTCTCTTTGGAGGTCTGAAAGAGCGCTCCGGCTAAACCCCCGGGGAGCTACGGCGAAGGGGGTCTGCTTGTAGTTTGCTTCCAAAGCTTCGGTATTGTGCAGCTTCTTGCACTCTAGCTCCTTTGAGCTTTGCCTCAGTACACTAGCACGTCGCAACAACAGTGTTTCACACCTTCGCTCCTGTTCTATTTTGCTGCGCACTTGGCGAAATTGGTATACGCTTGTGACTTAAAATCACATCCATTCTGGTTATCGGTTCAAGTCCGATAGTGCGCAGATTTGTGTTAAAACGGCGAGCAAAGCCGCAACGATCTTCTTGCCACGCCTTGCTCAACATGACTCATGAAGCTGCAAAACCAAAATGCAGCTTTTTTATTCCCCGGCTTTCCGCGGCGGAAGCGCGGCGTAAGCGCGGCGTAAGCGCCGTGCTATAGCTCCTCTTGCTCTAGAGTTGGAGTCTCTTTGGAGTGGTTTTGGAGTGCTTTTGGAGAAGCGCACCGGCGTCCGGAGTCTCTTTGGAGTAGCCGGAGGGAGCGCTCCAAAAAGGTGTTACGACGGCGCGCCCGGAGTGCAAAAAGTAGCACGGTGCACGTTGGCCGAAGGTGAATCAAGGAGCACGGTAGGCCGTAGGGCTTTCGGACGACGTGTTCTTTTCAGCAAGCACCGGGGTGGCGTAGGCTCATACCTTGTGTAAGCGTCACATGCGTTGCTTAGGCTTATAGCTTTTGCGTAATGATGTTGACACTAAAAACCCAATTTGAATATGTATTTACTTATTTTAACTTTACCCTTACTTGGTAGTGCCGTGTCAGGCTTGTTTGGCCGTTGGATTGGTGCACGAGGAGCCGCTGTAGTCACTACTACATGTGTGGTACTGTCTTGCTTTTTGAGCTTACTTGCTTTTTACGAGGTCGCTTTAGGCGCTAGTGCTTGCTATATTAGAGTGGCTCCTTGGATTTATTCAGATATGTTAGATGCATCCTGGGGCTTGTTATTTGATAGTTTGACCGTGGTTATGTTAGTTGTAGTTACTTTTGTGAGTAGTTTAGTTCATCTGTATTCAATTTCATACATGTCTCACGATCCACATAGTACTCGATTTATGTGTTACTTATCTATTTTTACTTTTTTTATGCTAATGTTGGTTACTGGGGATAATCTTCTGCAACTTTTTTTTGGTTGGGAAGGTGTGGGCCTTGCCTCATATCTATTGATTAGTTTTTGGTTTACAAGACTTCAAGCCAACAAAGCAGCCATCAAAGCAATGCTTGTCAATCGAGTTGGTGATTTTGGCTTAGCGGTGCGGGGAACGATCTCCACCATTACGCTGGTGTTGTGAAGACACTGTGCTGGATCCAAGGGCACTAATTCCAACCTGGATCCCCTGCTTTGCGCGGGGATTGAAGCTCGGGTTCGGAAAACCTACTGCGAGTATGCCTACGCACAGAAACCACGCATGCCTAAACGTGTACGAGTTTTGTTGGCTGCACGAGTAAACCTAAGCGCTAGGGTGGAAAGGGTCGATCCCAGTCACAAAACACATTACAAACACGTGGGGGCTAAAAGCAGTCAGCGCGTTGCGCTGAAAACCGTAATGGGGGGAACTTCCACAAGCTTGCCGGTCTCGGAAGGGTCTTGCAAGCGGGGATGCGTCGAACACTATGATGACGGTAGTACTTTGAATTTGAAGGCGCGCACGTATTTGTTTACAAAGGTATGAATGTATGAGGGAGGCGCGACGCTGGAGCGGAGCGCACTTGTTCTCGCAAAGCTCGGAATACCGAAGCTTTGGAAGCGAATTACAATAAGACGGCGGCCGAAGGCACGAACTGCGACGACGTGCCTCCGCCGGAGGTCCGTGCTACGTGCTACTTCTTCACCTTCGTCGCACTTCGTGGCGCAAGCACGAAGCCCGGCTAAACGCGGCGTAAGCGCTCTAAACGCGGCTTTTGGCCGGTGCTACTTCTTGCACTCCTCCTTCGGCCCGCTCCGGCTAAGCGCGGCGTAAGCGCATTCCGAACAGCGAGGCGCGACGCAGGTGCGTAGCACCTCCAAGAAAAAGCCGGAGCGGAGTACCGTTCTTCTTGAACTCCTACGTCATACCTCCTTTTTGGAGTCCGTCGCGCCGCCGCGCTCCGGCTAAGGCCTCCAAAGCTTGGCCGCTCTTAAATAGCTTCGGGCGCCGGGCGGCCGCGCGCCTACCTTCAAAGCTAGGCCACCCTTCGCCGGAGCTCCAAGGACTGGCGACTCCAAAGAGAAGGGTGGCCTAGCTTTGAAGGTAGGCCCGTCGCCCGTCCTTGGAGCTCGGCGCCCGTCCTTCGGACCTCCGGCGGTGCTTTGCCGGCGCCAGCGGGCCGGGCGTCCGGAGTCTCTTTGGAGTGGTTTTGGGGTGCGCAAGAAGCGCACGGCGTCCGGAGTCTCTTTGTGCATAGCACCTTCGCCGGGCTTGCGGCGCCGGTGCTATGCACGTTGTCGCAAAGCAGAAGACGAAGGTTTTTCCAGGCGGGCGCAGCACTTTTTCGGACAAGGGTGCGTAGCACTTCGTCGCACGTAGCACTTCGTCCGAAGGTGAAGTGCTGCAAGAAGCAGTGCTACGCACCCTTGTGCAATAAAAGGAGCACAAAAGCAGCGAACCTTGGCTGCTTTTGCATAAGTCCGTGACGAAGTGCAACGCACCTTTTTGGAGTAGGCGCCTAGCCGAAGCAGGCTAGCTTGCTAGGTGAGATTTCATACATACCTCCTTCGAGCGTCCCCTTGGGCGCCGAAGCGCTTTGGAAGCGCAAAGAAGCGCGCCGGGCGCGTTGTGCAAAGCTTTTGGCCCGCCTGCTTTTTGGAGGTGCGCAGCACCGGCCTAGCTTTGGAGGCGCGACGAAGGTGCAAAGCACTTTGGAGTAGCACGGCCGAAGGTTGAAGAACGCACAAAAGCGTTTTCGGTCCTTCGGACCTCCAAAGAGCGCACCGACGAACGCTTGGCGAAAGCCAAGCATAAGCGAGAAAGGTGCGCGCAGACAATACCGAAGCTTTGCGAATTCAGAAGGGGTGACGTGCGCAGCATTTAGGACGAAGCGGCTACGGCCGCCGCTATGCACGTCGTCGCACCTGAAAAGAGCTGTTTACTCACGCCCGCGGTTACCTCGTGTAGTAGCCTTATATTGGTAACAAGATAGCCACGCGCTTATTGTTCTACAGCAGAAGCAAAGCTTTTACTATCGTTCAAGTCTTTCACACGAAGACAAACAAAGCGAGTCCTCCAAACAAAGTGCTACCTTGCTGAAAAGCAAGCAGATAATCTTAGATAGTGACGCTGCCTTTACGCGTGAGCGCAAACAGCTATATAGCTACAGTATTCGTTTTCATTTGATGAAACTCTGCTTTTACAGTAAGCAGTCGCGTTTGGTTTCGCGTGTTACGCTTTAACAAAAAAGGAGTGCAAGAAATGAGATGAGGTCCGAAGGAGTTTTCGTAAAGAGCGCCCGCTGGCGCGGCCTGTCTTCTTCGCCAAAGCAGATATTGGTTTGTTCGTGGTTTTAGCTTGTTAACACAACACATAAACTGGTGCAAGAAATGAAATGAGATGAAGGTGCGTAGCACCGTAATTAGGTGCGTTCTTCGAACCTTATTTGCTTTTTGGACAAGCTGTGACGACGCGCGACAACGCGCGACAACGTGCAAAGCGCGCCGGCCGGAGGGTGGCCTTTGGAGCGGGCGACACGTGCGTAGCAAGCTTGGGCCGGCGGGCCGCAGGCGCCGGTATGACGTATGACGTATGACGTAGCTACGCACCTTCGCCGCGAAGCGGGAAGTAGTTCAAGAAGAACCGCTCCGGCTAAGGCCGGTATTCCGGCTAAGGTGCGTAGCACTTCGTCATACCTTCGTCTTCTTGCGCTCCTGTTCTCGCAAAGCTTCGGAATACCGCTCCGGCTAAGCGCGGCTTTCCACCCTTCGGCCACCCTTCGCCGGAGGTCCGAAGGAGGGGCGACGGCCTCCCGGCTTTACACCCTTCGCCGGAGCTCCCGAAGGTGCGCAGCACCGGCCTAGCTTTGAAGGGAGGCGCCGGCCGGAGGCCGGTGCTTTGCACGTCGCCAGTCGGACCTCCGGCGAAGGGTGTAAAGCCGGGAGGCCCGGCGCGTAGCGCCCGGTGCTTCTTTTGTGTGCTCGTCGCACCTGTTCTCGCTCGGAATACTGGCGTTTACGGAGCGGGCGCCGGTGCGTCCCGGCGCGGGGCTTTTGAGCATCAAAAAGCGGCTATGCCGCTCCCGGCTAAGCGCCGCTATTCCGAAGCTTTGCGAGAACAAGTGCGCTTCTTGCACTACTTCACCTTCGTCCGAAGGTGAACAAGTAGCATCATACCTTCTCTTTGGAGGTCTAAAAGACCGGCCTAGCTTTGGAGGCGCGACGAAGGTATGACGAAGTGCTACGCACCTTAGCCGGAATACCGGCCTTAGCCGGAGCGGTTTTGGAGTCGTCGCGCCAGCTCCTTTGCGCTTACCAAAGCACGGAGCTTTGCTTCGTGCTACTCCAAGCTTTGGAGCACTTCGTGACTAACTCTTTTCGCTGCTTTTTGTTTGTGCTCCTTTTTTTTGCACTCCTGCTTTTTTTGAAGCTACGGAAGCACTCATTCTTTTGCTTCAGCAGCAATTAGGCTGCGGCACGTTAGTTCCTTTTTTCACGGCTGTTCTCTTCGTCGTTATCAACAGAGCGCTTTACTAACACGAATGCTGCAAAGAAGGCTCGACCGGAGAGTAAGTTAAGAGCTGTGTGTTTTCTTCTACAATAGGTGTGACGACACCAAAAAGAAGGTGAAGAAGTAGCACGTAGCACGCGGAAAGCTTCCCCCGGCGTAACCGCCCGCTCCGCGCCTTCGGCTGGACGTGCCTAGCTGCGCCGGCGCGACGTGAAGAAGTAGCAAGCTTGTGGCGCAAGCAAAGCACGAAGCGACGTGAAGAAGTAGCAAGCTTGTGGCGCAAGCAAAGCACGAAGCGACAAAGGTTCGAAGAACGCCTACGCACGTAGCACACGTTCTTCTTTCTTGTAGTTCGCTGCTGTTTTCGGTGCTCTTCTTGCACGTAGTTACAAAACCAGGGTCTTTTTGGACGAAGAGCAAAAAGTAACACGTCCAGCCGTAGGCTGCTTTAGCAGATGTGCTAAAGAAGAACACGTCACGCCGAAAAGCCATCGTGTGAAACCGGTGCTCTGCTCTTATTACAGCACAACTGTCGCGCCGAAATGTGTAACACGATGTGCGAAGGTGACGACTCCAAAAAGTGCTAATCCAAAGAGCGCGTGCTACGTGTGACGTGTGACGTGCGACGACTCCAAAAGCAGTAGCCTCGTCATACCTTCGTACGAAGCGCTCCGCTCTCTTACCCCCCCCCCCTTCGGGGCGCTATGGGCACCACCGGCGCCTGCCCCGCGTCGTCTTCTTCGCGTGCTACGTGCTACTTCTTCACCTTCGTCGCGCGTCACTTCGTGCTTGGAATTCGCAAAGCTTCGGTATTGCATACCTTTGTCGCTTCGTGTGCTGCTTCTGCTTGCACCGCTCCTGCGTCGCGCCTCCTCCTTTCGGCCCGCGCCGGTGCTGCGCTCCCGCTCCGGCTTTTCCCCGGCAAAACGCCGGTATTCCGGACGCCAGTGTTCTTCTGCGCACCTTCGTCATACCTCCGCCGCAGCGCGCTCCGGCGTCCGGAATACCGGCCTAGCTTTGAAGGGAGGCCTGGCGTAGCCCGGCGCGGCTTGGCCGGGCTGCTATGCACATCGTCACCCTTCTTGTAGTTCGCTTACAAAGCTTCGGTATTGCATACATACGTCATCACACGTGTGTAACACATACCTTTTGGACAAGTTGTGACGGTGAAGAGGAGCGGCGCAATAGCACCGAAAACAGCAGCGAAAGCTTTTGTGGTTCGCTGCTTGTGTTACCCGAAAACAGCAGCGAAAGCTCTTTGGTATTTCCTTCGGTCAAGCGTTCGGCCCCGCTTTGGTATTTACTACCAAAGGGCCTACGTTTACGGGCGGCTTCGTGCTTGCGCCCAAACCACTCCAAAACCACTCCGGACGCCGGTGCTTCGCACAACCAAAGAGGGGAGGTGCTGCACCTAAAGCCGCGCTTACGCCGGAGTGCAAGAAGACGAAGCTATGACGAAACCGTAGGCGCCGCTGCTTTGTCACACTGTTATTGTAGTAGTGGCACCTGGACTTATTCTTTGTTGAATCAGTCTAGCATGTAAGCTGAGCTGGCGCGAAGCAAAGCGTAAAGGGGAGCCGTATGACGGGAAACCGTCGCGTACGGTTCTGTGAGAGGCTTTGCGGAGTTTAAAGGCCGCAAAATATGCCTACTCTCCCTTGGTATAATGGGCTGTGTTTCCATTTTTCAAACAGTGGATTTGGCTGTTATTTTTGCGTGTGCAAGTTCTTACGCAGACCCTAGCCACTGTTTTGTGTTTTGTAATACAAAAGTGCATGCTCTTACCGCTATTTGTATCCTACTGTTTATTGGAGCTGTGGGCAAATCAGCACAAATTGGATTGCATACTTGGCTCAAACCCAGCACACAATTCACTCATAAAGCAGTGAAGGGGCCACAATCATAGTGATATGCAGGCCGCGCCAGCGGCCGACGCGCGCACTTACGGACCTCCTTTTGTAGCACCGCTGCTTTTCCAAATACCGCATCTACAAAAGCAGCGCTTATAAACAGCTGAAGCACGTGCAAAGCACTTGTGCTTCGCACCTTTGGCCAAAGCTTTTTTTTGGGGGTGCAAGAATAAGCCGCAAAATAGCCTTCGTCCAAAAAGACGTGCTACGCACCTTCGGCCCATCCAAAAAGGAGGCCCGTAGGGTAGCACATCCTAGCCGGCCCGGCTAAAAGCGGGGCCGAACGCTTACGTATGAAATAACAAAGGTGCTGCGCACGTTATTCGAACCTTTGCTTTGACGCTGCAGTGGGTTATTGCACTCGAGAACCGAAAACAGCAGCGAACCACAATACGTGCAGAGCCGCGGCTTGCCGGTGCGTAGCACGGCCGGGTGAAGAAGTAGCACAAGCACGCGAAGAAGACGAAGGTCTGGTATGCCGCGGGAAGCCCCGGACAGCGCTTGTGGCTTTCGCTTCCAAAGCTCGGAATACCGAAGCAGCGAATTCCAAAAGAAGGGTGACAAAGGTCCGCTTGCGGGAAGCACCGGACAGCGGTTCGGAATGACAGCGCTTGTTCTCGCAAAGCTCCGGAAGCCTTCGGCGCTTCGGGCTCTTTGGAGGGCGCAATAATACGAAGGAGTGCAAGAAGCGCACGCTGCTTTTTTCGCCGGAGGTCCCGGAGGGAGACGTATGACGTATGCCGCTTCCCCAGCGGAATAACCGCGGCCTACGGCCTTCTCGCTGTTCGGAATCTCCGGGGCCACCCTTCTCTTTGGAGTCGTCTTCTTGCGCTCCTGTTCTCGCAAAGCTCGTAATACCGGCGCTTAGCCGGAGCGTGCTTTTTCGGACGAGGTTAGAACGGTATTACGAAAAAGCAGCGCCTGTTCTCGCTGCTTTTTCGTAATACCGTATCTTTGGAGGCCGCCGCGCCAGCCCCCCCCCCCCCCCCCGCTTATTATTGCGCCGCGTGCTACGCACCTTCGCCGCGCTTCGCGCGGCCCGCCACAAGCTTGCTACGCACGTGCAAAGCACCTCCATGCTCTACGTGCAAAGCACTTCGGCGAAGCGCGCGCCGCTTTGTAGGTCGACCGAAGGCTCAGCCTTCGTGCTTGTAATTCGCTGCTTTGTCGGCCGGCGCATACATATTGCTCCGCCAAACTGAGGGTGTAACTTATTTATTGTAGTTCGCTTCCAAAGCTTCGGTGCTCTTCTTGCACTCGTCGCACCATCCCCCGCGGCGCGGTATGCACGTCGGCCGGAGGCTTGTAGTTCGCTTCCAAAGCTTGGCGCTTCGAACCTTTGGCTGAAACAACGTGCATAGCACGCGCGACGTGAAGAAGTAGCAAGCTTGTGGCGGGCCGCTGGCGCCGCTATTACGAGCTTTGCGAGAACAGGAGCGCAAGAAGACGACTCCAAAGAGAAGGGTGGCCCCGGAGATTCCGAGCTTTGGAAGCGAAAGCCACAAGCGCTGTCCGGGGCTTCCCGCGGCATACCTTCGTCATACCTTCGTCTTCTTCGCGTGCTACGCTGCTACGGGCCCCTGTAGCCTTCGGCCCGGCTAAACCCCCGTCGCCGCTTACGCCCGCTCCGGCTAAGCGCCGGTATTCCGAACAAAAGAACAATCGTGCGCTTCTTGTGCTGCGCACCTTCTTCGTGCTTTGCTTGCGCCAAAAGGTGAAGCAGTAGCACTTCTTTGCGCCAAAAGGTGAAGCAATAGCACTTCTTTGCGCCAAAAGGTGAAGCAGTAGCACTTCTTTGCGCCAAAAGGTGAAGCAGTAGCACTTCTTTGCGCCAAAAGGTGAAGCAGGAGCACTTCTTTGCGCCAAAAGGTGAAGCAGGAGCACTTCTTTGCGCCACAAAGGCCGAGGCTGTGCTTGCGCCAAAAGGTGAAGCAGTAGCATCGTCATACCTTCGTCGGGCGGTGTATATGCACGTCGTGCTGCGCACGAATTACGGTTAGAATAACGGCTGCTACGTCATACGTTTGCATGGGCAAGTGACTTTCTCATTTGACTCTTTTCTGCGCACGCATTGATAAAATCTGGCTATATAAAGGGACCTCCCAACATAACACTAGCTTGTAATTTGAATGCTGCGTTCAGTTGGGATTATCTTTAGGCAAAGCGCATGAATCCCGCGCGCTGTGCTTCAACGACTACACGCCAGAGCTCTGATGAGCTTCAAAGGTCTGTATGAAGTTGCTCTTATTTTACTATCCGAAGAAGTATTGCGATCGTAGTGCGCCGAGCGTAACGAAGGTGCGTAGCACTAATGGATTTCAGTTATCCGAGCGAGTAGTAAAGACGTATTTGACTGATTAACACAAGCGCTAACCGCATCAGATAATGATATAGTCTGGACTTGACGGTAACATCAAGCAGACTTCAGCAGCGTGAAACATCACGTTGAGAGAGCGATGAGCTTAGAAGTCCACACTCGCCCAGATGCTATGGAGGCTGTAATGTTAGGGCCTCCAGTTTATAATCTCACTATATTCTGAAACAGTATCTTGCTCTTTTTGAGGTACCGATCAGTAGGAAAACAACTGTTGAAGTACATCGTACAACTGAAATACGAACAAACAGTTGCATCCTCAGAGACTGCACGTGAGACTTCGTGTGTTTGCTAGCGCTAAGCCAAGCGCCTAGCGTGGCGCGGCTCGCCTGTGCGCTCATGAATGCTTTTTTATCTATGATGAGATGTACGGCTGCTTATATTGGTGCTGCGCACCGCTCCGGCAAAGCGCGGCTGCTTTACGCCGGCGGGCTCTTCTTTGCGACAACGTGCAAAGCACCGGCGCGTAGCTTTTTACCTCAGGGAGCTCCGGGGCGACGGCCGGCTTTTCGCCGCCCGGCAAAACACCCTACGGGCCGTCTCTTTGGCGGTCTGAAAGACCGGCGTCCGGAGTCTCTTTGGAGGCGCGACGAAGGTATGACGTGCTACTTCTTCACCTCCGGCCGCCGGAGGTCTGCTACGCACCTCTTCTTGGCTCGAAGGTGCGCAGCACTGGCCTAAAGCCGGCGGCCCCGGAGGGTTTAGTGCTACGCACCTTAGCCGGAGCGGCTATGCACGTTGTCGCGAAGAAGGTGCGTAGCACCTTAAGACCGCTCCGGCTAAGGTGCGCAGAAGCACCACCGGCTAACGGTGCTCCGCACCTCCGCAGGCGCGGCCGGCTTTTTCTTGGAGGTCTTTCAGACCTCCGGCGCGGCCTACGGTCAAAGCCAGAAGCCGCCAGTAAGAGCTTGCACCAAAGAGTCTTCAATAAGCACTTATGCTTCTTCTCTTTTGCTATTGGAGAAGAAGCAGTCCACTTCGAGAATAGCTACGCATCGAAAAGCAGCGGAACAACGGTGCGCTCTTTGTAGCACCAAGCTGTTGTGGTTACCGCGGTTTTAGCGGGCAAAGCAGCGTGCTACGCACCTTGTAGTTCGCTGCTTTTTCGGGCGTGCGACGGAAGGTTCGAAGCACCGCACTGTTCAGTTTTGCCCAGGTGCGTAGCACGCGAAGAAGACGAAGGCGCGACAAGGTATGACGAAGGAGTGCAAGAATCGCACCGTTAGCCGGTGGTGCTTCTGCGCACCTTAGCCGGAGCGGCACGTCGTCTTATTCAACAGCGAAAGCTCTTTTTGGACGACACCTTCGGCGCCGAGGTGCATCCGTGCTCCTTTTTGCACTCAGAGGTGCGTAGCACCAAAAACAAGGTATGACGCGCGCTCTTTGGAGAAGCTTCGAACGGACAGCGCTTATTCGCGCAAAGCTTCGTAATACCCCGCTCCGGCGTAAGCGCGCCGGTCTTGACCTTCCGCTCGGCGCCCGGCCGAAGGCCGGCGTAGCAGCATAGCAAGCGCCGGAGGTGCGTAGCACCAAAAAAAGAAGCACCGCCGGAGGTCCCCGGAGACAAGCCCGCGCCGGAGGTCCGAAGGACGGTAAGGAGGCCGAAGCTCTGAAATACCGGCGTCCGCGCTTAGCCGGAGCGGCGAAGCACGTGAAGAAGTAGCATGGCCGGGCGTGCTACGCACCTTCGGGCCGGGCGCTACGCACTCCAAAGAACGCACCGCGGATGCACGTTGGCGCAAAGAAGACCGGCGTAAACGCCGTGCTACTCCAAGCTTTCACCTTCTTCGCGACAACAGCCCGACTCAAAGAGACGGCCCTGGCCTTTAGCCGGGCGGCGAAAAGCCGGCCGTCGCCCCGGAGCTCCCTGAGGTAAAAAGCTACGCGCCGGTGCTTTGCACGTTGTCGCAAAGAAGAGCCCGCCGGCTAAGCGCCGGTCTTTCATAGCTTCTCTTTGGAGGCGGCTTGCCGCGCACCGCGGGATGCACGTTGGCGCTTTGCGACGAAGGGGGTTAGCGCGGCCGCCGGAGCCGCTCCGGCTTAAGGCGCCGCTCTTCCGAAGCTTTGCGAGAACAGGAGCGCAAGAAGACGATGGAGCGGTATTCCGAACAGCGAGGTACGACGAAGGAGTACCGCTCCGGGCGCCCGCTCCGGCTAAACGCGGATGCCGTTCAGTGCTACTTCTTCACCTTCGTCATAGCGGCCGCTGGCGCGGCCTTCGCCTTCTTCTTCGTGCTTGCGCCGGGGGTGAAGAAGTAGCATCGTCATACCTTCGTCATACCTTGTCGCGCCTCCGGCGAAGGTATGACGTGCTACTTCTTCACCTCCGGCCGCCGGAGGTCTGCTACGCACCTCTTCTTGGCTCGAAGGTGCGCAGCACTGGCCTAGCTTTGAAGGGAGGCCGGGGTGGCGTTTAGCCGGAATAGCGGCCTAGCTTTGAAGGGAGGCGAAGGCGCGTAGCCCTTTTGGAGGAGTGCAAGAAGCACGGAGGCGCGACGCAGGTGCGTAGCACCGGCCTTAGCCGGAGCGGGCGCCGCAAAAGAAGCACGCGCGTAGCGCCGGGCCGCTAGGGTGGCGCCGCACCTTGGCCCGTAAAGCTGGGGCTTAGGACGTGCGCTGCACTTCGACCTTCTCAAAAAGAACGTGCGAAGCACTTCGGACCTTCGGCCGAAGCTTTCCCCTTTGTCGCGAATAAGAAGGTGCGTAGCACCTTCGTACCTTCTCCAAAGCAGTGCAATAAGCAGCACCGGGCTGCTTATGGAGACTTATTGTAGCACTTCTTATTAGTCCTAAACCCATAGTATAACGCTGTACTAGGCTGCTTTAGCAGCATAAACAAGAGTGCTACCTTGTAGTAGGCTGTCTATTTGTGGTTTCAGGCCTGGAGGATAAGCACAACCTCGGAGCCTTTGCGTAAAAGCGAGCATTCTAGAGTTTACATAAGAAGAGCCACGTGTCATCAAGAGGAGAGCAAATGAATTAGCTATTAAGCCAAAAAGGCTTCATTCTGCTGGTCTCTGTCCGCGTGCAGGCTAGTGCGATAACAACACAGTGTTTACAGCAAACACACAAAGATGAGACAGTCCATACTCAACACTACTTGCTTGTTACTGAACTGCGACGGCTTTAGTGAACTAAGCGTGCCGATAAATTAGTGTTACTGCGTTGGGCTTTGCTCCAACGCTGCTTCGCACCTTCTTATCAAAACAGAATATAAGAGGAGAGCAGCGGGCCTTAAAAGAATAGGTTTGAACAAGGTGAATGGTTAGATTGGATTTCGCGCTTGCTGGCTCTGAGCGAACGCACCGATGATGGCGTAGTTGCTGCGCTGCAAAAGATGGCTTCAAGCAAAGCAAGAAGGCGCGACGCTGGCCTCCCTTCAAAGCTAGGCCACCCTTCTCTTTGGAGTCGCCAGTCCTTCGGACCTCCGGCGGAGGGTGGCCTTAGCCGGAGCGGGCGCCGCAAAAGAAGCAGCGGCCTCCGGCGGGGTAGCACCGAAGGTCTGAAAGACCGGCCAAAACGGCGCTTAGCCGGGGGAGCGCGGTGCTCAAGGCCGCGCCAGCGGCGCGTCGGTGCTACGTGCTAGTGCTACGTGCTACTCCAAAGAGCGCACCTTACCTTCGCTGCTTTGTTTGTCTCTATTGCGCCAAAAAAGGTGAAGAAGTAGCACAAACAGCAGCGAACTTAGGCCGAAGGAAGTCGTGACGAAGTGCTCCGGCTTTACGCCAGTGCTGCGCACCTTCACGCACTCCGGAGTAGCACTACACAAAGCAGCAAATGTTGTGCTCCGGCTTTACGCCAGTGCTGCGCACCTTCACGCACTCCGGAGTAGCACGTGCTACTTCTTCACCTTTGGCAAAGGTAGCACAAACACAAAGCAGTGCTGCGCACCTTTTGGTGCTACGCACCTATTCTTACAAAAGGACGATAAGAAGACTCGTGCCTAGTTATCGGTATTCACCGCGCTGTTGTAATTTGAGTAAGCCAACTCCAGTCTCAGCCTTGCTTCATGCGGCCACTATGGTAACGGCAGGTGTGTTTATGATAGCAAGATGTTCACCCTTATTTGAATATGCACCAAACGCGTTAATTGTGGTTACTTTTGCGGGAGCTATGACTTCTTTTTTTGCAGCTACTACGGGCGTTTTGCAGAATGATCTAAAGCGAGTAATTGCGTACTCAACGTGTAGCCAATTAGGTTACATGGTGTTTGCCTGTGGGCTCTCTCAATATTCTGTAAGCGTGTTTCATTTAATGAATCATGCTTTTTTTAAAGCATTGTTATTCTTAAGTGCAGGTGCTGTGATTCATGCAATGTCAGACGAGCAGGATATGCGTAAGATGGGAGGGCTCGCAAGTTTATTACCATTTACATATGCTATGATGCTTATAGGGAGTTTGTCCTTGGTAGGCTTTCCATTTTTGACTGGATTTTATTCGAAGGATGTTATCTTAGAACTAGCTTATGCAAAATATACCATCAGTGGTAACTTTGCTTTTTGGTTGGGTAGTATCTCGGTGTTGTTTACATCGTATTATTCATTTCGTCTACTGTTTGCCACTTTTCTGGCGCCAACGAATGCATTCAAACGAGATGTTGCAGCATGCCATGACGCTCCTATCCTGATAGCAATACCTTTGATAATGTTAGCTTTTGGAAGTATTTTCGTAGGTTATTTAGCAAAAGATATGATGATAGGGTTAGGAAGCCCATTTTGGGCCAACTCTCTATTTATATTACCACAAAATGAGCTTCTTTGCGAATCAGAATTTGCTACACCAATCGGTATTAAACTGATACCGCTTTTGTTTAGCGCTTTGGGCGCTTTTATAGCCTATCAAGCACATTTTGTAGCAATGCGAGCTATGTTTGCTATGAAAACGAGTCATTATGGGCAATTAATCTATAGTATGTTAAATAAACGTTGGTTGTTCGATAAAGTGTACAATTCATTTGTGATTGCACCAAGTTTATGGTTTGGATATGAAGTGTCTTTTAAGACACTTGATAAAGGTGTGTTCGAGATTTTAGGTCCATTCGGAATTGGTACTACATTTCGCAGACTAGCAGCACAAATGAGTGCAATCCAAAGTGGCTTTGTGTACCACTATGCCCTTGTTATGCTTATTGGGTTAACTCTCTTTATAACCATTATCGGCCTTTGGGATTTAGTCTCGTTTTTTGTGGATAACCGACTCTATTTGCTTTTATTGTTAAGCTTTTTATTTATGAACCGGGACACTTCTAAACTTGTGTAATCCCTGTGCGCGAAGCAAGCATGGTGTTTCACTTTGCTCGCTTTGCGCCTTATTCAACAGTATAAGTCTTTGTGTTCTTAATCTAGTGCTTTGAGTCAGCCAATTGTGCTAATCTGGCTCTCCCCCAAAAAAGAGCGGAGCTCCGAAAAAGCTGGCGAAGAAGAGGTGTGACGTGTCTTTGGAGTAGCACCTTCGTCCGAAAACACAGTGCTCGGCCTTCGGCCGCCTGCGGCCCCGCGTCGTCCGAAATAAACTCCCCCTTTACGGTGCGCTTCTTGCACTCCTGCTTTTTGGAGAAGGTCCGAAGGTAAACCCGGCGCCGGTATTCCGTAAAAGCAGCGAGAACAGGTGAAGAAGTAGCAGCTTCGAACGTCATACCTTCGGCCACGGCCCGTAGGGGAAGCGAGCGGGGTGCGCACCTTCTCTTTGCGGCTTGTCCGGGTGCTTCTTTTGGAGTCGTCACCGTTCTTTTTGGACGTTTTACCTTGCAAGCACGAAGCCGCCCGCCGGAGGTCTGAAAGACCTCCAAGAAAAAGCCGGCCGCGCCAGCGGGTGCGTAGCACGTCGCAAAAGACCTGGCGGCGCCGCAGGCGCGCGGGGTATCGCAGAGCTTTTGGAGGTAAGAAATACCCTTCGGGTGCTACGCACGGTATGAAATACCGTGCGTAGCACGGGAGGCGCCGGCAGATGCACGTGAAGAAGTAGCAGGTTCGAAGAACTCCAAAACCACTCCAAAGAGACTCAGAGACTCCGGACGCCGGTCTTTCAGACCGCCCCAAAGAGACTCGCCGGTCTTTCAGACCGCCAAAGAGAAGCTGCGTAGCACGGCGTTAAGCCGGGGCTGACGCCGGTAAAGCCGCGTCCGGAGCGCGCCGAGCGGAGCCGCTGGCGCGGCCTGCTTCTTCTTGTGCTACGCACGGCTGAGGGTGCTACGCACATAAGCCGGCGTAAGCGCCGGTGCTACGTGCTCCGCCGGCGTAAGCGCATTCCGAAGAGCGAGAACAAGCGCAGTGTGCGCTTCTTGAACACCGGCGCCGTCCGGCTAAACGCGGATGCCGTTCAGTGCTACGCACCTTCGTCATACCTTCGCCTTCTTCGTGCTTGCGCCACAAGGTCCGAAGGGGGATACCTTCTCTTTGGAGGGCCTTCGGTGCCACGTCCTCCGGCGGCGAAAAAGAGCCCCGGATGCACGTTGGAAGGCCGTTAGCGGTGGCCTACTACGTCATACCACCTTATTGCACCTTATTTTGCATGAGCAGCAATGCAGAGAAGCTCTATCAAAATCATCTAAATGTATGTTCTGCTAATTTAACGCTCCGTCATTGAGTCTAGCGCTCAAATTTGGAACACAACAAACTATATGCAATTGATTAGTGCATTGTTTTCTGGCCTAAGCGCATTAATTCTATGGCCTCTACTTGGAGCAATTCTCGTTTTAGCTATTCCAGGTTCAAGAATACGACTAATACGCAGTGTTGGCTTTTGTATTACTTTGATTCCTTTCGTATATTCACTTCTGTTTTGGATTCGATTTGATAATTCTACTCCCAATTTTCAATTTGTAGAGACTATCCACTGGCTGCCTTATTCAAATATCAATTTTTACATAGGATTAGATGGTATTTCGTTGTTGTTTGTAATTTTGACCACATTTTTGGTACCTATTTGCATTTTGGTAGGTTGGTCTAACATCAAGAATTACAAAAAAGAATACATAATTGCGTTTTTGATTTTGGAATCCTTCATGATAGCTGTGTTCTGTATGCTTGATTTGTTATTATTTTACGTGTTTTTTGAAAGTGTTCTGATTCCTATGTTGTGCGGGGCTGAGCATCCGGTATTCGTTGGTATTTCATACCTTGCAGGAGCCTTGTGCAATAAACCCCTCCGGGCGGACCGAAGTGTAGTAGGCCCCGTGAAGCTGCCGGAGAAGGGTAGTCTTTCGTGTAAGTGTAGCGATTCATCGCGAACTCGTACAACAGCCTATGTGGAATTAGGGAAGGTGCTCAAAAGCTTGGGCCTTCGCACTGCGTGCCCTCAATTACACGAGTACCGAATGAACATACGGGAAAGGGAGCTCCTAATTGGGGCCACATGGAAGCAAGCCGTGAGGACACATTCCTCCTTTTTTAGCACACACACGATTGCGCGGATTGCGGGTGACGGCCACAAGGTGCGTAGCACAGACGACACTCTACGCCCGGGGATGAATGTAAACCCATTGACTACGGCACAAGACTGCCGGGTTGACAGGGATAATCATTCTGGTCCCTATTCGAGCCACAAACTCGAAGTCTCTCTTAAACACCTAAACAACAAGCTTATCGAGCTTCCGCTAGACAAAGGTATGTATGACGTTTCCCGGCGGCGTCCGGGAGCTGAGCTCTTTGTCGCTTATTATGCTTGCGCCCCAAGCCCCACTGGCCCGAAGGGCGGCCGAGGAGTGCAAGAAGAGCACGGGGTGAAACTGCTTCGGCGCCGCTCCGGTGCGTCGCGCCTCCCGGCAAAACGCCAGTATTCCGAACAGCGAGAACGCTGTCCGCTCCGGCTAATCGCCGGTATACCGGCCTTAGCCGGAATACTGGCACCTTCGCCGGAGCTCACTGAGGTTTCTTTGGAGGCGCGACGAAGGTGCGCAGCACTGGCCCTTAGCCGGAGCGGCTTTGGAAGCGAAAAGCAAGCGCTGCTCGGTATTCCGAAGCTTTGTAAGCGAGAACAAGCGCTGCTTTTACGGCCCCGGACGTCCGAAGCTTTGGTGCGCTTCTTGCACTCCCTTCGGCCCACCACTGCGCTTCTTGCACTCCTCCAAAGGTGCGTTCTTTGGAGCGCGACGAAGGCGCGACGACTCCAAAAGAAGCAGCGGACAAGCCGCGCCGGAGCTCTGCTACGCACCTCCGGCGAAGGTATGACGAAGGCGCGACGAAGGTATGACGAAGTGCTACGCACCTTAGCCGGAATACCGGCGATTAGCCGGAGCGGACAGCGTTCTCGCTGTTCGGAATACTGGCGTTTTGCCGGTAGGCCGAGCGCTGCACCCTTTGGCAATTCGCTGCTTTTTTCGGTATTCCTACGTCATACATACCTTCGTCCGAAGCTTTGGAAGCGGCTTCGCACCAAACGAAGGTGCGAACCTACGGTGGTACCGAAGCTATATCCTTCGAGCCCGGAGGTGCGAGGACGTGCGCTGCACCGCTACGCACCTCTGCCTGCCCTCCTTCGGTATTCCGAAGCTTTGGAAGCGAGAACAAGCGCTTCCAAAGCTCCGCTCTTCCGAAGCTTTGGAAGCGAGAACAAGCGCTGCTTTTCCGGTATTCCGAACAGCGAGAACGCTGTCCGGTTCTTCGAACCTTCTCCAAAGAGCGCGCGTCATACCTTCGTCATACCTCCGGCGACGCCCGAAGGGAAGTTAGGCCGCGCCTGCGGAGGCGCCGAAGCTATAAGCTTACGCTCCTTCGGTATTCCGAACAGAACGCTGTCCGGTTCTTCCCGCTTCGCGGCATACCTTCGTCGCACCTCCGGCGGGCTTTGTTGGCCTTCGGCCACAGTCGTCCAAAAAAAGCAAGCACTTTGGGGCGCAAGAAGAAGCGAGGTGCGACGAAGGTGCGTAGCACAAGCTTTGTCGGCCCCGGCTTACGCCGCCATTCGTCCAAAAAAAGCAAGCACTTTGGGGCGCAAGAAGAAGCGAGGCGCGACGTGCGTAGCAGGGGCGCTAGCACTTCAGCCACTTCTTTTTGGAGAAAAGCGCAGCTATAAGCTTCGGGCCCACCAAAGGTTCGGAGAACCTTCGGGGCAAAAGTGGTGCAATAAGAGCACCTTCGCCCCGAAGGGCGCCACACCACGTATGACGAAGACGCGCAACGGCAAAACGAACTACAATAATAAGGTGCAACACTTCACCTTCGTAAGCTCCGACTACAAAGAGACTCCGGCTTTACGCTGCTTCGCACCAAAGAGTAGGTATGACGAAGGTGCGCAGAAGAACACCTCCAAGCACAAAGCCGGCGCGACGAAGGAGCGGACAGCGTTCTCGCTGTTCGGAATACTGGCCAAAAGCCGGGTGGCGCTTAAGCCGGGTGGCGCTTTAGCCGGAGCGGGGCGTAGCAGGCCCGGCTACAAAGCTTCGGCCGACTCCAAAAGAAGCACCGCCGGAGCTCCTCCCTCAGGGAGCTCCGGCGGAGGTGCTACGCACCTCCCGGCTTTAGGCCGGTCTTTTAGACCTTCAAAGCTTGGCCAGTGCTGCGCACCTTCGCCGCGCTCCGGCTTTACGCCAGTATTCCGAACAGCGAGAACGCTGTCCGGTGCGCTTCTTGAACACCGGCGTAAAGCCGGTGTTCAAGAAGCGCACACTGCGCTTGTTCTCGCTTTCAAAGCTTCGGAATACCGAGCAGCGCTTGCTTTTCGCTTCCAAAGCTTCGGTATAACAGCTTCTTTTTGGAGGCGCGTAGGCCGGTGCTATGCACGTCGTCCAAAAACAACGCTCAGCCCCTTCCGGGGCGGCCTGCTACGCACGTCGCACCTACCATCCCTCTCAGCAGATGCGGAAGCACCACATAGCTCCCGTTTTAGACCAGCCTACGCTGTAACAATGAGAAGTTACGCTGTTAATTCGGAGATTCGCTTTGCTCATACCCCCTATTGCTTTCAAGTGTGCCGAGGCATGAGCAGCTACGCACCGCTCCGGCTAAAGGCGCTTGCCCAGTATTCCGAAGCTTTGGAAGCGAGAACAAGCGCTTCCAAAGCTCCGCTCTTCCGAAGCTTTGCGAGAACAGGAGCGCAAGAAGACGAAGGAGCGGGTTCTAAGCTTCTCCAAAGAGCGCGCGTCATACCTTCCTTTTTGAGTCGTCGCGCCTCCGCCGGAGGTCTGCTACGCACCTCTTCTTGGCTCGAAGCTGCGCAGCACTGGCCTAGCTTTGAAGGGAGGCCTACGCGCACCTTCGTCGCTTCGCGACAACTCCGGCTTTACGCTGCTTCGCACCAAAACCACTCCAAAAAGAAGGCTGGCGCTTTTGCCGGGGGTCGCGCCTCTTTGGAGTTGGTGAAGCCTTTCCAAAAAGACGGTGCGTGCGCTTATTGCACTCTTTCGTCCAAAAACGGGGCCAGAGGCCTAACTTCGGACCAAGCCTCCCGGCTAAAGCGCTCCAAAGCTTGGCCGCTCTTCCGAAGCTTTGCGAGAACAGGCGCGACGAAGGAGCGGGTATTCCGAACAGCGAGAACGCTGTCCGGTATTCCGAACAGAACGCTGTCCGGTTCTTCCCGCTTCGCGGCATACCTTCGTCATACCTACGTCATACCTCCTTTTTGGAGTCTTTTTGGTGCGAAGCAGCGTAAAGCCGGAGTCTTTTTGGAAAAGCTTCGCACGAAGGAATGGTGCGCAAGCACCAGAGTGCTGAGGTTTGGTCAGCGAAAGGCGGCCGAAGGCCTAATAAGGCAGCCTCTTACAGCTTATTTGTTCCGCCGTGCCACGGCACTACAAGCTTTGGAGCATCAGTTTTATAGATGCCGTCCTTCGGACCAACCTTGGGAGCATCAAACCCCACTGCTAAAGCAGCCTAACCGCTATTGTTCCGCTTCCAAAGGTTGTGCGCACCACCTATTTGGCGCGAAGCGCCAAAGGGCGAGCAACAGCGAAACTATATGGAATGCCGAGCCTTTAGCCAATTGCTCCGTTTTGCAGAGCGGCGCTGGTAATACAAAGTGGTTGGAAGCTTTCGTACCTCGGGAGGATGGCAAATACACCAACGTGCTTGGAACTATCGCTGACGCTAGAGTGCTTTTAGCTGCCTATAACCACCTTTTTTCCAAGCTCGGAAAAGTGCTACGCACCTTTGGCAAGCGCCAAAACTCTCAGGTGCGACGAAGGAGCAGCGTAGCATGGTTTGAGAAGGCGGCGCAGCGTTTATACACGAAAAGTGTAAAAGGGCAAGCCAATACTCCACAGGCGCGAAGCGCTGAGCCTCCCGGCGGCCGTTGGAGCAATAGTGGGCAAACCAGTGAGCAGCCAAATGGTGCAAGCTGCCAGCACGGACAAGGCTCGCAAGCGTTTGTGCCATTTTGCGCGCAATTCGCACCAAGTATTGCTTCAAACATGGATTGCACTTGTATCCACAAACGTCTCACAGTAGTAACATCGAGAGTTCGAATCATCCGGACTGCGATCTGGATGGTGCTTGAACATATATATGAAAGACAGTTCCTCAACACATCGCATGGATTTCGGCCAGGCCGAGGCAGTCATTCGGCATTACAACAAGTAAAAACACATTGGCGTGGAGTTTCATGGTTTATAAAATTAGACCTACAAAACAGTCAGGCTTTTGGCACCCTTGACCTTAACTGCCTTATCGCTATAATGAATGAGCAAATAAACGACCCTCCTTTCTTGGACTTGTTACATCAGCTTTTTAGCAATGAAGGCTTGGGTTCCCCGTATACAAAGCAGGTGCATAGCACTTCTTGTAGTTCGCTTCCAAAGCTTACGGCGCCTCCAAGCGGAGCAGCTTCGGAGCCCCGCCGGAGGCGGCTTGTCCGTGCTTATTCACCCCGTGCTACTTCTTCACCCCAGCGGCCGCCTTGTGGCCGCGCCAGCGGAGGTGCGCAGAAGAACACCTCCAAGCACAAAGCCGGCGCGACGAAGGTGCGCAGCACCGGCCTAAAGCCGGAGCGGCACTGGCGTTTCTTCGAACCTTCGTCATACCTTTGTGGCGCAAGAACGACGAAGGTGCGTAGCACAAGCTTTTACAAAAAGAAGGCGGCGACGACTCCAAAAATAAGGTATGACGCGCGCTCTTTGGAGAAGCTTAGAACCCGCTCCTTCGTCTTCTTGCGCTCCTGTTCTCGCAAAGCTTCGGAAGAGCGGAGCTTTGGAAGCGCTTGTTCTCGCTTCCAAAGCTTCGGAATACTGGGCAAGCGCCTTAGCCGGAGCGGGCGGGAGCGGCGTAAGCGCGCTTACAAGGTGCGAAGCACCTTTGTAAGCGATAGTGCGAAGCGCTGCTTCAAACACACCGGTGCGACTTTGGAGCATAAGCAATCAAACGTGGTGAGTACTAGTGGTTGGCACCTTAGCGAACGAAGTGAGCTATCTGGCTTACTATGCAACATATACCTCCATAAGTTAGACCTTGAAGTAGACAGGATCCGAAGCGAATTTGAAACAAACCGTAAGACTCGTCGGGTAAACCCAGAGTACAAACTTGTGAACTGTAACCTACGACGTTTGTCTGCCCTTGACACCAAAGGCACCCGATTTGCAGGAGACCAAGGCCGCGCAGCGGGAAGAAGGTTGGGGGAAGCTCCAGATTTCAACGACCCGCACTTCATCCGGGTGCGCTATGTGCGCTACGGCAAACAATGCTTGCTGGGCATTGCTGGCCCTGCTGCACTTGTAAAGCATATCCGTAACCGTATAACAGACTTTTTACAGTCGAAACTACGATTACCAATTGGGCTAGCTAATTACACACACATCAATTCAGGTAAGGTCGTGTTTCTTGGGGTTAGAATACACGGTTGTTCCAAACAGTGGCGCAAACGTTCCAATCGACTAGAAAAGCAGCGTAGAGTGAACAAGCGCATTCGACTAGTTGCAGCCCAGCGTAGATCGGCCATCAACACAAAGCTCGCCAAGCTTGGCACGAAAGTGCTCGCGGCACAGCTAAAAAAGCTAAAAGCGTTTGGAGACGCTGGAAGCACTTATACAGTGGCAACGCATAAGCTAGCCGCTGCGATCTATGCTGGATCTAATGCCTCCAAAAAGCAGGTGCGTAGCACCGAAGCTTTGGAAGCGAATTCCAAGAAGAGAAGCAGCGCTTCCAAAGCTTCTTGCGCCCGCTCTTTGGAAGCGAACTACAATAATAAGAAGCATAGAAGCGCTGCTTTGTTTGATGTGACTTTGGGAGAAGAACGCAGCTTTTTCGGTGCGACTTCAGAGCATAAGGTGCGACGTGTGAAGCGGCACCGAAAACAGCTGCGAACTCCAAGAAGAGGTATGTATGCAGCCAAAGGCAGCGCCGAAAGCTTTGTAAGCGAAAAGAATAAGAGGGTGACAAAGGAGTTCAAGAAAAGAACGCCAAGGTCTGAAATACCGGGGCACCGCGTCTTTGGAGGGGGCGCAAGAAGACGTGTTCTTCGTAGCACTTTTTTCGGACGTATGTATGACAGTGCCGAAGCACACGTCGCGCGTCGCACTTTCGGTACTTTGGGAGCAGGCCAGCAACGCCTCGCGCCAGTTCCGGTTTGGCGCGAAGCGTTGCTTGCACTGTACCCCGCGGCTTACGGTAAACATGTTCGCGAACAAGAGCAAAGGTGCTCAAACTCCACAGTGTTTCACCGTCGACTTATTAACTCTGCACTAGTGATGGGCCGCAGATCAAACAAAAGGCTAGTACCTCGCGCTTACCCGCGGAGAACAGGCAGCGCGAGGCAAGGTGCTGCGCACGTCATACCTTTGGGCGCAAGCAAAAGCGCGTTCGCACCTTTGGCTGAAGCCGGGGCCATAGGCCGGTGCGCTTCTTGCACTCCTTTTGTGCGAAGCTTTTCCAAAAAGACGGAGTGCAAGAAGCGCACGCACCGTATTTTTGGAAAGGGGTGCAAGAAGCGCACGCACCTTTTGGCGAAGCCTAGCTTTGGTGCTGCGCACCTTCTTTTGGAGTCGTCATACCTTCGGCCAAAAGTGGCTTCTTCTTGCACGAAGGAATACAAACAAAGCGGCGGTGTTCTTCTCCAAAAGTCACAGCGCCGCTTTTTGGGTGCGAGGTTTTTGCAGCACGTTGGTGTGAGATACCTACGCAGTTCAAAAGCACTACGCAGTGCTTCGCTCCAACGCAGGAGTGCAATAAGAGCACCAAAAAAGCAGCGCTTCGCACTTTACGGGCGCCCGCTCCGGCTAAGCGCCAGTATTCCGAACAGCGAGGTACGACGAAGGAGTACCGCTATTCCGAACCGCTGTCTGGTTCCGCTTCGCGGCATACCTTCGTCATCCGGCGCCGTGCTACGCACCTCCGCTGGCGCGGCCACAAGCTTGCAAGCACGTCGCGCCTGCTTCGCAGCAAAAGCGGTCACACCTGGAGCAGCGCTTCCACCACAAAAAAGTGTTGCGCTTACCAGCGCGGCGCATCTTTACTACGGAGTACAACTGGAGCCTTTGCAGCTGTCGGCTCCAGTAGACAGCATTATACAAAAGTTACGAGATGGTGGCATCATAACACAGCAGAAAGCACGCCCAGCGCACGTAGCGCCTCTGTCAAACGCTACAGATGAAGCCATTGTGAAATACTTCGCAGGTATTGCAAGAGGATTGTTAAATTATTACAGATGTTGCGATAATCTTTCACAGGTTAAAGCCATAGTGGACTACCAAATTCGTTGGTCGGCTTTATTTACCCTAGCAAACAAACACAAGACTTCAGCAAGGGAAATAATATACAAGCATTCGAGGAACATGACAATAGCTGACGCAAACGGCAATACGCTAGCGCAGTATGTCGGAGACACAGAACTGAAGTCAATGCGACCTATGTTCCTCCTGACTAATCCTAGCCCAACAATACTTGATCGAGTGAAACAGTGCAAGCACCAATAGCCCATCGGGGTTGAGCTAAGAAATCTCTTCCAAAGACGCATCAATTCGTGGCATTGCGGCCGCTGTGCTTCTTCCCCAAAGACGCATCAAACACTGCTTTAGCAGTGATGCGACGAAGATGCGAGTAAGTCGGGCCGTAAAAAGTGCTGAAGAAGAACACGTGCTTTTCGCTTACAAAAAGCAAAGAAGAGCGGGCGGCGCAAGGCCGAAGGGAGTAGCACGTAGCACGCGAAGAAGACAGGTATGACGCGCGCGCTCTTTGGAGGTCCGAAGGACTTGTGGCGCAAGCAAAGCACGAAGAAGAAGGCGAAGGTATGACGACGTGCAAAGCACCGGCGCTACGCGCCGGGCCGGGGTGGCGTTTAGCCGGAATAGCGGCGCCGGTGTTCAAGAAGCGCACCGGACAGCGCTTTTCGATGTTCGGAATAGCGGACAGCGCTTTTCGCTGTTCGGAATAGCGCTGGCCGCCCGGGCGAGCACCGGGGTTGAAGCAAAGAAGAAGCCAGTTTTGGGCCGAAGGGTTATACCTTCGGCGCTTTGTAAAGCACTTCGTGCCTTCGTCACACCTTCTTTTTGGAGGCAATACCGTGCTACTCCAAGCTTTGGAGCACGGCCAACAGTGCTGAAGAAGAACACCGGCGTTTTTTAGGAGGTGCTTCGTGCTTGCACTCCAGTAACGGCCGCTGCGCGGCCGCCTCGAGGTCGACGGCCGAGGGGGTGAGGTGCGTAGCACCTGGCTACGGATGCACGGTTGTGCTTCTTCATCTCATTTCTTGCACAAAAGCGTTTGTGCTGCTTCTTGCACTCGTCGCTTCGTGCTTGCGGCCCAACACCGCGCTCCTTTGTCCCCCCGGCGTAAGCGCCCGCTCCGCGCCTTCGGCCGCTGCCGAGGTAGGCAATACGGGCTGCCGGGGCCGGAGCAAAAAAGGCCGAAGGACGGGGGAGCAACAAAGGTATGACGAAGGTGAAGCAGTACGGACAAGCCGCCTGCTTCGGTATGCCGAAAAAGCAGCGCAAAGCGCTGTCCGCTTCTTGCACTTCTTCGGCCGAAGGTCCGAAGCTATTAAATACCGGCCTTCGGCCGAAGAAGTGCAATAAGAAGCAAGCCCCCTTTAGGGCGGCTTCGTCCGAAACTGCTATGCGCACCGCCGCTCGGCGCCGCTCCCGGCTTTACGCGGCGTAAACGCGGCGTAAGCGCGGCGTAAGCGCTCCAAAGCTTGGCCGCTCGAAGCTTTGCGAGAACAGGCCGCGCCAGCGGGCCGAAGGCCGAGCACGTAGCATCCATACCTTCGGCCGTCTCTTTGGAGTGGTTTTGGCGGTCTGAAAGACCGGCGTCCGGAGTGGTTTTGGAGTTCTTCGAACCTGCTACTTCTTCACGTGCATCTGCCGGCGCCTGCGCCCGGGCCTTCGGCCTCCGGCGGCGTAAGCGGATGCACCTCGGCTGACGGCCGAAGGCCGGCTTCTTGAATTCGCTGCTTTTTCGGCCCGGTGCTGCTTCTTGCACTACTTCGTGGCGCAAGCACGAAGCGACGAAGGTGCGTAGCACGTAGCACGTTCTTTGGAGTAGCAGGCGCGCTAGCGTGCTACTCCAAAGAACGTGCTACGTGCTACGCACCTTCGTCTTCTTCCCTTTGGTGCTTGCGCCACGAAGTGAGGTGCCGGCGCCGCAGCGCGGCCTCCCGCAGCGCGGCCTCGACTTGCTTCTTCTTTGCTTGCGCCGCTCCGGCTAAACGCGGCTTTAGGCCAGTGCTGCGCACCGCCCGGGCGCGTAGCGCCCGGGCGGCGAAGGGGGCCTTAGCCGGTCTTTCAGACCTCCAAAGAGACTCCGGACGCCGGGTCTTGACCGCCTAAGAGTAGGCGGCCGAAGGCCGCGCCCATACCGTGCTTGTAGTTCGCTTCCAAAGCTTCGGTGCTGCTACGTCATACATAGCTTTTACTATTGAAGCGCACTTAGCAAACACTTTGCTCAACAGGCTTGTAGCAAACTTAACACGTCTTCTTTTATTCCGTGGTATCCGCATTCCTGCTTGTTTAGGCGACGTAAGCCGTATGAGAGACTGGGACGGAGCCGTATGACGGGAAACTGTCACGTACGGTTCTGTGAGAAGGGCCCATCAATAGTGCCGAAGCACACGCCCATGCCGCTAGGCCAAGCTAGATCTATTTACTGCTTTTTGGCGGCGCTTAGCAGGTGCGCTCCGTTCTTCGAACGTCGTCCGACGTGCATAGCACCGGACAAGCCGCCTCCTTATCGCCCGCTCCGGCTAAGGGGCCGCGCGGTGCTTCGCACCTTCGTCTTCTTCGCCGGCTTTTTCTTGTGCTGCGCACCTCCGGCGCGGCTTGTCCGGTGCGCTTTGCACGTCGTCGCTTCGTGCTTGCGCCACGATGGCGTGCGTAGCAAGCACGCTTGGCGCGCGCTTGTTCCTTGGCGCCAACGTATGAAAGACATGTTCATTTGACCGAAGCATAATAGCTCGTTTAGTGTGTTCGCGTTCTCGCCGTGAAATTGGCTGAGCGCACTTTGATCCACCACTGGATCACTTGGGAGTGAGCACACAGAGCGGCTGATTGAGCGCGCTTACGCGCGTGCTCTTGCAGCACTTATTCTGAACGACGGCGCAGGCGCCGAACACCGAAAACAGCTGCTACCGCTGCGCGGCCTCCAAAGGTGAAGAAGTAGCACAAAGCACTTCTCCAAAAAGCAGTGCTTTGTGCTACGCCCCGTGCTCCTTATTCACCAACCGGCCGTGCTACTCCCTTCGGGGTGCTACGCACCTGCGCTCGCTCCGGCTAAAGGCGGTTGCCGGTCGAAGCTTTGCGAGAACAGGCGGCCGCAGGCCAAACAAGCACCGGGCGCTACGCGCCGGGCCTCCGGCTTTAGGCCACCCTTCGCCGGAGCGGTAGAAGGAGTGCAAGAATCGCACCGGCGTTAGCCGGTGGTGCTTCTGCGCACCTTAGCGCGTGCGCTTCTTGAACGTGCTGCGCACCTTCGGACGAAGGTGAATAAGTAGCACGTTCTTTGGAGTAGCATCGTCATACCTTCTCTTTGGAGGCGCGACGAAGGTGCGCAGAAGCACCACCGGCCTTAGCCGGGCCTCGTGCTTGTAGTTGCTGCTGTTTTCGGTGTGACGTGCGCTCTTTGGAGGCTTCGCCAAGGCTAAGCCCCATAAAGGGGCTTCAGTAAAGGCACTATTGAGCCGTGGTAGCCTTACTCTCCTATTATAATAGGCGTATGGGGTTCTAGACAAAGAAAGATACAAGCAGCGTATCAATTTTTTTTATATACTTTACTTGGATCGGTGTTCATGCTATTAGCTATTTTGTTAATTTGGTTTCAAACAGGAACTACAGATGTACAACTCTTATTGACTACCGAGTTTAGCGAGCGTCGCCAAATTTTGCTATGGCTTGCTTTTTTTGCATCTTTTGCTGTGAAGGTACCAATGGTGCCTGTTCATATTTGGTTACCAGAAGCACATGTAGAAGCACCTACAGCAGGCTCCGTTATTCTAGCCGGCATCCTATTGAAATTGGGCACTTATGGCTTGTTAAGATTTTCGATACCCATGTTTCCAGAGGCAAGCCTATATTTTACTCCCTTCATTTATACGTTGAGTGTCATTGCAATTTTATATACTTCTTGTACTACAATACGCCAAATTGATCTCAAAAAGATTATTGCTTATTCTTCTGTAGCACATATGAATTTTGTTACAATAGGCCTGTTTAGTTTAAATATGCAGGGAATTGAGGGCAGTATTTTGCTTATGTTAAGCCATGGCTTAGTATCGTCTGCTCTGTTTTTATGCGTAGGTGCTTTATATGATCGGCATAAGACTCGACTTGTTAAATATTATGGTGGTCTGGTAAGCACTATGCCTATATTTTCAGTTCTGTTTTTGTTTTTCACTTTGGCTAATATGAGTTTACCTGGCACAAGTAGTTTCATTGGCGAGTTCTTGATTCTGGTAGGCGCATTCCAAAGAAATACTTTGATAGCAACATTAGCAGCTATTGGAATGATTTTAGGCGCAGCTTATTCTTTATGGTTATATAATCGCGTTGTATTTGGTGCTTGGAAACCTAACTTTATAAACAAGTTTTCAGACTTGAATAGAAGAGAAGTGTTTATGTTCATACCTTTTGTACTAGGGGTTCTTTGGATGGGTATTTATCCAGAAGTGTTTTTGGATTGTATGCACACTTCGGTATGTAATATTTTAGCTCACGGGAAATTTGATTGACAACATTATACCGTTTATGCGCTTGTTTTGTTCTGTAAAGAACAGAACAAGCCTGCTCCTTCGGGCACTTTACAAACAGACGGGGGTAAGCGGCCATGTATGCAATACCGAAGCTTTGGAAGCGAACTACAAGCACGCCCGAAGCTTTACCCTTCGGCGCTTTTCTCCAAAGAGAAGTGTTGGCCGCTCCGGCTAAGCGCGGCTAAACGCTCCAAAGCTAGGCCGCTCTTCACCTTCGGCCGTCTTTTTGGGGCGTGCTACGTGCTACTTATTCACCTTCGTCTTCTTCCCTTTGGTGCTTGCGCCACAAAGCCCGCTCTACTTCGTGCGCAGCACGACGTGCCGCCGGCACTCCAAAAGAAGCCACCGCCGTGCGTAGCAGAGCGCCGGAGGTGCGCAGCACAAGAAAAAGCCGGCGCGACGCAGGTGAAGAAGTAGCACGCCGCGCAGCGGGGAGCCGCCGGTACGAAGGTATGCCGCTTCCCCAGCGGGAAGAACCGGACAGCGGTTCGGAATAGCGGACAGCGGTTCGGAATAGCGGCCCCTTAGCCGGAGCGCGGGCGAAGGTATGAAATACCGGCGGTTACGCCGGGGGGGGGGGGGGGGAGGTGCGTAGCACTGAAAGACCGGCCTAGCTTTGAAGGGAGGCCGTAGGTATGAGAATAGCGGCGTTTTCGCCGGGGGCTTTTTCGCGCCTTCGTCGTGCTTTGCTTGCGCCACAAAGTGGAGCACGGCGGCTACCAACCGTGGCTTCGCGGCCGTGCTATGCACGTCGCTTCTTTGCTAGCGCCCCAACGTCGTAGCCCGGTACAGTGGCACCTCCAAAAGAAGGTATGAAAGACCGGCCCGGTCGGGGCTTCGTGCTTGCGCCATAAAGCCTTCGCGGTCCAAAGCGGGTCTTTCATACCTTCGGTATTGCAGACCTCCGGTGCTACGCTCCGCTACGCACCTTGTGTTTATTGTAGTTCGCTTCCAAAAAGAATAGCAGGCGGCCGAAGGCCGCTTTGAAGCGAACTACAAGAATGCTACGAAGAACACACCGGCGCCGCTATTCCGAAGCTTTGCGAGAACAAGCGCAGTGTGCCGGCCGCTGCGCGGCCGCCTTGCACTCCCGAAGGCTTGCCGCTGTTTTCGGTGCTGCTTCTTGTGCTACTTCTTCACCTCCAAAGGCGGCCGCGCAGCGGCCGTTACTGGAGTGCAAGCACGAAGCACCTCCAAAAAAACGCCGGTGTTCTTCTTCAGCACTGTTGGCCGTGCTCCAAAGCTTGGAGTAGCACGGCAACATACCACCTTTTTGCACTCCTACGTCATGCCTGTTCTCCGCCCGAAGCTTTGGAAGCGAACTACAAGGTGCGCAGCACTGAAAGACCGGGCCGGGCCAAAGCTTCGTAGCTCCGCTCCTACCCCCGTCCGTTAGGTTTGCTAACAGCCGAAACAGAGAGCAAGCTGACTTTGTTGAAGTTATAACCGCTTCTCTTTTTCCGCGCATCCATTCGCAGCAGATGCAGCAGAACAACATAAGAGGCTTAGGCGTGATTGCTTACGAAATAGCTCATCGTAAGCTAGTGCTTCTACAAAAAGCAATTTGATTGCGCAGTAGAATGCATTCGATCTAGCCGGTGCGCTTCTTGTGCTGCGCACCTTCTTCTTCGCGACAAAGTGCTGCTTATTGCACTCCTTCGCCGCTTCTTTGCTTGCGCCAAAAGGTGAAGCAGTAGCACTTCGTGCTTTGCTTGCGCCACATGAAGCAGTAGCACTTCGTGCTTTGCTTGCGCCACATGAAGCAGTAGCACTTCGTGCTTTGCTTGCGCCACATGAAGCAGTAGCATCGTCATACCTGTTCTTCGCCCGAATCGTGTGTTAGAACTAAACTAGCGTAAAGCACTCAGCGGCGCCATGGCTAATTCCACTGTTCCAAACAAGCCGGCCGCCGGTGCTGCACGTTGTGACTCGGCTATTACGCTACGCATATCTCAGGATCTGTTCTGAAAACACCACCAAAAAAGAAGATTACCATGTTTGAAAATGATTTTATAGCGCTTTTGCCGGAGCTTTTTTTGATTAGCGCAACCATTCTACTTTTGATTTATGGAGTTTGGCGACCGTTCGTGCACCTATAGCATGTCAAAATAGATCGCGCAAGCCATTGCCGCGTGAAGGCATACAACTAACCCTAGTCATGCAAATGGCGGGATACCATAGCATGTTGTAAAAGCGGTATTGTACGCCGCGTCGTAGTTTAGGCTTAGTACTAGGTGCGAAGCACTAAGCGCATAAAAACGCGCTTATTGCGCGTAGGTAGACCTTTTAATTTACTGCGTTCATTTGTCCGATGCGGCTAGCTTCAGAAGGGGGGGGGGGGGGGGGAAGAGGTGCGGCGTAGCACAAGTGTTATACTTTTGTTGGAGTCTGCAGCCTAGGTTAGTTATTAGAGCCTAGTGCGAGCAAAAAGCGGGTAGCTCACTCGGCCAAGCTATTCAAAGTGTGTAACAAAAAGCAGCGAGGTAGGAGCGGAGCTACTGCTAATCCTTATCCTTATTTTTGGACTCCTTATTCTTTTCGCTTCAAAGCTTCGGACGCAGGTATGACGTGGTGCCGTGCTAATTATTCACCTTCGGCCGCCACAAAGGGGGTGCGCACGTCGTGGTGCTTATTCTACACCGGCGCCTGCGGCCCGCCACAAAGCCCGCTCTACTTCGTGCGCAGCACAACGTGCATCCGCCGGAGGCGCGACGCAGGTGAAGAAGTAGCACGCCGCGGGAGCGGGGCGCCGGTAGAAGGACTTCAAGAAGCGCGTGCTACGTGCTACTCCAAAGAACGTGCTACTTATTCACCTGTTCTCGCTGTTCGTAATACTGGCGTAAAGCCGGAGCGCGCCGGAGCGCGGCGAAGGTTCGAAGGTGCGCAGCACCTACGTCATACGTCCGAAAAAAGCAGCGAACCGGCGAAGCGCCGAAGTGTTCCTTTGTCACCCTTCTTATTGTAATTCGCTGCTTTTTTCGGTATTGCATACATACCTTCGTCGTGCTTTGCTTGCGCCACATGCTGCTTCTTGCACTCCTTCGCCGCTTCGCGACAAAGTGCTGCGCACCTTCCGTCGCACCTCCTTCGGTATTCCGGCTAAACCCTCCTCTTTGGAGTCGTAATACCTACGGCCGTCGCCGGAGGTGCGTAGCACCAAAATAAGCAGCGCCGGAGGTCCGGAGGTGCTCCGCACCTTCGGACCTCCGGCGGAGGAGTGCAATAAGTAGCATGGCCAAGCTTTGGAGCGCTTAGCCGGAGCGGGAGCACGTAGCTGACAACGGCCGAAGGTCAAATACCGGGCGCGTCTACACGGGGTACGGGGCTTAAGCACTTTTGTGCTTATTTCTTGCACCCGGCCGTGTAGCCCTGAGGGGCTTAGCCTTCGCCGGAGGTCCGAAGGACTGGCGACTCCAAAGAGAAGGGTGGCCTAGCTTTGAAGGGAGGCCGTTGTGAAGCCGTTATCGTTTCGCTTCGGTAAACCAAAGGTGCGGCAAAACGCCGGTCTTTCAGTGCTACGCACCTTGTTGCACCTTTGGTTTACCGAAGGCTACTTGCTATCTTATTATCTTGTGTAGAGTGTTCACCACAGCAGGCTAGCTAGAGAGCACAGCGCTTATCCAGCAAAGCCCCAAGCCTAAACTACGATTGGCGCTGCCGCGAGCCGCCCATGTTTGTTGAGATGAGATACTGTTATGGCGAATCGGAGATCCTTTCCATTACTTTGGTGCTGCGCGCACCTCCGTCATGCCAACGTCATACCTGCTGAAACCGGGGCAAAAGCAGCATTAGTCTCAGCCTGGCAAAGCAGCTCCTTGACCAGGCCGCAATGGAAGCAGAGAGTGGATTACCCAAAGTGCCGGGAACATTGGGTCAAAACGACATCTCAACAAGTTCAGCATAGGGGCTATAGGTGAAACCGGTGAGATCCTAGCGTGACTTACAAGCACGCCGGGAAGTCAGAGGACTTTAGTACCCGACCGTGTGAAAATACACTCGTAAGAGAAGGTCCCCTTTGGGAGACGGGAAGAGGTCTAAGCATCCGACAACCAACTTGTAAGGTGTGCCGTAGCACTGAGGTAGGCCACGAAGAAGGTGCGAAGCACTGGTGCGTAGCACGTACGAAGGAATACCGAAAACAGCTGCGACAAGAGGACGAAGGTTCGGATTCGGGGTTTGAGGTGTGACGACTACAAAAGAAGGGGGGGGGGGGGGGAAGCAAAGCATAAGCGACGTGAAGAAGTAGCACAAGCTTTGGAAGCGTGCTACGCACCTCGTCGGCCGTAGGCGCGCGGCGTGCGTAGCACTGCTGTTTTCGGAAAGCGGCGAAGCTTTGTAGCGCGTAAGCGGCGCCGCTTTCGGTGCGCTTTAATTTTTGTTTGGAAGCGAACTACTGAAAGAAGGAGTGCAATAAGGTGCGCAGCAGGCGCAACAAAGGAGCGTAGCACAAAAAGCTATGCCAAGACCGAGCTTTGGAAGCAACTACAAGCAGAAGAAGGGGGGGGGGGGGGGGGGGGTGCTACGCACCTACAGCCGTGCTACGCACCCGGCCGAAGGTCGGGGCGCTGGCTAGGCACCGCCTTACTTACTGGTGCGCGAAGCACCTCCAAAAAAACGCCGGTGTTCTTCTTCAGCACTTGGCGCAAGAAGCCGGCGTAAGCGCCTTAAGGTATGACGAAGCTATGCCGCGGGAAGAACCGGACAGCGCTTTTTCGCTTCCAAAGCTCGGAATACCGAAAAAAGCAGCGCATTCCAAGCACGAAGGGTGACAAAGGCGCGACGACTCCAAAAAGGAGGTATGACGTAGGAGTTCAAGAAGAACGGTACTCCGCTCCGGCTTTTTCTTGGAGGTGCTACGCACCTGCGTCGCGCCTCGCTGTTCGGAATACTGGCGCTTACGCCGCGCTTAGCCGGAGCGCGGAGGGGGGCAAGAAGACGAAGACGAAGAAGCGCGGGTTCGCTGCTTTTTCGGACGTATGACGTAGGAATACGAGCTGCACTTGGCGCAAGCACGAATAAGCCCCGGCTAAACCGGGTGGCGCCTTCGCCGGAGCGGGCGAAGGTCTAAAAGACCGGCGCCGGCGCGACGACTCCAAAAAAAGAAGGTATGAAAGACCGGCGTAAAGCCGCGCCTTGCCGGAGCGGGCCGCAGGGGCTGGGCTTTTTCGGACGAAGCAATACCGTAGCCTGCGCCGCCCCGGCTGGCTAGGCTAATACGGCTCCGGCGCGTAGCCGGTGCTGCTTCTTGCACGGCTCCTTTTAGGTAGGTGCGCCCGCTGCTGCGCACGTCGTGCAAGTGTGCTACTTCTTCTTGTGCTCCTTATTCACCTTCGGCCAACGTGCAAAGCACCGCCGGGCCGAAGGCCGCCGGCTGCGGAGGCACGTCCCTCTAAGCTAAGCTTCGGTGCGCACGTTGTCCCGCTGGCGCGGCCTTGCTTTTGAGTCGTCGCGCCGCTCCGGCTAAACGTGCTGCTTCTTGCACTTTCACCTTCGGACGAAGGTGAAGAAGTAGCACGTAGCACGGCCGCCTTCGTGCTTGCGCCACGAAGTTAGGTATGCAAGACCGAGCTTTGCGACAACGTGCAAAGCCGCTCCGGCTAAGGCCACCCTTCAAAGCTAGGGTCGACCTCCGCCGGAGGTGCGTTCTTTGGAGGCGAAGGTGAAGAAGTAGCACAAAGAGAAGGTATGACTTGGCCGCGCAGCGGTTGTTCTCGCTGTTCGTAATAGCGGCGCTTACCCCCGGTGGTTTACGCGGCGCCCGCTCTACTTCGTGCGCAGCACGACGACTCCAAGGCGTTTTGCCGGGCCGGCGGGCTTTGTCGCTTCGTGTGCTTCTTCTTTGCTTGCACTACTTGGCCGACGAGTGTGCGAAGTGCTGAAGAAGAACACCCCCTTCGTCATACCTGAAGAGCGGCGTTACGCCGGGCTTCGGTCGAAGGTGCGTAGCACCTACGGCCGGCTATGCACGTCGGCCGATTAGGCTGCTTTTGCAGTGCGACGAAGCGGCACCGAAAAGCAGCGAACTACAAGCATAGGTGCGTAGCACTGCGGGCGAAGGTGAAGAAGTAGCACGGTATTACTCACTTTTGCGGAGCAATATGTATGCCGCCGGGCCGAAAACACAGCGAACTACAAGGTGCGTAGCACTGAAAGACCGGCGCTTACGCGGGGCTGAGGTGCTACGCACCAAAGCTTCGGACGTGCTACGCACTTCGGACTTCTCCAAAAAGAAGGCGGGGCCGAAGGCCGGTGCGTAGCACCTTCTCAAAAGGAGTGCAAGAAGAGCACCGGACAGCGCTTTCTTTTCGCTTACAAAGGTGCTGAAGAAGAACAAGCCGGGCGCCGCTATTCCGAACAGCGAGAACAGGTGAAGAAGTAGCACGTAGCATCGTCATACCTTTGTAAGCGAACTACAAGAAGGTGTGACGTGCGAAGCACAAGGCCTTTCGCTGTGTTTTCGACGACGTGCATAGCACCCGAGCTACGGCCGGAGGCGCGCCCGGCTTTTCGCCGCTAAACGCGGTGCCGGTCTTTCATACCTTCTCTTTGGTGCAAGAAGCGCACGGCGTCCGGAGTCTCTTTGGGGTGCAAGAAGCGCACGGCGTCCGGAGTCTCTTTGGAGGCCGCTTGCCGGGGGTGCTTTGCACGTTGGCGCGCAGAAGACGAAGGCGCGGCCGTGCTACTTCTTCACCTACGGCCCGGCGCTCCGTAAAGCGCGGCTTTACGCCGGTCTTTAATACCTTCTTTTTTTGGAGTCGTCGCCCCCCTTATTCGAACGTTGCATCTACAAAAGCAGCACTTATATTAGTAGATAGAACATTGTTCGCTGCTTTGTTTGTCGAAAAAAGCAGCGAAAGGTGCTAAAGAAGAAGAACAAGCGGCGCCGCTATTCCGAACAGCGAGAACAAGCGCAGTGTGCGCTTATTGAACACCGGCGCCGTCCGGCTAAACGCGGATGCCGTTCAGTGCTACTTCTTCACCTTCGTCATACCTTCGCCTTCTTCGTGCTTTGCTTGCGCCAGGTGAAGAAGAGAAGTAGCATCGCCGCCGCTTCTTTGCTTGCGCCACATGAAGCAGTCTTCGTGCTTTGCTTGCGCCACATGAAGCAGTAGCATCGTCATACCTTCACGTCGCCCGAAAAAGAGCAGCGCTTCTTATTTTTGCTCGCTCGGCCTACGCCGGAGCAAAATTCGGGCCGGGCTAGCAGATGCACGTCGCCGCTTCCCGCTGCGCGGCCAACGTGCATCCGGCCGCCGGGCGCTTGTCCGGGTGAAGAAGTAGCACGTGCGTCATACCTCTTATTCGTTCGATAAAAGAGCAATCAACACAAACACCAGCGTGGGCACCCCTAAACGCATGTCGGATTCGAGAGCCGTGTGATGGGTGACTGTCTCGCACGGTTCGGAGAGTACTTACGTACCTTCGCAGGTTACAATTTAACTCTATGTATTTAGCACTTCAAAAAGACATAACTATCCACCCTTAGTGCGCAATGTAGCTTGGCTGGGTATATTCAGTATTGTAATCACCATTGTGTTGGTAGCAACCCAACCCATAACTACGGCTCATTTGTGCTATAACACGTTAATAATAGACCATTTTACTTTGTGTTGTAAAATAGGTCTGTTATTGAGCACAGCTAGTACTCTTGTGATGTCTCTGCAGTATTTTCAACAAGAAACTGTAAATACGTTCGAATCCATTGTGTTAATTTTACTTTCTACGTGCAGTATGCTTTTTATGATCTCTGCTTATGATTTGATTGCTATCTATTTAGCTATTGAACTACAAAGTTTGTGTTTTTATGTGATAGCTGCATCAAAACGAACCTCTGAATTTTCCACCGAAGCAGGCTTGAAATACTTTATTTTAGGCGCTTTTTCTTCCGGAATTCTGCTATTTGGTTGCTCTATGATTTATGGCTTTACCGGAGTGACCAATTTGGAAGAATTAGCCAAGCTTTTTACTGGGTATGGCTTGTATGTAAGTATAGATGCTTCGCTACCTATTGCTTCGGTCGGGCCCCAATCCAGTGGTGTGTTTATGGGAATCTTATTTGTAGCAGTAGGGTTTTTATTTAAGATTACCGCTGTGCCTTTTCATATGTGGGCACCAGACGTCTATGAGGGTTCTCCCACTTACGTGACAGCCTTTTTCTCTATTGCGCCTAAAGTTGCGATTCTTGCCAGCATGTTACGTGTGTTCGTTTATAGTTTCTATGATCCAACATGGCAACAACTGTTTGTGTTTTGCAGTATAGCTTCGATGGTGTTAGGCGCAATAGCCGGTTTGGCCCAAAATAAGGTCAAACGTTTATTAGCTTATAGTTCTATAGGACATGTTGGTTATCTTTTAATTGGATTATCATGTGGTACTATCGAAGGGATCCAATCCTTGTTAATTGGTCTTTGTATTTATGTTTTAATGACTATCAATGTCTTCGCCATAGTCTTAGCTTTACGCCAAAATCGTTGCAAATACATTTCGGACTTAAGCGCTCTGGCGAAAACCAATCCCATTTTAGCTATAACGTTGTCGGTTACTATGTTCTCCTACGCAGGGATACCACCTTTAGCAGGCTTTTGCAGCAAATTTTATCTGTTTTTTGCTGCTTTAGGCTGTGGAGCCTATTTGTTAGCGCTGATCGGAGTAGTTACTAGCGTTATAAGTTGTTTTTATTATATACGATTTGTTAAAGTGATGTACTTTGATACACCTAACACATGGATTTTGTATAAACCAATGGATCGTGAAAAGTCATTATTACTTGCAATTACTCTATTCAGTATTACATTCTTCTTTCTATATCCATCGCCCTTGTTTCTAGTGACTCATCAAATGGCACTAAGTCTATGCTTGTGAAACGCTAAAGACGCCAGGACAGGTAACCAAAAAGCAGCTACCGAAGTGCTTTAGCAAAAGCACTGTCGCGCCTCCAAAGCTATGTATCTATTCGGTCGGGCCGTGCTACGCTTGTCCAAAAAGAAGCCCTTTAGGGGGGGGGGGGGGCTGCTTCTTCTTGCACTCCTTTGTACCGAAGCGTTCCCGGCCGAAGCGTATGTATGCAATACCGAAAACACCTTTTGTAGTCGTCGCGCCGGGCGTAGGTGAAGAAGTAGCACGGTGTGCTACGCAGCACCTTCGGCCGACGGCCCCCGTAGGCCGCGCGCCAGCGGCGGGCTCTTTCAGGTAGGACGCGCTCTTTGGAGAAGCTTAGAACCCGCTCCGGGGCCACCGGCTTTAGGCGCCGGTGGTGCTTCTGCGCACCTCCGCCGGAGGTCCAAGGACTGGCGACGTGCAAAGCACCGGCCTCCGGCCGGCGCCTCCCTTCAAAGCTAGGCCGGTGGTGCTTCTGCGCACCTTCGCCAGTCCTTCGGACCTCCGGCGAAGGCTGGCCTAGCTTTGAAGGGAGGCGCCGGCCGGAGGTGCGTAGCACCTCCAAGCACAAAGCCGGCCGGTGGCTTTGCACCCGGCGCGCTACTTCTTCGCCTGTTCTCGCAAAGCTTCGGAATACCGAAAAGCGAATTCCAAAAGAAGGGTGCGAAGCGAGAAGAAGTAGCACGGCGCTTAGCCGGGCTCTTTGAGGCAAGAAGACGAATGACGAGTTCAACGCAGCGCTGGGGCCGCTATTCCGAACCGCTGTCCGCTATTCCGGACGTGCTACTTCTTCACCTTCGTCATTCGTCATCTCCGGCCCGCTATTCCGAACCGCTGTCCGCTATTCCGGACGTGCTACTTCTTCACCTTCGTCATTCGTCATACCGGCGCCCCGCTACGCGGCGTGCTACTCCGCTCCGGCTTTTTCTTGGAGGTGCTACGCACCTGCGTCGCGCCTGTTCTGTTCGTAATCTTAGCCGGTGTTCTGCTTTAGCAGGTGGACGTATGGACGCGCGCTCTTTGTAGAGCAGCACTTGGCGCAAGCACGAAGAAGACGACGGAGGTGCGTAGCACTGGCCTAAAGCCGGTGGCGCTGAGCCGGAGCGCGGCGACGGCCTCCCGGCTTTATGCCAGCCTTCGCCGGAGGTCCCGAAGGTGCGCAGAAGCACCACCGGCCTAGCTTTGAAGGGAGGCGCCGGCCGGAGGCCGGTGCTTTGCACGTCGCCAGTCCTTGGACCTCCGGCGTAGGTGGCAAAAAAAGCCGGGAGGCGCCGCGCCAGCGGCCCGAAGGGCGCCGCGCTCTTCTGGTACGACGAAGGTGAAGAAGAAGCACGATTGTTCTCGCAAAGCTTCGGAGTACTGTTGTCGCGAATAAGACGTGAAGTAGCACCTCACTTCGTCGCGAAGAAGAAGACAAAGGTGCGGCTATTCCGAAGCTTTGCGAAAAGACGGCCGAAGGTGCGCAGAAGCACCACCGGCATAAAGCCGGGTGGTGCGCTTCTTGAACTCGTCATACCTTCTTCTCTTCTTGTAATTCGCTTACAAAGCTTCGGTATTGCATAATAACCCTTCAAAGAATGGAGTGCTGCAATAAGCAGCACGTGCTTGTAGTTGCTTACAAAGCTTCGGGCGAAGAACAGGTATGAGCGTTCTTCAAACGTCGTCCGAAGCTTTGGCCCGAAGCTTTGCCCTTCGGCGCTTTTCTCCAAAAAGAAGTGGCGCGCTCCAAAGCTTCGCTGCTTTTTAGCCCCGGCGGCATACCTCTTTATTATAGTTCGCTGCTTTTTCGGACGACGTGAAGGTATGACAATGCTACTGCTTCATGTGGCGCAAGCAAAGCACGAAGCGATGCTACTGCTTCATGTGGCGCAAGCAAAGCACGAAGCGATGCTACTGCTTCATGTGGCGCAAGCAAAGCACGAAGAAGAAGAAGGTATGACGAAGGTGAAGAAGTAGCACGTCCGGAATAGCAGCGCCGGTGTTCAATAAGCGCACACTGCGCTTGTTCTCGCTGTTCGGAATAGCGGCGCCGCTTGTTCTTCTTCTTTAGCACTTTTTCCTTTACAAAAAAGACGTGCAGAGCCCCCATTGGCCCTCCAAAAAGGCTACGCACCTCCGGACCTCCGGCGCTGCTCCGCACGGCCGGGTGCAGAAGTAGCACGGGCTTTGGCGGCTTTTTGTACGAAGGTAGGATGGCGGCGCCGGCGCCTACGGCCGGCCGAGCTGCGGCCGCCTCGTCCAAAAAGCACGTGCAAACCCTTACGGGCCAAGCCTCTTTTTGGAGCTGCGTAGCACTTCTTCGGCCGAAGCTTTGTAGTCGGCCGGCTATACGCCTATGCACGTATTTTTGTAAAGCGTTCCCTTCGGGCTCCAAAGAGCGCACGTCCGCAAAAGCAGCCGGCCCGGTATTGACCGGCCGCCGTCGGCACACCTTATTGGAGTTCGGCTTACAAAGCTTCGGTATTGCATACATAACTACTTCGTCGCACGTTGTCGAAAAAGCCCGCTCCGGCAAAACGCGGAGGCCGGTCTTTCTACCTCCGGCCGTCGCCGCTTCGTGCTTTGCTTGCGCCACAACGTGCATCCCGCCGGAGGCCGCGCCAGCGGTAAGGCTCACGGCCAAGGGCGCTTTGTGCTTCCCCCCCCCCCCCCCCCCGCTCCGGCAAAACGCGGCAAAACCGGTCTTTCAGACCTTCTTTTTGGAGTCGTCGCGCCTTCGTCGTACCTGAAGACCGGTTTTGCCGCGTTTTGCCGCCTCCAAAGAAGGCAACTACGCCGCTGGCTAAGCGCCAGTATTCCTACGTCATACCTTCTTTTTGGAGTCGTCGCGCTCCCGGCTAAACCCCCCCCCCCCCCTTATCTTTGTAGTCTTTTTGGAGTCGTCGCGCTAGCACCGCCGGTAGGTAGGTACGGAGGGAGGCTAGCGCCCCGGCAGCCCCCCCCCCCCTTCGGGCGTCGGAGCTCCGGCAGAGGTGCGTAGCACGTAGCACGTTCGTTTTGGACGAGGTGCATCCCCCCCCTATAGTTATGGGGAGGTGCGAAGCACTTATTGTAGTTCGGCTTACAAACGCTGCGCGCCTTCGGCCGTATGAAATACCGACCGTGCTACGCACCTTGGCCGGCTAGGATGCACGTTGGCCGCGCAGCGGGAAGCGACGTGCAAAGTAGACTTTTCGCTTCCAAAGCTTCGGAGCTGCTTCGTCACACGTCACACGTCACAACTTGTCCAAAAATAAGGCGCACATCTACAAAAGCTGCTCTTTGTTTTTAGCAACGTGCTCCCCCCCCCCCCCCCCCGCTCCGGCTAAGCGCGGCTTTCCAGTATTCCGAACAGCGAGGTACGACGAAGGTATGACGAAAAGAGGAGGGTTTAGCCGGAATACCGGCGCCGGTGGTGCTTCTGCGCACCTTCGTCTTCTTCGCCGGCTTTGTGCTTGGAGGTGGTGCTTCTGCGCACCTTCGTCATACCTTCTTTTTGGAGTCGTCTTCTTTGCGACTGCGGCCTGCGGTATTCCGGCTAAACGCGGCTTTAGGCCGCTCTTTCAGACCTCCGCCGGAGGTGCGCAGCACTGGCGACGTGCAAAGCACCGGCCTCCGGCCGGCGCCTCCCGGCTTTATGCCAGCCTTCGCCGGAGGTCCCGAAGGTGCGCAGAAGCACCACCGGCCTAGCTTTGAAGGGAGGCGCCGGCCGGAGGCCGGTGCTTTGCACGTCGCCAGTGCTGCGCACCTCCGGCGAAGGCTGGCATAAAGCCGGGAGGCCGTCGTCATACCTACGTCGCTGCGCGCATACCGTGCTTCTCCAAAGAGCGGGCGCAAGTGCGCGCAGCACTTATATTCTTGTAATTCGCCCGGGCCTACGTCATACCTGCTTTTTTGTGACGAGTGCAAGAAGCAGCCTCTTTGGTTTCACCTAAGGTGTGCCCTTATTTTTGGAGTCGTCGCGCTTCGTCCATAAACGGCCGTATTCTTTTGCTTTTGGTTTTCGCCGGCGCTTACGCCGGGCGCGCATACCTTCTGCAAAAGCACCTTATCCTTGGAGTTGGCAGAGACAAAGGTGCCCAAGCACGCGGAGCTTTCTAAGGCTCCGCCAGTGGTAAGCGCCGAAGCTTTGGTGGGAGCGAACAATAATAGGTGTGACGACGCGGAGGTCTACGGGCAGGTATGACGAAGCAATAGCGCAGGCCGAGGCGCCACCTTTTGAGTTACCGAGGCAGCTTCAGCATAAGGGAACACACGGCAGCTTTTTGGGAATACTGTTTTTGGAACACTAGTGTAAACACTCCTATATTTGTTCCGCTGCTTTGCTTTTTTGTGAAACACTTTACGGCGAACTGTCTTCACACAGTCATACACTCGGGGAGGGCTATTATTCAAAACAAGCGCCCCTTTGGGCGCCCTCCCTCCTCCGAGGTGCGAAGCAGCGGAGCTACGAAAAGCAGGTGTGACGAAGGAATACCGAAGCTTTGAAGCGAACTACAAGAATACGGCCGAAGGTATGACGAAGGAATACCGAAGGTATGAAATACCGACCTACGGCCGGCCGCGTATTTGGAGGGCGCGACGACGCGCGAAGGGGGGGGGGCAAACGCCGCCCTACGGGGCCGTATCTTTGGAGGGCGTAGCCGGCTAAACACGCGGTCGCCGGTCTTTCAGAGCTTCTCTTTGGAGGCGGCTTGCCGCCGCGCAGCTCCGGCGGATGCACGTCCGATGCACGTTGGGCCGCTGGCGCCGAAGGAGCGGAGGTACCAAAGGAGTGCAATAAGAAGCAGGTGCGTAGCCACTTTTTTCGGACGACGTGTTATTCCAGCACCGGCCTAGCTCTAACCTAGGCGCCCGGGGAGTAAGAGCAAACTAGGGGGGCTGTGGCGACGACGTGCATCCGCCGTAGCTCCGGTGCGTAGCACCGAAGGTCTGAAAGACCGGCCAAAAGCCGGCGGCGCCGCAGTCGCAAAGAAGACGTGCGTAGCACCTAGCTTCCGTCGCGAAGAAGAATACGAAGGTGCGCTGCACCCGGCCTAGCTTTGGAGGTCTAAAAGACCGGCCAAAAGCCGGCGCGACGACTCCAAAAAGGAGGTATGACGAAGGTGCGCAGAAGCACCACCTCCAAGCACAAAGCCGGCGAAGAAGACGAAGGTGCGCAGAAGCACCACCGGCGCCGGTATTCCGGCTAAACCCTCCTCTTTTCGTCATACCTTCGTCGTACCTCGCTGTTCGGAATACTGGAAAGCCGCGCTTAGCCGGAGCGGGCGGCCGCAGGCCGGGCTTAGGAGTGCAAGCAGAAGCACTCCGCTAGCCCGGGGATAAGTATCACTTTTTCAGACAGTTCGTGTTTTCAAAAACTGCAAAAGCAGTCAGCCATTGTTCGCTTCCAAGCTTTTTAGCATCTGCTAAAGCAGCCTACTCTTGTGTGTGGCTCCCAAATAGCGCCGCGCCGAAGCTTTGGAAGCGAAAAAAAGGCAGCGCACGATGTGCGTGCGGAGCACCGGCTTTCAGCATAAGCCCGGCGCTGCGCGCCGGAGGTGCTGCTTCTTGCACTCGTCGCCGAGAAAGCAGCGAAAAGAAGCACGTGCGCTCTTTGGAGAAAAGCAAACTACAATAAGAAGGTGTGACGTGAAGCAAATAAGTAGCACGCGCGTAAGCGGGAGTGGGCGTAGCAGCAGGCGCGACGTGCGCAGCACTTTGTCGCGAATAAGAAGACGACTCCCAATAAAGACGGCCGTGCTACGTGCTACTTCTTCACCTTCGTCCGAAGGTGAAGTAGTGCAAGAAGCAGCACCGGCCAAGCTTTGGAGCGCTTACGCCGCGCAAAGAAGACGAGTGCAAGAAGCAGCACCTTCGTGGCGGGCCGCAGGTATGACGAAGCAATAGCGCAGGCCGAAGAAGTAGCACTTCTTCGGCCGAAGTTTCGCTTCCAAAGCTTCGGACCGACGTGCATACCGGGTTTATACGGGGCGTATACACGTCGGATAATGCGCCTACGCGCTTCGTGTTACACACGCTGAAGAAGAGCTCTAGCATTAGTGTTAGTAAGCTGAGCCGCCTAGTGTTAGTCTAACCAAGTGCTCCTTTGCATTGCACGAAGCTTTTTGTATTTATTCGCGCGTGCGCCTCTTTGGTCCGAGCCTTCTGGATAAGATAAGGAGTGCAAGAAGCGCACTGGGAGAGCGGGTACAGCTTTTTTTGCTATAATAAGCATGAAGGCTTTGGTGCGAAGGTATGACGGCGCCCGGAGGAGTGCAAGAAGCAGCACTGGCATAAAGCCGCGTTTAGCCGGAATAGCGGGCCGGGGTTTACCTTCGGACCTTCTCCAAAAAGAAGTGGTGCAAGAAGCAGCAGCTTCGGACCTTCTCCAAAAAGAAGTGGTGCAAGAAGCAGCAGCTTCGGACCTTCGGCCGCCGAAGAAGTGCAATAAGGAGCACAAACAAAAAGCAGCTTAGGCTGCTTTAGCAGCAAGTCCGAAGGTATGTCGCCGCGCCCGGGGCTGAAGCTTTTACAAAAAGAAGGTTGCACTCCTTCGGGCGAAGAACAGGTATGACGAAGGTATGCCGCTTCCCCAGCGGGAAGAACCCGGACAGCGCTTGTGGCTTTCGCTTCCAAAGCTCGGAATACCGAAAGCAGCGAATTCCAAAAGAAGGGTGACGCGCGAAGCGGGTTCGCCGGGCTCTTTGAGGCAAGAAGTGCTACGTGCTACGTGCTACTTCTTCACCTTGTGGCGCAAGCACAAAGTGCTACTTCTTCACCTTTTGGCGCAAGCACGAAGAAGAAGGCGAAGGTATGACGAAAAGAGGAGGGTTTAGCCGGAATACCGGCGCCGGTGTTCAAGAAGAACGCTGCCTCGGACGTATGACGTAGGCCCGAAGGGCGAAGGTGAAGTAGTTCAAGAAGCGCGGACAGCGCTTTTCGCTGTTCGGAATACCGGACAGCGCTTGTGGCTTTCGCTTCCAAAGCTCGGAATACCGGCACGAAGTGCACATCGTGCGCTGCATTTTTGCTGTTCGGGCGTGCGCAGCGCCGCCGAAAAGCAGCGAATTACAAGACAAGACAAGCTATTATGACGACGCGCGACGAAGGAAAAGAATCAACCAAATGCCAACCATAAATCAATTAATTCGAAACGGCAGAGAATCAAAACATCGTACACAACGCACTCGAGCTTTAAACCAATGTCCCCAAAAACAAGGCGTCTGTGTTCGTGTTTCCACAAGAACACCAAAGAAACCCAATTCTGCTTTACGCAAAATAGCCAAAGTGCGCTTAACTAACAGAAAGGAAATTATTGCTTATATTCCAGGAGAAGGTCATAATTTACAAGAGCACTCTGTCGTCATGATTAGAGGCGGTAGAGTCAAAGATTTACCCGGTGTAAAATATCATTGCATTCGAGGAGTGAAAGATTTACAAGGGATACCGAATCGACGTCGAGCTAGATCAAAATATGGCACTAAAAAACCTCAAAGTGTATTATGAACAATGTTACCCATTGGCCCTCACATGGGCTAAAACCACAGTGCTACGCACCTTCATGTATACTGCAACAAGGATCGCTACGTAATTCTCTAACTCCACTTGGTGCGAACATTCTAGAGCACAAAAGGGAACGTTACGAAAGCGTGTCAGCTTTGCATACAAGAGCAAATCAATCTGCTCGTAACACGAGTGGAGAATCTATTACCTATATCCGTCAATTAAATGATTCACAACAACGTTGTTTACAAAAACTTATCAATATATGTATGGTAGATGGTAAAAAAACTAAATCTCATTTGATTATTACAAACACTTTGGCTCGATTAGCTAATTATGGTGATGTAATCGCTTTTGTAATGAACGCTATTGAAAATGTGAAACCGATTATCGAAATCAAAAAAGTGAGGATATCTGGAAGTACTCAATTAGTACCTTCTCTTATCTCAACACGTCGACAAGAAACCTTAGCTATTCGTTGGATTGTGGAAGCTGCTATTCAACGACGAAAGGCAAAACAGAGTTTAAATTTAGAGCAATGTTTATTTGCTGAAATAGTAGACGCTTCAAACAAAATAGGGGTGGTTCGCAAAAAAAGAGACGAACTTCATAAATTAGCTGAAGCCAATCGTGGATTTGCGCACTATCGATGGTGGTAAACCGTCAAGCTATGTGGTACTAAAATGAACGCTTATAACCCGAAGCGTTGCGCTAAACTTGCAACGCTCGGCCCTTTGTGTACTTGAACGACAGTTCAAATTTAGTGCTTTTGCTCGCCGCGACTGCGCGCCGCTGGCGCGGCCTTTTGCATCAAAAAGCAGCGCTTATCACGTGCAAGAAGCAGCACATCAAACAAAGCAGCGCTTATACTTGCGCAGCACTTACGCAGCTATGCGGGGCGTTGGCAGGTGCAAGCACTGAATAGGCGCGTAATCGTGCTCCAGCTACTTATTTGCTTCACTGTCACACGTCACAACTTGTCCAAAAAGCAAATAAGGTGCTGCGCTTCTTGCACTTATTCGGCCGACGGGGGAAGCGGGCTTTTAAGCGAACTACAAAATAAGGTATGACGGTGCGCCGGCCGGTCGTAGCACATACGTCCGAAGCTTTGGAAGCGAAAAGTGCTACTTCTTCACGTCGCACCTTCGTCATGCCTCCGTGCCACTTCTTCACCTTTGTCATAGCTTATTATTGGTTGCTCCTCCAAGCTTTGTAGCACGTCGGGCGCGCTCTTTGGAGTGCTTCATCTCATTTCTTGCGCCAACTCAAAAGAGAAGGTATGTCCGCTCCGGCTAATCGCCGCTATTCCGGCTAAGGCCGTGCTTCTGCGCACCTTCGTCATACCTTCGTCTTCTTGCGCCTTTGTGGCGCAAGAAGGACCCCGGCCTTTGTCTTCTTGCGCCTGTTCTTGCAAAGCTCGGAAGACCTAAACGTGCTACTCCGCTCCTGCGTCGCGCCTGCTTCGGCTAGATTGCTATCTACTCCAAAAAGCACCTACGTCATAATACCTGCATTGCTTCAAAGGGACAAAAGGCTGCTTCACGCTCTGCTTGTGCTACTCCAAAAGCCCAAGTGTTACACACGTCACGTGCAAGAAGCAGCACATCTACAAAAGCAGCGCTCTTATCTAAGAAGTTCGCTTCCAAAGCTCGTGCAAGGTGCTACTCAAAGAGCGGGCGCGACGAAGGCGCGCTTATTCTTGTAATTCCTTCGGTGCGCTACGTGCGACGAAGGTGCTAAAGAAGAACACGTCGCGCCTGCTTTTTTGAGTTCGCTGCATGCATTTGGAGTGCATAATAAGCTCCGGTAAACCGACGGCCTGCTTATTTTATTGCACTACTTCGGCCGAAGCGTGCGTAGCACGCTTCGGCCGAAGGCGCGCAGCGTTTGTAAGCGAACTACAAAAAGAAGTGCTGCCCAAAGAGCACTCAAAGCTTCGGTGCTACTTCACGCTTTGTGAAAAGCAACGCGAGCTTGCACACCTGCAATCGCGGCATTCGCTGGGCCTATGTAGCACTTTAGCGCGCGGCGCTTAGACCACTATTTTGTGGAGAAGAGAAGGTAAAAGATGATATCTCTGGTAGATTGAATGAAGAGCAAAAGAGCCGCTGGTCTTCTTGTAGTAAATGCACGCTGTGCCATTCCGTGGTGCCGCAAGTTCTTGTTACTACAATAACGTGAATGAACCTTGCGTACCAACACTTGAATAACCGTAGTCGACTCACTACATTGACTTGCACTTTAGCGGAAGTAGCTTAATGGTAGAGTATAGCCTTGCCAAGGCTAGGGTTGAGGGTTCAAATCCCTTTTTCCGCTTTTCATTGATAAAGTGTTTCACAATAAAGCAGTATGTGCTACTTCTTGCACTACGCTCTCCTTCTACGGGCCAGTTGGTGTAAGTGCTTCGTGGCTTGCACGATGGAGCCGTGGACGTGCGACGTGTGTAACACACGTCGCACCTTCTCTTTGATGGCCGAAGGTGCGCTCTTTGGAGTGCAAGCAAAGCATAAGCCGTAAGCGCCGGTCTTTGCTACGCACGCTGCGCGTGCAATAAGCAGCACTTTGTGGCGCAAGCAAAGCATAAGCCGTAAGCGCCGGTCTTTGCTACGCACGCTGCGCGCGTGCAAGAATAAGCACGTGCGTAGCACCCGCACGTCGTCCAAAAAGAACGGTGACGACGCGCGACAAAGGTATGACGAAAAGAGGAGGGTTTAGCCGGAATACCGGCGCCGGTGTTATTCGTAGCATTTTCGGACGAAGGTATGTATGACGGAGGAGTTCAAGAAGCGCCACCGGACAGCGCTTGTTCTCGCTGTTCGAGCGAGCAGCGAGGTACGACGAAGGAGTACCGTTCGAACGTCCGAAAAAAGCAGCCTTTATTTGCTTCGGTGCTACGCACCCTTCGGCCTCCGTCATACGTCCGAGCTTTGCAGCGAATTCAAAAGAAGGGTGAGTTCGAACAGCGCTTGTTCTCGCTGCTTTTCAACACTTCGGCGCTTCGCCGGGCTCTTTGAGGCAAGCAGACGAAGGTGAAGAAGAAGCACGCTGCTGTTTTCGGTATTCCGAGCTTTGGAAGCGAAAGCCACAAGCGCTGTCCGTTCGAACGTCTCCCTCCGGGACCTCCGGCGAAAAAAGCAGCGAACCTTTTTATTTGCTTGTCGCTGCTTTCGGTATTCCTCCGTCATACATAGTCATACGTCCGAAACTTCTCCAAAAAGTGCGTTCTTCGAACCTTATTTGCTTGTCGCAAAGCTCGGTATTCCGAAGCTTTGCGACAAGCAAGCGCTGCTCGGTATTCCTTCGTCCGAGCTTTGCAGCCTTTTGCAGCAAAGCTCGGTCTTGCATACGTCCGAGCTTTGCAGCGAACCTTATTATTTTTGTCGCAAAGCTCGGTCTTGCGCATATACCGGCTGCTTCGGACAAAAGGTATGTATGAAATACCAAAAGTGCTTATGCCTCAACCGGACCGCCGGTTGCTGCACACAAAGACTTCATGCTACTCCAAAGGCACCGTAGGCTCCAGCCAAAGGTTATCCTTCGGCCTCGTTTGGCGGATACAAAGGTGTGCGTAGCATAAGCGGTAACACACGCCCGAAACACACCCGAAAGCTAAGATAAGTAGCCCTAGCCACCCACGTAGCACGCAAAGCAGAACAATAGCTTTAAGCGCTGCTTGTTTTGATGCGCCTTTGGTTGGAGCGAAGCCGCCAAAGGCTTCGCACCAAAGGTATGCGGGCCAGGATGTGCCGAAGCAACGTGCATAGCACGGACAAACGCGGTGATAGCAAAGGGGGAGCTGAAAGCACTTCAAACGTGTTTAGACCGCACGCTAATTAAGCCATCAGCTCTTAGGTGGCTTGCACCTATTATTGTTGCCTTGGGAACCACACACTTGGCGAGATCTTCTCCCAGCTTATTGCAGTAAGCTGACATACATCAAGAAGGCTTGTTATATCATCAACCGCCGCGCTTTGATTGTACTGTTCACGGATCTTTGGCTATCGGCGAATGTACTAGCCGCATATAAAAAGCTCCTATCTTTAGTGCCAAACAACCGCACGCTGTACTTTGTAGCGGCGCTAGTTTTGCAGAAGCGGGGCCGCTATGCTGCTTTTATTCGTGCTGCCTGGGGTTTGATTTTGAGCTGTGCTGCTTATTGCACTCCTTATTTTTGGCTAGCTAGATGGGGTTTGATTGGTTGGGGACCTCCTGTCCTGTGGTGATTCCTTTCTTACTTAACAGTGTTACAGTGTGTTGTGTCTGTGTTTGCCTTTAGCTTAGTACGAAAATGCTTGTAGCTCAATTGGATAGAGCACCAAACTACGGATTTGGGGGTTGAGAGTTCAAATCTTTCCAAGCATGTGTTTACCTGAGTATGTATGCAATACCGAAAAGCAGGTATGAGCCTACTCCAAAAGCACCTTCGTCCGAAGCTTTGGAAGCGAAAAGAAGAATAAGCACGTGCAAAGCACTTCGGCTTCGCCGAAGGTATGACGAGTGCTGCGCACCTTTTTGGCGCTTATTGCGCCAACGCCGGTGCCGAAGGTCTGAAATACCGAAGCTTTGGAAGCGAAAAGAAGAGTGACGTGAAGCAAAGAAGTAGCACGCGCCGGCTAAACGCCGGTCTTACCGCTCTTTCAGACCTCCAAACGCCTTCTTATTCTTCAGCACTTGGCGCAAGCACAAAGAAGAAGACGAAGGTGCGCAGAAGCACCACCTCCAATAAAAAGCCGGCGGCCGAAGGCCGGAGCGGAGCACAGGGCCGGCGATTCGGCCGCCCGCTACTTCCGTGCAAGAAGCAGGTTCGAAGAACTCCAAAAGCACTCCGGACGCCGGTGCGCTTCTTGCACCAAAGAGACTCCGGACGCCGTGCGCTTCTTGCACCCCAAAGAGAAGGTGAAGAAGTAGTAGCACGTTCTTTGGAGTAGCACGCCGCGCAGCGGGGCCAAAAGAAGCAGCGCCGGAGGCCGCGCCTGCGGGTATTCCTTCGTCATACCTTCGCCCCGCTCCGGCTAAGCGCGGCGTAGCCGCCAGTATTCCGAACAGCGAGGTACGACGAAGGTATGACGAAAAGAGGAGGGTTTAGCCGGAATACCGGCTAATCGCCAGTGCTGCGTGCTACTTCTTCACC